CATATACCAATACGGACTACCCATTTCAATTGTTATGGTTTCCGAAATCTCATACCTATACACGTTCTCAAGTTTCGATCGATATTCGCGGAGTTGATTATCCCTCTCGAAAACGGAGATTTGAAGTGGTTCATAATTCACCAAGTACTCGGTATAACCCACGCATTCGTGTACGAACCAGTGTAGACGAAATAACACGAATATCTCCGGTAGTAAGTCCATTTCCATCAGCCGGCCGGTGGGAGCGAGAAGTATGGGATATGTCCGGTGTCTATTCCATCAATCATCCGGATCTACGCCGTATATTAACAGATTATGGTTTCGAGGGTCATCCATTACGAAAAGACTTCCCTCTGAGTGGATATGTGGAAGTACGCTATGATGATTCAGAGAAACGTGCGGTTTCTGAACCAATTGGGATGACCCAAGAATTTCGCTATTTCGATTTTGCCAGTCCTTGGGAACAAATGGCGCGTAGCGACGGATCGGATAATGAAGAATAGGTCTAGGGAACGGAACGGGCGAATAAAGAGAAAATGCTACCAATGAATGAACCAGACCTGATATAATGAAGATGATCTAGAATCAAGGAGATAGGCCACTATCATGATCCGGTTCGAGATAGTTATAGGCCTGATCTTAATCAATACTAAGAAGATTCATTAGCGATTAGATCCTTGATCCTAAGAAAGAAATATTCAATAGCCATCAGGTGATGATTCTAATATAGGCTCGATCTTTCTAACCTGCTTGGACACTACCTTAATCAATGTGAATAGCCATAGCGATTAGATCCTTGATCCTAATCAATTCGATAAGAGGCACAGTGACAGTGATCAGGCCCTGATCCTAATTACTACAACAGAGATCTAGCAGTGGCCATGCCCCGTCTATAGGGATAACCTTAGAGTTCACCCTCTTTTAATCACACAATAGGATTTCACACTACAGTGTGATCTTGCTCTTTTTAGCTCGATGTTGTTATTAAAGTCTTTTGTGTGTTAGGTTCCCCATATATAAAAAAGAGATATATGGTTATTCGCTACCAGTAGAGCGAGATATTTGATACGGCCGGAGAAAAAGGGGGGCTTATTAAGGGAATCCCTTTACTTCGCGTAGCGAAGGGAAGGCGCCGGGAGCTGTTGGTGGGGTTATTCGCTAACAGCCCTATTGCGGAAAAGGGTAAGACCGAGAGCGAAGAGGTGACGATCGCATTTAATATACGATAACGTCTGGAAATAACTCGTGTCATCCCACCCGGTCCTAATTAGAGCCAATTTGCGAGTTCCCTCCATATATGATGCCGTCTGGTGCTCCAGATGCAGCAATCCAATGATAGCTCGCGATCAAGTACACACGATCATGGCCTAGCTTTACGCCCGGGCCCAGCTCAAACAAAGAATGTCCCGGCATAGCTACGACGAATGAAAAGCTTATCAAATCTAGAATAGGGGTTGATTTCATGGATCGATCAATGGAAGCTAACCGGGGATAAAGCATTGATCTCGCCCGGGCTCACCACGACGCAGGGAGAATTGCGATGATAGCTGGTTACTATGGGGAGGGGACAAAGCAATACCGGTTAGAGCAAATATGGGTGGGGGGGTTAGCACCTAAATCCTAATAATAGGGATTCGATTCTATTATAGATTAATCTTAAATGATAGAAATAGATTCTATGGCAATATATCTATCCATCTAAAGATGTCTATCTATAGATCTTTGTGTAGATCTATTTGTGTCTATAGATGCACCTATATCCCCGCGCATCTATCTATGGCATAACGCCCATGCCCATATAGAGGTATATATCTACCCCCACATATATATATATTATATTGCTATCCTATCTGCACCTCTATTCTATATGGCATATATAGAGAGACATATATAGATGTATGCCCATGTTGTTATGGCATATAGCAAATATCGCATCTATCTGGGTATAGGCAATGTATATATATTTGTTCTCTACCAATTTGAAACGAAACCATATTGGATCTATTGAAATAGAGTATCGAAAAATCTCTCATTTCTAGATCTTGGGTGATCATGAATAGGATGACACACTATCATAAATAGAATATTTACATAAAGAAGAGCTTGCGTCAACCACTAATAATTAAATTGATTCTATCTAAATAGATAGAAAGACTTCTTGTTCATTTGAAATCGAAGATGACACTATCTTAGTCTTGGATCCAGCCCGTTTCTTTATGGGCGAACGACGGGGATTGAACCCGCGCGTGGTGGATTCACAATCCACTGCCTTGATCCACTTGGCTACGTCCGCCCCAGAAGAACCAATTGACAGTCTCTATCTACGGTCATTCCTTTCAAGAAGAAGAGAGTTTCTAAGTTCCGACGACGAACTAACATTTGAATGTTGGTTGGCAACCTCTGACAGAAAATGAAAGTGTTGCAAGATCGATAACCAACTCTCGAACAAGTTGTTCAGTCGTATACCTGTGCTTGACATGAATTGAATGGTAGGGAATAACAAGAAAGATTCCGACCAATATTGATGGGACCAAGCAGTATCGGTGGGTGGAACAGCATCGAACGGAAGGAAGAGTACCAAACCTTTCAATCAAATTCAAGGTTTGGTATTGTCTTTTCGGCGATTGGGACGCACTAACGATCCATCAGAGTCTTATCCATCTATAAAGGGAACTTCGGCAGCGGCCAGATCCTATTATATACGATTCACTCATGCGAGCAATAGAGAGAGAGATACTACTAGGGACTAATTTGGTTTTGGGAAGTTGTGAGCGTTACGTTCGTGCATAACTTCCATACCGAGATTAGCGCGATTAATGATATCAGCCCAAGTGTTAATTACACGACCTTGACCGTCAACTACAGATTGGTTTCAATTTCATCCATTTAGGTTGAAAGCCATAGTGCTGATGCCCGCAAATATTGAACCAGATACCTGGGCCAAGCAGCTAAGAAGAAATGTAGGGAACGGGAGTTGTTGAAACTGGCATATTGGAAGATCAATCGGCCGAAAGAACCGTGAGCAGCTACGATATTGTAGGTTTCTTCCTCTTGACCGAATTTGTAACCCGCATTAGCGGACTCATTCTCGGTAGTTTCCCTGATCAAGCTGGAGGTTACCAAGGAACCATGCATAGCACTGAATAGAGAGCCGCCGAATACGCCAGCTACACCTAACATGTGGAATGGATGCATAAGAATGTTGTGCTCAGCCTGGAATACGATCATGGAGTTGAAAGTACCATATATTCCTAGGGGCATACCGTCGGAGAAGCTTCCTTGACCGATGGGGTAGATCAATAAAACAGCAGTAGCAGCTGCGACAGGAGCTGAATATGCAACAGCAATCCAAGGGCGCATACCTAGACGGAAGCTAAGTTCCCACTCACGACCCATGTAACGAGCTACACCAAGTAAGAGATGCATCACAATTAGCTCGTAGGGACACTTAATAGTGCCATCCATCGACGGAAGCTGCTTCCCAAATAGGGTAGAGGTGTAAACCAATAGCTGCAGAGGTGGGAATAATAGCACCGTAGCCGGATATTGTTCCCATAAAGAAGAGAACCGGGGACAGGCTCACGAATACCATCAATATATACTGGGGGAGCTGCGATGATGAATACAGAGGTTGCCAACCAAAGGGGTAGGGATCATCAAAACACCGAACCATCCGATGTAAAGACGGTTTTCGGTGCTGGTAATCCAGTCGCAGAAGCGACCCCATAGGCTTGCGCTTTCGCGTTTCTCTAGAATTGCGGTCATGGTCAAAACTTGGTTTATGGAATCATCAGAAGCTCCCAAGCATACATATATGAGGCTTGTTATTTAACAGTATAGTATGACTTATATATATCGTGAATCGAGGTTCCTAGATAAATTAAGTCTAGTAATTTCCAAATAAGGGAAGATTCAGGGTAATATTGATCTATCTGATATTCGAGGTTCATGTATCTCATATATGCCATAGACCTCGTATGTATACATATTATCTACTCTGTCACGTTCCTTATTTCCAATTTCAGGAATAGGAAATCGATCGGAATGTAAATGATCCAATTGGGTTATCCCTTTCCTGAGTGTAACGAAGGGAAGGGGATCGGATTGGGAGAATTCTTCACTGCGAGAAAGTGCAATGCAATTTAGGAATGGAATGAACCATTGAGATAGTGATGAATCCTTCACCTTGAATCTAATAAAGAACTAATATAAATGAACCACATATTTTATATATATGAACAACCCTTGAATCAGGTGCGATATTTGATTTCTCGTTCATAGGAATATGAAGATCAATTCGATTGGATCCGAGAAAGAGTAGCACTATAGAGATACCTATGGGAATTGGATCCAATCGATCTGGGTTGCCCGGGACTCGAACCCGGAACTCGTCGGATGGAGTGGACTCCTCCTTCAATAAGAGCAAGAGATCTCTCACTACCCCAAACCGTGCTTGCAATTTTCATTGCACACGGCTTTCTCTATGTATCTATTTCGTAATCATCTTAGTTCCCGGAAAAAGCAAAAAAAAAAGAATACGATCGTGGTTAACCCTTTCCTGAGCGTAGCGAAGGGAAGGATCGATTCTGGCAATTGCTCAATGAGCATTTCATCGGTCGTTAAACATCTATTTTTGGGGTTTCTATTTGTATATTCTGTTTATTCCGCCAGAGATTAACCAATAGTGGGGGGATCTCTCTGGGGAATATCTGAATGCCAAATTCGTTCTCTCTGTGAACGGGTCTTTGAGAAGGACAAGGAGATCAATTCTCGTTCTTTTGGAGATGATTTCGTGAAGAGTTCCGAACCTAATCTTTCCCGAACTACGCGTATCGCACTTTTCTGTTTACAGGCTGAAGTTTTAGCACATGGAAGTCGAAGTATATACTTCATACGATATGAACCATCTCTCTTCGAAGATCCACTGTGATAATGGAAGATGTTTCTCCAAATTCGATCGGATCGATCGGGCATCATCCGTTAGACCGGTCCAGGCCAATCTACTAATTGGACGCCCTGAGATGTCACAAAACCTTTATTTAGCCAAAGATCCAATCGGAAGTGTAGTTGGAGCTATTGGATCGAATCCCTTGGTAATGGGATCGGTAATGAATGAATCATCCAGCATTTTGATCCTAACCACGAAAGTCTTAATTTGGACGCTCAATAAAGAGCCCGGGAAAGAGAAACAATCAGGTGGATAATTCATATATATCGCCCTATATGGTTGGGGCCGGAGATGGGAATGACACTGCCAAATAAATAAGAACCCCCCCCCCCCCACCCCCCTGAAGGGGGGTGGGGGGGGTTTATTAGATTTGTAAGATGATATTTCCATTTCTTCACTAGAAGGTAAGTACCCCTCAGAGCTATAATAGATCTTTCTCCATATTTCACACAATGAATGGAAGGATCCTTCAAAAACCTTTTATCAACTATGAGGAAAATGAATCAAATAGGATCTGATCACTATTGAGTCTCTTAATCCTTATGATATTCTACCTTTTTTTCAATATTTATGGGAATTAATCTCTTTAATTTCACATAGTAGAATTTAATCCCATTTTAATCACAGAGTCTAAATTTTTAGTCTCTTTTTAATCACATATTAGATAAAAACCCTTTCTAGTCACACAATAGGATTTTCCACTAGAGTGTTCTCTTTATCTAAATACATACATATATATATCATCATATAAGATATGGCATATATTCTTCTTTTATGTGAATGGGTTCTGCGGGTTTCAATGCAGGGCTGGGCAGGGTTGGCCTCTGGCTCCTTCTCGGATCTGGCTCTCGAGCTTCCACCTGTGGAAGAATGCACGAGGTCTCAGGAAGCGCCGGGCGGGGCATAGTGGCTACTCTTCGTGGCCATAGTGGGGGGCATCTCTACTTCAGGGCTTGCGGACAGGATCTTATTATGAGCGAAACGAGGCGAGTGAAGCTACCCACGAGTCTCCAATGGCTTGAACGCTATCCTATCCGGCTACTCCATCTGTTTCTGGCTATCCGTCCAAAATATTGCTCCTGTCTCAAGGCTTAGGAATCCAAGGCCAGCAGGGATTTCGAGTCATCTTACTCATTGCCAGCTATTTCTTGTAGGGGCATCTCACTATCAAAATCTATTCCTTATCCAGCCCCTCCATCTGGAAGTTACCACGCACAGGGAACCAACGAAGCAAAGGCACGTATTCATCAATATGGGAATCTTAATCAATATAGAATCTTTTCAAGATTCAAAAACTAGTTTGTTCAAAATAACTAGACCAAGACATATACCATGCAAATGCTCTTGAAGAAAGAGGATAGGGTGGATATCGAGATAGAAGCGACAGATGCATGGCCGGGCCAGGCCACTGTTCTAAGAATGGGTTCATATATGCTCCAGGGAAAGATACGAGCGAGATACCAGATCCACACTCTATTAATGACAGAGGTGATCCGGGAGCCCGGCCACTGCACTCTTGCCAATAGTGGTGGGGCCCATAGTGTATATGCATATACAACATGCCCTTCCCTTCGTTACACTCAGGAAAGGGATAACCCTGAAGATTGTATGGCTATTGTATAGCAATACAGGCCATCACAGATTGGCCGGCCCCTTCCCTTCGCTACGCTCAGGAAAGGGATAACCTTCCCTTCGCTACGCTCAGGAAAGGGATAACCTTCCCTTCGCTACGCTCAGGAAAGGGATAACCTTCCCTTCGCTACGCTCAGGAAAGGGATAACCTTCCCTTCGCTACGCTCAGGAAAGGGATAACCTTCCCTTCGCTACGCTCAGGAAAGGGATAACCTTCCCTTCGCTACGCTCAGGAAAGGGATAACCTTCCCTTCGCTACGCTCAGGAAAGGGATAACCTTCCCTTCGCTACGCTCAGGAAAGGGATAACCTTCCCTTCGCTACGCGGAGTAAAACTAATAGTGTGGGATCTACTGGGGATCATACTATAATAGTGGAGCATGCAGTGACATATAAAGTGGATGGCCCTTGCTGTTATAGGGTGGATAGATATATACCATGGCTGCAACAGGCACACCTGATAGATGGCACTATCAGGAGCCAGGCCACTATTCTAAGATAGGGTGGATGTCTACAAGATAGACGGGCCGGGCCACTACTGGCCATATACCAAATCCACCTGCTTAGGGCTGATAGATGGATATCTACTAGAAATGCTCTAATGTTCTAAGATAGGGTGAATATCGCATCTATAGATACGAGCCATATACCAGATCCCCAATAGTGATGTTAGATCCAAGGGTGGATATAGACTCTAAATGCTATAATGTTCTAAGATGGGTTTATGTATGCACGATAGACTGATCGGATCCATACTATGCCTATCTGATGGCACTATCTTAGCTAATCTAAAATAGGATTTATTATGATATTAGTAGCCATATCTTATTGCTATTCTATTAGTCTTAGATCCAAGATCCAAAAGGCCGAGGGCACTCTAATTGGATCTCGACTTTGATCCGACTATAACAACATCGAGCTAAAAAGAGCAAGATCACCCCCGTCCTTCCCTTCGCTACGCTCAGGAAAGGGTTTACCCTACACTATAGACGGGGCATGGCTACTGCTAGATCTCTGTTGTAGTAATCAGGATCAGGGCCTGATCACTGTCACTGTGCCTTTTATTGAATTGATTAGGATCAAGGATCTAATCGCTAATTCATAGTTGCTATGGCATTTAGATCCAAGCCGGTTAGAAAGATCAAGCATAGATTAGAATCCAGGGCCCGATCACTATGGCATTTCTTACGTATTGATTAGAATCAATAATCTAATGAATATGATTAGCCGGTTCGAAAGAATAAATCACCTGATTCATCTAATACAAATCAAGATAGAAGCAATCTATACCATAGGGCCTACAACATAGATCTAGCACTAATCACATCCCTATGAATTAGGATGTTCCCTATGCATTAGAATCATCACCTGATGGCTATTGAATATTCACATCGATTAGGATCAAGGATCTAATCGCTAATTAATGTTACAGTTATTGCTAGTATCCAAGCCGGTTGTTAGAATCAAGGATCTAATGGCTATTTAATATTCACATTGATTAGAATCAAGAATAGAATCGCTATGGCATTTAGCATTTATTAGAATCAAGGATCTCATCACTACGCTATTCAATATTTAAGCATTGATTAGGATCAAGGATCTAATCACTATTAGAATTGCAATATCGATTAGAATCCAGGGCCTGATCACTATATTAGAATCAAGGATCTAATTCATTTATTAGTATTGATTAAGATCAAGCCGGTTCGAAAGGATTTAGGGAATATCTAGATAATAGGATCGAATTCCTATTGGCTATTAATCTATTTACTCTCTTAGAATCATGAGCCTATTCATATAGCTCTTATCTAGGAGCAAGTCACTTTACCCAATAGTGGACCCTTCTTTCTCCATTTACGGTGAAGGTTTCACCTTTACTTCTCTTCGCTACACTCGGAAAAGGGTTTACATGAAAGGCTGTTTCGCTGCATTTCGGCAGCTCTTCAGAGGTGCCCGACAGTATTGGTATCTCGGGATAGCACTATCGGAGACAGATCTGGGCCGGCCAAAAAGATCCAGACCCCGACCCACACAATGATCATGATGATAGTAATAATAACAATAATAACCCACATTTGGAAAAGTTCTGTTAGGTTCTTAGTGGCAGCCGGCGACCGTTTCTTCTTTTACTTTACATAGCTTCTCACAAGGTCTCCTTGACAGCTGGAAGTTCTTCAGAAGTATGAAAAGCTGGAGGGCTTTGTACCATCCATTCCGGTGTGGTTGGATTATGTTCAACAGCCCAGGGACTTGGAGCGCATCTTTTGTTGTTTCCACTGCTTAAAGTGATTGTTACGACCACGAAGAAACGACGAATCCCAACTACGGATATATAAGGGCCGAAACTGCTAAGGGCATTCCATCCAGCGTAAGCATCTGGATAATCTGGAATGCGACGTGGCATACCCGAAAGCCCCAAGAAATGCATGGGAAAGAAGGTCGAATTAACCCCGAAAGAAGTGATCCGGAAATGGATTTGACCTAAAGTTTCAGGGTATGTTCGACCAGAGATTTTACCCGCCCGAGAGTGAGATCCTGCAAATGGAGCAAAAACGGCTCCCATAGAAAGTACATAATGGGAATGTGCAACCACATAATAAGTATCATGTGGAGCAATGTCTAGCCCAGAATTTGCCGGGACTATTCCAGTGGGTCCTCCTATGGTGGACGAAGAGATAGACCCTACAGCAGGTAACATGGGTGTTTTGTATCGTATCGAACCTCCCCACATGGTAGCGATCCGACTAGAGATTTTGATTCCAGTGGGGACAGCTATGATCATGGTAGCTGCGGTAGAGTGAGCACGCGTATCAACGTCTGAGCCCACAGTAGACATATGATGAGCCCGAACAGGAGATCCAGGAACACCAATACTGATCATGGCATAAACCATGCCTAGATACCCGAAGACCGGTTTTCCCGAAAAAGTCGATACGATATGACTAATGATACCGGATCCGGGCGGAATGGGAATATGCACCTCTGGATGACCGAAGGACCGAAAGAGATGCTGGTATAATATCGGGTCTCCCCCTCCAGCAGGATCAGAAAAGGTTGTATTAAAGTTTCGATCGGTCAATAACATGGTAATTGCCCCTGCCGGTACCGGAAGTGATAATAGAAGTAGGAATGCTGTCACTGGAACGGACCGCACGAATAGGGGTGATCTATGCATAGTCATTCCAGGTCCGCGCATGTTGGGGATAGTAGTTATAGAATTGATAGAACCTGAAATGGATGAAACACCTGATAAATGAAGACTAGAAATTGCTGAATCAGCAGCTCCTCCAGAATGACTGGTAATACCACTTAAGGGCGGATGGACCGTCCACCCAGTGCCGCTACCCACTTCTACCAGGGCTGAGCTTAATAGGAGCAACAGCGAAGGTGGCAGCAACCGGAATGAGATATTATTTAATCGTGGAAATGCCATGTCAGGTGCACCTATAAGAATCGGAACGAACCAATTACCAAATCCACCTATCATCGCCGGCATGACCATAAAAGAGATCATTAAAGAAGCGTGAGCCGTTATTAACACATTATGAAGTTGATGATTTCCACCAAGAATTTGATCGCCGGGTTGTGCCAATTCCATACGAATTGGTACTGAGAAGCATGTGCCCATCACTCCAGCAATGGCACCAAAGATTGAATATAGAGTCCCTATATCCCTGTGGTTGGTGGGGAACGGCCATCGGACCAAATTTGTCGTAAGATTATGATTCTTTCGTTTTATTCCTTATCAGAGAGGGGCCCCGAAGCGGAGCGGGGCTTATTGAAAAAAGAGGTTTCTCTCCGAAGTCTCTTTTTCCAATTGAAGGGTGAGGGTGGTTCCGAGATAAACTCCGGCCGGGCCCTCACTTTATTGATTGATCTATTTAAGGGGGCTAACAGCCAGCATTTTTATCCCCAGATCCTTCAATCCGATTGGGCACAGTGATTCGTTGAAAAAGCCCCCAACCCCCGGCCGGGCACTCAGGTCTCCCCTGGCCCTATTTCTTAGTTATTAGCGGCCGGGCCAATCATATTCATGAATAGGATAAAAGCTAGAGAATAGAATCTTTTCAAGATTCAAAGCCATATACCATGCAAATGCTCTTGAATAAAGAAGATAGGGTGGATATCGAGATAGAAGCGACAGATGCATGGCTGGGCCAGGCCACTGTTCTAAGAATGGGTTCATATATGCTCCAGGGAAAGATACGAGCGAGATACCAGATCCACACTCTATTAATGACAGAGGTGATCCGGGAGCCCGGCCACTGCACTATTGCCAATAGTGGTGGGGCCCATAGTGTATATGCATATACAACATGCCCTTCCCTTCGTTACACTCAGGAAAGGGATAACCCTGAAGATAAGGTGGATATATAATATATATAATAGCAATACAGGCCATCACTATGCTGGCCGGCCCCTTCCCTTCGCTACGCTCAGGAAAGGGATTACCCTATAGACGGGGCATGGCCACTGCTAGATCTCTGTTGTAGTAATCAGGATCAGGGCCTGATCACTGTCACTGTGCCTCTTATTGAATTGATTAGGATCAAGGATCTAATCGCTATGGCTATTCACATTGATTAAGGTAGTGTCCAAGCATTGATTAGATCAGGCCTATAACTATGTTAGAATCTAGGATCTAATTCATTTCTTAGAGTGGCCGGCTCTCGAACCGGATCATGAGCCTATTAATATTGAATTAATATCGGTTCTGGTTCAGGAAAGGGTCTGGCAAGGACCTGACTAGCAATCTCTAGGGTTTGCCTTTATCCGAACGGGTTTTGTAGTAAAAGATGATTTCGTATTGAGCTCCAAATAGACGCTATTGGGATGGGTAGGCTCTTACAAGCTTTCCCCCCCTAAGAACCGCACGTGCGAGTTCCCCCGCATACGGCTCAAGTGGCGAGGAAGAGTTTCTTTCTCAGGCCCAGACTTTACCTATTCTTCATTCAGGGGCCTTATTTTGGCTTCATCTGTTACGCTATCACTACCCAAGTGCTCTGCCACCCTATGGATAAATCAATGTTGCGATTGACCAAGATCTACTAAGCACTGCTTGCGGGCTCGACCGCTCCGTACTTGATTCGCGCGTGGCCAAGTGGGCCGCCCGGCCCATAATAGTGTTTCTCTCGTCACCCGAGATCCAAGTCAGCACCGGCGGAAAAAGATCTATTTCTTCCTTTTCGTCGCCTATCTCACCGGGTGAGCCCTCGCTTTTTGGATCGTCTTCTGCCCAATGCGGTATCTGATCTCACGACCAAACCTCCCGTTTTTTTCACGGTTCCCATTGGGTTTACCTCGTTTACAGGTTGACTCTATGGCAGCAAGAAAAGGCGATCTTGTGCTATACTCCGGTGATCTTTTGCCTATCGAGGCACGCAAACTCCCATCGTGTCCCAGATCACATTCCGTAGGCCTACTCATCAATACAGCTCCTCTCGTAGATGCGGTGCGGTTTTACGGAGCGTCTAAGCACAGTTCACTCGCGTTGATCAATAGTATTGCCGCCACTCCCGGCAGGGTATTGCTGTTATCATACACTTCTCGCATTGTTTCCCACGCTTCATACCCCCCTTCCCCCCCCTCTTATATAAGGTGAAGGGCCAGGAGCGCATGGTGGGGTAGGAGCATCCCGTCGGCTGGGCAATGATCTAATTATTGACTATCTTGGGCCTGACCAAAAAGTCTTATGTCCTTCGAGTCGCACGGCGTTTTAACCGAAATAACTTTTTGCGCGATTCATGCGTTTCTGTTTCTGTGACCAGCAATTGTTTATGTATCTCCATTTCAAATTGTTCTCTGGACTTTTTATCAATATGAGGTGATCGTAACACTGTATATAAGACTCGTTCTTCAGGCGATCCAATCTTGCGTGTGTAACGCGGAAGCCCCCCTAAATTGTTTAATCTCTCTTCAAAAGATTTCATCACTATGCGTATCTTGGCGGTCGTTCCTTTTGGTGGTGGTTCTTTCTGGTTCCGAATTGTGCCATTGCGTAGTGATACGGCATGATCCTGATGGTGGGTCGCCACGGCGCTTTTATCGTTCCACCCCGCCGCCCATCATTTTCGCTATGCTGGGTAATGATGATGAATCGTCGCGAATCATTCTTTTTTTTGCTCCCATTTGCGACAAGTCTTAGCATTAGTATGAGCTCGTTGACTTGGCCAGCTCTAGAATTCCACGATAACAACTAAGACTAATTAATCTCTTCAATAAAGTGGACATCTCTCTCTCCAATTCCGGATCAACTAAAGAATTCTGACTTCTTATTCCGATAAGAAGGTTGCACCTCTCTCTCGGCCTTCGGAGAATGAAGGATAAGGAGACGTACTTTCTCCTCCTAACTCTATGGAAAGGCAGAGAGGGGAACGGAAATCAGAGGCCCTTTTTTAAGAATTAGTCCCCTTTTTGAATCATTTTTGAAGAATGAATAATTAGTAGTGGGAGGTTCTAATAGACTTTCTATTACTCTTCTTATTCGCGAACACGCTCTCTTCCCTCGTGTTGCAAGCCCCCCTCGCCGCCCCCGGGGGGTTCTTAACTATGTTCATATTTGCATTCCCAACTTCTCCGATGTCTACGTTGTTTACATTTAGGTTCGCCCATTGCGCGCTATTCAAGAAAGAAAAGAAAAGGGCCGGCCCCCCCCCTTACCTAATAAAGAATAGGGCACCACGGAACGACAACTGCTGCAATGCAACTTAGAAGCGGGGCCGGTCCCGATTCGAGTGTATTTGACCCGGTCGTCCAGCCAACCAACCGTAGGAGGCAGAATCCACCGCAGCTTAATCTCTTTAATTTCACATAGTAGAATTTAATCTCTTTTTAATCACATAGTTTGAATCCAATTCAATAGTGACCCTTCTTTCATCACATTTTATAGAAAAACGTCACACAATAGGATTTTCCACTAGAGTGTTCTCTTTCCTTTCTTAGCTCAATCCTGCAGAAGGCACATCCCTCCGCGTAGCGAAGGGAAGGTTATCCCTTTCCTGAGCGTAGCGAAGGGAAGGACGGGATCTTGCTCTTTTTAGCTCGATGTTGTTATAGTCGGATCAAAGTCGAGATCGGCCTGAAGGCACATCCCATAGTTTTACTCCGCGTAGCGAAGGGAAGGTTATCCCTTTCCTGAGCGTAGCGAAGGGAAGGACGGGATCTTGCTCTTTTTAGCTCGATGTTGTTATAGTCGGATCAAAGTCGAGATCCGATTAGAGTGCCCTCGGCCGCCGGGATCTTGCTCTTTTTAGCTCGATGTTGTTATAGTCGGATCAAAGTCGAGATCCAATTAGAGTGCCCTCGTCCTTCCCTTCGCTACGCTCAGGAAAGGGATAACCTTCCCTTCGCTACGCTCAGGAAAGGGTTAACGTTCTGGGGACTCATTGAAACTTTTTCAACACGGTTCCGGCCCAGCATCCGGTGAAGGCAACACATAATATAGAATGACGAACCAGAGAGTAGCACTATGCGGCAGACGGAAAAAACCTACGATTAACGAGATCCACCAGATTCATATTCTTAGCCGGTTCGAAAGAATCTAGGATCTAATCACATATCTTAGTATTCCTTATAATCTAGGATATAATCAATTTATTAGCCGGTTCGAAAGAATCTAGGTTCGAATGCGGTGTTTCTTTCCGTTTCTAATCGTAAAAACCGAGTCGGGTCTCCTCCCAGTAACCGACAGAGTTGTTCATTCTGCATTTCCGGGTGCCCCCCTTACTTGATCAGTAATAGGTACCATTCTTTCAGAGAATAATTTATGAATTGTGGCATGATTCGGTTTTAGCAACAAATCTGTGATACATTTTCGTAGTGAAAACGGAGTCTATTTGGAGGGTTGGTCGTGTATTTGGTGAAAGCAATATGAGCACTGTGAACTATCTGCTTCTTGGTTGGACGACTAACGTCGTCCGCAAGCCGCCCCGCCACCACCCCCTGAATAAAGAAAGAAATGAGTGAACAGATGTTGGCGGAGAACACAACCGGCCGGGTAAACCTCGTACTGCACGTTATTCATTCTAAAAAGAAAAGGATCGAGCAATCTGTAATCTTTCTTTATAGTGGCCTATCTCTTCATTGGGACAAGACGGAGAGAACAAAATGACAGGACCGGATTCGGGCCTATAACGGGAGCTCCCTCAGCAGAGGGGCTTTTACTTCGAAATTCTTAAAGAATGGGTGGCCGGCGGCGAAAGCAAAGACTCCCCCCCCTGCGCACGCGGAAAATTGACCTTTTAAATACTGAATGGAGTGAGTGGCTGGCTCTTGGGAGCCGAAAGATCAATCTTCATCATATACGATGCCCGCTAAATCTTCATAATACACGATAATGAGATGGCACTATCATAATCTAGGCCAACACCCCTTTCTCTCGCTGGCTCTCAAATAGTAGTGGAGCCTCTCTTTCAATGCCATGTCCCTCTCATAACGAAGCCTTGACCAAGAACCAAAAGGATGGACACAGATGACACTATCTTACCAAAATGATGGTGACGAATGATCATGTTTGTTGCGGTTCTTGGTTCATATTGATAGCCTTTTGCAGGCTCTGTCCGTGATATGGGAGAATTCAAAGGTCGATCGTATGAAAATTGACCAAGTTGCCCCCGGAAAAGGGCCGAAAATGAGATTTCGGATGCCCCAGAAGAACACGAAGGATCAAAGAACGGGATAAACAAAGGCGGCTCGTTCGAGGACGAAAGATCCACCTCTTTGAGCTGCTTTCGAGGCTGTGAAAACAGTGAGCCGATCATAGACTTATGAGATTCTGCAGATCCCCCCTATTCAATAAAGAAATGAATAAATGGAAGAGCTAAGATCCTTGCCTGGAGAGAGAAAGACCCTGGCCATCACGTACAAAATCTGTAGCTCCCCCCTATATCTAGATAATCAAAGAGTTGGAAGGTTACCTTTTATACATATATAGGGCCCGCCGCCAGGCCCTATTATTCTTCAGATATATAAGAGTTCCGAAGCGCCCCCCTTATTGGAATCTTCGTGAATCCCTGGCCAAATAAGAGTAAGATCCTTGCCCCCCGATAAAGAGGGAGTAGAATTGCCCGCCCGTCCATCCCCCCCGGATAGGGATCGCGAAAAGAAGCTATAGTTCGATGGTCAGAGCATATATGAAAAGCTAAGATCCCGGCCCCGTTCCAGCAGAGATAGTTGGTAGCAGATATTTCAATATTAATAGGCTCAATAGTGATTAGATCCTATTATATCTCTTTTACCCTGTTTGTGAACATTCCCATATTTTCTCTAATTAGGTTCCTCTTCGCCTTTCGTCAATAGGTCTGTTCATTGGCAAGTTCCTTTTCGTTCCTCGTCATTCTGATTTTGAGCATAGAAAGAGTGAGAATACTTCGGTTCAAGTTGATGAGCCCTTGCCTAAGCGTCGATCCGTCGTGAAATCCATAGATTTATGTCCGTGCTTCTGCGATAGGTTATCGGGAAAGCTTGGCCTATCTCTCTAAGGAGATAGAGCTTGCGATCCCGTTCATTCCTATGAAGACCAATGTTCGGTCATGAGATTGACCCTGCATATTGCAGCCAGTGTTGCTCCTATTAATCAATATGGGAATCCTCATAAATAGGAGAATCTTCATCGCCCCCTTGAATGAGTAAGGAGTAGTAAGGTTCCCGGAGATCATGTATCTTATAGTCGGAAGCAGAGAATAGGCATTTGCTTTTTAGGGCCTATAACCAAAAGTAGGCGGCTTCTACCCCCACTAGCCACCATCGAGCTCCCGACCTGGGCAAACGTTTGCGAAGGATTCCCAGTCCAAGGCTGTTACTTAATTTTGATTGATTCCGAGTGAGATCTTTTCCCTTTTCCTCCCTTGAATCAATCTTTTCTCTCGAATGACCGTGCAACCTTTGTTCGGAGGAGTATTGGTTCGTTGGAAAGGGAAAACGGGCAAAGATGGCGAGCGCCCATAATGGTTTGTTACCTTCGTTTGTATGGGTGGGCCGCATTCTGGGCGAGAACGAGAAGGTGGGAACCCTCGATATAGGGTTTCTGGGCTGGATAGCCTGAGATATTCCAGTTGATTCTCTTTTCCGGGGTGGCCCGGCCGGGGAAAGCAAAGGGAGCATCTCGGTCAAACGGGGAGCTGGAAGCGACATCGATCGGAGAACACCGGAGGTGGAAAAGGCACTCCTCGCTCTTTAGGAGATGTTCATTGTCCCTTCGATCCGCCCGGGCCGGGACATCGGCCGGCCATAAAGAAAAAGACAGCACTCGACCTACTGTAGAGAGCGGGCGCCTATCTCTTCGCATCAAAGCCCGGCCTCCCTCCGAGTGCAAGTGCCGGATCCATTGGCTAAGGGTTGTCCTATACCGTGTGACCTATGGAACAGGGGGATCACCACGTGCCTTCCCTTCGCTACGCTCAGGAAAGGGATAACCTTCCCTTTGCTACGAGGGTTAACCTACGGGGCATGGCTATGGCATTGAGCCTACGGTATAGGCGGAGCATTCAGGCCAGGCCTACAACTATAGAATAGTATTCAGGCCTAGATAGGAGCCTTTATTAGATCCAATAAGATAGATCACTATTGGATCAGGCCCTACACTATAGACGGTAGTGGAGCCTCTCTTATTAGATTCAGGGAAAGTAGTGATCTATCTCTCATAATATTCAATTCATTCATTATATATGATATTCTTCATTCAATCCTCATCATAAAACCAAAGAAAGACAACCGGAAAAGGTAAGGTGGCGAGCTAGAGCAAAGAAGCCGGTTATTCAATCCTATTGGATTAGGTTCGGGTTGTGTTATTCCGGGTCTTTCGCTTTTTACCATTCAAATAGAGGGGCCTTGGTTGCTATCGAATGTTCATTGGATAGTGATAAAGTGGACAGTGAAGCCGTGTTGAAGGACGAGAAGTGTTCGTCCGTAAGTGCCGGGGAGGGTCTAGCTGTCCTCGACAATCGCCGTTAGCAGTCTTCGACTATTGCGAATCTGGAAAGAATAAGAAGTGCCTTGGTTAGTGATAAGGTTTACAAAGGTCAGTGAATATCTCGGCTGGAGCAACATCGTTCGTCAGTTCGTGGACCGCTGAGATCTAGCATAATGCTAATAAGCCCGCTTGCGGCTGGGGGAAACGGAAAGTCATTTATTGAATAGGCGGCTTTTTCTAACTTTGTCCAGCCTTTCTTTCGGCTCCACTACAACCTGGACCAACCTATTCCCCCTCGCTCCATCCTTTCGGCTTCACTACGAGCAGGTGACGCCTGCGATTTAAGGCTCCGTTCTGCCAAGATGAACTGACGTATTCCTCGCTCAAGCCGAAGTGGAGAGCGCTCGCTCTTTCAAGGTCTCCAGCGAAGCACCCTTCAATTCGGAACTGACACCAGGATTCGAACTCTCATTTGACGGGATGGATAGAAATAGATAACACAGACCGTAGTGCAGGCATACCTGTGTAGACACCTTTCAAACTCATGTGGACACTCCTCAAACCCGAATTATGACCATCCATAGATACACATAAAGACCCATACCTCCTTGCAGGCGTACCTGCGGCGAGAGCCGGGGATGAAGAAGTAGCAACCATTTTTTATTTCGTATCCGGAAGTTGGTTGTTTTTATTTCATCTGCTGATCTCTTTCGATGGAATTTGCCATGTTGCACTGAGTTACTTACGGGGGTATGCATACGGTCCGGGAACACCTTGGGGTGAACACCCATCCGAACAAGTAGGGTCGATAGTTCAGCATTTAGGCCGTGGCATTGGGCAGCGAAAAACTCTTAATATTTATTTTGCCGTTCACCCTAAGTCATAGTAAACAAGTGCTCTCCGGACCGAGCTAGATAGTCTCCTATCACTAGGCCCACCAACCAACCCGAACTTTTCTTATTTCATCTCTTATTATTCCTATTACTATCCCTATCATGGTTTGGGTTTGGTTTTACATATCCAAACCATAAGGTAATCCCTTTCCTGAGCGTAGCGAAGGGAAGGGCTGTTTCCAGCCATGAGTTTTCATATGACATAAGCGCCCGGGTGGGCGCAATCATCATTCGTTCGACAAGATTGCGACCAGGTCCCGTCGTACTACGTGGTTGGTGCACGGCGCCACGGCCACGATCTGATCTCCACTGTTTCTTTTCGGATCCGGCACCTGCCATATAGGGTCTGGTACCCAGCTCTTAGTGGCTCTACGTCCGGTCGTGGTATGTTCGCAATTCGTACAAATGGAGCGTCTGGCATCGCTCCTACGAGATAACCTTTATCGGATCGGGCCATTCCATTCAAGATTTGATAAGGTTATACCTTTCCTGAGCGTAGCGAAGGGAAGGGGCGCCCAATCTCGTATTTGATGGTCGGGGTGGCCCCCCTACCCTACCCTGAATAAAACCGATAGGCTTCGCTTCTACGACTGGTCCTTCCTAGCCGTTGCAAACACTTCGCCGATCGGTTTGAATTTGCAAAAACTCTTTAGGTGAGTACCTGGTCGAAAAAAGAGGGTTATCCCTTGTAACGAAGGGAAGGGTCGCCTGTTGCTGTTTCCGGCGAGGTCGTTGCGATCTGGACATGCTTCGGAGAATAGATGCGATTCGGAAAAGCCATTGATAAGTAATTAATAGGGGATCTAGTAAATCCTGAAGTTGTGCTTTGGATCCTTATCCATCACAAAACCCGCCCCCCTGCGACCGCTTCTTCTTAATTATTAGAAAAAAAGGGGGGACCCCCGCCCCAAACCAAAGCTGCGTGGAGGCGCCCGGCCCTACTTGATCAATATTAAGAATGCGGGAAAAGGCTGGGTGATTCTTTTCTCCGGAAATAAACCCTTGGTCAGTCCCCGGGTTTAGGGGGTCGTCGGGGAAATAGCTATGCTATTTCCCGACCCTTTCGATAGTGACTTTGAATTAATAGGCCTCAAACCCCCTTCTTCTTTGACAATAATTAAGAAGGCGCCCCGATAAATTGGGAAATAGGGAGTTCCTTCGAACCGCTCGAACTTCGTTCTACGAACTTTCGTTCTTCTCGGTGGTGAGCGGGCGGCGCTTTCTTGGCTTTACGGGGGGGGGGGGGGGTTCCGACAGTATCTATATGACCTTCGGGCATAGGGCCTGGGGGTACACCTTTTCCGTAGAACTTATGGCAGGTAGTAACCTGAAATGGTCTGTTCAGGAGGGCCTATAGATCTATCTATATGGGCTCTCCGTGATAAGGAGTACCATAAAAGATTTCTTTCTATCCCCTCCCTCCATATACTGAACGGTCCCACGAAGATCTCTACGTACTTGTCCTGGACAAGTATGCTGGGATCTTCCCGGTCTGCGTGGGAGCAGCGATCGATAAGGTCTGCGGGGCGGAGCAGCTTCAGGAAGAGTTCGCACCTCTTACTTGAAGGTCCGTACAAGTCTGTCTCGGAATTCTGGTATGCCCAGGCCGTGTCCACTGCTGCTAGGCTCGGGAATGTAAAGGCGAGGGCGCCGCTATGCCCTGCTGCTGCGGCCCGATATGACTATGACGGAATCGAGGCCGCAGGATTTCAATGGAGGTGTCGTCCATAGTTGTTCCTTTGGCGATTGACCTTTGAACGAATAGGGCTAGTTCTTCATGGGCAGCAATCCGTAGATCTATGCCCCTTAATGAATCGAATGGTCCTTCGACCTTCGTTTGATCCCGACGGCATAGATTTCATAGGACCCTTATCACTATTACAAAGGTTGTTGTTCATCGTAAAAGCCCTGGGCTTTAACCGCCGCTTCGCTTATTAGAGCGCCGGACCTTTTCACGAGTCAAATTGATCGTGTCATTCAAGTGTGCAACGTCCATCAATGATGGTTCATTAATGTCCATTGATTTAGACTCCTTCTCCGTTACCTTCTACGAAGAAGATCGATAAGGGTCAGGCGGCCGCCTCCCCAGCAGCCCTACGGAAGCCTTTCGACTCACTCGTATGGCTCGCCCCCAAGGATCTGGACCCTGGGCATTACGGTCGCTGTAGCCGCCGCCGGCCGGGTCTTTACCTGTTGTTCCGCTACCGAGAAACACGGAATAGGTATGCCCAGCGCGTAGAGCGGCGTACAGATCCGTTGAGAGTGTCCGTTGTCGTGGTAGGGAACAGTACGATCTTGGACTGGCCCCCTTCGTACCAACTAGAAAGAGATAGGTCAGTGCTACGGCCCCGGCCCCCTCTTATTTGATCCAATATTGAATCAAGGTGCCGTAATGGGGATGGTTGGCCCTGACTTCCCTCCATAGGTCGGAATTCTTGGTTTTACCTTCCAGCGAGGGCGTAGCGGTCCTTGCTTTTCATGTGGAAAAGCGGGGGCCGTACTTGCTCTGTATAGTGTGCCCCCCTTTCGTCGAGTGCCCCGCCCGGTCCTAATATTAATAGGCTCATGATTATAACATAGTTATAGGCCAATAAAGGAATTAGATCCTAGATTCTAACATAGTTATAGGCCTGATCTAATCAATGCTTGGACACTACCTTAATCAATGTGAATAGCCATAGCGATTAGATCCTTGATCCTAATAAAGAAATCTTAAATAGCCATTAGATCCTTGATTCTAAGAAATAGGATAGTGATTAGATCCTAATTGCGATAGTCTCTATACTATTAGATTGCTTCTATCTTGATTTGTCTTAGATGGATCCGAACTCTTCTCTGATATAGATATTACCTTAATCTAATAATAAATCCTAAGATTATGGATCCGAACTCTTCTATTTGATTGAATCGAATAAAGACTAAGAAATAGGGATCCGACACTATTCTCTTTTCTATTTATCACATATTTTCGAACAATTCACTCAATCTAATAAAGACTCCTCCTGATTGCTCCGCCTATAGAGTAAACAAGATCTATAGACGGAGCAGTGGCCATGCCCCGTCTATAGTGTAGGGTAAACCCTTTCCTGAGCGTAGCGAAGGGAAGGTTATCCCTTTCCTGAGCGTAGCGAAGGGAAGGTTATCCCTTTCCTGAGCGTAGCGAAGGGAAGGTTATCCCTTTCCTGAGCGTAGCGAAGGGAAGGGCCTGATCCAATAGTGATCTCACTGTTGCATTTATCGAGATGACACTATCTTAGTCAGGGATCCGATTCTATTTGATTGAATCGAATAAATGCTCCTATAAATGTTATTGGCTCGGATCTTCTCTATCGATTTAGAATAGGATATGGCCACTCTATGGCATTGAAATAAAATAGCAGGCCGATCTTGGATAGAATCCATGCTCCTACACACATCTAATCAATGCTCCTACAATCTATATTGGCTCGGATCTTCTCTATCTTAGAATAGGATATGGCCACTATATGGCATTGAAAGGGAATAGCAGGCCGATCTTGGATCTAATCAATGCTCCGCAATCATCTAAGAACATAGTTATAGGCCTGGCCTGAATGCTCCGTCTATACCGTAGGCTCAATGCCATAGCCATGCCCCGTAGGTTAACCCTCGTAGCAAAGGGTTAACCTCTTAATAAAGGCCGAAGGCACTCTAATTGGATCTCGACTTTGATCTGGCTATAGAACCATTGAGCTAAAAAGAGCAAGATCCCGTCCTTCCCTTCGCTACGCTCAGGAAAGGGATGTGCCTTCTGGCCGATCTCGACTTTGATCCGACTATAACAACATCGAGCTAAAAAGAGCAAGATCCCGTCCTTCCCTTCGCTACGCTCAGGAAAGGGATAACCTTCCCTTCGCTACGCGGAGGGATGTGCCTTCTGCAGGATTGAGCTAAGAAAGGAAAGAGAACACTCTAGTGGAAAATCCTATTGTGTGACGTTTTTCTATAAAATGTGATGAAAGAAGGGTCACTATGAAGATTGTGTGATTAAAGAGGGCACTATATAACTATGTGATTAAAAAGAGATCTCTATGGTGTCCCTCCCTTCGCTACGCGGAGTAAAACTATGGGATGTGCCTTCCCTTCGCTACGCTCAGGAAAGGTTTAACCTCTATATTCTCACATGACTGTTAGTCAGGGATCCGAGCTATTCTATGCTATAGCATTTCACCTATTTTCTAATTATTCGTTCTAATTTTTCGATTTGTAGTCTTTGAATCTTGAAAAGATTCTATTCTCTAGCTTTTATCCTATTTCTGAAGATTCCCATATTGATGAATAGGGTCGTTCGGCGCTGTTGGCCTACTAAGCACTTGCCCGCTGCGATATCCTGCCGCTTGGCGGGCTCCGCGCTCGTTATCCTGACTGTTTCCTCTGCTTCACTGGGGCCCATCCCCCGCCGCCCTCCCATTGCTCTAGCCATGATATCGCTATGACAGCTCCAGCTCGCACCCAGCAGGCAGGTTGGCCCTGCTGGTGCGGCTGAGCCAGAGTGAGCTCAGCAGTCAGCCCCTATTCATTACTTCTTCAGGGGAATCCCTTTCCTGAGCGTAGCGAAGGGAAGGTTATCCCTTTCCTGAGCGTAGCGAAGGGAAGGTTATCCCTTTCCTGAGCGTAGCGAAGGGAAGGGGCGGGTGTTTCGCTTTTGCCAGATCCAGAGAGATACTACGAGTCCTCCGTCCCAGATTCCCTCGCCGCGGCCATCTGGTTCACCGGTACTACCAATAACTCTCATGCTTACGTTACTTATGTAAGATCTCGGACCTAAAAGATTCACAAAGATTATAAAAAAGATCTAATAAGATCTAAGTGATCCTATTAAGATCTTTATGTATCTAAGTGCCGGTCCGAGCGAAGACCCCAGTCGTGCTCCCGGCATCGCTTTTCATTTTCATCATCATATTGAAGTTGGAAACTCCTCGTGCTCCGCCATAAGGACTTGGAGTCCATATCATGGTGAAGAGAACGCTGCGGTACTCTTTCTTGTTATTGCTCAAAAAACTGACCGAACGCGGTTATTGGCTCGTCCGACCCGGCAGCATTCATGAGTCACTCGTTCAACTGTCCTTCGGAGACACGGTCGAAAAGTGCCATGGTCGCCCCCCGTCCTTTCCCTTATCTCGGTCCCACCCCAACAAAGGTCCCCCCCCAAACCCCCTAAAGAAATGGATAAAAAAGGGGGGGGAGCTTCGCCCCGGGGGGTGAAGGGACTTTTGCAACAGGCTATGTCACCCATTATTGATGAGGTAAGTTGCATCCGTCCCATCGCGAGCACCTACAATGTCGTGATCACATTGTTTAATCATACCATTTATTCGGTAGTTCAACAGACGGTCGCCCCTCCAACAGTAAGAGGTGGAGATATCGGAACTTCTCTTCCATTTGGATCGGAGGATTTATGGGGGAAATTGGGTTTTGAATTTCCAAGAACCGCACGATTATATGGCCAAGGGGGATACGCTGCGCCTGAAATCATCCCAAGCGCTGCTGATGTGGCTACTAAGCCATTTCTTTGGAAAGCTCCTACTAAGATGGGAAATTCCCCGATAGAGCTGCTAGTACCAGGTAAACCCATATTGGCTAAAGTGGAAAAGAAGAAAATGGTAGAGGGATTTGGCATGGTGCTTACTGAACCTCCATAATATTTAGCAGGTCGAGTCTTATGTCGGTCATATGGAACACCAACACATGGAAAAGGGGCTGAAGGAACCGGTCCATGACTTGACATCGGTGGAATGCTACCTCCAATTCCCTGTATGTTCGATAGAGTGAAATATTCCCCACCGATCAGAGTACGCCGATTACCCTCCGAACCGTACAAGATAGTTACCACCTATCATACGGCTTTCTAACTCCACTTATTTTTCCGGTTGTTCCGCTCCGTCGGATCGATGGTAGTATCTGAGATCTGTTACCGGGGTAACGAACCGGAAGGGCGACATTTTGGACATAATGTAACCTGCTCCCTACCCATAGTTAGCATGTATCTCCCCAAAAGGATCATACTTTAATATCACATCGTAGACCCCCAACTCTATTTTACTTATCAGTGAACCGGAACATAGTGCATAGGTACTCTTCGGTGCAGATAGGCAGGGTCGCCGCGAGACGACGTGACATACTACGATCACGCACAGAAGCCACTGCTGCCCTTCGGCAATAACCTCTCAACTGCTCCGGGATATGGGGTTTTATCGAGATAGGTAGGCGCTTTCCCCTCCCCCCGACCCTTGAGGAACACACGTAGTTCCCCACGGCTTCAGTGACAAAGAGGAGTTTAGGCCGTAAAAGAAAGGCACCGGCCCCCAGCAGCTTTGGTGATTCCAGCTACAAAGCGGGGATTTGCGCCGCACCCGACCTTATCTACGCGCGCACTGCGTCAGCACTGGCGAAAGGTGGGTCGTCGATCGAAGCCGGGGTGCTTGCCCAGCAAGGGGGGGGGGGTGCTTGTTGGACCGCCCCCCACCCCCGGCCGGACCTTCGGTTGGCTAGGACCTTCTTGTTTGGGTAAGACGACTTTTTGTTCAATGAACGAAAGTGAAATTGAGCCCGAAACACGAGATTCTCATTATGTAATCGAAGTAAGATCACTGTGTCAGAATGACAGGAAGTGAGGGAATGGAACCTGCCCAGCCAGTAGGCGGCGGCCGGCACGCACCTTTTTATCATAAGTTCTTCACGAAGCGGAGGAGATCGAATTGAGAGAGCTTATCATTATACAAGGCCCGGGGACGCGATGGGAAAGGGTGCTGGAGGGGCCACCCACCGCCCGCCGCCGCCCAAGCCCGAGCAGCAATGCTGGGCGGGGCAAAGCAGCAGCAAGTCGCGGCAGAGGGCGGGCGACTCCGCCCGGGCACAGGCGGAAGTCCTTCCACGACAGGAGATGTCCAGGGCGGCGCTAAACAATCCGGACCGAACGAGAAACGCTAGTTGTTCCCGCCTGTGGGACTCCCCACCCTTGCTTAGCGTTCCACTTGTCCGGATGCAGGTAATGGAGGATTTGGATAAATGCGCCCAGTTACGAACGTTCTCCCCTCCCTCCATAAAAACCTACTTCTCTTTTCCCCCTTTGCTCTTCGAGAAGAAAGGATTTCTTCTCTTCCTTGCACGTACATGTGAATCTCGGCTGCCCACCCAGTTCGGATTCACCCGATAACTCTCCTGTATCGAATGGTTCTTTGTATAATGCTATACGATACACCATGGTTCATTGCGTTGAGAAACATCATGCTAATGCCACCTCCTATGTACCATTGGGTACCTTGAAAGGAAGGTGCTCCTGATGATGCTACGGACGGCTGTGGACTCCTTTTCGGTCCGAAACCGATGCAATGACGGCGGTGTGCATCTCAAAGCCTCTAACTCGGACTCGGATAGGATCGTGCCGGGCGAGTGTCCGTATTTTGGCTGAGTTCCCCGCCCGTAGGCAGTGATCCATAAACCTATGTTACGCGTAATATTGTGTTACGTTCTACCGCTGTTACGCTGGAAATCCAAGGTTCCACACATCAATCCCGTTCTGCGGCGTGGTGGCAGGAACATCCGCTAGGGGATTGGCTCCGTGGATGGTGCAGGGTGGAATCTGCAAAGGTCATGCAAATACCAAATACATAGGCCCCTTCCCTTCTGCCGAGTTGTTCAGAAAGCGCTTTCCGTTCGTACGGTCCCTCGGAGCGAAGGGTTAGGCAGGTAGTACGGGCCCTCCGACTTCCAGCTATGTGCTGTGCGGCTTTCGCTCCGCGAATGAGGGCTGATAGTCTTTTTCGCCATACGCGCTGGAAAGAATACTGACTCTCACTTCCGCCAGAAACCAAAATTTGATTCAACGTAAATCCCGTGCGCATATTGAGCGCAGCTAATAGAATATGCGGCTACGGCTAGGATATCGATCATACCATATCACGCCATAGACTTGTATATGGAGACAGATAGATGGATATACATATCCATCTATTGATAGGTATATATATATATATCCGGAGGGATCCATATGTATATCTACATTAACGCACCTATATCTATGCATGGTCCTATAGAGATATATACACCTATAGGCATGCAGGCATGTGTGCACATATAGGTGCCTATATCTATGCGGGCATAGATTTACACATATGTATACACACACATACATATAGATATGGGCACATCTAGATACATATATATATACAGGTGTAGGCATCTATCTATAGGGGTATGGATCTATGTGTATATATATATACACATGGGCATAGATGTGCCTATATATATACACCTATATATCCTGCCCAGGCTTATATGTATCCATATATAGGGATACATGGCATTTAACTAAATATATGTCTATGTCCATAAGATCCTAGTTAAATGCCATAGCCATGCTCCGTCTATAGTGTAGGGTAAACCCTTTCCTGAGCGTAGCGAAGGGAAGGTTATCCCTTTCCTGAGCGTAGCGAAGGGAAGGTTATCCCTTTCCTGAGCGTAGCGAAGGGAAGGTTATCCCTTTCCTGAGCGTAGCGAAGGGAAGGTTATCCCTTTCCTGAGCGTAGCGAAGGGAAGGTTATCCCTTTCCTGAGCGTAGCGAAGGGAAGGTTATCCCTTTCCTGAGCGTAGCGAAGGGAAGGTTATCCCTTTCCTGAGCGTAGCGAAGGGAAGGTTATCCCTTTCCTGAGCGTAGCGAAGGGAAGGTTATCCCTTTCCTGAGCGTAGCGAAGGGAAGGTTATCCCTTTCCTGAGCGTAGCGAAGGGAAGGTTATCCCTTTCCTGAGCGTAGCGAAGGGAAGGTTATCCCTTTCCTGAGCGTAGCGAAGGGAAGGTTATCCCTTTCCTGAGCGTAGCGAAGGGAAGGTTATCCCTTTCCTGAGCGTAGCGAAGGGAAGGTTATCCCTTTCCTGAGCGTAGCGAAGGGAAGGTTATCCCTTTCCTGAGCGTAGCGAAGGGAAGGTTATCCCTTTCCTGAGCGTAGCGAAGGGAAGGTTATCCCTTTCCTGAGCGTAGCGAAGGGAAGGTTATCCCTTTCCTGAGCGTAGCGAAGGGAAGGTTATCCCTTTCCTGAGCGTAGCGAAGGGAAGGTTATCCCTTTCCTGAGCGTAGCGAAGGGAAGGTTATCCCTTTCCTGAGCGTAGCGAAGGGAAGGTTATCCCTTTCCTGAGCGTAGCGAAGGGAAGGGCCTGATCCAAAAAAAAGAGTTTCAGCTAAATTCAAAAACATTGAAAGCTATTGAAGAAGAGAGAACACTATGCACTATAAAAAAAGAAACATTAAGCTAATAAAAGCAAGATCACACTGTAGTGTGAAATCCTATTCTGTGATTAAAAAAGGATTAAAACTGTGTGATTAAAGAGGGCACTATAATAACTTCAAGCTAAAAAAAAAAAAAGAACGCTATTTCTACTGTGTGATTAAAAAGGGATCTCTATGGTGTCCCTCCCTTCGCTACGCGGAGTAAAACTATGGGATGTGCCTTCCCTTCGCTACGCTCAGGAAAGGTTTAACCTCTATATTATCAAATCTTTTGGCACAGGGACATATGTCCCTATATAGATGGATACATCGTGGATATATAGTGTGTATATATATACATACATCCCATTTATTAACGAAGTGATAGACCTTAGTATGTATCGCTCGTCGATCAAAATGATTCATTCCCCTGGTCCCTCTTCGCGTTCCCCCGCCCGAAACTAACCCGTTATCCCCCCTGCGGTGCGGAGCGCCCGCCCATTCGCGGGAAATAACGCATAGCGTTCAGAAGGCTAACGCGCAGCGGAGTGGAGCAGCCGCCGCGGCGACACGAGGTAATCCCTTTCCTGAGCGTAGCGAAGGGAAGGGTTCGCCGCTTAGCTGGATCTCGCTGGTGCCACCTATAGGTAGGTAGGCGGCGGATGTGTGACGTTTGGAGTTGTCGTTCGTGCACCTGTCCCCAATGGAATAATGAGTAATCCGTTCCCCTGCAGATTATGGCCTTACCACTCGGTCCCGATGGCCGGCGGGGATTCGGTATAGCAGCTTACGTTCGTTTGCGCGTCTCCCCACGTGTGCTGGACACGTGTTAGCTGTGGGAAGCATGGTTCCGAAAGTGACTTCGGTTCGCCAGTTCAGGCTCAACTCCTCGCTTTACGTTAGCGGACTTACATAGTATTATCGGGCAATCTCTTTCTTTCTGTGTGGGATGATGCCGAGGAGAGAAGAGAATGCGTCGAGGCGGCGGACAACTACATTGTTTATTTCCCCTTCATGAGCCCAGATAACGTGCATTTGGGTAGACCGATCAATGGATGAGAGAACTGAGCCTGGATGGACCAATCGATAGAAAAAGCGCTTGGGCGCTGTGCCATGTGTCTATCTATGTCCATCCATCCATCATAGACATATAGATGTGACATAGAATCTATTTAAATGTTATATATACACATAAAGAGGGCAATATATCTATCCTATAGCAATATTATATATTTATATGATGTGTACATATCCATATCCATACACATGCCGTGTGCATATATGGCATCTATATACATTGCAGATATATAGGCATATATAGCACGGATGGATAGATATCTATGAGATATCTATCTATGGTACATATGGCATATATGGCTATTCTTGTATTATATTATAGGATAGGATATTATCTTGTATTCTATTCTATCCCAATGCATTTATATATACATATACACACATGCACACGTTGTGTGTATATCTATAGTGCCAATAGCTTTAGGATACATAAGGTGCATAGATATACACCTATAGACAGACCTATATACGAGTAGTGCTAGATCTATGTTGTAGGCCCTATGGTATAGATTGCTTCTATCTTGATTTGTCTTAGATGGCTATATGGATATGGATGGATATGTGCACATAGATAGACACATGGCACATATCCAGATGTATCAAGATGGATGGCAATATATCCATCTATCGATCCATTTCTAGAGATATATAACGTTCATATTGCATTTCGTTCATTTCCGCTTCGCGCCCGCCCGCCATAGGAATAAGCAGGCGAAGCAGCTTCGAAGAAGCGCTCGCTTCGCGCCTTTTCTTCGAACCTTTATTTGTTCTTCACGAACGAATTGGAAAAAGAAACACCACGCTATGCGCCGCGGACGGACCTCGCCAACGTAAATCTTCGATTCCTACTCCGCCGTAGAGCCGATAAAGTGCTGCTGCTGCCTGCGTTCGCAGGGTTATCCCTTTCCTGAGTGTAACGAAGGGAAGGGCCGGCGGAGTCCCCCGCCCATCTCTTCCCTCCACCCCCGCGCTATTCAAGAAATGGGGCGGGGGACCTTTTCTTTTTGGAACAGAAGGAGGCCCTGCTCCAGCAGCGCAAGTGTGTTCTGCTGACGCCTTGAATCAAGCTTTTGTTGCGACATGCTATGTTTTCTCCCCCATTGCTAGTAGGTTGATGGGTCGCACGCCCGGCACACATGTTTTGGCCTTGTGTGTTTCTAACTAGCTATAGGTGACCTAACGGCCGCCGCCCGACTGGACATACCAATAGTCACGAAATTCGTATGGGCTACTGGGGAGTAGGCAATGATCTTCTTAGGATCGATTTGTCTCGGAGTGGTCGGGGAAGTATATATAGTAGCGATCGCGCTTAGAGTATAAATGGAAGGAGTGAGACAAAGCGTCGCTTCGGGAAACATGGGTATGGAAAATCTCAAAAACCCATAGGTTCCCAATTTCGAAGGAATTCCTGCCGAGATGACGGATCCAGCCGTAGGTGCCTCTACATGAGCTTCGGGTGACCAGATATGAACTGGTACCATAGGCACTTTTACGGGGAAAGGAGCGGAAGAAGCAATCCATGGAAAGATTTGGCGCCGCTCACTGAATTCTGTGGTTAATAAGATTTGTGAATCGGTGGTTCCTGTTTGGGAGAAAATAAACGGAATAGCTAGTAGCATAAGAACAGATCCGAGTGAGGTATATGGGAGAAACTGATGTGCTGCCTTGATCTTTCTTTGTCTCGAACCCCATACCCCTATAATAATAGGAGAGTAAGGGGTAGCCCCAAAGCTTCATCTCCCGGGTGGTGGTAGGTCAAGAAAAAGCTCCAGTAGGTAGCCACTCCCTTCTCAGAAAACCGTACGTGATGCTTCCGCATCATACGGCTCCGTCCCGAGATAGATAGCTTATAAGTCGTTCGTCGTCGGCCCTTGTAATTCTCCCACTATCTATGCATGTACCTTCCGCCTTCACTTTCGAATTTTTTGCTTCTCGTACGATATCTTATCGGTGGTGTTCAGCGCCGCAGAGCCCCAAGACCACTCCGCGGAGCGAACAATGCCGGCCGGGAGATGCCTGTAGGGCTCGCCCCGCGCCGCTTCCCGATATTCTATTCTAATTGCGATATAGCTCTTAATCTAATATTTAGAATAGAATATCTATTCTATAATATTAAGAGCTTTATATCATATACTATATCCGAATCTTATATTCTATTATAGTATATAGAAATGTCATAAGAATCTAATCGATTAGAATATAATATTATATACTCTAATCTAATATGAGATAGAATAATAGAATAGAATAGAATAAAGTTCTAATAATCTAAATGTCATAGAATCTAATATCCTATTATATAATAGAATAACTGCGATAGAATAGAATAAAGGCGATAGAATCTATCTTCTAATTCTATTCTATTTAGATTCTATTATATCCCCGAAGAACTAGCTAGTAGTGTATTACTAGCTCTTGCGCTGGGGCGGCGGCCAACCATGCCTTTCGAACGCACGGTAACTCTCGGCGGAGGTGGCAGGCAGTCCCACCTACCTCATCGTACGTACTCTCGGAATCTTGTTGGGAATAAGGATTAAGCCACCCGCGGCCTGGAGAGCACATGTAACACACAGTCGGGTTGCTCTGAACACGCAGCAGAGAGAGATGTCTATAGATACTATGTGTTCAAGTCCTTGCCTTATGGCCCCCGACCTACGGCCTTTACGCTACTATTACTGTGAGCGGTTCCAATTATCCATTCTTTGACAGAGATTGGCTTTGGCCCGTCCGGTCCCACCGCCCGGCGGGGCCGGCTTGAACTTGTACGCAGCACTTGTACGGAGGTGCAGGCCGGGGACCCATTGTGTCCCTGTTCTTAAGGACCCTCTTCAATAGTGACCCCCCCGCGACCGGGGACAATTAGGGGCCCCCCCTTCTTTTTCAATCATTAATGAGCGGTCCGGCAGGAAAATACTTAATCATCAATTCCAATTAGTAGTGCCCCCTTTTCCTCCCCGCAGCGAGGGGCACTCTTCTTCAGGGGGCACTACTAATGATAATGGATGTTGGGGGGGGGTTTCTTCCTATTAAGGTGATCCAAGTTGGGGGACCCTCTTCTCGAACCAATCTATTCTTTTTGCTCAGATTTTTATCTCCCGAGCCCCCTTCCGTCTCCACCGCCCGGCGGCTGGGCTGCCAATGCAACAGTCTTTCTTCGTCATTCTACTGAACGGGTCGATCCTCCATTTCGTTTGTTTCAGCAACTCATCCTACGGTCTCCTCGCCAAGAGCTTCCCGGCGACGACAGAGGAACCAACCTGCTGTGGCGGCGGCAATAGTGGCCGGCTCTTTCGCAAGAAGACCAGGACGATTATCCCTGTGAACCCAATCGGTAGCTTACGAGTTTACGTCCATCCCTGGTTGGGTACAGTTCCCTTTCTCTTTCTCGCCACCCTTGTAGCCGTCACCCGAATTCGCGCAAGTGTGTCTACACCCCCCAGACTTTACGAGGAATGAATTCTCGCGACCAAACACAATTATCCCCCTACACCTAGGAGCACCCTTTCCTGCATATCCATACAATACTCGAGTAGGCGGGTTGAGGTCTTACGTGCGAGGTACCCACTACTCGGAGTACCCCATGATCCCGAAAAAGAGGTGTCTGTCATCTGACGGGTTCGACCAAAAATGCTATGCTTACGCACAAGACTACCCTTCTTCCCGAGAGCTTCGCGGGGACTACTCGATTTGACGACGACGGACGATCCGCCCGTAGGGGGTTTACTGCACAAGGCTCCTGCAGAGGGAGAGCTTTATCCCAGCGGATATAAGATGCTCAGCTCCGCACAACATAGGGATTAGCACGCTTTCGGGAAGAACATGAAATAGTAAAGGATCCGGCATGCGAAACACGGCGATCATTGGAAATTCACGAATTGGAAATGCTATAATATACTCCTTCCCATAACTTTTCATACTGGACCAACCTACTAAAATGCGAATAGGGATTGAAAATGTGGTCAATATCACGGAGGATGAAGGGATACCATCTATACCCATATACAAATTGATGCTTCCATAAGGAAGCCATCGAATGGTTTCCACAAATTGGGATTTGGCCGTAGAAGAATCGAATTGTATCCGAGGAACAGGGGGGTACGAAAAAGTAAGAAGAGAGGCGCACAGACCAATAGATCGTATCAGTCGCATTCTCGAATTTGGAAGGAAAAGAGGAATAATGCTTCCTAGCACGGGACACGGAATAGGACCACTTAGATTGGAATAGCATTCACGAAATTGTTGTGACATAGAATTGAACATTGAAGAGATTAGTTGACAACAGTAAAAAGATGAGGCGCCTAGTTCCAATAAGAGTCTATCAGTGCGAGTCAGCTGAACACCTTAGGTAGGTAGGTAGGTTAGGTGCACCTCTCGCCCATCGAAGTGGGAAGTAATGAGGCTAGTCCCCCCCCCCCTGAAGGAATAAGTAGTGGGGGGGCCTTCTCCGGTTATAGTGAACTCTGGGCGGGCGGATCAACTGGAAAACTTATTCATAAAAAAGCGCCCGGGACGGACGGGGTGGGGGGCTGGAACTTAAAAATGCGGGCGGCGTAACGTAATAGTGGCGGCTCTTTGATTGATTCAGGGGCTATGCTATTTCCCGACCTATTCCTTAGGGGCCTAGACCGCTCATTAAAGTAGTGCCCCCTCTCTCTTCTTTTCTTTTCTTTTACTTCCGGTTTATTTCCGGAAATAATAGTACTTCTGATTGCACTTCCGGTTCCGGTTATAGTGGCCCCTGAATGATTAATAGGTCACTATTCATAAGGGGTCCCCGGACCGGCCGGGCCTCGGTAATTTATTTGAACAAACCCCCCAATTGTTCTTGGAGAATCAATAGGGATACCCGGACACTATTATTCAGTCTTCAGGGGGCACTACTAATGATAATGAATGCTGGGGGGGTTTATTGAGGTGATTCAAGTTGGGTCTATTGCGGCATCGTAGATATTGGCTCTCATCACTCATGGATGGAAAAGCAGTCAAGGAACGCGAAACACGGGCGAGATAGTGCCATCTATGAGATTGTGGTTGTGGCCAATAACGGCGATGCGGGGCAAGTGGTCACCCTATCCGAGGAAAAGGTAGCAAGCGGGCTTCCCTTTTGAATAGGAAGAAATAGGGGTTTAAGTCCGACCGAACGGAACTGCTCACCTACTCACGATCAGCATCTGCAGCCTGCGTGCTCGGGCGGCCAAAAGAAGTCTCAAAAAACAGCCCGCGACTACTTTCGGCGCTGCTCTACTAGGGAGCGTGGTTTACTTCGCCTTCCACGGGAATATTGGGCAAAAGAGCGATTCCTCTGCTTTCGTGCTCGTATCCCGGATATTAGGTGTTTGCGCCCATCTCCATATGATACATCTACAGCCTCACGACCCTGATCGACGTAATGATAATGACATTTGGCACTGATTGCTTACTCGGATCGAATCTTCCTGGAAGAATACCTGGCCTTGGCCGTACGAGCCAGAATCGCAGCCTCGCACTTCATGCGAGGAACTGATCCCGGGGAATGGATCGTAGATGGATTTTACCCATTTCCACTTTTTCGGTCGTTCGGGGACAAACATGAATAAATAGGCTCAATTAGATTCTATTCTATCTATTTTACCATATTTGTGAATAGGTGCCGACTGAAGGCACATCCCTTTCCTGAGCGTAGCGAAGGGAAGGGTGGGTTTTCGTAGAATATAGTGGGGTACTCTTTCGTTCGTAAAGGTGGGTGCCTTCAGCTTCATTCACTTCTTATTTACGATGCCCCATACATAGAAACCCCTTGCTCTTGCTCGGAAATAGTGGAGACTCTCTGGATGTGGTCGCTGGTGACTACTTCAGGTAGGTGGCCGGTTACTTCTTCTGGCCGCTCACCCTTCGAGGAGTAGTAGCTCGTGAGGAACTAAACGAATAGCTTTGGGTCTTGTCTCGAGAGTGTTCTCTCGGATGGACGGGGTCTTGAGAGTTCGGATGGACGGAGTCTTGAGAGTTCCCTCCTCATTCATGTCCTCACCAAGAAGAAAAACTTCGTTCACCGCCCTTCGCCACCCACCCGCTACCCTTTCCGACCTTTTCAGTTAGGTGCCGCCCTGACTCCCACTTCATTCTAACTCTTAGAGGTAAATCCAATATCTAATAACATAGTTATAGGCCTGGCCTGAATGCTCCGTCTATACCGTAGGCTCAATGCCATAGCCATGCCCCGTAGGTTAACCCTCGTAGCAAAGGGAAGGTTATCCCTTTCCTGAGTGTAGCGAAGGGAAGGTTATCCCTTTCCTGAGCGTAGCGAAGGGAAGGTTATCCCTTTCCTGAGCGTAGCGAAGGGAAGGGGATCCCACACTATTAGTTTTACTCCGCGTAGCGAAGGGAAGGTTATCCCTTTCCTGAGCGTAGCGAAGGGAAGGCACGTGGTGATCCCCCTGTTCCATAGGTCACACGGTATAGGACAACCCTTAGCCAATGGATCCGGCACTTGCACTCGGAGGGAGGCCGGGCCTAATCTCTTTTTAATCACATAGTTTGAATCCAATATAGTTCACCCTCTTTTAATCACATTTTATAGAAAAACGTCACACAATAGGATTTTCCACTAGAGTGTTCTCTTTCCTTTCTTAGCTCAATCCTGCATCCCATAGTTTTACTCCGCGTAGCGAAGGGAAGGTTATCCCTTTCCTGAGCGTAGCGAAGGGAAGGGATGTGCCTTCTGGCCGATCTCGACTTTGATCCGACTATAACAACATCGAGCTAAAAAAAGAAAGAGAACACTATGAAGAAAAGAAGATTGAGCCACTACAAGAGAGGAAAGAGAACACTCTAGTGGAAAATCCTATTGTGTGACTAGAAAGGTTTTTATCTAAAATGTGATGAAAGAAGGGTCACTATGAAGATTGTGTGATTAAAGAGGGTGAACTAGATTCTTCAACCCTGTGATTAAAGAGGGCACTCTATTATGAGCTAAAAAAAGAGAGAGAACACTATACACTGTAGTGTGAAATCCTATTCTGTGATTAAAGAGGGCACTATAGAACTATGTGATTAAAAAGAGATCTCTATGGTGTCCCTCCCTTCGCTACGCGGAGTAAAACTATGGGATGTGCCTTCCCTTCGCTACGCTCAGGAAAGGTTTAACCTCTATTTATCACATCTTTTTGATTAGGTGCCAAGATCTAATAAGAGAGGCTCCACTACCGTCTATAGTGTAGGGCCTGATCCAATAGTGATCTATCTTCTATTTATCACATCTTTTTGATTAGGCCACCGCCTTTTTATTGAAGGATTAATGAGGCCCACGAGTGCAGCGAGGGGAAGGAAGTGACTCGACCGGAAGAGCGCAGTTACTCGAGCCTTTTCGAGTGACTCGACCGAAGCGTGGACCCGGCCCCCACTCCGACAACTGCAAGGCTGCGGGGAAGGGACGGAAACGGAATAACACACTTTATACTGTGGAATAACACATTTATAGCAGGACACAGATACGGGATCCACAGATACACCAATGCATACGGGTACTCCGTCCAGACAGATACCGGATCAATTGACTGGATCGAATCAACCTTTATACATACCCCATACCAAGCCCACACAGATGAAATGCTTACTCTCATCGGAGAGAGGGGGGATCTATCGAACATCCAATCTACCAACTTCCTGCATCAATCGAAGATCGAAGCCCCGATGGAGGAGGGAACTAAGCTCGAGCACTCCTACCAAAGGGGTCAGTGGGAACCAAGCGAGCGCTGAACTTAGCATCTTCCCTCTCTGAGGGACAAGCCAACACTGAGATACTTGAGTCAGAGCCGAGCCAACACTCAACTGCCATTATCGATCGAATAAGTAACTCAGATCGACCAGTACAGGAGGATCGGGGATCGACGGAGGAACTTCCTCCGGGCAAGGTAGTGATAGCAGCGAGACCGCCTATTACTTGTACTCTTAACACGCCCTTTCCCTGCAGAAAGGAAAGGTCCCCAGAGACTGCTCCGAAGTCGAATACTTGCACTGAAGGCCCAATCGGAGTTCGATACGGCTCAATCATCAAAGAAAGGCCTGTCACACTCGGTCTTATGTTGCTTTTTCTGACCAACCCCGACCATGGGGAAGGAGCCACCCAACCATTCGTAGATGTATTTGCGCCGCGATCATCAGTTTATCGCGCCGCTAGCTACAATGTGAGGTGAGGTGGGGCAGCCTTCTTTTTTTTCATCGCGTGAGATGCGAGCTGTGGAACAGGTCTCATCCAAAGAGAGCCCCCCCTTATTTATTCAGAACCGATCAGGATCCGGCACTATTTATCTAAAAACGATTCAGTTGGAGCAGTGATGCATTGATAGCAGGTCTTTGGGCGTCGAATGAGAATCCTATTGATTATTGGCCCCGTTCCGAAAGGGATGATCGACCCTTTATTATTGAAATATAGGGGGCAGTCCGCAACCTCTCTACGTGAAGTAGGTTCGTCGTCTACTCATGACCCAACCCAATAAAGCTTCTGCGGGCATCTCAAATGAATAGGGAGTCCAGCGGCTCCTATTGGGCGGGCCCCCTATTACTCTTGCATCATTAGGGATATACTTTGGAGTGCATGTTGTTTATGGGTTGATCCCAGGGGATCGTCCCGGACGAGGGGCGCTTGACTTCGAATTCCCTTCCCAGTGGGGAACATACTCGAAAGAGCACAGCACTCTATGGGATATGGGGCCTCTCGGTGAACTCACTACCGTACGACCTGACGATCATCGAGAAGCCCCCCCCCCGGCAATCACACCACTCTCTGGGTGGGGGAACAGCAAGGGCCGCTCCAATGGAATATAACCCTCCGGACGGGCATTATTCTGCGGCGCCCCCCCCCCCTCTCTCTTTTGAATAATGAAAGTACGGTGGAGGTTGAAGGTGATGTTACGGCGGAACTTCAGAACCAGCCTTGAAGTGAATGAATTAGAAGGAACGAATGAGTAAGGGAATGAGACGACTATTTATTGAACTATTAAATAAACAGATCTTACCCAATTCATCTACACTAATCACGAGTTCTTATCCATTCCTCTCGTATATCGTAGTAACGCCCTTAATCACAGGTTCTGAAAAAGACCTTTCATGTCATTCCCATTCAGGTCCGATTCGGATTCCTCCGTTGTTTCCTTTTCCTCCCGAACCTTTTTCTCGAAATGATAAAGAAGATGGTACACTCGAATCGTATTCTTTAAGTGCTTATTGCTCGCCAAAAATCCCACTTCTGCAATTGGTAGGTCACCGGGTTCTTAGAATAAGTCGTGTTTTCTGTAGTTTCCCCATGTTACAACTTCCGTACCAATTCGATCGATCCGAAATGAATTGGTTAAACATTCCATTAGGGAGCCCGATCTTTGCTCTTATGTGTGGTATTCATTCTCGTTCGGCTCTTGGAATCACATCCAGCAGTGGTTGGAACAGCTCGCAAAATCCAACCACTTCACCTACTTTATTGCCCCCAATCGTTCTCCGTACCTCTATCGAAACGGAATGGTTTCATGTTCCTTCATCGATTGGTTATTCCTCTCTGTTCGTACCTCCTTCTCCAATTTCGGTCTCAATTAGTTCACAAGATTTAATGGCCAAGTAATTGGAAAGAACCCCCCTAAATTGTTCCCCAATAACGAATAAGCCTACGGGAAGGGTATGTAAACCATGTATCTGAAAATAACTTAAAATAAGGGGTCTCGGTCAAAACCCACCCCTTTCTCTTTCTAATAATAGGGCCGGACCCCCGGGGTTTGGGGGCTCCCCCCTTTCCTCGTTGACGGGATTGAGGAAACGGTTACCTCGATCGGCTAGGAACCGAATGGTTGCGGTTCGAATCCGCATCCCGAAGCTGCCGGGCACCGCACCATCAACCCACCTGGACTCGCAGCAGCCCATCCGGTCGGCTGCGGGCAAGCACGCCAACCATAGTATGAGCTCTTTGACTCGGATCCAATCCAAACAGGATCGAAGCAACGGAGACTCTTCGATCCCCTTGAATAGAATAGATTCTAATAAATAGGAGGCCGGGCTGAGGAATAACGAGAAGCTAAAGGGGCGAAAAGCATATCGGAGCGATAGCAAGCAGAATAGCGCTTCCGGAGAGAAGAGACGTCGTGCCCTTCCCTTCGCTACGCTCAGGAAAGGGATAACCTAATAGATTGTTCCGTTGATTGTCCTGCGCAGCATGGGTTTCCTTCGATGAAGGAAACCTCTATAGAGCTGCCCGCCAATATTGCCGAAATCTTGTTCCAATAATGAATAAGGCGGCACACGGGGCAGGCAGGGCCAGGAACATTCTGGAATGGGCCGGGGATTGCTACGGGCCCGTACGAACCGGATAGTATAGCTCAACAAGTGATCACGCACGGGCTACTTCCTATACTATTATGAATCATGATGCATCCCGGTACCGACCGGATGGAAGTGCAAACGAGAACCGTGGGTTCCCTTGAATCAGGGAATTGGAGCACAGCAAAGGGAACCAGCCTCGTTTTTGCCGACTTGGCGGCACCCCTTATCTAAATCTAAGGTAAACATATATGTGCTTTGGGGTCCGGGCGATCGCTTCGCTTTGGGTGGCGGCGAAACACTTAGAGATGGGATCACCGTCTCACCGTTCATGAACTGATTTCACGGCTGGTCGATTTATCATTTGCTAGGGTTCTTCTCGCCCTCAGCCCTTGGATGGAGGTCTTTCCCCAATTCGGTCGAGCCGCGCTCCGATCTTTCCCGCATTGGTTGCCTTCCCCTTATCTACCATCCATGGCTTCGCCCCTCCTTTTTCATTCCCAAACCAATCCCCCGTTCCGACCTGGCTCCATTTATTGAATAGCGCTTCGCCCTATTCATTCATCAAGGGCTTAAATAAGTGATTGGTTCGGGAGGGGAGGGTTCTATTTTGTTAGATCCCCGGACAATTAAGTATGCCGCTCTCTCTCTTTCTCTCTTTATAGTGACTCTTAATCAATGGGCGCGTCGCTGTAAATGGAACTTTGATTCACAGTATATAGACTTAGACTCGATATGCTGGAGCTTTTGGGTAATTAAAAAGGAATCATCACTGTTGGTTGAATCCGTTATCGTTCCGGCCAAGGACGGACCGGAACAGCACATAGATCGGTTGGCTGTGGACCCAGAGGGGTCGTAATACGGGAAGGAGTCCGAGGCACTGGAACAAATCCTATCCCACGATTCGAACCCACCCACAGAACAGGGCTTGAAAGCCTGAGTCGAGTTCCCACTTACTCAATCCCTCTTTTTCGGGGAAACAGAAACAAGGGGGCTTTGCAGCCCCCCCAAAAAAACACTATTTATCCAGCCCTCGCATGATGGAAATAGGATGGGATCAGACCATCCTTGAGGCAAACAATGCAATAGCTTCGGTGAAAGCAAACCCACCCCGAGATGGCACTATCAACCAAAGGATTGTTTAGCCAATGATGGAGCGCCACGGGATGGATCAAGGGACTAAGGACGTCGACAGCAGCTCCCGCTCCGAGACGACCTCCAGAGCAGGTCCTTAATCAGATCCCCCCACTATTCTTTAATGAATGAAGAAATAGACTATATAAAATGCACTCATTCGGTGGCCTGTATTTGAATGACCCTATATCTCGAGAATCTAAAAGAATGGGTTCCCTTCTGATTCATTTCTCTATTTCATTTCAGGGGGAGGGGAAGGAGAGGAGGAGGACATGCAATTCTTCAAGAAAGAGGGGGCACTACCGGCCGGGGGCGCTGCTACTGGTGGGTGCTGCTTCTTGCAACGAAGAGGAGCTCTCGCCCCTATTGGATAGAGAACCAGAATAGCAGCGCTTCGGTTTCAGCGGCTGCTTTCTCCAGTCGCTCGCTCCGCCCGTGCGGTTCTAACTTCTCTGTAATACCAGTTCGAAGTCTTCCGTATCCCAGCCCATCCGGTGACCTAGGAAGAGTCACCACTATGCCGTTTAGCAGTTCGCAAGGAAGAGAATGTACTTATTGCAGGGAGTCTTTGGTCCGGGAAGGACCCCTTCCGGTGTTCTTGAACGGGATTTGATCCAGACAGTTCTGCATGTGGCGCTTTCTTCGAGCTGTCCCTATTTGTACAAGAACCCCTGATCCCGGTCCCGAACGACTGCAGGTAGCCGCCCCCCCTAGAGATTGTTACAGCTTTTCGTCCATAATAGCGAACTCGCCCTTGCTCTCCGCATCGTCAGCGCCCGCCGCCCCGGGACGGACGGACGTTGGCTGCTGTGTACGAAGCGACCACCACGATTAGGAACAAACCCCCCAGCAGCACTTGTTCCGAATGGGCCCAGCTCGAATCTCGTTCGATCCATAAACGCATGCAATCCCATCTCCAACTGGGACCACTCGACCGATCCCATCAACTTGTGAATTGGTGCATGCAATAGTTGGTAATTCCTATTGGATGGAAAAAGCTGATTGATGAGTTGCCCGCACCTGGCTCAGCCTACTTCATCGCAACGATTTTTCCCCGTTCAAGAGGAACTGTTTTCGTGATCGAATTACGAGATGGATATACGAACTGTATAGAATCATTCGCTGGAATGGGATAAGTTATTCCTTTACATAATCCCAATGGGATATTCGAATCCACCAAAGATACAATAGGTATTTGTAATCGATCAGCTCCAAGTATGACCGAGGACTCTCTATCTGCATTCATTATTACTACACGATCTGGTCGTTGGTTCGACCCGGATCCTCCGAAAAAATTGATCTTCTTATTTCCCGGACGTGAAAAACGGATCTTTTTCGGAAATAAATGCATACTTGAATAATCGGTCAAAAAACCCCCGATCCTCCATTGATAATCATTGATACAGCTTCGATCGATTAAGGATAGTGCCATCTGTTCTATTATCTCATCGAATAACGAATTGGTATTTACGGGTAATGAACGGCCCTTTTTACGAATGGGAGATCCTATAGAATGACAAGCGTTTCGTGAACAAATCAGTGTCTTGTCTGGATCGAGAATAGCAATTTCGTTTCCGAAACCGTATATATATACTTTGGAATGGTGAGCAGCTACCCGACGGCCTAGATGTGCGTTCGTACTCAGTGATTTCTGAAGGACCAAACTAGAATAATTGTACATGGTCCTTTTTCGAGCTGGCTCAGGTGGTTAGCGATGTCTATTTTGACATATAGTCGACATATACCATATAATAGAAACACCTATTGCTCCTATGACATTTATATGGCACATCTTATCAATAGAGACTAAGAGCCATATTGCTCTTATTCTATTCTATTGTATGGCTATTCTTCTATTCTATTATATGGCACTTAGATTCTATCCGATTGTATCCTATCCCGATGCTGTTGTATCATTGTATATTCTATTATAATTGCTATAACATTGAATCTTAATATTCAATGTTAAATGTTGTATTGCTATAATTATAGCATGTTTCGCAATATAGGGGAATCTATATCAGGGATGGATGAATATGCATATATATGATGAATGATGCTTCATCACTTGGCTAGATATGGGACCCCGGCCGTTTATCGCTCACGCTTGGTACTTATCGCACTTCCACTACCCCAGCCGCCGCCCCTTCCCTTCGCTGCGCTCAGGGAAGGGCCTTATTGATCATTTCTTAATTTAGGCTCCACCCTGTTAGCCCACTCTACCCCGCTTTACTTTGTGGCCCCGGTAACCACCTTTTGCCGTGTCGCCCGAGGTGGTGTTTTTCCCTTATCCCGTTTCTATTTCGTACGAGCCGTCTGGATCGGAAAGCACGCATCTTGTCCATATCGTTGGAGCGAGAAGCTTGTTGGCCCGGGTTTCTAGTATGGAAAGAAAGCAACTGCCTCGACCTTGGGCCAAGGGGCGGCCCGCCCCCCAAGACCTTACTTATCAAATAGCCCGGTTACCGACCCTCTCGATAGTGACGGGCCGGCCCCAACCTTACTTATTAAGGCCCCCCCTCCTGATCCATAGAATTGTCCCTTTTTCTGGTGAATCTGGAACCATCCTTTCCGAAGTTCCCCCGCCCCTCTTATTTCCAACAATGAGGGTGATTCTGAAAGGAGTTTCTCTTCGGAGGAAAGGGACGGAGAGAATCACCCCTATAAGCAATGTTTCAGGGTGATCCTGAAAGGTTTTAGAATCATTTCATTATCATTAAGAGGGGGGGGCGGCCCTATTCTTATGAAAATAGATAAGGGCTCCGGCTCTTATGAAAATAGATAGTATAGTGCATCTTTCGCCCCGCCCCCACTACTTCTTCATTCAGGGGGGCCCGGCCCCTCCCCCTCAATTTGTTCCGAATAATCAATGGGGATACCACTCTTCATTCTTCGAAGAGGGGGCACTACTAATGAATGTTGGGGGGTGGGGGGGTCCCCGGGCGGCCGAAGGCCGGGAAAAGGCGGGGGGTGCGGGGGCGCCCCCCCCTGACCCCGAGGCGGCTGTTAGCTTTCCCCGGCAGGGTATCGTTCGGGTATTATCTATTATGAGCCCACTCAGAACTAGTTGATTCTCCTTCGCATTCACTGCTGAGATCCCGAGTCTCCAAGTGGGCCCTCTTGGCCACCCACGACCCTGGCTTTTTGGAGAATCCTGCTCCTGTGTCGTAGGACTTGTAGCTCGGCGGTGGGTTTTTCTCCTTCCAGTTTCGAGTGTATTCTTGGATAGTTATAGCGGCCCATAGGCGCAAGATGTACCTTGTGGGGGGGTCCCCTGGACATAGTCCTTCCAGACAGTGGCCGTTCAGTCCATGGTCCATTGGATGGATGTTCGGTGCAAGGCCAAAAATTGGAACACACTGCCCAAAACGTTCGTTCCCGTCCTTCGCTTTAGGGCCTGTCCCTCAGTGTGGTCAGTACTTAATACTGTCGGGCAGCAAAGCTTACACTTGTTCACTTATTATGATGGTTCACCAGGGCCTCTTTCCTCCTCCCTTTTCTGCTCACTCGTAAATCAGGGGCGGGCTGACCCCTGCAAAGGGGGAGAGAGTCGACTGAACATCTCAGCCATTGGCGGGAATTTCGCCCGCATCCAATCCCCAATTCTTGTTCACCCCGGATGATCGTGTTGGGTGAATTGTTACCTCGTACGATCGTGTTGGGTGAGCAACAGCCGCTTCGTCACAGTACTTACTCATGGGCTAACAGGTCACACTTTGGCCAAGTATCCTACAAAAAGACTCCCGGGAGCCAAAAAGATTGAAGGAATGGCCATAGGAATGGGCGCATCATGACATCGTAAGATGTCTCGCCCGAATGGATTAGTTGGTGCCGGAAATGTTGGAAAAAGTGAACGAAAAGAGTGATAAGGAGTGGAAAAGACAGAGACACTTCCCAACCAGGAAGCAAAGTTACCACTGATGGTATATTGAGTGTGAGCGGGCTCTGAGATCACATCTTTGGAATAAAATCCAGTTGGAAAAGGAAATCCAATTGGAGATAAGCTGCCTATGAGCATCATAGCATAGGTAAAAGGTAACGAGGAAGCAAGCCCCCCCATCTTACGCATATCTTGCTCATCCGACATGGCATGAATCACTGGACCTGCACTCGAGAATAGTAATGCTTTGGGAAAAGCGTGATTCATTAAATGAGAGGCGCTAACCGAATAGTTGGAAATGCCGCAAGCAAGGATCATATAGCCTGATTGACTACGAGTTGGATAAGCTATGACCCTCTTTGAATCGTTCTGTAATATTCCAGTGGTTGCCGCGGAGAATGACGTCGTAGCTCCTGCAGAAGTAATAACAATCGAAGCCGTGGGTGAGTATTCAAATGAAGGGGAGCACCTTGCTATCACGGAAACGCCTGCTGTTACCGTAGTAGCTGCATGAATCGAAGCGGATACTGGAGTGGGACCCTCCATTGCATCGGGTGACCGAGTATGCGATCCTATTTGTGCAGATTTTCCAACAGCACCAATAGAGGGTGGAATACGAATAACAGTTATGGCATGAGATCTCATATTGCGAGGAATGAAAGAATTCTTGGGTTCGGAAAAGGCACTAGCACGAGCAGAAATGGTCGAAAAGTCTACTGTTTGAAAGAGAGTAGAACGACCCAAAATCCCGGGAGCTGATCCAAAATCACCTACTCGATTGACAAGCATAGCTTTTATAGCTGCTTTATCTGCCTGGAGCCGTGTGGACCGGAAATTAATTAACAAATATGGAGCGAGACCTACCCCCTCCCATCCCGGGAATAATTGAATAAAGTTATCTCCGGTAACCGACATTGGCGTAGAAAAAGTAGGAATGGATGAGTAACACATAAATCGAGGGCTATGTGGATCCTCGGACATATATGAAATGGGATAGAGATGGACCGAGCTACTCACGAATGTAACCGCAATTGGCATAACTACGGTCGGGCTATCAAACACAGGGTCGAAAGTGAATTCCGGGTCAAACCAATCTGCGAATCGAGCGAGCTCTGTTACCCTTGCAATGATGTGGTGGTTCACCCCATTCGAATGAAGTGCTCTCCGAACCGTGCGGGGAGGTTTCCCATCACACGGCTCACCAACTTGATATTATGGTTATTCAGGGTAACAACCACCGTATGTCCGAACAGGATCCCCCTTGAATGAATAAGTAATTGTCTCATTCGAGGGTACGGTATCGCTTTCCTTTGCCACTCAAGTGTACGGCATCTGCCGACCGACTTAGGCCCCTTCTTCCCTTACGCCGCTGATCCAAGCGCCGCCGCCCTATTCCTTCCCTTCGCTAGCTCAGGAAAGGGATAACCTTATTGGAGAGAAAGAGGGGGCACTACTGGAGTTGGGGTACTACGAGCCCTCTGCCCCACGCATCTAACCAGCTCAGGATGCGTGGTTCACCGGTTCCACCGACTATACTATTCTAGTCCCTCAGTCGATACAGAGGTGCGCTTGAAGTGGGGGGTGTGCTGTCCCTATTGGACTCTTCCCCATAAGGCCCCCTAAAGTCCGGGCATAAGCGCCCTCTTGCTACCCATATGCGAGGCGCCGCCTTAGCCTTCCCCAACCTGTGCGTGGGACCTCCTCGCCGCCAGGGGATCGCTCCCACACCTGTAGCGTTCGTGATCGGCCTCCTCAACTGTGTATCGAAAGGCGGGGCAGCACAGCCGCCAAGGGGGTTGTTACGTCCAGTACGTCCCCCCCTTATTCCCGACATGCTATGGTGCCCCAGGGTGGGTAGTTCCCATAGAGCGAGTCGAGTCCGTATCGCCGCGGAGCAACTGCAGCGTCCGGATCGAATCTATCTACTCGGCAATTCATCCGGTGACTTCACGGTCGCCAAAGGAGCCCCGAGAAGCATCAAACATTTCAGGGAAAATCCATGGAGCAATCTTTGGATAGCAAGCACTAGCTCCCGGTGCGACTTCATAAGAAGCAATCAAAGATGAGATAGAAGATAATGAAACGCACGTGGTGGTTACTATAGCGGTTCCTTCTGAACCTGGAAAACGTCCGAAAGCACCTGCTACGGAACTACCGAGCAAGGGCAACGATACTATTAGTAGATGCATGAAATAGAATATGAGGACAACCAAGAATCAGACAATTACGGAGCGGCCTGTGATTGAGCGGAAATATGAAATCCCTAACGAGCCAACAAAAAGCCGTTGTTTCGGCTTGGCCCGGCGCCAAGAATAAAGCCAAGAAGAGAGCCAAAAAGAAAGCCAAAAAGAGAGTAAGTGGTGCCCGGCGGCAAGGCGCAGCCAACAACAAAGCAGTTAAGGTCCCCGTTGTCTATGATCGGGTGCAGGAGAAAAGGAACTCAACATAGAGCCGGATTGGAAGGCAACAACCTCTGAAGAGGAAGCACTCCTTTTTAGGTGATAACCTCCTAATCGCCTGTATCCGAGGTTAACCCTTTCCTGAGCGTAGCGAAGGGAAGGCGGGCACTTCCAAAAAGCTGGCGAATAGCTAGCTGGCAGCTTGCAGCGGCAGAACTTTAAGTGCCGGCCGAATCCCAGCGTGTTGCTTTCGCCAGAGCGACCCGACGTATAGTTTGATAGCTCGATCTCCGTAGCTGAGAGCGGTGTTGCTTTTTCAGCAACCGCATCGTTGTGTTCATAGGAGAGGTTTGATAGCTCGATCTCCGGCTCAATAGCCTTCGCCGGCCGCTGGCCCGCCTTTTCCCGCCGGCCCGGAAGCGGCGAGAGGCCTCCTCGAAACTCCTCCCTTCGAGAAGGAAGTAAACCCAGGCCTTTGTCTCCTCCTTGCCGTTCATTTCTTTATTGATTTGATAGGGATCATGGATTTAACTCACGATCCCTATGAAATCTCGAAGGGTTGCTTTCGCAATTCTCCCGACGGCATGGCGTGTATAGCAGCTATACCCCTCACTTCGTTGATAATATATAGAAGGATCTCTTCTTTATTCATCTAGGTGCTTTGTTGACACTACTGTGAAGCAGACTTTGGGTTGGAACAAGCCAAGTAGCCGCCTTATTCCTTGAACCCCCCCCCCGCCTTTATTTCTTCTTTATTCATCTAGGTGCTTTGTTGACACTACTGTGAAGCAGACTTTGGGTTGGAACAAGCCAAGTAGCCGCCTTATTCCTTGAACCCCCCCGCCTTTCTTTCTTCTTTATTCATCTATTTGGGGCGGCTGGCGGTTTTGCCCACCCACCTCCAGCACTTGAACCGGATTTGGGCTGTGTGGCCAAAACAAGTCTCCTTTTCTTATTGTATGAAGGATCTTACGAAGCTCATTTCGATAAATGTAACAGTGGGCCGGGCGGGGCAAAAGGCGGCTCAAAACTTGTGCTTGGTGGCAATGCAGTGAGTTATCTACAATGCCGACAGAACGAATGGGAAAGACCCGACTAGCTCTTATTCAAAATGGGGGGGAAACCCGGACCAGCTCAACCTTAACGCGTAACAGTTACGCGTTGAGAGAGCAAATCAGGAGCCTGATTCAATCAACGGAAGGAGGACGGAAATGGGATTCGAACCCACACCCTTCTTTACCACTTCATTAATGGGGGGGGGGGCGGGCGGCTACCTTTTACTCAATTCCGTCACTGGGGGGGCGAACCCAAGCACCTCACTGGAGGGCGAGAAGCCCCAAACACAGATGTTGCACTATGTTCATGTTATTCCCTTTCCGATCCCGGAACGGCGAGGAACTCGAACGAAGGAACAGATTCTATACGTGATAAAGAGTGTTTCCCGTGGTGCATAGCAGAAGGAGCAGATTCTATACGTGATAAAGAGTGTTTCCCGTGGTGCTACGGGGCCCGGGCGGAGCAGACGAAGAAAACACCGATCCCTCATCAGATTCTCTAGACAGCAGCCCAGCCCGAGGACTTGCCTCTGACTAGCAGGAACTCGGAGCTCAAACTCAGGAACTCGAACTCATAACTCAGGTTTCCGGACTGGCAGCCAAAGCTACGAGCCCACCGCCCCCTATCCCTCTCCTTCGAAAGGGAAAAGGCTGCATAGTGCTGCACTCTTACTTTGCATGGCGTTTTCATTCCCCGCTTTCTTCGCGTTTCCAGCCTTTACCCCTTTCTCTATTTGTAAGGGGTCAACAAAGACCCGTCAAGCAGGGAAGGACCGACCAAAAGGGCAACCGAAGGGGTCAGGAAGAGACAGACCCGGCCCCAGCCAAGAGGCTCTTTCTTCGAGAGTGCCCCAGTAATCTAAATTGGATCTCTCAATAGTAATCAATCCCACACTGATTGATTTAGGGGTTCCCTTCGTAGTATGAATCAATCAGGCTCTGGACCGTAAAATATCCTCTCCCCTAAGCAGTTACCCGGGTTTGGTTTCTTATCCCTCAGTCCCGGGGTCAAGAGCGGAGCTTCCAGTTATTAAAATTCCCGGATCGGGGAGCATCGATCGTATATAATAGTATCGCTCGGAGGATAAGAGCAAAGGGGAATAAAAAACCTCTGTATCGCGGGAGTACAAGTCCTAATCCGTAAGATGATGGGATTCGGAGGAGGAAGTCTAAGTTTTCTGGCAAGCATGAGAGATGGGTTTCTCCCGCTATAGGGTCATTCCTCGTTCCAGCATCTAAGTCCCTCGCTGCCCCTCGGTAAGCATCTCGAACCAGAGATGTCCCGGTCAATACCCTTATTATTACTATTATAGGGGTTGAAGGTAAAGGGCTACGCCCACCAACAATTCGATCCAGTACGTGCGGCCTAACGGACCAGGATGAATTGCAGGATCGCCCTAGAACTGAAAAGTGTTATATGGTCTGACGGATGGTTGACCCTGTTGAACCGGTTAATCCGTCGAGTGCGCTCCTTTTCCCGCCCTACCCGTGTATATCCCCTCCTAATACCTCCTATCCATTTAGGATTCCCAGGTATATCCCTTTTGTCTAGTTTTTGAATCTTGAAAAGATTCTATATTGATTAAGATTCCCATATTGATGAATACCTGCAATGCACCCATTAAGATCGAAGAGCTGGTCGCTCACTCCGCCCATTCATTACTTATTTATCCAGGGTCACCTTATTCCTTTGAGTAATCCTACACTGCACCAGTGCTCGCCCCTCCTTTGCCGTTCCATTAGAGTATCATAGACGGATATGGGCGTAGACGAAGTCCATCTATTCAATTATTGCCCTTGGTCGTCCATACTTCTTTATTAATTGATGGGGGAGTGCTTGGTCATAGAGGAGAGGGATGCGACACCCCTATAAATCCCTTCTTCATTGATTCGAGGGGCTGTAATGGGCACATAGTGCCATCTCGAATCACTTTATTTCCAATGGCACAAAGATTAGTCGAGTGCTTCGCTTCGCCCCTATTGGATAAATAAACGGCAAAGCCCCTTCTTTCTCATTTGATCCAGGGCTTCGCCCTATGAAATCAATGAAAATGAAGAAGGAAATGGGGTAGTGATAGCAGCTGCTAGCTCATTCTTCTATATGTCATATTACGTATATAACAACGTATCCCCCGGATCAAATAATGAATAAGGGCTTTGCTCTGCACTTATTTAGAGTTCGTCCCTTCCCTTCGCTACGCTCAGGAAAGGGATAACCTTCACGGAGGGAAGAGGGGAATCTCGATTTGCTCCGATCGGATTCGTCCTCCCGCCAGCGACATTTTGGGAAGATGAAGGGGCAAAGAGCAGGGAGAATGTACTAAGTCTCAGAGGGGAATCCCTTTACTTCGCGTAGCGAAGGGAAGGGGCGCCATGTTGGCTTCGATAAAAGAAAGGGTTAAACCGAAATGGAACATTCGACTAGCGAATGATTCTCTAATCATTACGGCAATGAGATGGTTACGCGCTGTGCATCGTTCCCGCCTTTATCTCCCCCCCCCCCCCCACCTACCCTACCCCCATGCATTATATAGTAATGTGTAGAATATTATCTAAGTGATAGAGGCCATATCAATAATATTAGATAGGGGCCTGCATCCGGTGGGGAACCATTGAAACTCCTGCAGGTTATGTGCCTGCGGAAGTGTGATCATAACATATCTTTTTGGCAAATCTTTTGATTCTTCCGACAGGAGCATCATATGATGAGCGGGAATGATCATATGATAGATCTGTATTATGGAGCCTGGTATAACAAAGGGGGAACCCTGTGTTTATTCCCTTGCGAGGATCATTCCGATTCTTATTATGAAAGTTGCTGGGATCGTCATATATGAATGGAAATGGATGGAATATGGAAGATCCGGCTACTATTGTGTTCATGCTTTTTAGGAATGAATAGGCGTGGCCTCATAGCCCCGTTCGATTACGAATCATCTGGGCCAAAATGGATACATCACGAAACGAAAAGTACAAAGCCGTTTTCTCTCTTTCCATTTCGAGAGTCTCGGATCCTTTTCCCCATTCACGAAAGCTTCTCGTCATGGAGAATCTGCGATGAGCCCGCTTCATTCGGGCCCGTTATGTTGTGAAGCTCGTTGAACACAGTGAATAAGGACTGGAAGCTGGCTGAACGAGTAGCGCATGCATATACTGCGATTGAAGGGCAACGGATCAAAAAAGGGAAGGAAAGCCCCGCTCCGGCTGGCCCGCTGTAGTGTAGTGCTCGAATGAGGGATAATCACAATTCTAGTAATAGACCTTGAAATAGCTCGGGTAGGCGAAGCCCGGGCATGCATCAAGTTGTTCTGCGAGAGGCTAGACCAGGTTTAGCCCAATTCATTCGAGGTATAGATAAAAAGGGAGCCCTGGGGAGCCGGCCACCCACCGCCAGAGAGCCTGCTACACTCCCACGCTTCGAGGAGGGTAGATTCTATTATGAATATTAATCAAATAGGATCTGATCACTATTTATCTATTAATCTTTAGAATATTCTAGGCGCAGCATTCCCTTTTATCGGTTTATTCCACGAGCTTTCATTCTCGTAGGAATTGAATATTAGGTTGATCATTGGTGGCTTTGAGCTTATGATCTTGTTGAGAAAAGGATGGATGTCTGAGCGGTTGAAAGAGTCGGTCTTGAAAACCGAAGTATTTATAAGAATACCGGGGGTTCGAATCCCTCTCCATCCGTGAGTATGGTCATAAGTTAGCATTCTCTTCGATGCGTTTCCCACTTCTTGATCTGGCTGGGATTTGTTCCGAGAAGAACGAATCGGATCGACTTGGCGGATATGATGGAATTGGTAGACATGCCAGGTTTAGGTTCTGGTGACCATAATCGTGGGGGTTCGAGTCCCTCTATCCGTACCAGTTGTAACAAGTTCTGCAATCACCAACCACTGGTCCAAGTGATGGGCCGGCCCTATCTCCCTTTTCTTCCTCTATTCATTCATTGGATATCGATCGATTCATCCAAGATCTTCCTTTTCTTTCCCGATCTCCTCATCGATTGGGGGGGACCTTTCCTATTGCCTGCATCTCATAGTCTCAGGACCACCATTCATTATGGTGGGGGAACCACGCACCCCCCCGCCCGCCGCCGTTCGCCCAACGGAGCTGGGGTCAGAACGGGACAGGGGCCAGGCCACTATCCACTAACAGAGAAGGGAGCACTGTAGAGAACCTTTTTGATTAATAGTGGCCCATCTCCCATAGTTCGACCTCTTCTCTTCTTTGTCGTCCGGCCAAACGAACTTCCACCATATTCCCAGTTGAGGCTCCTAGAGACCCCGATCGGAGAGAGACTCCCCCCCGTCCCACATCTCCGTCTTTTCCGCACCGAAATCGATCTTTTAGCACGGAAATGGTGTCTCAAACCAAAGTTGTCCTTATTCAGTCGCTTCCCTCAGCCCCCCCTATAGTGGTCGGATCCCTATAACTATAAGTGGAATAGTAGAATCGCTCAAATCCCTGATCGGGACATTACTGGAATCAATGCCGGCAGATCCCCCCCATTCTGTGTAATTACTAGAGTAGTAATAGGATGCCCCATTATCCGTAGATTGTAGTTGGTCCCTCGTGTGAATGGGTTTATGCGGGCCCATCTAAGAGAAAAGGGTCGGACACGCGAGCCGCCGGGAGTATTCTTGGACAGGTGGACTGGTCCGCTTTCAGGTGGCTGGCCGCCTTTTTCGAAGAATGAATAGTGTTCTCGATCGTGAGTCTTCGTATCTGTGGAGAATAAGGCAGGGATAAGAGCCTGAAAGAGCTCATGAGAGAGTTCGATGACTAAAAAGGCGGGCAGGCACTGGAAGAGCTAGATCAGGAAAGAGAATGACCTTGCCAAAGATTCTTGTTGTAGTGCTTGATTGAAGGTCGTCCCGCCCTTTCCCGAGGGGAAGGAAGTGACTCGACCGAAGTATGAGGGCACGGGCGATATTCCCGCCCTGCTTCCGCCCGGGCTCGACCCCCCTTCCTATTCATATAATTGGGGAAGGACAACTCTCCTGTTTAAGGAGAGGGTTTTGATCCTTTGCGGCATCGTATCTTATATATATTGCCACTTCCTCCTGGCTCTCGAAGTGACCCATCAACCAAGGTTATCCCATAGTTTTACTCCGCGTAGCGAAGGGAAGGGCCTGATCCAATAAAAAAAGTGTGAAGCTAATTAAAAAACATTGAGCTATTGAATAAAAGAGAACGCACTATTATTTCTACTCTGTGATTAAAAAGGGATTCAACTGGAAGCTAAAAAAAGAAAGAGAACACTATTAACAATTGTGATAAATAAGGATTAAAAGAACACTCTAATTGGATTTAGCCTTTGTAATTCAAAATTGCTATTTCGAGCTAAGAAAAGAAAGAGAACACTCTAGTGGAAAATCCTATTGTGTGACTAGAAAGGGTTTTTATCTAATATGTGATTAAAAAGAGACTAAAAATTTGGATTCAAACTATGTGATTAAAAAGAGATTAAATTCTACTATGTGTGAAATTAAAGAGATAGGTTCTACTACTGCTTCGGGCCCTGGCCGCAGCCAGTACAGCTTTTTGTTGGAATAGAAAAAGCGGCTCGTGGTTTGGTTTCTGATCCATTTATTCGGGCTAGTCGGTTGCTCAGCCTACTGGATATGAGCAAGTGCGCTTTTTATTCAATAATTGATAAGCGGCCGTCCGTGGGTTATCCCTTTCCTGAGCGTAGCGAAGGGAAGGGGTCGGATCGAGAGAACTGTTGAGGTAAAATCACCCTCATTCTTATTCTTATGAGAAGTTTGGGCCAGGGGCTTGGAATACGATGGACATGTCATACATCCCCCGACGCAGGGTCACCCCCTTGGCTGGGCGGCGTTTTCACGTTATGAGAATGGTGGGGGGGCGGCAGGACAAATCACAGCCACCTATTCACAAACCCGGGGCAGACGGAAGGGCACGGGAATGAGGAGTCAATATGCCCTGAGCAGATGCAAGCGTTAGCGATTGATTGGATTGGGATTCATAAAAGAAAGAGGATGGCTGGGCATAATGATGCCCAGCTGGAGGCCTTCCCGCCCCTCTCGGGCAGTGGCTCTGTCTATCTCCTATCGGGTCGTTGGATTCTCACCAATGTTTGCGTTATGGAAGCGCTCGGACCCGATCTCATTCCTTGCTCTAACACCCCTAAGTCTCTGATGGCCGTTCATTTCCGGGGAGAACAAACCTAATAACCCGAAGTCGAACGATGTGACATGAAGCTGAGCTCTCAGCGGGAATGCTCGAGAGGTAGGGAGAGATGCTATAACTACATGATGAACTCGAATTTCTTCATGTTCTCGATCGGAGCGAGAAGACTAGAGAGATACGGATAAATACGTATATGACGGACTCTTCATTCCTTCCCCTCGCTACGCTCAGGAAAGGTATAACCTCATGTTCCCGGATTCATACTCTTCTCGGCTCCGAAATTGCGTTCCAGTGATATGATAGAGATTGCCCACTTTTTTTCCCTTCTTATTTCATCAAGATATAAGGGGGTTGGGGGACTTTGCGAATGAATAAAAGAGCGACTTTCCGGAGTTCCAGGCTATAGATATAGCCTAAAGAACGCCTGTTCGGGTTATTATCATCTCTTCAATTTACACATTTCCACGATCCTATTCGACACATTTTAAATCATGATCTCATATCGATCAATTTCGCATTGATCATTGCTGGCGTGGCGGGTCAACCGTTCTAGTACCATCGTTTGGGCGGGCGCCTGGGTTCTTCGACCTGTCCCAACAGCCGCCGTCTTTCAACCTATTCTTCAGCCAATTGCGCTCCCACTATTAATCAGAGGTCCGTCCGGAATCGCAATTGCCCACCCGTGACCCGCCAGTCACGAACCGGCTGTAACAAACCTTGTGCGATACTGTCGCATAGCTCGAAGAGTAGGGGCGAAGACCTTTCCACCTAGTAGGAGTAACAGGAGTAATAGTAATGAGAGATCACATGAAGAATAAGAGATTGACATAATAACGATAATTCACCCACTTAACTCAGTGGTTGGAGTATCGCTTTCATACGGCGAGAGTCATTGGTTCAAATCCAATAGTAGGTAAAACCGGGGTGACCCGACCCCCGCTTTGTTTTCCAGGGCTTGGCCTTGGCTCCGTTTCTTACTCCATGTAAACTCCCTCCCATAAATAACACATTTGGAACAGACAACGGGCATTTCCAGAAATGAAGTATACGGATTCAGGGCTTTAGCTATCATCTTCTTACTGCTGTAGCATTTACTATTACTAGGGGATGGGATCACCAACCGAATAGTATGAAGGATCACCGATCGAAACCGCACTAGAGGAGCATGGGACTTGATAGGATGGAACAGAACGGGCACCTGCGCGAACCGCCCGCGTGGGATACGATTTCAAGAGGATGGCGATAGCTCAACTGCTGGATCAATAACATATAGGGTTGGCCAAACTACGCAAACCTTTCGATCTGTCAACCACGGTCTCCGCTTCTTGGCTCAGGCGAAGGATCGGGATATTCAGGGTAGGCCCCGGGACAAGTAGCTTTTCGATAAGGTCGAGTCCTTCCCTTCGCTACGCTCAGGAAAGGGATAACCTTGAATTGGTAAAAAAAGAGATAATAGGATCTAATCACTATTGAGCCTATTAATAGGAATTCGATTTTGCTGCCTTACTCATTAACGGGGCATGAACGAAGAAACGGATCAACCACGGGATCGGTATCCGGCGACATACGTAAAAGTGTAGCTCTTCGCGCTTCGCGTTGGCAGTTAGGTAGGGCCTCCGGCAAAGGGTTCGATCTATATGATCAATAGGGGCATACACAGGTTCGGAATTCACGCGGATCAACGAGTTGAGGTTTCAAGGCACAATAGTTCGACCTCTTCTTCCTAGGGCGGCCCTTATTACTTATAATAATGAGAATAAGGGCTGAGACAGACCCTACACGCATGAAGGTTATCCCTTTCCTGAGCATAGCGAAGGGAAGGAACAGGATCCAGGCATCTCTTCTATAGTAGGTAAGCGCACAGGCCAACTTTGATCATATCCGCATCCACGGGAACTCATGGAGCATAGGATCAACGGCAAGAATCAACTCCTTCTTCATCGAACGACAGGGATAAATGGAATTGAACTCAATTCTCCACTGAGTGGGAATACAATTAAGCAACGCTGGGCGAGAGGGATCAGGATCAGGCACTCCAAACTAACTATTCATTCGAACTCACTGGCATTTCGATTCCGACCACGCTGGCAGGCTTCCTTGGCTAGAATGTTCCTGGGCATGAAATCCGTACTTTCACCCTTGCCGTTGTCCCTATTTGATCTGCCCACGATATCAAATGGCCCCGCCCGTTCAACTAGGCTGCAGCCGATGCAGCGGGATTATCACCATTACGAATCACTAAAAAAGGGAATCACACGTTGAGCAGTGCGAAGTGCCAACGAAGCGCTTTGCTTTACAAATCTTTTCCGGTGGCCCCGGGTTTCCCCCCAGCTAGGCCCTATTGCTATTGGAGAGTCAAATGCTCCAATTCAAATGAGAGTTACCTTTATATATTAATTAGTTCTTTATTCGTTTTAAGATCTCATTAATATTCTATTCTTTTTTTCCTCGTTTCAAGATTCATTAATATTCTATTCTTTTTTCATGAAAGAGAAGCCAATAGAGGTGCGAAGAATTGATTTCAGTGCCGGAGAAACAGAAGTGGTTCCCTTATTTCTTTCTCTACTGCTCGCATGAGTGAATCGTATAGAATACAGTTATTGTCAACTGTTGCTTTATAAATAGAAAGAACCTACTATGGGAGCTGGTCATGTCCGAAGTTGTTACTTTAATCGCAAGGTTATCCCATAGTTTTACTCCGCATCAATAGGTTGAGTAGTAATAACAGGAATAATGAGAAGAACAATGGAAGCGGGGTAGAGTAATTGGTTGACTCGTCAGGCCCATGACCTGAAGACTGCAGGTTCGAACCCTGCCCCCGCCTCCGGCCGAAAACGAGATCTAGCACAGGGAAGGGCTCTTATAAATGTCATAGATTGAACACTTATCAGCAATGTTTAGGATTGGCTCACTATAGCTCCGCACTAGTGTCATCCACGGATTCATACTACTGGGAACGAACAAGGTTATCCCTTTCCTGAGCGTAGCGAAGGGAAGGTTATCCCTTTCCTGAGCGTAGCGAAGGGAAGGTTATCCCTTTCCTGAGCGTAGCGAAGGGAAGGAAGCACTTGGGATTTAATAAGAAAGTGATAGTGATTCATCCTTTTCTTTGTAAATAGGAAGCTTTTATTAGAAAGAAGAATAAGAAAGAAAGAAGAAATTCTTTCTTATTCTTCTATTTCTTATGCATAGTGCACTAATTCGATCTAAGATTTAGATTGTTCTACTACCGTGTTTCGGTAGAGATGAGATAAATAGACTATCATCGACTATAACCCCAAAAGAACGAAATCTCGTAAACAACATAGGTTAACCCATAGTTTTACTCCGCGTAGCGAAGGGAAGGGGGAGAATGAAGGGAGTATCTCATCGGCGGGGCAATCGTCTTTACAAGGTAGCCGCACCTTCCAGTATGGCTACCTTGTTACGGCTTCACTCCAGTCACTAGCCCTGCCTTTCATTCGCTACGCTCAGGAAAGGGATAACCTTGCGATTAAAGTAACAACTTCGGACATGACCAGCTCCCATAGTAGGTTCTTTCTATTTATAAAGCAACAGTTGACAATAACTGTATTCTATACGATTCACTCATGCGAGCAGTAGAGAAAGAAATAAGGGAACCACTTCTGTTTCTCCGGCACTGAAATCAATTCTTCGCACCTCTATTGGCTTCTCTTCCAAGAATTTGCACATTCTTTCTGAGATTGAAATTGTAGGAATTCTTATCGGTAATGATACTAGAGAGAGGACTATCGAACGAAATATGGGAACTGGAACAAAAGAGCCCACCAATAATGTATAAAAAGATGAACCCGCGGCGCGGCAGGGGGCGGCTTTGCATCATCTCCAGGAGGGGCTGGTTGATTACCAGACAGGCGCCTCAAAGAAGGTTCTTCGGGCTACAGGGATTGTATATAGCTCTGATAGTGCCATCTGTGAAAGAGCAATTCGTCGCGTATCCTGTGGGCCAAGGCCAATAAAAGCCCTTCGTTTGAGAGCAATTCGTGTATTCAATAAGCCATCTACGAAGACTGGGAGACACGCGATAGCAGCCGCCCTTCCCTTCGCTACGCGGAGTAAAACTATGGGATAACCTTGCTATTCCATGGTCAGGTCATGATGCTGTAAGAATCTCTACGGTCGGTCCCCAGCTAACGCTCCCATCGTTCCTTGGATGCGAAGGCACACGTATCGCTGTTTCGTCCATACAAAGTAGCCGGCCTTAGCCCCTGTCCCGTCCTTCCGTCCGCCCCGTCCGGTGTTGGTGCGACTGTTGCCGTCTCGTCCTCGAGCGTGTGTGGTTCCCTTATTTCTTTTTCTACTGCTCGCGAGCTCGCTACCTTTTTCTTCGGTCTTTTCCGGAATAGTGTCATCTCATGACCTTGCTAACTATCTCGATCGGTCATGTTCATGACCTTGATCGCATCGTTAACACGGAGCAGGGGGGTATGGGTTTCGGGCCTTATCGCACTTCTAGATCGGTGCGCATCGCATCTTCCCGCACCAATCGAAGGATAGTGGGTGAGCTGGCGCACTGTCTAAATAGTAGTAGTTAGTAGTGGTTGACAAGCGAGATCGATGCGGGGGTTTCTTATTTCAATCTAGGGGTCATCTATTACATAGATAAGGCTGTGCCTTTCTCGATGCAATATTACATATATAAGAAAATCGCTTTGCGTGCGTTTCGTCCTTCCCTTCGCTACGCTCAGGAAAGGTATAACCTTGGAAGTGGGGCAGCAAAGCTCGGCGTAGCTGTTTATCTCTCAATTTCCTACATATATAGGGCGGCTGTGCCCCCTCTATTTCCCACTCGAAGCGAAAGGACCAACGACGATCTTGGAGGAGCAGGAGGAGTAAGTATTCTTTCGAAATAGAAAGATTATTAAATACACTACACAATGAGAAAGAGTTGCCTACTATTTTCTAAAGCACTTAGACAATTCACTTTTGGTACAGAGAAGTCCGCTGGGAGAAATCCATCGGGGCGTACTACGGTTTTTCACCGAGGGGGTGGATCGAAGCGATTGCAGCGAAGAATTGATTCGAAACGAAGCACTTCGTCTATGGGCATTGTAGAAAGGATCGAATATGACCCAAATCGTTCCTCTCGGATTGCTCTAGTACGATGGATCGAAGGGGTGCTGCTACGCCGCCAGAGGAGGACTTGCTGCAACACGAGAGAAGAGTTCGCTCCGCCGCGTGAGATCCTCGAACCTACTACGGCCACCATCGGCGGCCTATTCTCGTTCTCCTCCCTGCCCGGGAAAGTGGATGAGATAAAGGACGTTCTCTTATCTGCCCCCTCCTCTCCAAGGGCCAAGAGAGAGGCTGCAACTTCCCCTTCCTCCGGTAGCTCTTTGGGTTTACCAAGGATAGCGGTAGCTGGGGCAAAGCCCGCTTTATTCGCTCCGCGAATGAGAGAAGAACTCAGAGGAAAAAAGACGTTCTCTCTCTGCGAGGTCCGAAGGTGGAGAACGCATAGCGTTCTCTGGGCGCATAGGATCAAACGTAAAGCAGCGCTTTCTTGGCAGAGTTATTGGCGGCAAGAGACTTTAGGGCTTGCTGAAGCTGCTGAGCATAACGGATCAAGGCCGAAGGCGGATCAAGCGAGGGATGGAGCGTGCAAAGTCGATCGTGCACCTGTCGTGTGACCCGTTGGTCTTAAGCAATGTATTTTGCGAAGCGACCCACCTAGAAACAGCTCTCCCTTATGGGGGGCCCCCCAACAATAAGTAATTGAACTTCGATCGGATGCGGGTATCCAATCCCGCCGCTGGGATGCCCAGCTGATTCCTGGGCCTTGACAAAAGAATGGCCACCTTTGACGTTACAGGAGCAAAAGGCCCGGGGCATAGCAGGATGAACCAATGTGAATGAGTGTAAGCTTCGTTGCCCGAACACGATTGGTGCTGACCACACTAGGGGACCTGCTACCGTGGTAGCAAGAGGGGCCAGGCGGTGACAATTGAGAGGTTGTCACTGAGCATTCCTAGTCACACGGGAAGAGAGGTCAAATGGCAAGGCCATACGCTCGTGGGGCTCCTCGCGGAGTATAGCTCACATCCAAACATCTGATTGGGGAACGGGGCAACGCCCATGAAGCTCCGGCGGAAAGGAAAGGCCTGCCAGGCCGTATGCCCATGGGTGCAGGATTCTTCGAAAAAGCCGCTGGCTGACTCGGAGACCTAGGACCTTAGCAACGGATGGCACTATTTAATAGATGAGCAGAATGTAGTTCGAATCCTAGCGTCTTATTCCTGACCAAAAAAAAGATTGAAGGCTATTGAAGAAGAGAGAACACTATGCACTATAAAAAACAAGATCTCACACTAAAAACATTAAGCTAAAAAAAGAGAGGGAACACTATGCACTATCTAAAAAGAAACATTAAGCTAATAAAAGCAAGATCACACTGTAGTGTGAAATCCTGATTCAAAAGGTTATCCCATAGTTTTACTCCGCGTAGCGAAGGGAAGGACGAGGGCACTCTAATTGGATCTCGACTTTGATCCGACTATAACAACATCGAGCTAAAAAAAGAAAAAGAACTGAAATTCTAAAATGTGATTAAAGAAGGGTGCACTATGAAAATTGTGTGAGGGTGAACTATATTGGATTCAAACTCTGTGATTAAAGAGGGCACTCTATTATGAGCTAAAAAAAGAGAGAGAACACTATACACTGTAGTGTGAAATCCTATTCTGTGATTAAAGAGGGCACTATAGAACTATGTGATTAAAAAGAGATTAAGGCCCCGAATGCTCGGGCTCCCCGGGCGGGGGATTGCAGAGCCCCTTCTCATAGTGATTCTTAATCAATAGGGGGGCTTCAAGTTCTTAGGAAGAGCCGTATGAGGCAGCTCACGTACGGTCCGGGAGCCGAGCCCCAGCACAGTTTTATCAATATGAGGAAGATTAATCAAATAGGATCTGATCACTATTGAGTCTCTTAATCCTTATGATATTATAGGTGCGGCGGCTTAGGTTAACACTTATATATCAGCTGGTCATCAATCGGGAGCAGGCAAGATGGTGATGAATTGCGATTGGTCCAAACCTTCGACCTCGTTCAACGGCGGCGGCTACCATCAACCTGCCCATGCCCCAAACCTTCGGTTCCAAGACCTTGTTCGCACAGCGAATGAAGGCCGGGTGGAAGGGCGGGGGGGCAGTCAGCAGGCTGCTTCTTGGCCACGCCCCCAGTACGCCGCTTATAGATGCGACATACTCGATCCGTATTCTCAAGTAGGAGATTGCATACCATCAGCCAATATACGTACAGGAACATGGGCACATAATACTGAATGTGATCCAGGTCAAGGCGCAAAGCCGACTCGAGCTGCAGGAACCTTTGCTGAAATAATGAAGAAACCTGGGAATGCACCACAATGTCTTGTGCGGTCACCTCCGGGTGTTGAAAAACTCATAGATCCCCGATGCCGAGCCACTATTGGTATAGTTCCCAATCCCAACCATGGTGCACGTAAGCTTGGAAGAGCAGGACAAAGCCGGTGGTTAGGCAGACGCCCCATTGCTCGGGGTGTTGCTATGAATCCAGTGGATCATCCTCATGGAGGAGGTGAAGGACGCACGAAAGGAGGTAGACCTTCGGTGTCACCTTGGGGAGAGCCCACCAAAGCTGGATCTCGAACAGTAGTGGGGAAACGCAGAAATCAGTTTATGCCACGACGATCTATATGGAAGGGCAGTTCCGTTGATGCTCTCTCGTCGAAAATGAGGAGCAAGAGAGAGAATATTTCTAGCAGGAAAATTCGGTCACGTAGATCTCCCATTTTGCCAGAATCTGTTGATTGCTTCGTACGAATTTATAACGGAAAAACCTCTGTTCGTTGCAAGATCACTGAAGGAAAGGTTGGTCATAAATCTGGAGAGTCCGCTTCTGCACGGAAACGAAAACCTTCGAGAACCGATATCGGACCGGGAAGAAAGGGGAAAAGGTAAGATATGGCACGAGAAGTCAATCCGATTTCAGTCAGACTTAATCCGAATCGTAGTTCAGATCCAAGTCGGTCCAGTGAGGGCGACCGCGAAAGTCACCGGATTCATACTATGCCCTACTAGCCCTTTCGTATAGATAGATAGGGGGACGTTGCAGATGTCCGCGACGGGACGGACACGACTTATTCTAACGCTAGAAGACCACAGCGATGGAAGACACCCGGTCCGGGGGACCAGAGCATGTCGTGAAAGGAGCACACTGGGCCCAACGTGCTTCGACCGTGTCTCCGGGGCACAGTTGAATGTAGATATCATGAACGCGAGGTGCAGGATACCGAGCCTGGCTCCGGGCAACAACAGCCTCCCCTGTACATGCGCTGATCGCTAGCGCATGTACCCGGACGGGGGGCCTGCCGCCGGCGCCCAGCTCCGCTAGAGGTTATATCCCGATCCGACCGAAGAGTGCACTATGAAAGTGCACTCCGGTGATAATTGGAGTCTTTCATTTATTCATTCAATAACGCTCCGCCCCCCTTCCCTTCGCTACGCTCAGGAAAGGTATAACCTCAAATGGAATCAATAATAAAACCTGATCCGAGAAGTGCTAGGCACTTTGAGGATCAGTTTATCCCATACCCTATCTCATACGGAATAAGATAAGCTCCTCGCTCGGCGCCTAAAGCGCACTGTGCCTCGACAAATGAGAGTTTTCGGTGGAACCGGTGAACCACGCATCCTGAGCTGGTTAGATGCGTGGGACAGAGGGCTCGTAGTACCTGCTGCCGCTTCAGGACCTCGCGAGGGGAAAGCGCAGCTATGCAGTGGAAGGGAAGGAGCCTGAATCGACCCACCACCCTTTCTTTATTCTTTATTCAAGGGTTGCACACTCAAGCAGTACAAAGATATTGGACCCTCGGATGAGACTAAGCAGCTACCGTTTCGACGCCGACCTTGTGCCGCCCATTAAGTCGAGATTAAGTCATCATTGAAAGGGAAAACCTCATTCAAGACTTTGATCTGTGGATAGCCGCCTAGTTGAAGCTGTAACATTTACCCATTCATTCATTTACCTAAAGCGCTGGCGGGCAGGATTAGATCACCACTTCTCACTCTATGATATTGAGTAGGCCAAGGCGGCGGCCGAAGGCCGAAGGCGAAGCGCCAAGCAGCTTCATCTATTCGACCCACTTCCCCGGCTCTACGAATAGGGGCGGGCAGCAGTGCCCTCTCTCCGTTTTACGAATGAATGTTCTCAGGCTTTCGACCCATAGCGAATGAATGGGTTATAGAAGGCGATATATGGAGAAGCTCCGATACTATCGACCCCAAAGGCGGCTCTAATGGACCTATTACGCAAAACGATCCGAGAACGCAAGCTCTTGAACTTAGCGCCGCCCATGCCTTCCCTTCGCTACGCGGAGTAAAACTATGGGATAACCTGGAGATTCGAAAGAAAAAGACGACTCTGATAAGAGATAAGGCCGGGTCACTGTTGCCTTTCGGGGCGGCGGGGCCTTGGCGAGACGAAGACAGGCTGGGGCGGGCGGCGGCCTTCGGCTCTGACTGAAAACGCATCATTCCAATCCAATTATGGGGCGATCTCTCGGAAAAAGAACCTGAAAGAAGAAAGGGGGGCGTTTTCGAGCGCCCCACCACGTTTTATAGATTTTATTTGCCCAAGAGAGCGAGAGCGCGCAGAGCGGCGCCATGCGTGGCCCGCTGGGGGGCGTTTTATTTCAGATGGCACTATCTTGCTTTCTAATGGAATAATAAGGGCTTTGCCTTTCCCCGGTCCATCGTTTACGGCCCCCTTATCGCATTTCTTACTATGAAGGAGATCCCCACTGTTCCTGAGCGCAGCGAAGGGAAGGGGCGGGCCGTTCCCGTTCAGTTGCACGAAACCCAACCAAGCTCTGAGTGCAGGGCGATCAAGTACCAGAACCACTTGCTGGTAGGACGGCGGCGGCCCGGCCGGCTAGGCCGGCATTGTCCCTCAGTTCCTATCAACCTCAGGCCGTGTGTGTAATCGACATGTTGCTAGCGTTCCGGCGATAAGAAGAAGTCGTCGAATAAGAAGCTTGCTTCTTCGCGAGCTCATCCTCTGCTGTCACAACGCGCAACCCTTTCTTATTCATTCAGGGGGTGGGGCTTTGCCCCTATTAAGAAATCTTTATTTTAATATTCATAAATATGAGAAATCAGATTCCCATATTGATGAAGATTCTCCTATTGATTAAGATTCCCATATTGATTAATAACTCCGGTTCGATCTGGAGAAGGCTTTGATAGCTCGAGCGGGGGCCGGCCTACTATGGAATAGGAGGACTTGCAACACGAGAGAGGAAAACGAAAATACGTATTCGAGGCCGAAGCACTTGTTGGCGTTTCGGGACGGGATAGGAAGCAACCTTATCATCTGAAGCCGGAGACGGGGACAAAGGCAAAGCGAGCGCTCGGGGAACAAGCGGCGGCCTTCGCCGTAAAGCTCGTCAAGCGGACCGCTGCTGCCTCCCCCTATTCAATCAATGGATGAATAGATCACAATTAATGATAGCTGCGCAACCAACTGTTCCTTTTTCTCTTCCCTTGTTCGCCCCGCGAAGCACTTGATTCGCAGAATCAAGACCGCCGCCCTCCTAACAACCGGCTAAGAAGCAGGCTTGCTCGATCCGCGCAGAACTTATCACAAAGCTGTGATCGGGAGGCACACGATGGGAAGTCCGATAAGCGGGAAGGGTAACGGGTTGGAGAGAATAGGAGCGGGCACGGGCCAAAAACTTGCGTTATGCGAATAAAGTGGGGGAGAGAGGGAAAGGCATTCCCTTATCTCCGGTAGAATGTTGTTGGAACGGGCGGGGAGGAGCAAGTGCACATGGGGGCTTGCAAAGGATCAAGCGCTTTTACTTTGTCCCCGTCCACCACAATATAGGTTGGGTTGGAGAGCCGTGTGATGGGTTACTATCCAGCACGGTTCGGGGAGCACTTGTAGTCTGCGCTGGTGAATGGAAGCCCCCTCGGCCGGCTCTTCCCACGGTCGGACAGAGTAACCATTGACTCTATTTATTATCATGGGAAATTGGTGTATCAAGATGTCAATCTTAGAGATTATTTCGGTTCAATACGTCCACCTACGAGAAAAACCTTTGGCTTTCGTCTCGGTAGGTGTATTATTCATCATTTTACCAAAAGGACATTCATTCATTTATCTCTTCCCCGTCGACCACGACGACTGAAACGACGCGGCAAATCAAGGGGGCGACCGGTCTAGTTCCTGCACGAACACATTGTACAAGCCCAATTATGTCAGAGGCGTTGCACTTACTCTTGTTCGGTAACGAACGCGAGGACCGAAGCATGTGCAAGAAGCTCCGTTGGGGAGAACGGCGAAACGACCTGATTTGGTATTTGTTCTCCTTTGGGATAACCCTTCCGGAGCAAGCCTGCTCCCGGTCTTAAGATGAGGGCCTATAATCTCAATGGCGAATCGAAGTGTCTTTCGGGGATGGCTACCCGGTAGCTAACCATTAGCACTTGAGCTCTGCCATATTCATAAATATGGGAATATTCAATGCTATGGGAATATTAATACATAGAATCTCTTCAAGATTCAAAAACTAGACAAGATTCAAAGCCATATACCATGCAAATGCTCTTGAATAAAGAAGATAGGGTGGATATCGAGATAGAAGCGACAGATGCATGGCCGGGCCAGGCCACTATTCTAAGATAGGGTGGATGTATGCAAGATAGACTGACCGGGCCCATACTAGATTCTATTACTATTCTATTGGATTCAGGTGGATGGCACTATCGGTAACCGGACTGGATTGGGAATCCTAATAAGATAGGGTGGATGTGGCAATAGGATGGGCACTGCTCTATACTATATAGGCTGCACCCACAAGGAGATACAAGCAATATATCCAGGTTAATCCATAGTTTTACTCCGCGTAGCGAAGAGAAGGCACGGGCCACTATTCTAAGACACAGGTTATATACACTAATCTATAAGCAGGCACCAGGCCATCACTATGCTGGCCGGCCCCTTCCCTTCGCTACGCTCAGGAAAGGGATAACCTTCCCTTCGCTACGCTCAGGAAAGGGATAACCTTCCCTTCGCTACGCTCAGGAAAGGGATAACCTTCCCTTCGCTACGCTCAGGAAAGGGTTTACCCTACACTATAGACGGGGCATGGCCACTGCTAGATCTCTGTTGTAGTAATCAGGATCAGGGCCTGATCACTGTCACTGTGCCTCTTATTGAATTGATTAGGATCAAGGATCTAATCGCTATGGCTATTCACATTGATTAAGGTAGTGTCCAAGCCAAGCCGGTTCGAAAGAATCTAGGATCTAATCGCTAATTCATAGTTGCTATGGCATTTAGATCAGGCCTATAACTATGTTAGGATTTAGGGAATATCTAGAGCATAGAATAGCTCGGATCCATATTCTTAGCCGGTTCAAACCGGATCATGAGCCTATGGCATTGAATTAGATAAGGTGCGAACGCACGCTGCCTTGTGGGCTCTATGCCTACTGAGGGTCTTGATCGATCAGGCCGGCCTTCCCCCGACCTACTCGCTCGGGTCGCGAGGGGAAAGGATGGAGCCGATCACCCATCTTACTGGGGACGAGACACTGAACGACATCTCGACACAGGGCGTCCGATCTGCCGGACAAGCCGTGTAGGAAACAACGGTGAGATCCTCCTAGCGCGCTTTGCGCGATAGCAAGGAGTCAGAGGGCCATACCACCTGCCCACCCCAAAGGGACCTAGCAATAGGAAAGCACTTGGCGAATGCCAAGTAGAAGGGAAGGAGCCTATGCACTTGTCACGCCCCGGCTATCTGACAAGTTCTACTCGACGTAGCCTGCCACGCCCCCCCACCGTGGACCTTTTTTTTCAAGGTTATCCCTTTCCTGAGCGTAGCGAAGGGAAGGCACATCCCATAGTTTTACTCCGCGTAGCGAAGGGAAGGACGCTCGATCACCTCGGAGATGGGGTTTTGACAGGCCTTTGGGTTTGGACAGAACCCAGAGAAAGTGAAGTTAGAGAGCCGTGTGATGGGTTACTATCCAGCACGGTCCGGAGAGCACTTGTGTAGCCTGCACCGGTTCACGGGGGGGGGCAGAAAGGGGGGGCGGGGCCTCTTTGCTTTCTCTGCCGAAGGCCTTTTCTGTGCCTCGCCCTTGTAGAGCCAAGCGGGGCGAGCCCCCGCAGGTGTACTCTTGACTCTATCCCGGAAAGGGCCGGTGGTGGGCATTTGGGAAAGTCAGGTCGATCGGGCCCGACGACGGTACAGAGGAAGAACGAAACGAAGTGAGGGGCCGCCGGCGGGGGGCAGGAAAAACTGTCAAGTCGATCAGGCTCGACGACCGTACAGGGGAAGAGCGAAACGAAGTCAGGATTTGGCCGAGAAAAAAGCAACGCTATGGATACCATGACCGATCACCATCGAGACAGAAGAATCTTTCGAAATGGGTCAGCGGTTGGATGGCCTACAAGCATCCAATGAGTGGGAAATACGCCGCGAAGAAGAGGCAATATGTAAATGACATAGCGTTCTCGATAGAAGATGACACTTATGTTTCCGGAAAAACAAAGTTCTTCAAGTTCCTTTTCCCAAAGAAGTTCCGCTCCGACGGCCCGACGAGTAAGAGACTTCTACAGACCATCCCTGCTGTGCGTCCCTCCTTTAATTATTCGGTCATGCAATACTTCTTTCATATGAAGAACCAAATTCATTTTGACCCCATAGACGTCGTAGTTCCCAATAATCTCGTGGCACCGGGCGTGGCTGAACCGGGGGGAGCGGATGAACAGGGAGGAAGCTTAGATAAGAGAATACGCTCTCGCATTGGTTTTTTTGTAGAAAGCTTGACCGCCAAGACCGAGCAGGGCGAGTTTTTGGCCGAAGCCAAAAAAAGGTTTACCCACTTAATCCGCCAAGCGAATGATTCTCGCTTTGCGAGAACAACGAAAACCTGTTGGTCCATATCGCTCTTTCCTTTCTTCGGTGCTACCTTTTTCTTTCCAAGGGATAACCTCGGGGTGTCTAATAACAAAATTGATGATGCCCCACCACTAAGGGAACAACTCCTGGGTAAATTCAGAAGAAAATTAAGGAACCTCCTGGGTAAGGAGAAGGTAATCAAATTGATGGAAAAATTAATAGACCTAGGTGGGATAGGAGAATTGATAAAGGGAATAGGGATGATAGATGCTATAATACTGAGAAACAGAAGTGGAAGAATCCCGTACGGGTACAACTATTATTTGAACGAAGTGCAAAAAATGCGATCTTTGTTGTCTGATGGAACAAACACTAATACCTCAATCGGGTCGGTCAAGATCGAATCTGTTTATCAAAGTGCTTCTCCAATTGCTCAAGACATATCTTTTCAACCGAGGAACGGAACAGGATCATTTCGTTCCATTTTTGGGCAAATAGTTAGGGATATTACATTCGTAATGCCCAAAAGGGTGAAGGGGATCCGTATTTGTCGTTCAGGTCGATCGAAAGGTGCAGAAATAGCTAGAACTGAATGCAGGGAGTATGGAAAAACATCTTGTAACGTATCTCACCATAAAATTGATCATGCTTCTGCGAAAGTATCTACTCGTTATGGAATCTCAGGTGTCAAAGTGTGGATCTCATATAGTAACGAAAGAAAGGGACGTGCCATATCCGAAACGTACAAGATATCGTAAATATCGGAAAGGCATATGTAGTAGGGGTTGCGAAACGGACGGTACACAACTTGGTTTTGGAAGATACGGCATCAAAAGCTGTGGAGCTGGTCGTATTTCATATCGAGCCATTGAAGCAGCGCGTCGTGCTATAAGCGGACAATTTCGAAGAAATGGTCAAATACGGGTAAGAGTTTTCGCAGATCCCCCTATTACCGGTAAACCTACAGAAGTGAGAACGGGAAAAGGAAAAGGGAATCCTACGGGTTGGATTGCTCGTGCGTCCACGGGACAAATCCCATTTGAAATGGATGGTGTGAGTTTGTCAAATGCTCGACAAGCTGCTACATTAGCGGCGCATAAACCATGTTCGTCAACCAAGTTTGTTCAGTGGTCGTAATTGGTTAGTGGGAAAGAGCCGGGCCTACTATAGACCTTTTCAGTTAGGCGAAGTGTTCGTTCCTGAACGACGGAAGTGGAGAAACACTAAGGGAGAGGGATATACCCCTTTCCGAATCGCCAAAATTGTACGACGAACAGGGGGGTACCTTCTTGTTCTAGGCGTACGACCCAGAGACGTCCAGGTTCTCAATCTTGTTCCCCGGTTCGAATCCAGGCGTCTCTCTCCACAAAGAACAAATTGAGTTTTGGGCTACTCCTAGTCAGGTTCAGAATAAGGATCAGGTCGCTAGAGCCTCAAATCGATCGTTGGTGACCCTACTTGTTCGGATGGGTTCTGACCCGTGTTTCTAGAGTGCTTCCGTAAGCAACTCAGTGAGTGCTTTCTTCCGTTTCACTCAATGGGAATGAAATTGGAATGATAAAATGAAAAAACAACCGGAGCAAGAAGGGTTGCGGGGAAAAAGGAACAGAGTCATTCAATGCGGCGTTCTGCGATTCACAAGATGGCACTAAAAAACATATTGAAGGCTGCAGTCTATAAAGAACTCTATTTAGAATATGTGATTAAAAAAGAGTTAAGTTGCCCGAACCTAAAAATACAAGGATCAAGCAATCATCTTGATTGGTAGTGCCTATCTCTTCATTCTAAAAAGATTGCGACCTCTTGTGTTTTTCTCCCATCCCCCTACCTTGCCCCGCTACCCGACCCATAGATATGGGGACGTTCTTTAGGTAAGTTTCCAAACTAACTCCTGTATCACGTGTATCTCTGGAAGGAGAAGGGATTCTTCTGTTCCTTTCCAATGCAGCGGCATCAACGAATCTGACCGGGCTGGAATTGTTGTTGTTGTTCGTTCCTGGCCCCCCGTTGTTGCCCTTTCATTCATGGCGAAGCGAAGCTGAGCGGAGCTATGCCACTGACCAACTGCTGAAAAAGATCGCCCCCAAGAAGATAGATTGTTCTAGCACTATTGTTACGCATGGTGAAAGCAGAGGCACCGCAGCACCTTCCGTAGTCTCCAGCTTTTGAAAATCGATGCGGTAGCCGCTGCAGTACAGCTTATATGCTCTTTATAAGATGTCCACTTTATCGGAAGGACGAATTGTTGAGGTTAACCCTTTCCTGAGCGTAGCGAAGGGAAGGAAATACAAATATTGGTTTTTCCGCACGGATGGAAGGAAATAGATAAAGAGATAATGATAAGTTCCCAGAGCAGGGCCACAGTGAAATAGGTGCTCGGGCCCCCACCGTACCGATCTCCCTAAGGGATTTACAATGATCCCACGCTTGAACGTGGTTGCTATCGAGTTGAAGAACCCCTGGTCGGAACAACAAGCGCAAAAGAACCAGCTCCCTTACCGTAGCTTGGCGAGAGTCCCCTATTGAACCAGTATCACGTCTGCCTGGCTATTCTGGTCGGAATTCACCAATAGTGGCCCGTGCCGTTTCAATCAGAAAACGATTCCTTCCCTTCGCTACGCTCAGGAAAGGGATAACCTTCCCTTCGCTACGCTCAGGAAAGGGATAACCTTCCCTTCGCTACGCTCAGGAAAGGGATAACCTTCCCTTCGCTACGCTCAGGAAAGGGATAACCTTCCCTTCGCTACGCTCAGGAAAGGGATAACCTTCCCTTCGCTACGCTCAGGAAAGGGATAACCTTCCCTTCGCTACGCTCAGGAAAGGGATAACCTTCCCTTCGCTACGCTCAGGAAAGGGATAACCTTCCCTTCGCTACGCTCAGGAAAGGGATAACCTTCCCTTCGCTACGCTCAGGAAAGGGATAACCTTCCCTTCGCTACGCTCAGGAAAGGGATAACCTTCCCTTCGCTACGCTCAGGAAAGGGATAACCTTCCCTTCGCTACGCTCAGGAAAGGGATAACCTTCCCTTCGCTACGCTCAGGAAAGGGATAACCTTCCCTTCGCTACGCTCAGGAAAGGGATAACCTTCCCTTCGCTACGCTCAGGAAAGGGATAACCTTCCCTTCGCTACGCTCAGGAAAGGGATAACCTTCCCTTCGCTACGCTCAGGAAAGGGATAACCTTCCCTTCGCTACGCTCAGGAAAGGTTTAACCTCTATCGACCACATGACTGTTAATACAGGGATCCGCCTATTCTATAAGGATCCGAACTATTTTGGATAAGAAAGGCTCCTCAAATCTAGATCTAATACTATTATAGGTGCACACATATGCGTATATAGGGGCACACATCTTAAAATATTGGGACATATATGGCATTCACGTTCTATATCAGATATAGGCATATACCTATATATAAATCTAGGTGCATATATATATGCACAGGCTAGATGCATGGATAGAGATTCCTGAATCTATCTACAGGTGTGTGTGCTTTTCAGCCCGCCTATAACTCAGCAATGATACCGGGATGAGATGAGACTCTATAATCTATCCCCTACGGGAATCGAACCCGTGTCTTCGACATGAAAAGACGATGTCCTAACCGCTAGACGAAAGGGACCAAAAACCCATTCTATTTCCTATATCTTCTGTTCCGATCGGGATGACACTATATTGTTCGTTTTGTCCCTCTATATACGCAATTCAAGATCTCGTTTGTGCCCGATCATGTTGGGCAAAATCTCCTATTTATGATGTGAATTTGGGTCGTCCCGGTCATTGTTCCTACGGGTTCCCCCACCAACCCAGTTACACACCATATGACACCACGCAATATCCTTTACCTTTATCCGATCATGAAGCCCTCTGATCCCTCTCCCATCACCCCTAGATAAAGAGATGGATGAATTATGAATAAGTAAGGGCACCACAAAGAAAAAGGTTGTTAGTCCGAGATGGTTCGTTAAGATCCTGGTCAACCAGACACAGAGAAAGGACGAGCGGGTGGAAAAGCAGAATTCCATCCTTTTACTTGACGATTCCGTGGAGAAGGGAAATGGTCTCTACATCGAGGATTAACGCCTTTGTAATGGATATTTCGGTGGGAAACAGCGGACAGCCGCTCTCCCCCCTTATAGATCTTGTTTGGAATGGTGGTTTCCGTCGCAATACTAATTACGCCTTCTCCGCGTGGACAAGCTTTAGTTCGGGGTGTGTCAACCGGACCCACTTGGAGATTCATTCTGTGTGTCAAATCGTTGCAGTTTGCTACGCAATTGATCCATAGTTCGGATCCATCGAAATCCTTTTCAGTTTCTAGGACCGAACCCGTTCAAGTCTTACTAGTTCCTCCCATAGTGCTTATAGGAGTATGCGGAGAGTCAGAGTTATCATAGGCATTAAAGAAACAACACTCGAGAGTTACATCTTTTTTCCACGCCACTGTTCCTTCACGATCAAAGGGCTGAAAACGAGAGCTCTAGTCTCTAATATAAAGGTTCACTTTGGATCGCATCAGATCCGGACGTTGCTGTAATTGAGCGTGCTGCCCTCTATTTAAATAAAATAGTATGCAACTCTCTCCTCCATAGATTCGATCTTCGCTCCCGCTGGGATTCTCTCTCTTGTTATTCCACACATATCTCGTCTGACATGCCCAACTGAGCGTGTTTCGAAACGCTATTCTTGGAAGTGTCCTCTTTGTTCGCCAAACCCCTATTAATTCCTCATTTCCCTAAGGCTGCTGAAGTTCGGCGATCAGGGTTCAATCTTGTTACAGGATTTCGTCGGATCGGTACTCGAGAGTTACATCTCATCAATATGGGAATCTTCATAAATAGGAGAATCTTCATCAATATGGGAATCTTAATCAATATAGAATCTTTTCAAGATTCAAAATTCGAAAAAACTAGACAAAAAGAATGTGACTATATATATGCTCGAATGTTCTAAGATAGGGTGAATAGATAGATCATAGATTGGCCTGCTATTCCCTTTCAATGCCATAATAGTGGCCATATCCTATTCTAAATCGATAGAGAAGATCCGAGCCAAGAACATTTATAGGAGCCTTAATACCAAATCCCCAATAGTGATGTTAGATCTACGATCGGATCTCTTAACCAACAGTCATGTGGTAATATAGCAAAAAGGTCAAATCAAACACTTAAATAGAAAACCAATCAACTGAAAGCAATAAGAGAGGCCATCACTATTGTGGATCACCATCCACAATGGTGATGTTAGATCCCAACGGCTAATAAAGCTAATTAATAACCTAGAGATCATAAAGAAGTATAAACCATAGCAGCAGTAAGCACAATCCATATATTAACGCAAGCTCCTAAGAATCCATTCCATAAGGGAAATATAGACCATAAATCAATTAGAAGTTACTCCACACCATGTCTAATCGCATTTCTATCAAACTCGGCTAGTTAGGATACTTCAGCGCATTAAACAGGTTGAACCTAATTTATAGACTAGAGTCCAATTCCATTCTCTGCCTTATCGCATTCATATCAACTAAATTAGACCTATAGACCCTAAATCCTAACTCCCCTTCATTACTTAATAGCCCTATGCCTTATTCAACCCAATCTACCTAACATTCAATCCATCGCATAACTATTCCACCTATATTATTAAGCTCTATCCCCATAGTTCGACCTCTCGTTATCCAATCCAATAGTTCGACCTCTTGAAAACCCCTTCCCTTCGCTACGCTCAGGAAAGGGTTTACCTTTCTAGTTCCTTCGAATTCAGTTCAGATCCTAATTCATCCCCTTCCTATCTCATTTAATTACATTCCAAGGACGGGTAGATCATCAGATCCATCCATACATTTCACTTCAACCTCTACCATCTCCCATCTGCTTCATTACCATTACCTGACTCATTCCAATCAAACCTCTATCCTACTTATTCAATTCATTCACCCCCTAGTTCCTTCTAATTCAGCATAGTACCCAATCTTCTCACATCCACTCATAACCCCTCAATCCCATCTATAGTCCCATCTCAATTCAATCCTATAGAATTAGTCCAACTATCCGGTCTCTCAGTCCATCAATAGGAGGATATTAGTTCATCCCATACCCTCCCAATCCCTCAATTCATTCTTATATCCCTACTCAATTAGTCTTACACCCACCTAATTCTCCCTCAACCCAATAACAGGAGGATATTCAATCCCTATCCTTCCTTTTCCCAATCCCGTTTAATTAGTTCTACCTAATTTCCCCTGTCTCGAACTCCGGGCCGTTCGATTGTTGATGGCAGAGGGGCATTTAGAGTGGCCGGCCCCTCTTTTCCCAATCCTATTTAGTTAGTTTTACATCAGCTTTTGATAGCGGAGGGATAGAATCCATCCCTCCTTTTTCCCAAACCCATTCACAATAGTATTAGCTCTTTAGCCCCCCTAGATTCCTTTTTCCTTATACCGGATAGTGTCATCTCCTGATTCGATAATGAGCAATAGTAAAGTCTATTTGTTACAGAGATTCCCACCTTATAGACAGAGGCATGCTTGATCACAAACAATTGAGTTGTATGTTCGAGAGCTATCTATATTGGGTTGTAGTTAGATAGTGTTTTGGGGAATAAGCTGGGGAGCATCCGGATAGATCTACCAAATATATATAGCCTTTTATGACTAAATCGGTTCTCAATCATTGATTGATTGACTTATTTTTGACTTATTCTGGTTGACAACTCCCCCGGTCGGCCCTATTCTCATTTGTTTTAGCCCTTCCCACCTAATCTGGCTGTAACAAATCTATTGAATTCAGGACTATATATACGTATCTGTGCCTACGTCTACCTTCTTAATAAGAAGTTCATCCCAATCCGATATTCTAATAGGTTGTTGTTCATCAGAGCAGGGGGGCTGCTTTCTGGCTGTGAGGGAGAGCCGCTTGGAGGAGTGGAGGTTCCACGGGAGGTGTTATTGGGAGTTACGTCAAGCATTGGAATCATTGATCCATGGCTTAGTAACGCTTAGTTCCCTTATGTACCATTTCACATATCATAGTCAGAGATTCCTTAGGCTTAGAGGGCCTAGAGCCCGCAAATATTGTATAAGTGGATTCATAACTTCTTAGATCGTTGGGAGCACTGTATTATCCTGTCCGAGAGCGTTCTTCATTAATCTATACTCAATGCTTCTTTAGAGCGCGATCATCATTAGCGCTGGGTTGTATATGAATCAATCCTAATAGCGCTATATTAGTAATCTGGGTTTGTGGACTTGGGTAGCGGGGCTCAAGAAAGAGAATGTTTGTGGATTCCCCTGGATGGTGGGAGAGCGTTTATGGATTCCCCTGGATAGCGGGACTCCGTTAAGAGAATGTTTGTGGATTCCCTTGGATAGCGGGGTTCAGTATTAATAATCCCTCGGACCGGTTCAGCGAGTTCAGTGTTAAGAATCTATTTGGCCCGGTTCAGCGGGTTTAATCAGTCTTTTTGTCCTCTTTCACACCCCGGTTTCTAGATTTCGCCATATGGGATTGGGTTTGACGGCAGCTCCCTTTTCAGGGGGATGCCGTCAAACCCCAAGGCGGTTCTTAATTCTATAAACCTTGATGACCGGTAGTGTCATCTAAGTCCTCTAAAATATCTACTCCCATCCACTTCCTATTTACTTATTATTACTTTAGATTGTATTCTCTCAAACATATTCCCTATAACTTCTTATCCATAGTGACTCCTCTCGAGTTGAGTCAGCACACCGAGATCATCTTCCAAGATAATCCTAAAACCTCTTGTTCGTATTAACCCATCACTGGGATACTCTCGTGCATAGATTTTAATCTGTAGTGGTGGGGCCCTTCTCATCACTGAGAAATGTGCCTATCCGGCCTCCTTCCATGAATCCATGTGCAACAGGTTTAGCCGTTATACCTCTCCACGTATAGGGATAGTGTGGCCTCTCTTCTATACAAGTTCTATCCCATTGAGATATATATTCCTATTGGGGTGGATTTTTAGTTCCTAGTTAGGGCATAGAATTCCCCAACCGGGGTATAATATACCCAATATAGTAAGCCTCAAGGTCTCTTAAGTTTCTAAGGGCATTAAATCTATATATTCATATTCCCTTGTCCAACTCAACTATCCTTGAAAGAGGTTGGCCTTGGGTCCCTCTTGTTAAGGTATGGGTGGTCTGTTAGCTAGTAAGAAGGGCCGCCCTTTAAAGTGAATCTTGTTCATTATCGTCAGATTTGATGTTAATCAATCTCCATAGTTTGAGCTCTATATTATTCAACTCTCAGAATTTCGATATCCGCACTAGTGCCATCTAGATAGGTCTAAAGTAGTCTTCTTATTCCTATCCTTCTGCTCCAAGCCTAGTTCATTATCCTATTTCTTTTTACTGAACAAGGCAATCCCTCGCGGCTTCTCCTCAATCCAATTTGGCTATCGTGTGGTCATTATAGTGCCATCTTTGGATATAAGCCATCGACAGGTTTTTTTTTCCACGTTTCTTTAAGCTCTAAACCTCTTTTCGCAGGTTATCAAATAGAACAGTCGCTTAGATATTATTACTTTATAGTTATCTCCAGCTTATCATCATCATTTACAATATTTTATGGCATCTCAATTCTATCCTGCTTAGCTAACCACTCTTTCCTTTGAAAGGAATTATGAGCCTCTTCAGGGGTAAGAACAGTGCCCTGACTAGGTTTAACTTTCAAGTTAACAAATCTAAGCTCTTTATTGATCAACTGCTCTCTATGCTTATGACAAATGGGAAATTGTTTTCTCCACAAGACTCTTTTTAGAGCAGCCAATCCTTCTAGGTATCGAGCTCCTTTATGTAGTACTAAATCCCCTAATATCTGAAAGTGGTCCGTGATATGTCGTGCGTGGTAGATTTCCAAAAGTGTCACTCTCTTGGCAACCAAGCACCGCACAACTGTTATCGGGATTTAGTAGATAAGATCCAATAATATATCTCCTATTAGGATTAGGCATTCCTAGATTATCCTCCGCACTTTTACTCTTGGCTATAGTCTGGTGTATATTCTTAGAATCAATTGGTTCATCGATATGTAGCTTGAGTGGAATCTCATGCAACTCTTTGGCAGTAATCTAGTAATTCTGTCCAATCTCCCCTCCTAGGTTAGCTCCATATAGCTTTGGTATTGAAAAAGGGGATCTCTTGTTCAATCTAGCCAATTGTACATAGCATCCTCTTCTAAGCTCACCTTTGATGAATTCCATAAGGGTGGTAGAATTCTCACAGAAGCCATAGTAGTTCATCAATCCTCTGGCTACAGAATTGTATCGTTCAATTATCTCATTATTAGTTTCGCCAAATTCGCTTCATCCCCATCTATGAGCCCCTTTTGGATTGGATAACAGCCCCCAAAGATGGCACTCTTTCTACGGTCCGTTTCCTAGGGAATTCGAACCTAATAGGGTCGCCAACATGAGTAGGAATTTTTACTCCTAATAGTATAGTTGAGACTGTAACCCATCCTACTTTCAACCGTAGGGCTAACTCCATATTAAGGAAGGTAGTGATCCTTTCAATGATGGCTTCTCTATTGATTCGGGAGCCAGTCTTCAGTCCCAATATAACATTGTCGGCATATCTGGCATAGAGCAACTCAGGGTGGGATTTGCATATTTGATAGTGCCATCTCCTCGTCTAACTCATGAGGATATCTATATATGAGGGGGGATATTACGGCACCCTGAGCTATCCCTACTTCCGTGTTAGTATATTCCATAGTATCCCCTCTTCATCTAGTATTTGCACCTTCAGGTATTTATCGATTAACTGCATCATAGATTCATCATCAATTCTTTTCTTCAATACCTGAATTAGTCTACTATGGGGAATACTATCATAAGTGGCATCTCCTAACATCACAATTTAGTATAACCTTAACTTCTTTACATTCTGTAGTAGTGCATACAATGGAAGACATCATGACACCCTCGATGGGGTCTAAATCCAAAGGAAGTATTCAAGAATACCTCCTCTTCGTAGATATCCTATAAGACATTAGTCATTGCTTTCAAAAGGATCTTATCCCTAAAACATACTGAAGGCTATTGAATAAAAAAGAACTAAAAGCCATATTGAAGGCTATTGAATAAAAAGGTTCGGAATGGTTAAAGGTCTCTTCTCTGTGGTGTTAGGTTTTGGAATGAATATTCTCCTCATTGGAGAGAATGTAAACTCACCTCTCATAGTGTCATCTCTTGTCGTGCAAAAAGAAAGTCATTATATTCTATCTTGTCCAATGTCTTATCATCAACCCCGGGAGTTAAATCCCCAGAGATAGCCTCGTAGGATAGAATCAAATTGTCCAACTCAATAACCTGTTAAAATACATTAACAATCTTCCCTTCCTTATTCTATTCTTTCTCTAATTAATATTGAATCAATTCTTTCAAAGGGTGCATCACCCCAACTAGGGGGTATCTCCACCACCATTCTAGTCTTTCTTTTAGCTCTTTGTTCATTTCTCACCTTAGCTATTCTAGAGTAAATATATTATTCTCTTAGTATTGGGATTCTATCTTTGGGTAGTTCTATATTCCTCCGTGATTGGTGACCATTATTACTATTTTTAATATTCTCAGATGAAGAGGATCGGCCACCCAGTCGATCAAACCAATCTATTCTATGTGAAACTTAGAGCTAAAAGTCAGCATTCTCAGATTAGCATCGGATGGGAGTATTATGGCAGCATATGTTTTAATAAGAACTATTATAATTCACTGCCAGAACTCTAACAAAGATTCACCTTGATAAGAGTAAAACATCTCTTATAGAGAAAGACTTGTTGTTATATATATATATATGTTCCCATCACAACTTCACCAATCAAGTCTATATACCAATATTGCACCGCTAACAAGTTGAATCTCACCTTTTTACCAAGCTTATCCCTGCCTTCTACCATACGATAACCAATACTACTAGAAACAATCCCTAGTGCTACCGTTCATCACCACCGCTCCATCTTCTACCCAAAAATTAAACTCCTTATTCCTCTCTTCTATCCAACCATTACCTAATATATCCCCACAATTCTCTTCCTCAATCTTATCATCAACCATGCAGCTTTGTCCAAGAGAATTCTCTATTGTATGCACTATCTTTGTTGAAGATTGGTCAACCGGAAGTAGGGCCCCTCGCTGCACTCGTGGGATATCCTTATGGTTGGTCAGAGCTGGTCGAAGGTCTACTGCCAAGGCCAACAAGTGTCCCTGTCACGAGTAACAAGAGTGCACTACTTTGTTCCTTCCCTTCGCTACGCTCAGGAAAGGGATATCCCTGGGGGAGGGAAGAGCTGTTATTTATCTCCCTCGCCCCCCATTCTTTCATTTCATATTCCATGGCTCGTATCTCATATTCCATGTTGGGGGGGTAACATGCGCATACAAACACTCACTGTGGGAGGGAGACAATCAATGATGCGCTAGAACGGCCTCAGTAGAAAGAGTCAATATCTCAACCCCGCCCGAAAGATTGGAACTGAAATCACGGAGATATGGAAACTGGACCAGTTGAGCGGGGAATTGGACCTGGGATGAAGGAGGTTTCCGAGGCACTTACGAGCAACACGAGGTTATACCTTTCCTGAGCGTAGCGAAGGGAAGGGAGAGCCCCCGCTTTAGCAGCTTTTCAATCCACTCATTTCAATGGATGGATTGCTTCCCAGGGCCAGCCCACCCCCCCCCCCCCCCAGCCACTACTAAATAAATAGAGCGGCGGGACGCGGGGGAGAACAATAAAAGGTCTCCTATGTTCCGGTGAATCCGGCTCGTTCTTGTTGTTATCCAAGAAAAGGAATCTTTCTAAACCCCCTATTCTTCAATATTGAGAAATAAATTGTTGATTTCCATCCAATATTTCGAAATGAATTGAAGGAAATGCGAGCGGAGTACGAAGAACGACGACTTCCGCGGCACATGCGGTCGGTGTAACCCATCATCCATGGTAGCCATCTATTCCTCTTTCTTCCCATATCCGGCTTTCCCTTCTGGGATGGGATGACAAGATCAATAGTGGTCCATCTGTTGCTAATCCGTCCAATGACCCGTATCCAGCCTAGCTTTCCCTGTCAAGTCAATCGCCGAAGCCGTTTCTTCACGTTGTAGAGGACGGGACCGCATATTCTATTGAGCGGAGCTAGCGGCGGGGAGGTTTTGCTGGATAAGATCCACTTGTTCCTGCAGAGTGACCTTGTTGTATCTCACTCTACGACCGAACAGCTCTTATGGGACAAGAAGTTCTTATGAAAAGGATAATGAGGGTCTATAGACTTAAGAACCCCGGCTTTCCCGCCCGTTCCTCACCAACAGACGGGAAGTTATGGATGGTTATTACATTTCGAAAGTTCCGGTTTCAGGGTCATATTGTCCGTAATTGCGATCCAGATACGAATCGCGTCTGTTAGCCAATTCCGGTCCGGATCGCATAGAGTAGTAGGAAGGCCCAGCCTTCACCATCCCGAAACCCCTGCACCTGGGCCACGATCTTGTCCAGCTGCTCGTGCACCTCGTGAAGCTGCTTGTGCACCCAGATGTTTCTTCCGCTGCTTCGCCATGAACCAGTCGTCTGCGACCTCCCCCCCCCCCCTACCCTAGTAGTGGTAGCGCAGCAGTAGTGGCCCCCTCTCTTTATATAGTAGTGGTAGCGCAGCCGTTGCTGGGCCCGGTGGTTCCCCCGTCTCCGCCCGCGATCAACTTGTTGGTCCGTCGTCCTCCTCATTATGGTCCTCCTAGAATCAATAGCATTTCGTCGGAATACATCCTGTCTCTTCACCTTAGTAGTCCTATGCATAGTCAGTACTATAGCCCCAATCATGGCTACTAATGGAACAGGACTAGAAACCAGGAACCGAACGGAATAGTAGGTATGAAGTAAATTGCCCAATGTTTCCGAATTAGTCCAACTTTGTATCTCTCCAGCATGAACTGTATATCTCAGAGAGGTTGTACCTATGTAGGTCGGTAATGATGGAATGTGATCATTATCTAGGATGAGGAACATTTCCCACCGAAGGATCGGTCCAATAAGACCACTCACTGGTGAATAGCGCGATACTTTTTCGTGAATCTCTGCTATTTGAATATTTAACATCATAACCACGGATGAGAATAGAACGGCAATAGCTCCTATATGAACTACTGGGGAGATCATAGCAGAGAGGTCAGGACCTGACAAAATAAGTAAACCTGAAGTGTTGCGAAACACTGGGATGGGGAACGAAACGGGATGTACTGGATTTTCAGCACGTACAACCATCAAACCAGGGACCAAAGCAGGGCTCGACGAAACAGAAAGTATCGTAGTACGTCGTCCTTCCCCAAAATGTCACTTTCATGCTGGAGCAAGAACTGGCATTCGAGTTGATCTATTACGACCAGCGGTCCCGGTTGTTTGTATTTCATTTCATCATTCCAATTCCATTCAATGGGAATGAAACGGAAGAAAGCACTCACTGAGTTACTTGCGGAAGTACGCATACGGTTGAGAAGGGTCAGAACCCATCCGAGCAAGTGGAGGAAAGAGTTGGCAACAGAGCAAAGCCCTTATTCATTATTTGATCCAGGGGCCCCTTCTTTCTCATTCGATCTGGGGGATTCGTTGTTATATACGTAATATGACATATAGAAGAATGAGCTAGCAGCTGCTATCACTACCTTTCCCCTTATCCATTTTCTTATTCATTTTCATTGATTTCATAGGGCGAAGCCCTGGATCGGATGACAGGGGCTTTGCCGTTTATTTATCCAATAGGGGCGAAGCGAAGCACTCGACTAATCTTTGTGCCATTGGGGGATTAGAGGAGCAATTAAGATTTATTCCGGGATTTCCCCATATCTCACTATCAAAGTGTTGTCAAGTGGAAATGGAGAACTTAATTTATGATGATATTTGAACACGACGTTTCCTGGGGAGTCGGCATCCATTATGTGAAAGTTGGGTTACATCGTGAATGTGCATAATTAGAGATTTTCTTCCTACTCCTTTTCGAGGGCTCGGGATCACTGCTTTCTTTTTCCCGGAATAAGTAGATCCTTTCGCTTCCACTACAACCGACTTCATCCCTAGATTTTTGGCGGATCGCCCGACATGTTCTGCAGTTGCTTCAGCAGCATACTTGGTTGAGCGACGAGACCCCCCTTGAATCTCCTCCAAACGACCTGCGGGGGCCCCAGTTTTTTTATTCCCCTTATCATCCGTCACGGTAACAGAGGTATTATTGTGGATCAGTGGGGAATGGACGAAATCTTTGTTTTTCTCCCTATCTCTTTGCCGCTCCGATCGCTCATATTCCTCCGGGACGCTTTGTACAAAGTTCATGGATTTTAAACTCCTGTCCGCAATAACTTGTTGCTCTACGTGATCCTGCTCGGCCGTCGTTTTTTCCAAGTGCTCTTTAAGGGGTTGAATCATCATATTAATTAGAAGTGTTGATAAACAACTCTTTTCGCTCTTCGTAGCGCTCCCACTCATCAGTCGCTTCTTCTTTCCCCGTTCCTTCTCTTTCAATTCCTAATCACTCTTTTTCCAATGTTCTACTATGAGCATTGCTTCACTTCAAGGCTGGGATGATCGGGAATCTACACTACATCCTTTTTCCCGTTCGGTTCCCTTTTATTCTCAATGAGCCCCCCGACCCAAACCTTCCAAGTGCCCTTTACTTCTCTTTTGTGCCAATCCCAAATAAGAAGTGCCCTCTGATAATTCAGAGTAATTCTTCTCAATGAGCCCCCCGACCCAAACCTTCCAAGTATAACATTTATTATTGTGCCAATCCGACCCATATTCCCGCCCCTGCTTCCAATCAAGGGTTCTCTTGCCCTTATTCATTCTTGAAGGTTATCCCATAGTTTTACTCCGCGTAGCGAAGGGAAGGAAAAGGGGACTTCGGAAGTATCATTCGATGCCTTTCGTCGAACGTTTTCCATGTCTGTTCTTTCGCACCCGAGGTGGTGATTTTATGTTCTTGGGTTTATCCTTTCGCGGCTGATCGAGCGCTACCAATGGGGGGCAGCTCCAAATGCATGCCCGCCACATGAATGAACGGGTCGTCATACGAAGCCTTGCCGCTCCTAAACGGGCCGGCTTCGACGCTCATTCAGTATAGGTCGTTGGGACGTTCTTTGGCAGAAGATCCAGCGGTCAGATAGCGCCCTTTCTCGTGCCAGGATCTTGTCCAAGCCTACGCCTTTATCCTCTCCATCCCTGGCCCGGCCCGAAGCTTCCTTTCCCCGCTACTCGAGTCGCCCCCCTTTCCCCTAGGCAGAGCCTTTTCCCGCAACACCGGATCGATACCTCTTCGATCTTGATTTCCCCCCATTCATGCTCTCATTCACCCCCGGCACCAGATCTAATTCAATGCCATAGGCTCAATAGTGATTAGATCCTATTATATCTCTTTTACTCTGTTTGTGAACATTCCCATATTTAGGAACAGGCATATTGGCCGGCCCCTTTCATTCCCCCTCACTGGAGGTTATCTGGGGAAACCCCCCTTTCGTCATCCTCAAGGCCAACGGCCCGGGAACGGGGCAAGGCAATAGTGCCCTATTGATTGGAATAAAGGGCCAGAGCGGGACGGAACCTACCTACCTTTCCGTACCCACAGCAGGAAGCGGTACGCAGGCAGAGCTATCCCTACTCTCTATACCCCCCTACTTCCTATACCCGGCGGGCAGACCTATCTCCCTCCTATTACTGAGGTGGTTCCATACTACCCTCAGATCGAGGATCACGATATCTCCGCTTTATGAGATCGAGGATCGATACAATGCCTATCCCGGATCGAACATTCTTTCATTATCTCCTTCCCGAGATCGAACTGATCCTGTTGTTGGTTATACTCCGGTTGGTGAAGTCGCCGAGCGAATTGAATTGCCCGAGACGTCGTAGAGGTTCGCTGGCGGGACGAGCTCAACTGACCCAGCATGATCCACTCATCACGCTAGGAACCACCATAGCATGTCGGTGGCACACTGGGCTTAGCCAGCCGGCCTCGCTCGATTTATTCATTCTTTCTTTCTTTGGAGTATCCGGGTAGAGCGAGTATAACACGGAACACGTCGGTTTTCTAACGTTGGAGGGCCAAGCAAGGTAGGGGGAGCACACCCAACGACCCTCGACGAAGGCGGAAGGACACGGAAGAGAAGGCCTTCGAATAAGTCGGATAAGATAGCGCAGGCGCCAAACGATTTACGACAAGAATAAATAGGGGGGGAGGTTTAGCCGCGTTCCAATCTATTCATTTGATAGGGCAGTTATCAGGGGGAGGTTGAGATCGATATGAGTATGACTCGGCGAACCTACTGATTCGGACCAAATCTCATAGTGGCTCGGCACTCCAAAGAGTTCAGTCTCTTCCCGAGGTTATACCTTTCCTGAGCGTAGCGAAGGGAAGGTTATCCCTTTCCTGAGCGTAGCGAAGGGAAGGTTATCCCTTTCCTGAGCGTAGCGAAGGGAAGGGAGGGCGCGCGCTCCCCTTTGTCTGCGGGGGCTTTCCCGCCCCGGCCGGCCGCCTTCGGCGTCAGCAGGGTCGTCGTCTTACTCCATGCATAAGCAGCTACCTTGGGGGACGAGGCGGCAGCCGCAGCTGCATTATTACTTCTATCACTATGGGTGGGTGGGGTGCTAAACATCTTCTTACGGCGGTCATAACCAGGAACCCCCCTACCCCCTTGAATGAGTAAGGAGTAGTAAGGTTCCCGGAGATCATGTATCTTATAGTCGGAAGCAGAGAATAGGCATTTGCTTTTTAGGGCCTATAACCAAAAGTAGGCGGCTTCTACCCCCACTAGCCACCATCGAGCTCCCGACCTGGGCAAACGTTTGCGAAGGATTCCCAGTCCAAGGCTGTTACTTAATTTTGATTGATTCCGAGTGAGATCTTTTCCCTTTTCCTCCCTTGAATCAATCTTTTCTCTCGAATGACCGTGCAACCTTTGTTCGGAGGAGTATTGGTTCGTTGGAAAGGGAAAACGGGCAAAGATGGCGAGCGCCCATAATGGTTTGTTACCTTCGTTTGTATGGGTGGGCCGCATTCTGGGCGAGAACGAGAAGGTGGGAACCCTCGATATAGGGTTTCTGGGCTGGATAGCCTGAGATATTCCAGTTGATTCTCTTTTCCGGGGTGGCCCGGCCGGGGAAAGCAAAGGGAGCATCTCAGTCAAACGGGGAGCTGGAAGCGACATCGATCGGAGAACACCGGAGGTGGAAAAGGCACTCCTCGCTCTTTAGGAGATGTTCATTGTCCCTTCGATCCGCCCGGGCCGGGACATCGGCCGGCCATAAAGAAAAAGACAGCACTCGACCTACTGTAGAGAGCGGGCGCCTATCTCTTCGCATCAAAGCCCGGCAACCCGCCGCGGCGAAGCAATAGCATAATTCGCCCAATCCCGCCCGCCGGGCACTTGGAAAAGCGAGCTTGAACACGCATATTGAGCGCAGCTAATATGCGGCAGCCTTGCCCCTATTTCCCTGGGCACATCGCAAGCGCGCATAGGACCTTGCCAACAGCATTAGCATCCCCGCCGTCGTCATGGCATTAGCACACTTTGCTAAGAGGGCACTATTAATACCGAGCCTTTGGATCGGGTCCCTTTATAAGAATAAGGCCACTCAGCCGCCATAGCACACCGGAGCACCAGCAAGGAGCCCGCCCCGCATCGAAATCTCTATTTTAAACGGTGTTCTCCGATTGCTCCCGGTATAAGATCGATGTCTGCAACTTGAATTTAAGACGACCTCTCTCTCCGTATCGGTTCTCAATGGACTGCCAACCTATGTCATTCATCTCCCGATTGAACGATTTTTCATTGGTCGCTTGCCCGCGCGGGCGGGCACGCGCCCGGTCCCACCGGGCACTGGCAAATAGTGCCCTCTCCCATCCCTGCCCCCCCCAAAAAGGTGGGCGAGTGTGACCTCAGGGGAGGCCCAGAGCCCGAGTTTCCCTTTCTTCGGATCGTTCAGGCTCTCGCTGGACGCCGGGGGCACGTTCAATTATAGATATCCATTTCGGATATGAATAGTTACCACTGTAATTCCAGGGACCCGAAGGACTAAGAGTATTACGACTGACTCTTGATCAATTCTAAGCTTCGCCCTCAACCCCCCAGAGGTGTTTAGTGTGCCGGCACACTGAAATTCCCTGTATGTTGGGACTGGAGTTAGGGGTCTGGGTGGAGACCAGGGGGGTGGGGGGCTCTTGCCTTCGGCTCCAGCTCGAGCTATAGCTGCTCGGCGATGCCTTTGCGCGAATCCTGAACTCCCGACCTTTTCTTTAAAAGATAAGCTTGAAACTTACAGCGAGCTCTGCTCGCTACCTGGCCCTATTAAGGATGAATGAAAGGATCCGCGAACAACCAACCGCATGAGCGAGAGACGTGAGCACATGTAGCTTCATCGCTTGAAGAGCGGCTGTTAGAGAAAAGTGATTGATCCATTATGGTATGGCTATCTCTCCGATCTCAACTTATTATGTTATGTCTCAACTATCATTGCCAAATTGTATCTTATCCCAGATGCGGGGGATGTCCTCTCTCATGGAACACCATGAACCATACTACTTCGATCGATCCCGAAGTGGTCCTTTCCATATAACATATGTGCATTTGCACTTACATATCGCAATATCTCGACGGACAGGTGGGCATATATAATGCCCATAGACACTCCGTTCCCCACATGTCCTGGGTCTTTGTAGGTCGTTTCGAAGTTATTGATATTCTTCCCGCGGCACGGACTCTCGCGAATAACCGGGAGATGGTTGTCTAAAACTTCCCACCGGGCAGTCCCCACGGACCTGCTTATTAAGCACGCCCGTGACAAGGTTGTGTTCGGATTAGCTATGGACCTGCGACGACTTATGCCAACCTTTCTCTATAAAAGGATGGGGGTGCAAAAAGGCTATCTCGATTTTCCCGGAAGATCAAGCAACTATTGGTTTTTCCAAATAGATTCATACTACGAATAGGGTTATCCCTTTTCCGAGTGCAGCGAGGGGCCCTGGAACGAGTGGAGAGCGAGGGGCAGCGAGTTACTTTCCTGGGCGTAGCGAAGGGAATAGTGGGATCTTTCAAGGATTCCTATCGAAAAATGGAATCCCTCGAATTGGACGAATAGGGATGATCCTTTTCAAAATAAGATCCGGTTACCCTTTTCTTTTCAATAATGAATGGGGCAACTCGACGTTTTGGAGTTTTACGCTGCCGATAAGATCGACGAGAGCTGGGCGGGCATCCGGGAAAGTGTTAAGAGCTGAGCGTTATTTCGCGGTTAGTTCGATGGAGCCTAAAAGAAACTGGGGGTTATATGCTTTTACCACACTTCGGCCACGGCGGCGGGACGTCGGTGAAACCTATTATTGGTACATCATGTCCAATAGTGGGGCCGGCCCACTGGAATATGAACGGAGGTAACCTGAGGTCTTCCTTAGGAGCTATCATCACGGGAGTGCCGGGAATAACGGATACTTTGACTCGACCGAAGGCGGCTGAGTGCAAGCTACTCCATCCATCGGAGAGTTACACTACACCCTTCGGGAGTTTCTTATCGACCGGAGAATGGGCTTATTGGATTTCCCCCCCTTATCGAGCCGGAAGAGTGGACGGGGCGGCAAAGCCTTCTCATACGCATCCTTGGAACAGTTCCCAATTCTTCCTTGATCGGTCCACAGCTTCACTTTGGACGGACAAGGCGGCGGCCTCCATGACTGAGGGAAATCATGGCCGGCCTTTAGCCAATAGTTGTGTAGCACGACTCCGGCCAGGGCTTCTTCCTGATCCGCAATAACCAAGCTTGGCTCTTAGATATAAGGAAATAGGGCAGCCGGCCCACCCTTTCCGGATACATCTTTTATGGGCGGCTCGTTCAACTGGAACCGGCAACAGGGGGAAAGAGTGGCACAGCTCTCTATCTATGGTGATTCATGAGATCGAAAATCTCATTCGAGTGGTTCGAACCGGATTGATTACTATTGGGGGACGACAAAGGAGCTAAGCAACCAGGGACGTGCAACAAGGGAAAGATCAGGGACGGGACGAACGAAGAGACAGCAGCAGCAGCCGCTGCGGCCGGCTTCGTCAACGGCAGCGGCGGGGCGACGGAACGAACAGGGGCAAGAACGAAAGAAGTACATGAGAATTATGGATCTCCTTTTGCAAGAGAAGCGTCCGGCGCTTTATCCCTTTTTAATCACATAGTCTAAATAGCATACATAGATTGGCCCTCGCTACGCTCAGGAAAGGGTTAACCTTTTTTAGTCACAGATTTGAATGAAAACCCGTCACACAATAGGATTTTCCACTCTAGTGTTCTCTTTCCTTTCTTAGTTCGAAATAGCAATTTTGAATTACAAAGGCTAAATCCAATTAGAGTGTTCTTTTAATCCTTATTTATCACAATTGTTAATAGTAGGATCTAATCACTATTCATCTAAGACAAATCAAGACAAGGGCAATAGAATACCATAGAGCCTACAACAGAGATCTAGTTCGGATCCCTATGGATTAGGATGTTCCCTATTAATCAGGATCAGGGCCTGATCACTATGGCTATTCACATCCCTTAGGATCAAGGAATTCATATTACAGTTATTGATTAAGATCCAAGCCGGTTAGAAAGATCAAGCATCGATTAGAATCATCACCTGATGGCTATTTAATATTCACATTGATTAGGATCAAGAATCTAATCGCTATGGCTATTCACATATTCACATTGATTAGGATCAAGAATCTAATCACTATGGCATTTCTTACGTATTTCTTCGAATCAATAATAGGATTCTACTATATTCTTACGCAGGTGATTAGGATCAATAATATAATGAATATGATGTGCGTATATATTAATATCAAGCAGGTTATTAGAATCTAGGGAATATATAGATAATAGAATAGAATTCTTCTTAGTATTTAGCTGCAACAACTACGGAACGACGAGAACCGAGTCGATATTATTGGCGGCGACAAACGAAGCACCGGCAACAACCAGAGCAGCAATAAACAAGTGCTTATTGTATTGGCGGCGCCGACAGCTTCTTTTTAGAATGAATAGATAGGCACTACCAATCAAGATGTCCAAGTTGAGAAGCTTTGAACTTGAGCAGCCGGGAAGCGTTGAGGAGTTACTTCTATGATATGAAGAGTAGGAGCAGTTGGTTTCATCAAGAGTCACTATGGGAACGAGCTTTCAAAATCGATTCTCTCTGTTTCCACAAAGCTTCGCCTCCTATTCATCCCCGGCCCTTCCCTTCGCTACGCGGAGTAAAACTATGGGTTAACCTATTGAATTGATTCTTATTAGCGCTTCGTTCATATTCCGGGGGGGAAGGGGGGGGTGAAGGAAAGGGATCAAACGGGGCGATTTCTGCTTAGAGTTCACCCTGGGCGGAGCCGGCCCAGTACCGGAGCATGCTATCGCATCCTTTGCCGACGAAATCGTTCAATTTTGTTAATTCATATAGTATAACTCGGGATGATCGGTCGAGTGTCAGAAAGGCATTTGATTGGAGTGAAGCCCCCAGCCTTTCTCTTGGAGTGAATAGCCTTAAAAGGGAATCAATCCCCTTTCATTCCGGACCCCCCGGGGGCGAAGCGCTATGAGGCCATAGTTTTACTCCGCGTAGCGAAGGGAAGGGCGGCCCGGGGGATCGGGATCGAATTGGATACAGAGCCACTGAGAGTGCCAGATCCCGTAGTGCCCATCTTGTGTCACAGTAGTGCCATCTCGTATCTTGGTCCTCTACTATTTGTGGGCTCTGCCCGAGTCTTTCGAACAAATGTGTCTTGTATCCCCGCCCATAGCCCCGTGCGTGGATAGCCGCCTTCATTCCTTCCCATAGAGCAGTTCCGAAATAAGTATCCCTTTCTTTAGATAGTAATAAATGTTATAAGAGCATGAGTTGTGAGAAAGGGGCACCACTATCTAAGTTTCCTTTCTAATAGGAATGTTTAGGAATTGATAGTCGTCTGGCCATACGAGAAAGAATCTCTTGTTTTGGTCAGAACGGGACCATTCATGCTTCATATAAGAAGAAGAAGAAGAATCGGGTCGGCGGCAGGATACGGATTTGAACCGTGAACCAAAGGCATTTAAGCCTGTCGACGTGGTCGGACCCCAAAAAAAGAGTGGCCTGGCTCGGCCACTCTCTCGGCTTCATGTTCCTCTAATAGTGCGACCTCTTTCCCAGTTACCGATCAACCTTTTTTTGGATGAAATACGACCAGCTCCACCTTCTTAATGCCATATTCGACCTTTCCCTCCTTCTTGGTCTGATCCTGGTTCCAGAGGGTTCTCGGTAGAGATCCAGAGATCTAGCAACGCATTCGATCTGTGCTGGAGCCGTATTCACTAGGGAATTGGTATTGGATGTATCGTTAGGTTGTGCCGAGTCAAATCTGCTCCGTACGGTTCTGTTGCAGAAAAGAGATCCCTTACCCCTTGCCAGTCGTTCCCAAGATGATGAAGACGAGGTCCTTTCCAAATCGAGGTAGGCAGGTACTATGGATCCTCTGACTCCCAATCGGGTTGCCTTCCCTTGTGTTGGGTCTCGCCGGTGTTGCCTGTAGGTCGTAATGTGCTTCGAGATGGCCGTCTCTTGTCCCCCTTAGGTGGGGAATCCGCTCCCGGTCGCTCTGCTGCGTCTGGCCTGTCCCCTAGGCACCTTTGGAAGGCAGGGAGTGTGACAACGTACGTTCGCGCGCTTTCAATCCGGTTAGTTGCAGGGTTTGGTGGCCCGAAATTGACTTGGCTTCGCCAAAAGGCCTCATCTCTAAAAGCATCAGGAGGCTCGCGAGGCGTCCTGGGGCAGGCTCCTATCATCGAGTAGGGCCGGCGAATCTCCCCCTCGCCTCGCTCTTGTGACATGCTATGTTTCCCTTCTCCGTTCCCAAGTAAGGGTGAGTCCCATGCTTTGTTTGTGGATCGCGGTCTCACGCACTACAGGTATCCCTACAGGTGACCTGTAGTAGGCCGCCCTACCTAAACCAATCATCATATCGGTCCCTAAGCCCCATTGCTGGAAAGGCTCGGCTTCAAAACCGTACGTGAAGCTTCCGCCTCATACGGCTCCTCTCGGGATCGGAGATATCCGTTGGCTTGAAGGTTCGAAGAAGTCCGCGGGCAGTGCTTGTGTGGGAGCTTAAGGTTGTTGTACACGAACACCCAAGGTGTAGTGCCCCCTCTTTTCTCAATGATCAATAAGGGCGGTGGGGGAGCGAGCTCCGCCCCTTTCTTCAATATGGGCGAATGAGATGTCTTCTTCGAAAGGGGGGGGGGGGGGCGCTATGCGCCTTGAAGGCTCTGGAATGGACCAGGCCTTAAATGAAGAAGTAATGAATGGGCTCACAGGGAAGATGTTTTATCGAAGTCACATGAAATAGAAGCTGGTTGATCGAACCATAGATAAAAAGACAAGGATTTGCTGGGAACTGAATCGAATGAGTCGAAGGGGAAAGAAATGAATGATAAAAGGGAATAGATGCTTGACAACTCTATTCTTTGTTGAATGGGGCGGGCGAGCTATATTCTTTGTTGAATGGGGCGCGGTTGGCTGAGATCGTTATCTATAAAGCAATGACAATGAACGCCCTTCCCCTATATTCAATAAACGCTGGGCGGAGCACCCCTCGTCTCGTTATTAAATTATATACGATGCTCCGAATAGGAAGAGCACGAGGACCAAGATCTCTGTAATAGCGGCTCGCTCCTAAAAGGATTCATAGTGCCATTTCCTTATTTATATATATGAAGTCCGTATGCAGGATCTTTCATCGAACCAGCCTTTCCTGGTCGGATCGAACGGCCTCTCCTTTCTTTCTAATAGGATTGAATAGCCAGATAGTGAGCATGCCAGTAGGAGGGAGATCTTATCCGTTTCTCATTAGGCAGAATCCCATTACTGTAACTCATACCAGAGATCTCTACCAATAGAATGCTTACTAGTTGTACATATAGACACTCATATTCACTCTATGCCAATCCGGATTGAATGCTTCCTACGAGCTATGCTCGGGCCTGTTGATAGCAATTCCATTAGTTGGGTAGGTCGCAGAGATGCTGGAAGATTGGATCGAAGGGATCTCAGATCGAACCCGCCCTGAATAAAGAGATAAGTGGGTGGCCCGGGGAGTACAAAAAAACGTTGGAAGCGAGCTGGTTAACCCTTTCCTGAGCGTAGCGAAGGGAAGGGACTTGGTTACTCGACCGCCGCGCGGGCGACCCTTTCTTTATTCAATAGGGCTCGCTGACCGAACGGATCCTCAAGCTACGCAGATGCGCAGCCATAATCCCGCAATTCCCGGCCGGATTCTAAAGCCGCCCTTTCCAATTCCCTTGATAGATCTCTTTTTTTCGGAGTCACCCAACAGGTTTTTTCCTATAGTGCAACGGTTTGATCTAAGTATCTCGTCCTAGGGGTCTTATTCAATGGTGTCCGGGCCCCTTCCCTTCGCTACGCGAAGTAAAGGGATTCTCCTATTGAATGAATAAATAGGGTCTTTCTCCCTCACCCCCCTTCTATAATTCGAGGGGGCCAACTCAGCCCTTAATTCAAGAAAGAGATTTTTCGGCTCCTGCATGCGTGGAATGAATCGTCGTTCGTTGATAAGCAGTGAATCCCTTTCCGCTATTGCTTCCTTTTCCTTTCATTAAACCGGATCCATGTGTCTCGTTAAGGTCCAGTTCTTTATCTACTCAATACTCGATTGAGGCCGAGTTCTCACGGAAGAGAGAACAGGATGCCCCTACTCTTGGGCCTGCTCCCGAGCCTGGGTCATGAGATATCTTCCTCTCTGGTAAAGGATCTGCTGGTTCCACTGAATGATGGCTGGGATCAGGATGAGACTCGCTGGACTGCTTCTTTCGGGAATTCGATATGATCTTATATCCTTACATAATTGCAGTGATGACAAACTCTATCTCTGATGGATGGTTCATCATTCAATGGCTGACACTCACAAAAGCTATCGAGCACGGCCCAGAAGAGAAAGGTGTACCTCATCCGATCAATGAAACAATCGCCTGTAGCCCTCCCCTTGCTATTGAAGCTGGTCCTTGTGTAAAGCTTACCAACATTGGGTATAGTTCTCGTTCGAAAAGAAGGGCGAGCTCGGGCAGTCTTGGCTTTGCTTCGTGTGCACTTCGCGACGCGGGCAGGCTGAGTACCAAGTATTAACAACTATACTATGAGCTCCCCCTTCTTTCAAAGAAGGGAGCGCTCTTTGTCAAAAAAGTCTTGCTTGCGGTTATCTCTCTTCGTAAAGATCTATTCCTCCGTCTACAAATATCTGAGTAAGTGTCCCCTCGCCCGGGCGTGTAATTCCCCAGCGCGTTATGCCCGGATTCCGGTAAGTCGGGAGCAGCCGATAGCTATTGCATGTAGTCGTAGGCTCCGATCAACAACAACAAGTAGTCTGAGTTTATAGTCCCCTTACCAGTTCAATGCTCCTCGTCTGCGATTGAAAGATCTGGCTGGAGTGGGGATGGGGCCTATTTATTGGCTTGGCTTTGATGGGGTTCCTTGTGAAGCGAAAAAATGCGGGTCGATGGCAGTAAACGGATGCCGGTGGAAAGAAAGATATAGCATAGGACAGATGACTTCGTTGCACTTCGTGGATTGGGAAGATCCGGGCCCTATATATGTATAAATAGTGAAAACCTCGGGAAAAGTGGGTCAACGAGGTTATCCCTTTCCTGAGCGTAGCGAAGGGAAGGAAACGGTTCTCGCTTCGGAATCCGAAGAGTATACCATCGTTGTTTTCCCTTGCCCGATCTCAGTAGCTCCGTTACCTACAGCGGTTCTTTGGCCAGCAGTGATCCTTGTGTCCAGCAGCAGTGAAGACTGGAAGGCCGGCCACTATTGCAGATTATTGAGGGCCAGAAACAACGGATAGGTCAGCGGATGAATAACCATCCGCTAAATAGCCTTGCCCCTAATGGGTTGTGTAAGTGGTCGTTCGATCGATGCTTATTGTTGGATGTTCGTGCTGTCCCAAAGTGTCTGTTCCTTGGAGAGCTGGGAGAGGGCTGTGGGTTCAATCGATCCTCAGTCGCGGCGAGCTCCGATGACCCGGCTCACCTGATCTGGACCGATCGGAGAAAGCATCAAGTCATAGCTAGATCCATCAGACACGGGAACACGCACCCGAGAATCATAGGTTGGGCTAAAGCTCCCTCATGTTCCGTATTGTGTCAATTAGTTGGGAACCTAGAATCATCGGTAGAAGCAGTAGTATTTGGGGGTTGACCACTAAGAAGCGAAATTCTCTCTTACAACTGGTTTTAGTAGGGAACGACTGTAGTAGTATAGTGAATAATCCTTGATCCCGCCCGTTCTTCGAACAGCTGTAGGGTTTCAGCTTCAATGAATGTTGTCCCTATCCCATGGCTAGTCCGGTCCTTTCGTTCCTGGCTTTCCATTGTCAACGGGTTGGCCGGCTTATTCTCCTTCCTCAGGCCGCTCCAGCCTAGAACCCATAAAGCCAGCGATGCGCAGGCTCGCCAGTGCCCCCTTAATCGAACTAGAAATGAAAGTGTGTCGTTATTCGGGAAGATGTCGCTCCGGTTCAATCAATGCCGGATCGACCAGCAAGCATAACTTTTAAGGCACGGGTCTTGTTCAACACCTATATATTGTATTTCCTATTCCGGTTCTTCTTTTTGATTTCCCAACAGTGACTCATCTCTTTTTCTTTTGATTTCTACAACTTATTTATAACAATAGAGTGCCGTAGTATCTCTCTTTGTTCTTTTGATTTCCACATAGTGACTCATCTATAACAATAATAGTAGAGTGCCGCAGTATCTCTCTTTGTTCTTTTGATTTCCACATAGTGACTCATTTATAACAATAATAGTAGAGTGCCGCAGTATCTCTCTTTGTTCTTTTGACAATAGTGATAGTGCCATCTCTTTCTTTTTTGTTTTGATTTCCCTATCTTTTTTTTTTTGTTCTTTTTGATTCCCTAACGGAAACAATAGTGATAGTGCCATCTCTTTAACAATAGTGACTCATCTATAACAATAGTGATAGTGCCGTAGTATCTCTCTCTTTTTTTTTCTTTCCTAACGGACGGAAACAACTCATCAACAACAAAACTCTTTTTTAATCACATATTAGAAATAGAGTTCTTTATAGACTGCAGCCTTCAATATGTTTTTAAGTGCGAATCTCTTTTTCTTTCAATAGGGGCAAGATCTAATAAGAGAGGCTCCACTACCGTCTATAGTGTAGGGCCTGATCCAATAGTGATCTATCTTCTATCGACCACATCTTTTTGAAGAGGTTCAAAATAGTAGCCGGCTCTTTTTCTTTTCAATAGGGGCAATATCTAATAAGAAAGACTAAGAGTATAATTCGATAGTGATCTATCTTCTATCGACCACATCTTTTTGAATAGTAGGGCCTTCTTTCAATAGGGGCGAAACAAAGTAGTTGCCTCCGCGTTGCTCTAAATGAGAAATAGGCGGCGGCTTCTACTACTGGACCCTTTCATCAAGGATCACCACTGGCGGGCGGCTTATCCCTACGATTGTGTTACCGGGCACAACCTACGCTTGACCCGTTGACATGGGCATTTCACTATAGGGGATGGAAGTCATTGTTACTGGTGTGCCTGTTGGTCACCACTTGACCGCTCCTCTTCGTTGAGAGCTTCTTTATTTCCTTATCTCATTCAGGGGGCGAGGTCGGCCCTTCTCTCACCGCCCCTTCGATAAAGAAAGAACCGGAATGAGAGGGAGGAAGCGTCTCCGGCGAGCTCTCAAATCCGCGCGCTAGCGCGATCGACAATAGATTCTTCGGATAATCTTTCCGAGAGCTGGAAAAGCTACACATAACGCGGGAAATTCGGAAATCCGAATTATTGGAGAGAATTCTGGAGAAAAACCCAAATCCCACCGTAAATGACGAACTCCATTACTCATATGATAGCGCGGCGCTAATGGAGTAGGATTGACTAAGCCTAGAATGAACTTCGGGAAATTGACGGAAAAAGAAGATTGGTAAAGATTCCCATAAGTGGAGCTAATAAGACCTATTTCCGGACGAAAAGGAGGACTGAACAAAACCATAGTGGCTAAGAAGGCCCCGGGTATTCTATGGGGAATTGGAAACGTCGGAGTAAGCTGTGGCTTATGAATAGTAGGATGAGGTGGTAACGGTCGATTGATGTTCGTATTTGAGTTTACTAAGTTTCACATCAAGGTGACAGGATTCGAACCTATGGCCCTCTGTACCCGAAACAGATGCGCTAACCAGACCGCGCTACACCTTGTCTCACCCCTGCTAATCCCAATTCAGATTCTATGGATGCCGCTACTATCGATGAACCCGTAGAAAGAGGGGGCACTACTCCCTCGCTTGTCTCTAATTTGGTCCTCTCTTGCGAAGCTTTGCCTTATATATGATATTCTTTATCGGAAGGCTGAGCGGCAAAGACCAATATGAAGCAGCGCTAAGAATTATTGCTCATTGTTCTCCTCGGATAAGAAAAGAAATAGGGAACTTCTCATTGATCGTTCTATGCTATTCTTCGGCGGCTCTCGTTACTTTCCGAACGATAGTGGAGAGAGGGACACACTATTGGTTGGACGTCCTCATATTCTAGTCGCTCGACATTCTTGCCCAGACGACTGTCATCATCCATTTCGTAAGTTCACACTCGGGTGTCTTACTTAGCTTCCTTTCAATCAACCCCCGGCCCGCCCCCTCTTTCTTATTATCATGGAAAGACTTGGCCTAACATTTCGATACTGAATGCGTGGGGGGAGAAAGACAATATTGATTTTCGGAGAGATGAGTCACTATTTTGTTTAGTGAAGGTGTTCATAGGTTTAGAAAAGCCTCCAGCCCCCCTTGAAATGAAATGAATAAATCAAAAGATCCCCTATTCTTTGATCAATATCTCATTCAGGGTAGAGGCAGAGGCTTTGCCTTTTGCTGTTAGATCGGGTGCATGGATCACACTTTCCACTTAGAGGTAAAGGCTTGCGATCAGTTTATCGTGGAATTGGCCGGCTACTATTGAACTGTTTCATTTTATCATTCCAGTGTTGGTTCCATTGCCATTGCTGCCCTATATTTCAATAATGAAAAAGCGATGTTTATTCCGAAGAATGAAGGGGCCTGCGGATAGGAAGAATGAAGGGAGAGGAACCAGGGAGTGGGGAATACGTAGATGAGGCTACCGGCCGCCTCATAACGTTACGGAACTTGACATATCTGATCTACTGCATGCGATCCCCCGCCCGGATCTGGCCAGCAATCGGACAAAGGACGGAGCAGAAAGAGCACGAGAGCCTCCTTCGATAAGAGAGCACGCATGCAAGGGCTATAGCAGCCGGCCTCTTCCACTTATTCCATTTAGCCGCGAGTAATAGAGTAGCCGGCCTTTCGGTGGAATTGGATGAATGAGGAGCTGATGAAAAAAGCTCAGGCAATGACCGATGGACCTAAAGAGCTGGCAAGCTGCTGGGAATGCATGGAAGGGACGGAAAGAAGGCCGGCCACTATGTTTGACCCAAATTCATAAAATGAAGAAATAGGCGAGAGAGAGATGATTGCTTGATCCAAATGAATCAAATACCTTCCCTTCCCTTCGTTCGGGAAGGGTATGACCTGGCAACAGTCAAGGTCGGGGCCGGTCGTCATGCCACCGAAAGAGCCTTTTTTTGGTCCGAGAATGAGGGAATGGATGGAAGTGGCTACTTCAACTCCTGGATTTGCAGTTACCATTCGAGGCTAGGGCAGGCATTTCACGAGACCCGATAGAAGCATCTCTTCGTGTTGCATCTCAAAGTTCTAAGCATTATGCTGTGCGGGATGAGCCCGACACACTCCTCAACGCCTTCCATCTAGCCCTCCCTTCCGGATCTAGCAATCCCCGGCCCCCTTCAATGAAGAAGTGATTGATAGGGGTCCAAGCCACTAATGAGTAGGTCCAAGGCTGGACCCAAAACCATGCAATCATTATAGAAACTATCACATTCCCAACAGCTTCTAAAGCGCTTCTCAAGACCCAAGACTTCCCCTTCCCGAACCAGTCACAGAAGAAGGAGATCGGCTACTATTGGACCTAGGCCCAATAAGAGAAGTAGAGGGCACTTAGAAGCCCCCAATACCCCTTGAATAATTAGCACCCAGCTGGTCATAAGTCTATGACCTACGGGAGGAGACCCAACCCACACTTCTCCGATCCGGTGCAGCCCAGCCGCCTTATTTTATGGTAATGGCGTGGCTCACTTCGATCTTCGAGGCCATGTATTTGGGTGGAAAAGGCTGGGGCATGGCTTTTTCTACTCATAAGTAGTGCAGTGCAGTGCTTGCCCCTTCCCCGTGGCTTTTCACTCACTTGCAGATCTACCTTTAGCCGAACACTTTTCAAACAGGTTGCCTCACTGGACTTTCAAGGCTTCGCTTGCCCACTCTATTCGCCGGATCCATCGGCAGGGCGTAGCACGAGGATGCATCAGCATCCACATGTTGGCTATTGCTATCGCTCTTCACCCTAGCGGGTGGCTCTCGTTACGCTCACGCTCCTTCACGCACGGCTATCGCTACTTCTATTGATAGGGAAAGGGGGGTCCGCTCCTTGACCTCCATCTCGTCATGATGCCAATGCCAGGGAAATCGAGGGGCTTACTATACTATTAGATCCAACACCTTCCGATGACGACTCACCCAAGGCGGCTTATCGATCCTTTGTTCTTTCCGAACGCTCGTACCTGACCGCAAAGCATTTGTCAGTGTGATACAAGGGAACGGAACACCGACATCAAGCACTTCACACATGCGCCCCAACTGGAACCTGGCACGACACCCGGCCGGGGCCGGGGGCATATTCGGTCTGTATTCGCAATTCGTTATGGCTGCTCCCCATGTCTGCTCATTAGGCGCTTCAAGCGAGGGGTCATTCACCACACAAGGACAAGAGCCTTGGACACACTTCGATCAGCCCCTTTACCAAGCCTGGACTAGAGGCGGGGGTGAAGGGCCGGTCACTATCTGGGAAGGTTATCCCTTTCCTGAGCGTAGCGAAGGGAAGGGCGGGCTTTTCCCCTTTCCTTTGCGGTATTGAATTGATTCATTTGGGCCGTCTCTTTATCAATCACGAGGAGGCTTTTTACACCGTGACCGGTCGTGCTCCTGCTATCAATGGACCCATAATAAGGGAAAACCTGTCATCAGTGTCCAAAGTGGATGGCCCAGATGGTCCATATATGGCCGACCCTGATTCAATCAGTTATTCCAAGGTTATACCTCTTCTTTGAGAGCGGAACGGAATGGAGGAAAGGGGCCGGATCGGACAACTATCGATACAACGCAAAGGAAATGCTCTAGCAACAGCCGCCAACCTTTTCGCCCCAACCATATCCGGCAAGTACCCAACCTCTATAGTCTAGGAGCCCCCTTCTTTCTTCGATGTACGCCTCCCACTACTCTTCCTATTCGGGCGCTATCGCTTGCCCCAGCCAGCGGAGCAGGAGGCTTTGCCCGCACTGCAAAGGCTTTTGGTCCTGGCCAAGATGGGGAAGGAAGCTAACGATTCCCTTAACCGCTCACTATAGTGCACTCTCGCTTCACAAAGCAAATTGAACACCTTCTCTGGCCGTCCCACAAGTCTTAATAATACGACTTTTCATTCCTACTGGCTGGCGGCTCATCGATCGAGCAAAGAACAGCAGGGGACGGGACAAAGAGTCCATACGATAGATATGTGACCGATCCCCCGGACGAACGGGAGGACGAGGGATTGAGCTTGGCCTGGCACAGATATGAAGGAAAGGCCTTTCTTCGAGTATCCCTTATCGATCCTAAGGTTATCCCTAGAACGGGTCAAAAACGAGGGGGAGGAAAGAACGGATCGAATGGAGAAACAAAAGGATTGACCTGCCCCGCGAGACCCAGGAAATGCTATAACAGGCCATAAAACATACCTTCATTCGCGCTCACCCAGTTACAGTGGCACCAGCAACAGAAGGGGGCAACCGGACAACTCTTAAAGGGCTTGGCACGACCAAACAAAACTTCCGATCCCACCCTTATTGAACGGAGTGAAGGGAGGGGCATGAGGAGCACATCAACCTGAGACGAGGCGAGCCCTTCCTTTGGAACAAGATCTTAGAATGGGCTAGATGGATACAGGAACTCACTCTATGCTTTGATTCTTTTCAATAGACTATCTATCTACCGGTCCTTATTTCGGCCCTTTATACTCATTCACTAGAGGGACGGCCCTTGATTTATTGATTGAAGGGTTACTCGTTCTATTTTTATTCAGGGGTGTGCAGGTTCGGCCTTTATCGGGAAAGAAAAGAATGGAAAGGGGGCAGGGGGCTGCCTGCCTCCTTTTCCCCCACACGGCGACCCGCTCGATTGGCTTTCAGCCTTGTTTTTTCGGGCAAATCGTCTAGTGACCCTAAAAAAAGATTGAAGACTATTGAAGAAGAGATCACACCACTATTGTTGTAAAAAAGACTGAAAGCTTCACGTGAAGATTTCACACTATTGAAAAAACATTAAGCTAAAAAAAGAGAGAGAACACTATGCACTATCTAAAAAGAAACATTAAGCTAAGAAAAGAAAAAGAACTGAAATTTTATTAATAAAGGATTAAAAAGGCACTCTAATTGGATTTAGACTTTGTAATTAAAGAATGCTATAAAACCATTGAGCTAATTGTGTGACGGGTTTTCATTCAAATCTGTGACTAAAAAAGGTTAACCCATAGTTTTACTCCGCGTAGCGAGGGCCAAATCTATGTATGTTCTTTCTACTCTGTGATTAAAGAGGGCACTAGAAGAACTTCAAGCTATTGAAGAAAAAAGAACTAAAAAAAAACTTCAAGCTAAAAAAAGAGAGAGAACACTATGCACTGTTCTTTATACATCGTGATTAAAAAGAGACTAAATATTCTACTCTTTAAAAAGAGATTAAAAAAAACAACATCGAGCTAAAAAGAGCAAGAGAACACCCGTCCTTCCCTTCGCTACGCTCAGGAAAGGGATGTGCCTTCAGGCCGATCTCGACTTTGATCCGACTATAACAACATCGAGCTAAAAAGAGCAAGAGAACACCCGTCCTTCCCTTCGCTACGCTCAGGAAAGGGATAACCTTCCCTTCGCTACGCGGAGTAAAACTATGGGATGTGCCTTCAGGCCGATCTCGACTTTGATCCGACTATAACAACATCGAGCTAAAAAGAGCAAGATCACCCCCGTCCTTCCCTTCGCTACGCTCAGGAAAGGGATAACCTTCCCTTCGCTACGCGGAGGGATGTGCCTTCTGCAGGATTGAGCTAAGAAAGGAAAGAGAACACTCTAGTGGAAAATCCTATTGTGTGACGTTTTTCTATAAAATGTGATGAAAGAAGGGTCACTATTGAATTGGATTCAAACTATGTGATTAAAAAGAGATTAAATTCTACTATGTGAAATTAAAGAGATTAACCTCAAACCCCTCAACTTGGACATCTTGATTGGTAGTGCCTATCTCTTTCTTATCAAAATCTTGGAAGGAACTCACTCTATCGAATCGAAGTTCGGAATCCGACTTGCCGGCAACAGGCACATTACCATTCCGAAGATCCCGAGGTAAACCCTTTCCTGAGCGTAGCGAAGGGAAGGCTGGATTCCTGGGCTGGTCATAGGCATGAGGGATGCGAAGCCGCATTCAATTCAATTCTTGTCTTTGTCAAGCATTAGTGATACTTTAGAATACTTGATCTTCCGGATCGGATGGCACTATCTTAAGATGCATGCAGGGAAATTCAAAAGAATCTTTGTCATTACGCCTTGCAGGAGTCATTCAAATCCAATGGTATCTGCTCCGGTCATTGATTTCTTCAGGGGGCGTCTCTCACCTTTTCTAGATGGATGATGCATAGAAGTGGCGGTCTACTGCTTGCTCGGGCTCAAACTGAATAGCGGTCATAAGAGCAATAGTGATTCTCAGTCAGTAGGGCGGCCCTTATTGAAAAGCGTGTGAAGATTTCGCTTTAAGCTCAAGTTTCCGTACTTCGATCCAAGGGATCTCCGGCTCTCCTATGCAACCCCATTGATCAAATGTACCATCTCCTTCGTGAATGTTCCTCAGGGCTGACTGTCAAGATCCCACTATAAATGCGAATGCAGCATACCTTGATGAGCGACCATCGCCAATATCTGCCGCACCTTTTCGAATTCAATGCCATAGGCTCATGATCCGGTTCGAGAGCCGGCCACTATAAGAGATGTGATTAGATCCTAGATTCTAACATAGTTATAGGCCTGATCTAATCAATGCTTGGACACTATCTAAATGCCATAGCAACTATGAATTAGCGATTAGATCCTTGATCCTAATAAAGAAATATGTGAATAGCCATTAGATTCTTTATTCTAATAAATAGGATAGTGATTAGATCCTTTAAGCTATTGGTAACGATCAATTGACAAATGAAGGGACATATCCGGAATTTACATAAACTTTCGACGACTAAAATCGATTGATTGGTAAAACAACCTACTGGGAAGCTATGTTTGTTCGTGTTCGGCACATCTTTCCCTGCGGGCCGCCCCCCGCTCAACCTCTTCCCTCGTCATGCATGGGCACATCGGCATGAAGCATCAAAGCCCGATCAGGATTCCCGGACCAACCGGACCCGGCAGCAGTGGACTAGCCTTTAGTTCGATCGCTGATTGAATAGATCGTAAGCGAAGTACGAAGCGATCAAGCTTTGGTAAAGTTATAGACCAGTAAGTTCAATCGATAACCGAACCCAGCGTTGAACCCTTCAAGCTAGGGCCAATAACAGGAGCGTGAGCGAGGAGAAGGAAAGGGACCTATCGGTTATATAAGATGCTGCTCCCTCACCTCAAGGCAAGGATGAAACTACGATTGATTCTACCTTACTATACTCAATTACTAGGAATGCATGAAAGAACGGAATCCAGTGTTGTTTCGGCGACCTGGCCAAGTAACGGAACCAATCAACTTGCCCTTATCTAACTGATTTCTTTATTGATCGAAAAGGTCGCCCCATTATTGATTGAGTAAGGGGGGGCCCAAGGGCCAAATCCATGACGGATGACAGATGGGCCCGGCTCCTTCACCCTATTGCTAAGTGATCCGGGGTGCTTAGCAGTCCTCGACGTAGCTGTAGCTACGTCCCTCACAGGGACGAAAAGACAAGGTCTTCCCGACCATCGATTGTCTCCCCTACTCGTACGGTCCGGCTTAGCAGATGACACTATCGATGATATGGTCTAGCAACATCTGGCAGATGACACTATTGATACTCTAGGATAGGGATAGATAGTGATGACCTCTCAGTTTTATCTCATTTTAAAATGCCTGCAAATATACGTATCTCCCGGCCAACTACAAATAGAAGGATGAGGACTGGCTAAGCCTAAGCTGTTTGATAGTGGCCGGCCCCGGTCGTACTGCTAGAAACGTTATTGTCTGTTCCTTCCGGGATTCAATGACCCCCCCCCATGAAAAATTGGATCTGCCCCGCCGACTAGCCCTTCTTTGAAGGCCTCTCATTACATGAAGGCTTTTCGGGCCGAGCAAACGAACCACCCCAGAGCGACAGCGATCAACAATAACCACAGAGGAGAGGTCGAACTATCCCCTCCCACCTCCAATCGACGAAAGAACCTCCGATCCAGCATCTAGATAAGCCCCAGCCTTTATCTCAAGGTTATCCCTTTCCTGAGCGTAGCGAAGGGAAGGAAAGGCTAGTAACCCGCTGACTACGGAATATGTATAATCCGAGGAATCTGTCTGATCAGTAAGGGCCGATCCATGACGACCATGCCCAACTTGATCTGTATCTGTCACTTTATCCGTATCTGTTCATGAGAACCAGCATATATCGAGGAGCACCTAACGACCGGTCAAACTTATAGGTGAAAGAACAACAACTATTCGCATCGCACCTCATTGGATTGGTCAAAGGATCTAGCAAACACTGAATACGACCCCGAACACCTAAACTCTTATATCGATTCCGAGAGCTGGCAAAACCACCTTCACCTTGATCTACGATCTACGATAATGGGGGGAATAAGCCGGGTTTGTTGGTCCAAGCGCTCCGCCCAGGCAGCATTCTTAGACTGAGAGCCTCTTCTGTTCCCTGTAAAATCTTTCTTAACACGCGGCAAGCGCCCCGGAACCTTGGTTGGCGTTAGCCAACCTGTTCAATGGTTTCTCTCACCAAGCCATGGTCCAGCGTGATCGCCATTCTCGGTAGATTGACTCCGCACAGCGACTTCCTGTCGCACAGGAACAAAGGACCGTGCGCGTTTATATAATAGTAATAAGGGTGACAATCTGGGGGCACAAGGGAGTACTATTCATTATTGAGAGAGAGGGCACTATACTGCTGCCATTAGAGGTAGGGGCGGTGGTTCAAAGAGAGGGCACTATTAATATCCCTCCAGTAGTAGCGGCAAAGCCCGCGCTAGAAGCTGCATTGATCAAGAATCCTTTTTCTATTGTTATAATATAGGAATAGGAAAGCCCTCTGGTTCCCGAGGCCCTCTGCTTTTTACCGGCCCATCGATTCCTGAAGGTTATCCCTTTCCTGAGCCCCGCTCAGGGAAGGAACACGGCCATCTCTCCCTTCGGCCGAACCCGGCCGGGGTTGGCCATGCCAACCAAGGTAACCCCTTACAAATAGGTGACCCCCCCAAGACCTTACTTATTCAGGGGGGGGCCGGCCCGCTTATGAATTCTTAGAAGAAAAGAAACGAGCGAACAGCGAGTCACCTGAGCGTAGCGAAGGGAAGGAATCGCACTTTTGAATGCTCGTGCTGCCATTAGAGGTAGGTATAAGATCACCCCGGCTCAACTCACAGTGACCCTCGACCCGCTCCGCTACGCTTCGCGAAGCAAAGAGCAGAGCGATAGCGAAGCTCGAAGATTCGTTCTCAACGAATTACATGACAGAATCGATTCTATATGGATCATTTCATTCTGGGCCGGCGGGATCCCATCATTATGTCTTCTCAGAGGGGATTATTGAAGAGCTGGGAAAAATTGATAAGAGGTTTCTAAATTCGAGATATTGATATGCGATAGGACAACGACAAATGTGGGATCATTGAACATTTGATCTGGAGTCGAGCCGAGAAACCTCGGTAAAGATCGAACTTTATGAAAGTTTTCTTTTCTTAATAGCAGCAAATAAGAGATGAGGGAATAGTAGGGGCATCTCTCTTGACCTATTCTTTTTCACGAATTGACCTATTCCATTATTCCCGTCAAATTTAGGTCGAAATGGGCAACTAATGATAATGAATTTTATCGTAGCGCAAAGACTATAGGCCATGGCATCGCTGATTCTCATAGCCGCGCCCCCCCTTTGAATCAATCAATTGATTGTCCCGCTCGGCCCAATAGAATAAGTAATGAGAATCGCTCTGCTTCGCAGGGTTGAGTCCTCTTGTTGGGTTGTCGGAAGAATAAGTCATAGTTTCATGAATCCTTCGAATCCCGACAAGTGCCGCTGGCTTCCAAGCTCGTTCCGGACCGATCTGTGCTTTTCTTTCTTTGTTCAGGGCCATGAATCACGGGCAAGGTAGCCCGAGAGAAAGAGAGGCCGCACTATCAATCTGTACGAGCGTCGATCGGAATAAGGAAGTTCTGGTGGGCGTACGAAGCAGGGCATGGCTTACTAGAACGTACGTAAATGAATAAGCCGGGGAGGCGAGGCTCGCGGACATCGTGGTAGTCGGAGCCCGCCCGCACCAGTGTGTCTCGTCTCCGGTCGTAGGAGGGTGAGCAATATCTTATGGTGTGTTCCAGCGCCCCAGCTGGTTGTTCTCCTTTCTCCAGTCCGGGCAGACGAGGCAGAGTAATCAATCGCGCAGTTGCCTCGCATCGCTTGGCGTAATCACTCATCTACGAGAATTGATCGCGGCTTGGCAGTTAGTTGCTCCGCCCGATCCGGGGGGTTCTTCGGATGTTCTTCGCTCACTGGGCCGGGTTCCGAGCAATTCATGTCCTCCCCGAAAGGCACCCAGTGTTTTGGCGAGGTCGATCATACCTCGGAGAAGGGCACAGAACAACCAGTGCATGGTTGAACGACGGACGGAGTTCAACATTGGTTCCTTGCTCGCAGCGCTCCTCGTCCCAATCCGACGAATGAAAAGGTATGTGTCGAAACGGGGTTGTTGCATCCGTCGCTAAACTTCGCGTTCCACTTGTAGTTGGCTCGAAAATAGTGTCAACAGGCCCTTATCCAAAAGTGATTCATCCATTCATTTCAAAGGTCGCCGTCTCGGTGACTCTAAAAGCACTCTTTCTGGAGCAAGCCCTTCGCAGGTCCGGGTAAATCAATGGGCTTGTTCGCAAGGATCTATCCCATTAGAGCAGTGTTCAGCCGCCTTCGGCTTAACCCATATTAGTGCTGAGCTTGACCCAATCAGTCATAGTCCTCAACACCCCGTTCAGTGCCTTCGGCCCGGACCCGTAGCATAGCCCATAAATCGAAAAGCCTGACCCTTTCTATTCCATTCATAGTGACTCCTAATTGATCAATTGAGAACTATCAGTAAATAAATGGATAGAAAGGGCCCCAACTTGAATCACCAGCATAAACCCCCCATACCCCCCAACATTAGTACGAAGAATGAATAGTGCCGCCCCATTAATCATTCAGAACGGGCGGACGGGGCGGTCCCCGGACCCCTCCCCCCTCTCCCTCTTAATCAATCAAAAGTGCCTCGACGCGCCGCAGCCCACCCACTACTTTGTGGGTGGGGCTGCTGGCCATCCCCCCCCCTCCTTTGACTCCGGATTTATGCAATTATGAACTCCATAGTGGGGGACTCTTTCGATTCCAATGCAACTTATCCTTTTGGAGCTGACGTAACAAACTACGCAAGCCCCCCGGCGAAGCCAACAGAAATCCTATCCGAATGCGAAAAATAAGAGGCAGTTCCATTATGGTGGTATACCAGCCGCCTGTTCCGAAACTTCCAGTTCCAATCGGAGCATATGGATCCGTAAATAGATTTGTATGTATAGCAACTTCAGTCGCGCTCGTCGTTTCCTGAATGGAGAAAAAGTATCTTTTTTCTGGGGACATGGTCAACCAGGAATTATTATGTTCGCGATTCTCTATCCACCACGATCTTTCACGATGCAGAAAATGATCCAGTTTTCCATTCCCATATGAGGCCGAAAAGTGGATTGGCAACAGGTCGATTATGGCACGAAGTGATTCATCATGCTCAAGCATGAATGGGTTCGTTAGGGACGGTTTATAGATCATCGAATTACCACAAATGGAATGAAAAGTGGGTCCATGTGAATGATCAGAACCTCGCAAACAACAACGCTCCTTCCCCATATGGAGTTCGGGACCCAAAGGCAATCGTTGAGTAAACTGTATCTTTTTCGTGTCAGTTGACCTAAGCCGCACCTAGAATATCATAAGGATTAATAGATAAATAGTGATCAGATCCTATTTGATTAATCTTCCTCATATTGATAAAACTGCTGGGGCTCGGCCTCCGAACCGTACGTGGGACGAGTTTTTGCCTCATACGGCTCTTCCCATGGGGCCGAAGACCAGGGAAGGTGAAGGAGAGATGGCCAAAAACCCAGCAGCTGTCAGGGGAACGGGGATAGAATAAGCTTGTGAAGAAGCAAGCTTATTCTCCGCCCAACCGCTTCGCGTTATTGATGTGATAGACGTTATTTGTATAATGCAGTAAGCGGCGGCTAAGGCTAAGAAGTAGTCGTCGTCTGACCAATCGGCTTTTTCTGGACACCTATCAGAGCAGAGAGAGATCCGCTCGAATGAACTGCCCATTCCGCTCATTCCTCGCCATTGTTACGCTGCGCCCCGAGTCCCCACGTCCGCTTTTCCCCGCAACCCGGCCCCACCCATCCTGGAGGGGTGGGCGTGGTTGGCTTTGCCAACATTAGGGCCGTCCCCTTCATTCGCGAGCCCGGGCCGAAGGTTTTGGCTTTTTGGGAAGATCCTGTTCCCACCGCGCTCACGGCCCGGCTGGCCCGCCGGTTGAACTGGAGCTTAGTGGGAATTATCCCGTTCCCTGGTCAAATGGTTGGATGTGGGATCTACTCCACGAGGAGCGGTACGGACGTAGATGGTATCATCACGACCTCTCTTTTCGTACCACTAGGGATGCTTAACGCCACTTCGCCAACTGGCGTTACCTGCGGTGATTACTCCTTCGGCAAGTGCCTCTCAGTGCGGTCAGCACTGGGTGTTTCCGAGCAGCGGAGCTTACACCCATTCACATTGGTTCATCCAAAGTTCCTGACCCTCATGCACGAATTTGGGAATAAGCCATCTTCCTATCAAGGTTCAGGAGTCAACCGAGCATCTCAGCGGCGGGATTGAATACCCGAATTGAACCAGAGTTCGCGCCGCCCGCCCTGAAGAAATAGGAGGCGTGGGCCTGAAAGCTATAAAGATGCACACAAGCCGCCGGGTCGCACGACAAAATAACACCCATAATAAAGATGCACACTCCTCCATGTGAAATATTCATATTCATTGGAGCTTTTCGGTAGCAGTCGTGACCAACAGCCATCAGCAGTCGACTCGTTGGTAAGGCGAGAGAACGCGCTTCAAGATAGTACCCAATCTCTGCCTCGGGTGGCACACCCCCCCCACAAGCACCACCCGACGAAGGGGGGACGGGGGAAGCTACAGGCCCAAAACCTTCGCCCCTTCTTTCTAAATGGGGGGGTGGGGGGGGGCACGAGCTCCCGGGGCACCTTATCTTGTCATTTCGTCGTTGCTCATTCCCGTTAGGCCGAAGCGTTTGGCGTTTTCTTCTCCGCGCCCGCTCACGCCCTTTGTTCGCTAACCTATCGCGCCCATGATTATATGGTAGGAAAAGGGTACGAAATAATAGTAAACGGAGCACACCGCGGAAAGATTCTGAATATGACAAGTCTCCCACGAATCCGAGAAGAATAAGATGAAGAACGAGAACGAAACAGAATGATGCGTTTCTAGCTCCAGTTCCGGGTGAGCTTCTCCCAATTATGTCTGGTAATAGGATAGGGCGGCTTGCTCCAACCAGCACTATACTTTTCGCTTCGTCCATAGAGCGTATGAATTCCCTGGAATGCAGATGGACTAGAAAAGGTAATGAAGATATAGGAATAGGAATTAGAGTACCACTGGGAGAAGGAGCACCTGTGGGAACATCTCTACTGACGAACCATTTCAATAGTACGGGTGCTGCCGTGCCACGAGGCACGACCATGAAAGTAATGAAAAAGAAGAAGTTCTGTGGTTGGACCATCTGCTCCATTCGTTCCGATGATTTCCGCTTCTCCAGAGAGGATGAGATGAGACGTCATCCTAAAAAGGAAAGTGTTCGCAACGCATACCGAAAGGACAGATCGAAATTTACCATTGATGACACTAGTGTTCGAACACCGGGTAAAGTAGTACAAATTTGCACCTATTATGGATAGGGATAAGACCGAATTCTGGCTATGAGGAACATGATAGAAAACCTAAATAGATACCGAAGCTCTTCCTCATTCGGATTACGCCCTACTTCGTCCGAAAGAGCCACCTTTCTCCGTTGGCTTCAACTACTCCATCGTTCGAACGTTCCGCAAAAAGAGAATCTATATAGAATAGATTACTATTAATCTAAGATAAAAAAAGATCTCTATAGATATAATAGGATCTAATCACTATTCATCTAGGACAAAATAAATCAAAATCGATATAATAGGATCTAATCACTATTCATCTAAGACAAATCAAGATAGAAGCAATCTATACCATAGGGCCTACAACAGAGATCTAGCACTAATCACATCCCTATGAATTAGGATGTTCCCTATGCATTAGAATCATCACCTGATCGCTATTCAATATTCACATTGATTAGGATCAAGGATCTAATCTCTAATTCATAGTTGCTATGGCATTTAGATCCAAGCCGGTTAGAAAGATCAAGCATCGATTAGAATCCAGGGCCTGATCACTATGGCTAAATCAAAATAGAGAGAGAGGCCATCGTGGATACACAAAAAATAGTGCATACAACGTTGACACTATTGTTAGATCCACGATCGGATCCCTTGACTAACAGTCATGTGATAATATAGAGGTTAAACCTTCCCTGAGCGTAGCGAAGGGAAGGCACATCCCATAGTTTTACTCCGCGTAGCGAAGGGAGGGACACCATAGAGATCTCTTTTTAATCACATAGTTTTATAGTGCACAGGGTTGAAGAATCTAGTTCACCCTCTTTAATCACACAATCTTCATAGTGACCCTTCTTTCATCACATTTTATAGAAAAACGTCACACAATAGGATTTTCCACTAGAGTGTTCTCTTTCCTCTCTTGTAGTGGCTCAATCTTCTTTTCTTCATAGTGTTCTCTTGCTTTTTTTAGCTCGATGTTGTTATAGTCGGATCAAAGTCGAGATCGGCCTGAAGGCACATCCCATAGTTTTACTCCGCGTAGCGAAGGGAAGGTTATCCCTTTCCTGAGCGTAGCGAAGGGAAGGACGGGATCTTGCTCTTTTTAGCTCGATGTTGTTATAGTCGGATCAAAGTCGAGATCCAATTAGAGTGCCCTCGGCCGCCGGGTGTGATCTTGCTTTTTTTAGCTCAATGGTTCTATAGCCAGATCAAAGTCGAGATCCAATTAGAGTGCCTTCGGCCTTTATTAAGAGGTTAACCCTTTCCTGAGCGTAGCGAAGGGAAGGTTATCCCTTTCCTGAGCGTAGCGAAGGGAAGGACGGGTGTGATCTTGCTTTTCTTAGCTTAATGTTTCTTTTTAGATAGTGCATAGTGTTCTCTCTCTTTTTTTAGCTTGAAGTTCTTCTAGTGCCCTCTTTAATCACAGAGTTGAAGAATCTAGTTCACCCTCTTTAATCACACAATCTTCATAGTGACCCTTCTTTCATCACATTTTATAGAAAAACGTCACACAATAGGATTTTCCACTAGAGTGTTCTCTTTCCTTTCTTAGCTCAATCCTGCAGAAGGCACATCCCTTTCCTGAGCGTAGCGAAGGGAAGGACGGGATCTTGCTCTTTTTAGCTCGATGTTGTTATAGTCGGATCAAAGTCGAGATCCAATTAGAGTGCCTTCGGCCTTTATTAAGAGGTTAACCCTTTCCTGAGCGTAGCGAAGGGAAGGTTATCCCTTTCCTGAGCGTAGCGAAGGGAAGGACGGGTGTGATCTTGCTTTTCTTAGCTTAATGTTTCTTTTTAGATAGTGCATAGTGTTCTCTCTCTTTTTTTAGCTTAATGTTTTTTACATTCTAATTTGAAAGCTGAAACTCTTTCTTTTTGGATCTAAACTACGACAAATCAAAATAGAAGCAATAGAGAGAGAGGCCATCGTGGATACACAAAAAATAGTGCATACAATGTTGGCACTCTACTATTGGGTGGGGCACTCTATTGATGAAGAGAGGCTCCACTATCGGGAATGTTGGCACTCTACTATTGGGTGGGGCACTCTATTGATGAAGAGAGGCTCCACTATCGGGAAGGGCTATTACTATGATATGGCACGGGATCCGGGAGCCGGGCCACTGTGCCAATAGTGGTGGGATCCATTGATAAGATAGGGTGGATGTGGCAATAGGATGGGCACTGCTCTATGGCTGCACCCACAAGGAGATACAAGCAATATATCCAGGTTAACCCATAGTTTTACTCCGCGTAAGGTTATCCCTTTCCTGAGTGGAACGAAGGGAAGGCACGGGCCACTCTTCTTATTATGGGGTTGCACACTGCACCCCAGGCCACGGGCCATCACTGTGCTGGCCGGCCCCTTCCCTTCGCTACGCTCAGGAAAGGGATAACCTTCCCTTCGCTACGCTCAGGAAAGGGATAACCTTCCCTTCGCTACGCGGAGTAAAACTAATAGTGTGGGATCTACTGGGGATCATACTATAATAGTGGAGCATGCAGTGACATATAAAGTGGATGGCCCTTGCTGTTATAGGGTGGATGTGGCGTAGTGCATAGACAGTAGCCGGCCACTGTCTATGCACTGTGCCCAATAGTCTCTCATGGCACTGGGGCCAGCCACTATCCACCGTGCCTTCACACCCTTCTATTCAAAGAAGATCGGGTGGATGTCTACACCACAGGCGGGCCGGGGCTCTATACTATTCACTATCAGATCCCCAATAGTACCAATAGAATAGTAGCCGGCCACTATTGGTTCAGTGGCCCGGCCTCCCTCCGAGTGCAAGTGCCGGATCCATTGGCTAAGGGTTGTCCTATACTGTGTGACCTATGGAACAGGGGGATCACCACGTGCCTTCCCTTCGCTACGCTCAGGAAAGGGATAACCTTCCCTTCGCTACACTCAGGAAAGGGATAACCTTCCCTTTGCTACGGGGTTAACCTACGGGGCATGGCTATGGCATTTAACTATGATCAGGCCTAGAACTCTCTAATAGTATTCAGGCCAGGCCGGTTATTAATAGTATTAGATCTAGATTTGAGGAGCCTTTCTTATCCAAAAGAGTTCGGATCCTTAAAGGTTATCCCTTTCCTGAGCGTAGCGAAGGGAAGGAATAGTTCGGATCCCTATTTATTAGAAGAGATCATATAATGAAGATTATTACGTATTGATTAGAATCAAGAATCTAATCGCTATGGCTATTCACATATTCACATTGATTAAGATCCAAGCCGGTTAGAAAGATCAAGCATATATTAGAATCATCACCTGATGGCTATTGAATATTCACATTGATTAGGATCAAGGATCTAATCACTATTAGGATAGCAGCGATATTAGAATCCAGGGCCTGATCACTGAATTCTATTACAGTTATTGATTAAGATCAAGTATTGATTGGGATCAAGTATTTCTTAGTACTAGATGCGAGGGCCGGCCAATATTTCAAAATATTGGATAGCACAGAGAGAGCATGAGGTTGAGACTTATTATGGGAAGCCACGACGGAACAGTCAAATACTTGAAGTGCATTCTACAGGGGTCGAACCTGTGACCATCGACTTAGGAGGTTGTTGCTCCATCCAACTGGGCCAAGAATGCTAGCAGTACATCACGAATTGATGAAACTTCGCGAACAGAAGAGAGAGTGAACTCCACGTGAAAAAGAAGCTGTCGAGCAGCCTCGCAGCAATAGCGGATGAAGGCTGGCTGTAGGAGGAAGAGCAAGAGAAAGAAACCACTTCTTACAAAGTAAGGGACGCCGCCTAGGCTCCCTCCTTCACCCTTTCCCCCCGGCCCGGCCCGCCCGATCGGGACCTTCTTTGAAGGAATCCTTTCGTAAGCCGCCCGTTGTGGTGGTTGATGGTTCTAGCCATGGAACAGGAAAGAGCATCCGTCAAAAGGTCCTATCGGAGATAGCAAGTGACAACAACCGAGTCTTCAAGAAGTGTTAGATAGCAAGATCTGACATGTCGTCGTTAGATCTTTCGGAGGCAACAGCAGTGACACTATTGCTTGCAAGAATCTCTTTGAAGGATCAGATCCTCCATCAAGGAGTCAGTCCCCTTCCCCGCACCCTTTTTGACGATCTGTTCCAGCATCGGTCGCCTACCTACCTGGAAGTAGTGGTAGTAGTAGTACAGCGGTGGCCTATTTACTCAAAAGAATTTGCCACAAAACCGGGAGACTTCGGGACTGGATGATGGAGTTAGGTGTAACACTGACTGCATTTGACTTTCCTCCACCACCCCTCTTGACCTTCATGTATTTAGATAGGTTTTCGGATGGCACTATCTGTTGGGAAGCTTGCTTCGTTCGTCAGCTCGCTCTCGACAGATCCGATCGGAATTGAAGAGCACCAGTTCATAACTGCACAGATCTGGAGTAAAAGGATTCGAACCTTTGCATGTCGGTACCAGAAACCGATGCCTTACCACTTGGCTATGCTCCATATGGTGGTAACCTGGGGGCCCGAAGGGGGAAAAGAAAAGCAGGGCTCGAAGAACGAGCCGTGCAAGGTTATCCCATAGTTTTACTCCGCGTAGCGAAGGGAAGGACGCAGGTATATAGCAAGTAAGCCCGGTTATCCCCTATCTTCTCTTTGTTCGGGGATAAGCGGGGACTTTGACTGTAGAGGAAAGGAATAGGCTTAGTAGGGCTCGAACCTACAATATCACCGTTATGAGCGGTACGTTTCAACCAATTAAACTATAAGCCCCTACGATTCCCTCTACATGCAATTCGCTCACTCCGGGAAGAGCGGAAATCTGAGGATTGCCTTTGTGTTCCTCCATCTATTTATCTCTCTTTCCATAAATTGTTCATTCATTTCTTTCCATTTCCCATTCATTCATTACTTATTTTCCTCCTATTCATTCATTTGATTCCTATGGAAATCCCCGATTTATCAGGTTCTTTCTCCACCCGGGCAGCAGCCAGCCTAGGACACGCGCGTTTCCATGAAAGGATCTCCTGTATCTCGCTCCTATAACAGGGATTTTCAAATGGATCGATCAAATCAAATAGTAGGATGATCATTGGTCTTTTCCGAGCCTTCGACCGGCGAGTAACAGTTTATTTATTAGGGGGGGGCTAACCCAGCCTCGACCGGCGATTCAATGGCACTGCCGTGTTTGTTGGCCAGGGAGAACCAACGGAAGGTGAAAATCCCAGCGCTTGTGTTTAGTGCAACCGAACGGAAACGACCGAAAGAGATATACCCTGCGGCCCAAAAAGGAATGAATAGGCGAGCGAGCTTCTCGATCATATTCTTTCTCCACCGACCCGAAACAGAATTCTCTATCGCTCTTTTTCCGGAGGGTGGGGGGGCCTTCTCGACCGACTCTTCTAGGCAGGAGATAAAGGGATTCTCTGGCTTAGGCCGTAGCGCTCCTCGCCTATTCATTACTTCTTTGGGCCGCAGGGGGAGAACAAGCACTATCTTACTTTTGAAAGAGAATTACGAGATCCCCCTTTATGAAAATGAAATAGGGGGGCTCTCTACCGGTATACCACTCCCAACAAGTACATTCCTCTCCCGCCCCACTTATTCCTTAGCGAGGTCAAGGAATGACCTTTTTCATTTCAATAGTAGGACCCGTTTGGTCCAGATAATCCATCTCTCACTTCGCTTCGGGAAGAGCAAGAATTTGAAAGGGAATGAATAGGAGTTGTTACGACTAATCCTATCGAAGAACTTGCCACAGTCAGAGCCGCCAGGTTGTCGATCCCATTCCTGGAGGATCGAGTTAGCTCATGGCGGGCGGTACCCCCACCCCCCACCTGAAGAATAAGTATAAAAAGTAGCGGCTAAGTCAGTTGATGCGCGCGCCGGGACCAAGTTTCATCATCGCATGCCGTTCTCTACGTGGAAAAGGTTTCTATTCTCTTCTATTATAGAATATTATAGCAGTATTATCGGATCATTAATGGGGGATTCCACCTGAATGAGCTAGTGGAGGAGAGGTTCGAACTACGTGTAACAACTCTGAAGGATTCTCTTTTGGTCGTTCTGTTTCTTATCCCTTGGGCTTGCCGAAAATCTCATTGTCCCCTATTATTTCATTCAATATTTCATGTCGGGAAAAGCCTTCTATTCAATAAGAGCGATGCTTCAAATACGGGGACTGGAAGCTTAGGACCTTATCGAAAGATAAGTCCAACGAGAAGGAGAACCTGGATCCCGACGATGGCGATGTGGACCAGGAGTCTTATTGCGAGTCCGATGGCGATGACGAAGATAATAAGGGATACGAGTTCGAGATGAATCAGAATTTCCATCTCCCATCGCGAGCCAAGCATACCACGGATTGATCAGATTATGCGAGCCTTGCCTTTCATAACGTCGTGAGCGAAGCGAAACTCCGACTGCCAATTCATCCAATTCAATTCCATAGTATCGAATCTCGATAGTTATGAGCTCTGGTTGGATAGAAGTCTTTATAAGAATCTGAATCAGCTGCTTTCCATTCGAAAAGACGAGAGGAACGACCGGAAAGAGCAAGTAGTGAACAACAGTTGTTAATAAGTAAATGGCCACGGCGGGCGAATAAGTCGAACATAAGGGGAACTGCAACCAGCAAAAGCAGTTTCACGCCCTAACCAAGAGCGAATGTTTGCTGGTCATGAAGGCCGATCAAATCCTGCTCTAGCCCGATCATTCCTAGTCGATGTAGTGGTTCATCTTCATGACCGACCCGCGGCGCAGCGATCAACTAGTTTTGAAGTGTCGAAGCGATCTCTCGTCCGGACTCATCAACTTCATTTCCGCCATCGTGATTTGGAGATCAACGAATGAACAAAGTGTGGTTTTGAGCGGTCGAATAATGAGTCCGTCCCTGATCTTTCCCTTTCAAAAAAAAAGAGATGGCACTTAGACTATTGTTGTTGAACGGACGGAAACAACTCATCAACAACAATAGTCTAAGTGCCATCTCTCTTTTTTTATTCATAAGTGTCATCTCTTTTTTTTTCGAAACATTTCATTACAGTTCAATAGTTCATTCTTTTTTAATCACATATTCTAAATAGAGTTCTTTATAGACTGCAGCCTTCAATATGTTTTTAAGTGCCATCTCTTTTCGGAAACTGTAGGTGCCGGCACGCTCGATACAGTCTGTAGGCGGACGCAATGTGGACGGGGATGCCTCCCACTACAGGTATGCGTCGATCTCGATCCTCGATATGTCTTGTGCCCTCCCAGCATCTTGTCATAGGCTGTCACCACGATTCCTCCGTCTAGTCCGAAGCTCTCTGCAAGTGCCTGAGACTGATACACTGTCATTGATACGAGCTCCAGCCGTTCAGATCAATTGCGGTACGGACCTTAGATAGATTAATAAATCGAAAGAAAGAGCCTTTCGCCTGAGACAGTATGGGGTCCATAAATGAATGGATCAAGATCAATGTCCTGAGACAGTATGGGGTCCATAAATGAATGGATCAAAATCAATAGTGATGGCCTCTTTGTACCATTCATAAAAAAAGCTAGCGGTGTGCCATTATAGGATTAGGGACGAGAAAGGGGGGTCAAGAGCAGGACCCAGGGTTTTTTTTGCGTGTACTGCTCGATCTGTTCCGATCCCAGCCCCTTATTCATTCTTCAGAAACATGTGGGCTTTATCAAACTACTCGCAAGGCCGATACCAAATCCCCCTCCTTCTCGGACCGTGAAAGTATCAGAGACATCACCCCTATGAATAGGAAAGAAAGGATAGAGAGTGCTGCAGATGCGAAGCTTTCGGTCTGAAGATAAAGCTTGGGACCAGTAACGGAAGAAGAGCTTCTAAATGCCTAACTCCGGGAATATCCGGGTCTATATAGTAGTGGACAATAGGGACCCCTCACACAATATGTAATGTGAAGAGATCAGGGACATGTTCATCAATATGGGAATCTTCATAAATAGGAGAATCTTCATCAATAGAATATGGGAATCTTAATCAATATAGAATCTTTTCAAGATTCAAAAACTAGTTTGTTCAAAATAACTAAACCAAGACATATACCATGCAAATGCTCTTGAAGAAAGAAGATAGGGTGGATATCGAGATAGAAGCGACAGATGCATGGCCGGGCCAGGCCACTATTCTAAGATGGGTTTCTATCTACTATAGCATAGATCGGCCTGCTATTCCCTTTCAATGCCATATAGTGGCCATATCCTATTCTAAGATAGAGAACGATCCGAGCCAATAAGGATCCGGGAAAGGACCCCCCTTCCCTTCGCTACGCTCAGGAAAGGGATAACCTTCCCTTCGCTACGCTCAGGAAAGGGATAACCTTCCCTTCGCTACGCTCAGGAAAGGGTTTACCACGTGATTGAGATGACACTATTAAGGGATCCGGTAACCGGACTGGATTGGGAATCCTAATAAGATAGGGTGGATGTGGCAATAGGATGGGCACTGCTCTATACTATATAGGCTGCACCCACAAGGAGATACAAGCAATATATCCAGGTTAACCCATAGTTTTACTCCGCGTAAGGTTATCCCTTTCCTGAGTGGAACGAAGGGAAGGCACGGGCCACTCTTCTTATTATGGGGTTGCACACTGCACCCCAGGCCACGGGCCATCACTGTGCTGGCCGGCCCCTTCCCTTCGCTACGCTCAGGAAAGGGATAACCTTCCCTTCGCTACGCTCAGGAAAGGGATAACCTTCCCTTCGCTACGCTCAGGAAAGGGATAACCTTCCCTTCGCTACGCTCAGGAACAGTGGGGATCTCCTTCCCTTCGCTACGCTCAGGAAAGGGATAACCTTCCCTTCGCTACGCTCAGGAACAGTGGGGATCTCCTTCCCTTCGCTACGCTCAGGAAAGGGATAACCTTCCCTTCGCTACGCGGAGTAAAACTAATAGTGTGGGATCCCCTTCCCTTCGCTACGCTCAGGAAAGGGATAACCTTCCCTTCGCTACGCTCAGGAAAGGGATAACCTTCCCTTCGCTACACTCAGGAAAGGGATAACCTTGGATCAGGCCCTTCCCTTCGCTACGCTCAGGAAAGGGATAACCTTCCCTTCGCTACGCTCAGGAAAGGGATAACCTTCCCTTTGCTACGAGGGTTAACCTACGGGGCATGGCTATGGCATTGAGCCTACGGTATAGACGGAGCATTCAGGCCAGGCCTACAACTATGTTATTATAGAATTGCGGAGCCTCTATTAGGCCCAAAAGAGTTCGGATCCATCTAAGTTCAGGGAATATCTATAGCATAGAAGAGCTCGGATCCATCTAAGACAAATCAAGATAGAAGCAATAGAATACTCTAGAGCCTACAACAGAGATCTAGCACTAATCACATCCCTATGAATTAGGATGTTCCCTATGCATTAGAATCATCACCTGATGGCTATTGAATATTCACATTGATTAGGATCAAGGATCTAATCGCTATGGCTATTCACATATTCACATTGATTAAGGTAGTGTCCAAGCATTGATTAGATCAGGCCTATAACTATGTTAGAATCATCACCGGATGGCTATTGAATATTTCTTTCTTAGGATCAAGGATCTAATCGCTAATGAATCTTCTTAGTATTGATTAAGATCAGGCCTATAACTATCTCGAACCGGATCATGATAGTGGCCTATCTCCTTGATTCTATCTAGCTGCTAGGTCAGATACCGGGCGGCGGCCGTGCTCTAACGGAGGACTCCGTCTTTCGAATCCACAATCCCTAACTGTGTGGGACAGTCATCAGGTCACCGGGACATGCTGCTGATCTCTGACAGGAAGATCCTGAACAATGTGTCGAACCCCTTTCCAATAATGAATAAGGTACAGGGAGTACTGTAACGTGATAGGAACATTGATTCTTGAATAAAGCTATATACAGCGTAGCGAAGGGAAGGCGCCCCCTATTATTGAATTGAAGATTTCATTAGGTTATCCCTTTCCTGAGCGTAGCGAAGGGAAGGGCCCCCATTATCGAATTCAATATCGAATCAAGCACTGGTCGGTGGGATATCTGGACCGGCACCTACCTCCATAAGGAGGTAATGCCGGGCAAGCTCAATAGGTGGGCCGTGATAACGGAATGATGCTGACATTCCGGGAGGTCGATCGCTATTCCGTCAAGCTCCTCACAGTACATGACACTCGCCCTATTATTGATTAAGTACCTATTATCAATTGAGTAAGGGGCAGGATAGCTCGGGGAATAGAGACAGAGGGCAACCGTAACTCTTTTTCCACCAAGACCATGAAGCCAATTCTCTTATGCATGATGTCCATATGCAGTGGTATGGTGGCACTTCTATTATGTATGATGCCACTTACGTATGATGTTAGAGATGAAGCATCCACAGTTCCACCCACCTATGAGTCAGGGGAAACATAGCGACACCTTATTAATACTAAATGCCATACTAAGGCTAATACTAATCTAATAGTATGGGTCGAACTGGACGGAACTCGAGAGGGACCTATTTGACCCAATACCGAGAGAGACAACGCACCGAGCTACACGTTGAAAAACCTAACAACCAATACATAATCTGTTGGGAAGGGTGAAACGCACATTTCCGGGGGAAACACCCACCTACTCGAGATGATCGCAAAGGGTAGAAACAGGCTATATCATATGGCTTTACCGGCTAGATTGTAGAAGCACATTGGATTCTATATAAGATCAAATCTTATGGATGCAATAAGAACGTCTGTAATAATGGGATTAGTAAAATTAGGAAGATGAATAGATAATATGAGTAAGAATCTTATTGTTATAGGTAATAATAGAAAAGGTCCGTTCCGCCCGCCCTCAATTCAATATTGGATCAGATAAAAAGGGAAAAGGCTGCTCATCTTCCTCATTCAATAGCCAAACCCTTACTGAATCAGGAATAGGGGAGCAAAATGAAGAATAGGCAAATCCCTGGCTGGCTGGCCGGCCCCTTATGAAATAAAGAAAGGGCACCCGCGTTCCATGAGCCATTCTTTGTGACAGTGTAGTTCTGCATAGTGACTCATCCGCGAGATGCTTGCCGTCGAGAACACTAGAACATCGATTTGGATATCGGATCAGCATTTTCTCGGAATTCACGATTACCAAAATGAGCGAAGCGCACGATTGGACATTCATTCTACATCCTACACTCGCCTATGCACACGAACCCGATCAACCTTTTTCTAGAAATGCGATCAGCAAAACGAAAGACTTTTCCCCCCCAGTACGTGCTTCCTCTCTCTCCCGGTCTTCGACCAATGAATGGATTCTCGGAAAGAACCAATGAATGCCCTTACTTATTACTTTCCAGGGGGATCGATGGGAGATGCAAATGGAATACGAAAAGAGTGGCCGGCTCTCTCCGCATCCCGGGAGGGAATAGCAATAAAGCTATGGATAATGAACATTTCAGTAAAGAAAGCATGCTCACTATTGGAATTGGGAGCTAGTATTATGATTGGTCATTCCTGGTCATCAGCACCGGAATAAATGGAAATGAGATGCGGCGCCATATGTGCTTATGCTTTGATGAACCCTGCCCACCGACCGGAGCGGCCAGTGCTCTTAACAGCCCTTTCCCGGGGAACAGAGGCCGGATTGAATTGATAGGGGAACGGATGAATAAATACATATATAAAGTAAATCTCTCTCCTTCCGGTATGCCGCTCCGCGAGCAAGGAGTGCCACGAGCGGAGCGAGAAACAAAGCAAAGGCTGGGATCGAATTATTATATGTACGTATTCCATGCGGAATCCTCGGATTATGTGTTTCATATACATATATGTATCTCTCGTTCCACTAGCTAGGATCAAATTCTCACATGTTCGTTCCGTTATTACAACCTTCTTTCTCTATGTTAAAGACCGAAAGCTACGCGCAAATTCCCATTGGATTTTGGTGGTTCTTGACAGCGATGGCTATTTATTCAAGTATTCGGGTAGCACCATCAGATTCCCAACAAGGTGAAAATTACCGAATTATCTATGTACATGTTCCTGCAGCTCGGATGGGTATACCTGTTCATATTGCAACGGCTATCAACAGTTTCTTGTTCCCATTAACAAAACATCCCCTTTTTCCTCGCTCTCCCGGAACCGGTACAAAAATCGGTGCTTTTTCTACATTGTTTACCTTAGTAACTGGAGGGTTTCGGGGAAGACCTATGTGGGGCACCTTTCGGGTGTGGGATGCTCGTTTAACCCCTGTATTCATCTCGTTTCTTATTTACCCGGGTGCACCGCGTTCTCAAAAGCTTTCTGTCGAACCGGCTCCTATTTCAATCCGTGTTGGACCGATAGATATACCAATAATTAAGTTCCCCGCCAACCGGTGGAATACATCGCATCAACCTGGGAGCATTAGCCGATCTGGTACATCAATACATGTTCCTATGCCCATTCCAATCTTGTTCAACTTTGCTAACTTCTTCTTCCCGACCCGTATCTTGTTCGTTTTGGAAACACGTCTTCCTATTCCATCTTTTCCCGAATCTCCCTTAACGGAAGAAATAGAGGCTCATTATAATGATACAAAAACCTAGTTCACTCGCCAAAACTCCGGGCATAGAATGGGGCTCGCTGGGTCCAGGCTGGAGGTGGGTGGGGGAGGGGCGGCCGAATCCATCCCAATCCTTTGTTAGCGCCCGTACCAAGCGTTGGCTTAGGTGTTAGAGCATCCCAACAACTACTTATTGGGGACTCCGAAGGAGATGGGCGAAGACACCTATCATTCATCGGACCACCACGCACGAGCTCATCTTATTCCTCCATTCAATAGGGGGGGGGAAAGGGCGCAGAGCTTAGAAAGAGGTCCGCTCACTTTCCGAGGTGAATGGTTCGGGTGCTGCAGGCAATAACATATGTAGAAGGAAGAATTGTAGGGTCAGGCCATGATATGGTGACGCGAGATTGATTCTCCCTGACCAGCCGCCCTTCGGCTAATAAGCAGAACCCGCCCTTCCCTTCGTTACACTCAGGAAAGGGATAACCCTATTTGCTCATTTGGGGAAAGAAAACGCATTGCTCGGTGCGCCATCATGATTGAGCAATTGAATCTTTGATAAGGGCGCAAGCTCGCTTTGCTTCGCTTTCGGAGCCTTTTCTCTAAGAATTCATGAGCGGGCCGGCCCCCCCCGAAGAAGTTCGCCAACCAAGTGGCTTAGCCCCCTACTATAGACGGGGCATGGCACGGCATGGTATGGCATGGCATAGTGATGGCCTCTCTATATTGAAATAAGAATGATCAGGTAGATAGGGAATGAAAGTCAAAGCTAGGACCCTTAATAACCGTATTTCTCTATCCAATAGGATTGAATAACCGGCTTCTTTGCTCTAGCTCGCCACCTTACCTTTTTCTTTGAGGGACACAACCGAAAGACTCTTTTGGGAGTCAGGCCGGCCGGTTTCTTTTATTCGGTACTTGGCATCATAAGGTTATACCTTTCCTGAGCGTAGCGAAGGGAAGGAACCCGACGACCCACCCTTATCTCTCTCTTTATTTCATTAAAAGGCGGCCTTCAGGAGCGACAACCTATCAACTTTCACCCGCCAAACCCACCCCTTCCCTTCGCTACACTCAGGAAAGGGATAACCCAGGTTGCCGAAGCGGAGATATCCAAGAAGGCGCAAACATGGTTATGGCTCTTTTTAAGGGCTTCCTCGATTGTTCATTCTTATTCGGACCAATCTGGCACAGCGACCAACGCTTGTATAGAGCAAAAGAATAGGCCAATGATTCAGCTCGAGGAGAATAAGCTTGCTTCTTCCCCGCACAAGTCGCAAAAGGAATAGAGAGCAAAGATATCCCTTTCCTAAATGGGGACCACACTCAGAAGCGATGAAGCAAGAGAATGTGCATGCAATGGATGCGGCATGTTCCCTGCTCTTTCTATTCTACAGCGCAGACCTCCGCTTACGTCCCTTCGCTGATAGTGCCATCTCGATTGGTGGTTTTACCCACTCCTAGGAGTCGAAGCAAGCCCTTATCAAAATGAAATATGGATCTCCCATTTCCACCTACGACCAATCGGCAGCCGCTCCCCTATATCGGAATGAGGGGGGCTATTCCGAGAATGTATCTTCAAAATAGTAAAAGCTCTGTTCGAAACACTTGTTCTTGCGAAAATCCCTTATCCCCCTTATTATGAAGTGGTTCCCATGGGAGGGGTGGCGTTTTCGTTACGTTATATTATATATATAATATCCTTCCCCCTTGATTCGAATTCCCAGCCCTTCCCCAAATAAGGACAAGCGCGCCCTTCAATGAAGGAATAAGTAGCAGGAGACTGCAGAACATAGAAGGGGCTTCTCTTAGCCACTTGCCGAAGAAGCTGCAGCACGATAAAGAATGCCCGCAGCAGCCCGATCAAAGCACGTCTAGGGTCGGGAGCAAGCTGCTGCGCCGTCCTGGCCGGGAGTTGTGGGAAGGGACGTATTCCTGTATAACGATAGTGGGATCTCATTGGCCTAATTCTTCCACATCATGTCCGCCCGGTCAATCTTATTAATGCTCCTTTTCCTCGATCATATCAACAGCTTGCTTGCTCGTTCGCTCGCCGCTTAGACCTGCTCGGTCGCATCTATCTATCTGCTCGCGAGCAGATATCTAGAACACTCCCGATCCGCTCCGATCACTATCGATTCACTCCGATCACTACCCATCTCACTCCTATTCCTCTCCACCAGAACGGACTACCGATAGAAATTGACTAGGGAGTGAGGAGCAAGGATAGTGAAACATCTCTCCGAAATAAGCTTTCTATAAAAGATGCACACTGTGTAATTTGACCTCCCAATGAGGTTATCCCTTTCCTGAGCGTAGCGAAGGGAAGGGAAAGGTTAGTCAAAATCAATCAGTGGTGTAACAATCCTATCTTAATTGGTTACATATCAATGAAATGATACGGAAATCGGGGCCGGAGCGAAATGAAGAGGAAAGACGGGTCTTATTCATTGATCGAATAGGGCTTCGCCCTCTTTGCTTTAGGGGGGTGAAGGAAAGTAACCTTGTTTTTGGGGAGAGAGGAGCCACTATTTGGTTAAGTTGGCGGCTGCCCCCAACTCACTTTGGTGCAAAAATCCGTAGAATGATAAGGTTGGTGGTTCAGCCCACTCTATCCCTCACCTTTCCTTTCCGGCTCGGCGGCCCCCGGATTATGAATATCTATCACACCTTGTTCCATTTCCCACAGCAACAAGCGATTGTCAATGGAGGTATGGCTGAGTGGCTTAAGGCATTGGTTTGCTAAATCAACATACAATGATATTGTATCATGGGTTCGAATCCCATTTCCTCCGGATACTCTATGAATCACGTATTCATAAATATGGGAATCTTCATCAATACAATATGGGAATCTTCATCAATAGGGGAATCCTCATCAATAGGGGAATCCTCATCAATAGAATATGGGAATATTCATAAATCAATCAATCAGACTATTCAATCAGTCAACCCACTGATCGAATCCTATTGATTCTTATTAATTGGAAGCTGATCTTCTTCTTTATTGGATCTTAATCAATGTGAATATGTGAATAGCCATAGCGATTAGATCCTTGATCCTAATCAATTCAATAAAAGGCACAGTGACAGTGATCAGGCCCTGATCCTGATTCATAGGAACTCGATTCTTTAAGGATCCGATCTTGGATCTAATCAATGCTCCTACAATCTAGATTGCTCGGATCGTTCTCTATCTTAGAATAGGATATGGCCACTCTATTAAGAGATTCTCTCTATTTCGATTTTGATTTGTCTTCCTACGGCCTTTATAGAAATCAATCAGACTATTCAATCAGTCAACCACTGATTGAATCTCCTATTGATTTGATTGATTGGAAACAACCTTACAGGCTCTATATCTATATAATTCAATCAGACTCTTAAATCTCCAGTGAACCCACGGATTTCATCCTCTTGATTAAGAATCAATCGGTTTGAATCATTTAATTCAGAAGGAAATCAAGATCATTCAAACAAGGCCTCTCTAAGAATCTGGAGATCTCATTGAGTCTCAAAGAGTCTGATTGAGTTGGAGAAGATTCGATTCATAAATAGGATGAAATTCAGAGGATAAGAAGAAAATCCAGTATTCTTGAGTATAGAGATCCGATTGAGTCTGAGAAGTTCCGTCTGATCGAATTTGAGTCTTGAAGATCATCAAACTCAGTCTGATTGAGTTCAACCCCTTTGAAGATTCAATTCAATTCTGATTGAGTTCATTTCTTGAATCATTCAATTCAAAGGGAAATCAAGATCATTCAAACAAACACGGCCTCTCTAAGAATCTAGAGATCTCCTTGAGTCTTGATTCAATTCAGAAGTCTTGATTGAATCTAGAGATTTCTGATATTGAATTCAAATCTCTGTACCAGAATCAATAAAAATTAAGGTTATACCTTTCCTGAGCGTAGCGAAGGGAAGGGCCAGTTTCAATAGTGGAATCCGATCTGGGCCGTAGGTTTTCTTACATAAAGAGATTCATAGTCAGAGATTCCTTCCCTTCGCTACGCTCAGGAAAGGTATAACCTTGATCTTTCAAGAAGACAATCTCTGAACGATTCTCGATGATGTTTTTAACAATATATATATAACAGAGATCTTATAGATCTCAGCCGTAGGTTTGTTTCCAAATAAAACTCAAAAAGAAATGATGGAAAAAAAGTTTTCATATCCATCATATTCAATAGAGAAATAGAATCTTTTTTCCCATATTTATGAACACCCGCCCTAAAAAAAGATTGAAGAAAAAAGAACTAAAAAACACTGAAAACTAAAAAAAGAAAGAGAACACTATTAAATTCTAATATGTGATTAGAAAGAGACTATAAATTTATACTATGTGATTAAAAAGGGATTAAGTGATTGATCCATTCAAATCTCACAGAAGGAAATAAGCACTTCACTGTCACTGTCTTTTCTTTCTACACGTGATACAACCAAAGAGCCCACAACAGAGTCGTATCTACCTAATCAGCGGCTAAACAGGAGGGCCGCTGAGTCGATACGGTCTGGGCCCGCCTACTATTGTAAGGATCTTTTGGTCTTATACACGAAGATCTGTTAGAACCGTGACTCACCCGATCAAGCCGGGATCTAGTCCGTATCTCCCTAATCATCGGCCTGGTGGGCCGCTGATTAGTTCGATACGGTCTAGACCCGCTCTCAGTCTATTTCGGGCCACGTCTGTTTGTTAGAAAAGATCTAACTCATTCGAGAGTCTATGATGCTGTAACAGTATTATTGTATGTCTAATCGAATCCTAGTAGATTCGATATTGATAGTGTCATCTTCGATTCAAACACGGCACCAGGCACCAGACAAAAGTCTTGATTGAATTTAGAGATCTCAAATTCAGAAGACGCCTTGATTGAATCTCATTGAGTCTTGATTCAATGCAGAGGATAAGAATCAAATACAGTCTGATTGAGTATAGAGATCTCATTGAGTCTCAAAGAGTCTGATTGAGTTGGAGAAGATTCGATTCAGAGATAGGATGAAATTCAGAGCCTAAGAATCAATTTCAGTTTGATTGGGTATAGAGATCCGATTGAGTCTCAAAGAGTCTGATTGAGTTGGAGAAGATTCGATTCAGAGGGATAATATTCAATTCAGAGGCTAAGAATCAAATACAGCCTGATTGAGTATAGAGATCTGATTGAGTCTGAGAAGTTCCGTCTGATTGAGTTTGAGTCTTGAAGGATAAAAGCAATATGCCTTCGATGCGCTCGGGGAATCTCTCTTCAGAATGTGTTCCGAGTTCTCGTCCTATCCCTTCCCGTAAGTCCCTTGGATAGTGGTAGTAGCACTCGCATCGCCCTGAATTGTTCCCCAATAATGAATAAGTCTCCTCTTTCTCCATTCAGGGGGGGGGGACAGAACGGGGACGGCAAGCCGGCCGAGGACGGGAAGCAGCCGGGCGGGCAGGTAAGAAGCACAATATCGGTCGGCCCGTTGGTTCATTATTTCAATCACTTTCAATCAATAGGTTAACCCTTTCCTGAGCGTAGCGAAGGGAAGGTTATCCCTTTCCTGAGCGTAGCGAAGGGAAGGGCGGGGGTGGCGGCGGGTTTGCCAAGGAGTGTTGAAGCAGAGAGTCATGGCGCTCCTTTTGATAAGGGCAAGGAAGTGGCTAAGGATGAGGGGGCCTATAGCCGCCTCCGCATGGGCAGTCTTGTCCAACAGCGAACCAATGCCTTTAGCGGGAGCACCGCTAAGGAGTGTGAACTCTCGTGGATGTCCGGGTGGGTCAACGGGAGGCCGGTCCAGATGTGGATTTCTCTGGGCGCCACGTTGGGAGAAATAGGCATGACCCCAGAGAGAGCTAATGAGCCGGCCCTGAATGAATGGATAAAGGAGCAGGGCGAGCGGGGACAGGTGAAGGCCGTGAAGGGAACGGAGAGCGAGACACAGGAAGTGGCAATTACAGAAATAGAAAGGGTTCGGTTGTTGGTTAACGGCTACGGTATCGATTTAGAGTCTATAAAGGCGGCTAGGTCTCTTCGTGTAGCTCGAATCTTGTCCATAGCGGGAATGGAATAGACTCTTGGGAAAGGTCCGGATACATACGCATTGCTGGAAGGTCAAATATGAACATCCCTCCCCAATTCATAAATATGGGAAATCTAATAGAAATAGATCTAATTGCCTATAAATATGAATATTTGTTTTTAGGTTCCGGAGGTCCAGCCTCTCTTCGTGTTCCAATTCCAGCATGTCGGTTCGATTCCCGCATGTCGGGAGAGGCCATCACTATGCCAAAGTGGTTTTTTAGTAAGTTGCTGAAGTTGAAGACCTACCGCGATTTCTCCGCGCAGAAGTTCAAAGTCAATGACGGGCGGGGTATCGGGCAATAGAATCGAGTGATCGGTCGGGGATTTCGTTATCATCGGGCGATCCTGGTGGCTTATTCGCGGGTATTGCCGCGCAAGGTCCATGCTCAGGGATGTGAGCAGGTGAATGAGCTGCTTTTACATAAGGTCAATGAAAGGAGATAGGGTCAATGGAGATCTAGTCGTTACCCTTGAAGAAAGAATGGCAAGAGATTGGGAACTATATAGATGAAGCCGGTATAGGGTTATCAAGAGCTATTCTTTTCCATTCGTTCCAGGTCGGAGCCATTCCAATATAGATTGACTATGGCCAATCCCGGCAGGTAGAAGCTGATCAGATGGGACAGCCCGGCTTTCCATTTCTTGGTTGGGTTGGATAGCACCATATTGGTCGGCCCCATTCATTCCCATGAATAAGTTGGTGAGCCCCTAGATTGAAACAATGGAGAGGTTCGAACTACTGGCGGCGTATTACTGCTCAGAAACCGGGTGGGTCATGGATGGCACTATATTTGAGGATCCGACACTATTGTTTCCTCCGATAGAGTCTAGGGGGTATCAAAGATTCTTCCATTCGTTCATAGATGTTCCTTTGCCTCACCGGCCCTAAATAAATAGGGGGAGAGGAATCAGTGGTTGGCTAGCATTCACTATACCATGCATGACCGGATCCTTCTTTCCCCATGAAGGTGTCGACATCACACTCGTCATTGGCCGGAGAAGGTCGATAGGCATACGCACGCGGCGGACTTTTCTATGCACAGCATTCACATTGATGGCAACTATCAGGTAGCGGCGAGGCGCACCCATCGCAAATGACCGAATGAGAGGAGGCAAACTCAGTCAGGTGTATCGAGACCCAGATAATACCATAGATGGTCGTGTTGTCGGAGACCGTGGCATAGTGAAAGGGCCATCCACTTCTGCTGAGGGAGCTGGGACTGAGGGAACCTGAAAAAGGCAGGGACGGTCTCCGAACTCAATATAGGGAAATGCCTATAAGTTTTGTTGACGGGTTTTGCACAAGGTTATACCTTTCCTGAGCGTAGCGAAGGGAAGGAAGTGTGAACTCTGTTTCATGTGGAGGTTTTTTTGGTCATGGACGTTAACGAACCAATAAAAGCCTTCACCCCCTCGAATATGAACTCAGCTCCCCCCCTTTTTTGATCCAAGGGGGGTTTGGGGGGGCCTTTATGAACGGAAACTGAGCGAAGCGATCATCTTGCGATCAAGAGAAAAGAGAGGAGAAGCACCGCACCTATGAGTAAGGAAGTAGGTAGGGAAGGTCATCAAAGTGTCTGGCCGATCGAAGGAAAGGCTCTCTCTGACATCTTTTGTTGATCGAATGAGGCTGGGTTGGGTATTAGAAAGTATTTAGTTGAAGGGCATTAAGTGTAGGGCTGGTTATAGGAGTTGGAGTTACGAGGATCCCTGGCTCGAGATCTTGGCCGGATTCGGTGAGTCCTGGTCCGGAACATCCGAAGTAGGTCGAGTAACAACCTCCTAGGGCGCCCCCCCCCCTCGAAGAAGTAGCATCGAAAGCTAAGGTAAAGCGGCGGGAGGGGAATGAATGACCCATTATGAATCAACGGGAGACCCAAAGCTTAGCCCGGCGAAGGGAAGGGATAGAGATTGTGTATCGAATGCTGGCCGACTATCTCATCACAGAAGGGGAAGGCGCATCGGAGTAGCGAATAAAGGTACCCTTTCAGGGGAGAGAGGCGCTATTAAGGTTATCCCATAGTTTTACTCCGCGTAGCGAAGGGAAGGACGAAGGAGCATTGCATTGAATGAACGAGGACTCGTCGATGAGTAACAGATTGTCTTTCCAGTAACCGGAGTCTTTATTGTCGTACGGGTTGGCGGTTGGCTAGCATCGACCCAAGCACCCGCCCGGAACTACTCTGATCAAGCACAAGCAGGGAGAGACCGACCCTTCGACGAGAAGAAGCAGCCGGCTGCCCGCCCGGTTGTTAACTATGCGTACCTCATCTATCCCCCATAAATAAAGAAAGACCCCCCAAAGAGAGTGTACTAGGGAGGCTGGCGTTTGTCTGGCTCTGCTCCTCCTATTGATTGGCTATTGAATGAACGGATAGGTGAAGCAGCGAAGGAACTCTGATGAGAAGAGGCGCTTCTGCACCATTAATTACATCATTAGTGCGGAAGCTTTGCAGCTATTATTAGCTATTTGACTGATAAGGCACTATACCTGTTGGGTCGGGTCGCGGTCACTGGGTAGGAGCATTCGTGGGATAGAGATGGAGCTGAAAGCTGAGGCCCCCCCTATGTAGGGGTTTTGTCCTCCAACGTGGCTTGGCTCGATCAACAGGATTAGGGAAGGCGGAGAGACACGTATAATGGGATAGGCTGCTATCATCTCTGTTCATCTTCGTTGGTCGTCTCCCTTCCCTTCGCTACGCTCAGGAAAGGGATAACCCTGCAATTACTTATTAAAGGGGGGGGAGAGGAGAGCGGCGTATCGAGGAGAAGATCGTTGGTTCAGCCTCTGGGCTGCGCTGCTAGTGGCCTTAACCCCTATTCTTCTTATAGAAAGGGTACCCGCCCGGTGTGGGGCCGCCCATGTTGGTGAGCCCTACAGATGAAATGAAATAGCGGATTGGGAGACAATGAAAGATCTGTTGCACATTGGGTAGAGCCTTACCCACCTTACAATGAATCCTTTCCAAGTCATTGAATGGATAAAAGAGCGGATTGGGAAACAATAACAATGAAAGATCCGCTGCGCATTGGGGAGAGCCCTACCTCCCTCCCAATGAATCCTTTCCCATTCATTTAATGGATCCTTTCCCCAGGCTTCCAGTATAGAGATCTCATTGGCAGTCTTCGGTACTCCGTACGGGCTGGGCTGGGAGCCCAGACCGTACGGAGTACGCCCTAATGTGTCCGGAACGTTCGGTTTGGATGCATGGGCGTGTTTTCCTTGGCAGTCCTACGGTACGGAGTACGCCCTAATGTGTCCGGAACGCCGGAAAGAATCCTTTCTTTTAGTAGTCTTCGGTACTCCGTACGGGCTGGGCTGGGAGCCCAGACCGTACGGAGTACGCCCTACTAATGTGTCCGGAACGAATTCCCATTGTTAGCCCCCATATAGAACATTAGGTATGAAATTGTCCATTCGCACAGTTGCACCGTGCACACCCTGGTGTCGTGTAGTAACGGCGCAACAGCTTAAACGCTGATTATATACGATGATACGATGTGATGTTAATAGGGATTCCAGAGGGATTCCGGATAGTGGGATCTCTTACTGTGATTTAATGGAGATTTAGATGCCAAAATGATGGTTATAGCAGCGGATAATCTATTATAGTTGGTAAAATACGCTGGTGGGTGGTATTTAACAGCATTTTTTATCCGTGTTTAGGATAGTGGGATCTTGCTGCCTTTAAGGATTGAAAAGGATTGTTTGGTTATCCCATAGTTTTACTCCGCGTAGCGAAGGGAAGGAGGGGCGCTTTCCCTAAGTAATTATCCGTAGGTTCCCTTAGAGGTTTCTCTATGGGTTTTTTTAGGGATTGCTCTGGAGGTTTATTTAAGGGTTCTAATATATATTCATCCTTAGGTTTCTTTGAATGTTTTACCGGAAGTTATTGTGGTTTCTCCATGGACTCGATTGGAGTTTCGTATATAACAACAGGTAGTAATAGATGGCCCGTTTGTTCAGAAAAATGATAGATAGGTAAGGTGGCATAATCATCTGCAGTGGAAGAACGATAAACACGGATAGGAAATGATGAAATGGTAGAGAAAAACTCTGTCCCTTCCCCTCGCTACGCTCAGGAAAGGGATAACCTTACCGGATATTTCTTTCTCAAAGGTATATAAGCTATATCCAAGATAGACAAATGGGGATCTCTGCTATCCTTAAATAGTTCTTGTTTTGCAATGTGAAGTTCTCCATTCTGTACCTTTCCAACTATTTGATTATCTAGATAGCAAAAGTGGCATCTCGTTGTCCTTGTTGCTTTGGATTAGAATGGGTTCTTGGTTAGCAATAGAAACTCCCCCACCATTATGTGTTCTTGTGTTCGTTATATAACCACTTCTGCATATTCGCCTAACGCAGCATCCATATAAAGTTGCTGCTAATCGAGCAATTTCAATGTTTTTGACCGTAGTCTCAAAAGTTAGCAAATGAATGAGACTTCTGAATGCAGGTTCATTCAATTCTGTTGGGATGGTATTTCCCATCATTATTATGGGCACATTCTTCCTTCCCTTCGCTACGCTCAGGAAAGGGATAACCCTTTGGGAAAGATTTTACCATATTTCACATCGAGTTTGCATTCCTGTCCATCCAAAAGTTTTAACAGTGTATTCTTTGATTGGTTAGGTGGGATGCAATTAAGTTCATCAAAGACCCATACATCAAAGCTATTGTTCACTCCGGTGATAGTGTCATCTGTCCGAGTGCTGCCAAAATAAACCTTTATTACTTTACTTAGCATATTGACTATGAGAGTCTTTTGAGTGTTAGGCATTCCCTGAACAAGAAGCTGCACTATTTTGTTTTAAGACGACGGTCGAAGCAGAGATTGTAACTTAGCCAATCTAGAAGGATGTATTTTTCTCCTAAGTCCTCGATATCGTATTCGTCGGGAAATCCTTCCTTTTGTGCAAAGTCCAATATTATTGCAATTACGGGTTCATCAAGTTCTCTCTCGGCTTGAAGATCTTCAAAGGTAGATCTTACTGAATTATAGTGAGTCATACATTTAGTTAACAGTAAGTCATCCTCAATAACTTCAGCCCAAGTTTTATTGCTCCTTAATCGGTTCGCTAAATCAGGCCCCTTGGCTTTGGTTCTTGCGGTTTTTGCCCTCTTTAGGATTTCCGATAAGGTCTCTCCCCAGCAAAGAGGATTTTTATCCTCCTTTGTGCCATATTCACAGATTGTGTTCCATCCTTTATGGAACTTGACATTGCATTGGGAGCCCTCGAACTCTTTAAAGGTAGATCTAATCCTATTTGTGGCTGTGTGCCTGCTGGCGCTTGTATTCCATATTCCAATATGGTAATGATATCCGCCCTGGGAGTGCCTTTCTTTAGTAACAAAGACACTCTCGCAATCAAATAAGGTTATAACCCTTTGTAAAACATCTTCCCGAGAGATCTTGTGCTTCTCTGCATGGCAGTGACCAATAAGGATTTTCGCTTGCAGGATTCGCTTAGCAAACGACCCTTGTTGGGGGGTCCATTAGGTTCTTTTCCATCCGAATCAGTTTCACTCTTGGGAACGACTATCTCTTTAGATTCATTATCGCTTTCGTAGTGATGACCTTGCCTTCCCTTCGCTACGCTCAGGAAAGGGATAACCTTCCCTTCGCTACGCTCAGGAAAGGGATAACCTTCCCTTCGCTACGCTCAGGAAAGGTATAACCTGAATTGGCTTTCTCTTTAATTTCAGTAATTCTTTTCTTCTTCTTAACCGAAACCTCTTCCTCCACACTATCAACTCGTCTTTCCCGCTCTATAGCCTTAGCCTTCAGTTTCTAATTATTCTTAATATTCTTTCCATGAAAGAGACGTGGCATCTGTTCATAAAGAATAGTGGTGAATCTATGTGCTGGCTGCTTGTCTGAATATTCTTACTGGCGATTTATTCTTTTATTTGAGCGGGTGGTAGGGTATCGCCAGCCAGGCAGATTTTAAATATCCATTAGGTTGTTAAAAGTTGTGCAGACTCTTCCAGTTAGGTGAATTTAATTGAACATTAAAAGGTTATCCCTTTCCTGAGCGTAGCGAAGGGAAGGTTATCCCTTTCCTGAGCGTAGCGAAGGGAAGGTTATCCCTTTCCTGAGCGTAGCGAAGGGAAGGTTATCCCTTTCCTGAGCGTAGCGAAGGGAAGGTTATCCCTTTCCTGAGCGTAGCGAAGGGAAGGAGCGGCGGGCGGATTGGGTAATATCAAAAGATCCGTCGCGCGGCCACAAGTCCATACAGATACAGGTGAAATAGCGGATCGGGAACATTAAAATATCTGTCCGTCGTGCTGCCACAAGTCTACACAGGCACGGGTGAAATAGCGGCGGAACTTATATTGAACATCAAAGGTTATACCTTTCCTGAGCGTAGCGAAGGGAAGGTTATCCCTTTCCTGAGCGTAGCGAAGGGAAGGATCCGCCGCCCACGTTAGCGAGCCTTACAGATGCGCCCGCGAGCCTTACCGCGTTAGCGAGCCTTACAGATGAAAGACCGCATTAGTGAGCTTTACAGATGAAATGGCGGGCGCGGGTTAACCCTTTACTTCGCGTAGCGAAGGGAAGGAACGGATCAGCCGCCCTTCCCTTCGCTACGCTCAGTAAAGGGATAACCTTCCCTTCGCTACGCTCAGGAAAGGTATAACCTTATCAAATCAATAGAGAAAGGACCCCTTCGTATTTCAGGGCTTCGCCCCTTAAATATCACAACCGGATAGGCCGCTGATGTGATGAGGAACCAGCAGCGTTGCGGGTGCTTTATTGAAGATTAGTGAGAGGGGTCCACTATTTGGTTACGGAATGAAGAGATTTGGTCGCTGCCATACTTGTCGAGAAGGCTTTGGCTTGAACTGGAACGCGTACCTTTCCTTCGTTCGTTCGAGGCTGAGGCCCGATCGTTGCGGGAGGAGAGGCAGTCGCATTGATGGAAGTGTTACATATAAGTCGAGTGTCCCCTATTCATTTCTCTCTTCTTTATTCAAAGGCGTGTCACCATCGCATTTAATAAGTGATAGGGATTGATAGTGCCTATCTCTTCATTTCTTGAACTTAAGGTAATCCCTTTCCTGAGCGTAGCGAAGGGAAGGGCGGGTCGCTGCTATAGAGAGAGAGAGAGAAAGAAAGAAGTCCGTATTCCCTCCCCCGCGTCCACTACCATCACCATCTCGGGACTACGACTTGCTAAGTGATTGCGCGAAAAAGAGTTCCTTCACTTCACTTACTCAACTCCTTTCCGTTATATTCAGGGGGGCTGTGGCTTCTGACGTTGTTGCTCAACCGTTGCAAGAGCAAGGTCGGTATAGGTATATCGGATCGGGGAGAGGTGCACGAATCGAATGAACGGATAGGTAAAGCAGCGAAGGGAAACCCAATCAATAGTATTGGCGAGCGAGAGCGATCTATCGAACCCGTACAGACTAGCCACCCCCCCCCCCTTTCTGATCCATTGATTTGGACAGATCGCGCTATCAACAAAAAGGATTCATCGCATGCATAGGGGATAATAGTAGGGGCATCTCACATTCAATATTTACTGAAGCTGGGGCGGGCGCCTGGACGTTCAGTTAACAGTTCTATTTATGTACCCACGAGGAACCGGGCGATCAACCAATTCTACGGAGTCCGATGAAAGAGTCGAATTGATGGCTCCTCAGCAATCCTTTAGCCCTAGGTAGCAGGGTTCTCCCCTCATGCTTTCCTATTCATTTATTTTTCCATTCGGGAGATTGACCGTAACAATGAGAGACTCACCCACTATAGTAGTTGGTATAAAATGTGTTATTACGAAGGTTGGTGACAGCTGATTCAATCTGTGCAGAGGGTTGATGACACTTATGTTGTTGGTTGGTGACAGTAATGCCAATTTTGCGCCTCCACCCCCCCCCCTCTCTTTCAAGAATTAAGTTGATTGCCATATCTGTGTCCTAGTTCGAGTCTTTCTATTGGGAATACAGTATCGGATTGGGGCCAGAAGGAAGCGCCTGGGAGCTCTCCCCTTGAGTAAGAGGGGGCTCCATTGCAAGCTTTCTTTAAGTCCCTCGCTGTGGCGTTCCGGCTGGGTAAGAAGGATCAGTTCATAGAGAAGGACAAGCCTCGCACAGAGCAAAGGGGTTCTCCTCCGCACGGGACTGCTCGCCTCATCGAAAGTTTCCGAAGTGGCTGGCTGGCCCCCCGCCGGGGGACAATTAGATGAATAAAAGCCTCTTTTCGGGCCGGCAGGGGCCATTGCCTTATTCATTATGAAAAAAAGGGACCCTCGACTCGAGACGTAAGAGCTTCGATGCTCGCATCCAGGGATTCTTTGGACAGCAGGGTTCCCATAATCCAGATATAGAGTGACCCCCTATTATTGGAACTAAATGAAAAGGTCGGAGTCGGATGGCATAAAGGAGGGCTTGGCCCCTCTTATTAGAATCACTGAAGAAAAGGGTTAAATGAAGGAAAGGTTTCAGCTCCGATCGAAAAAGCCATTGATTGCAGGCATCTGCGCGTTGTCAGGCTGACATCTATTTGTTGCTGGTACGGAGCGAGCAGGTGACAGCATCGAGGGCTAGAAAGGAATGGTTTGATGGCTAAGCGGTGGTTGGCCTTGGCCCTCGTGATTGATTGACCGAAGGTCTTATTGGCATATAAGAACGGAAAAGAAGCGATTGATTGACTGATGCCCCGATTCCCCATCCCTTGGATTTATTGGGTTGGCGGCAGGTCATTGAATTGCTGGTGGTCGATGAGATAGCTGAGTTGGTTGGTTCGATGGGTTCATGATGGCATTTCGAAGTGTTCACCCCGGAAGCAATCACCAATAAAAGTGTCGGATGGGAAAGGAATCTAAAGAGCTGGGATTGGTTGTTGGCAGTTCGATGAATAAAGATTCAATAAATGGGGGAGCAAGTTCGAGAAGCTGGCTTTTACTATATATTCGAAATTATTGGCAGGGGAATGACCAATCACGAGAACCAGCATCTAGCCCTTCTCTAACCAGCATCTTTTCCCATCCGTAAACCCAGAACAACCAGGCCGATCAGGTGGTCATGAAGTGGTCAGGGGATCAAGGGAGGGCGGGCTGGCAATCAATCCAATTATTTATGTTGCGCAATAGCCAGATCCTTTTCCGATTTCATTCCCTGTATCTCCCCCACGCTGAAGTACAAAAGACTCTGCGTTTCCAACGCCAATCTCTATTTGTTCAAGGGGTGGGTCCTGGAATTCTTTGGCGAGCTAGAGCGAAGGAGCCGGACAAGTGGTTCTCTGGCCGGCGGCCTTAATTGAATAAGGAATCTATTTATTCAATAGGAAGGATTGCCTCTTTACCGGCTTCTTTGCTCTAGCTCGCCACCTTACCTTTTCCGGTTGTCTTTCTTTGGTTTTATGATGAGGATTGAATGAAGAATATCATATATAATGAATGAATTGAATATTATGAGAGATAGATCACTACTTTCCCTGAATCTAATAAGAGAGGCTCCACTACCGTCTATAGTGTAGGGCCTGATCCAATAGTGATCTATCTTATTGGATCTAATAAAGGCTCCTATCTAGGCCTGAATACTATTCTATAGTTGTAGGCCTGGCCTGAATGCTCCGCCTATACCGTAGGCTCAATGCCATAGCCATGCCCCGTAGGTTAACCCCGTAGCAAAGGGAAGGTTATCCCTTTCCTGAGCGTAGCGAAGGGAAGGCACGTGGTGATCCCCCTGTTCCATAGGTCACACGGTATAGGACAACCCTTAGCCAATGGATCCGGCACTTGCACTCGGAGGGAGGCCGGGCCTAATCTCTTTTTAATCACATAGTTCTATAGTGCCCTCTTTAATCACAGAATAGGATTTTACACTACAGTGCATAGTGTTCTCTCTCTTTTTTTAGCTCCTAATAGAGTGCCCTCTTTAATCACAGAGTTGAAGAATCTAGTTCACCCTCTTTAATCACACAATCTTCATAGTGACCCTTCTTTCATCACATTTTATAGAAAAACGTCACACAATAGGATTTTCCACTAGAGTGTTCTCTTTCCTTTCTTAGCTCAATCCTGCAGAAGGCACATCCCTCCGCGTAGCGAAGGGAAGGTTATCCCTTTCCTGAGCGTAGCGAAGGGAAGGTTATCCCTTTCCTGAGCGTAGCGAAGGGAAGGTTATCCCTTTCCTGAGCGTAGCGAAGGGAAGGTTATCCCTTTCCTGAGCGTAGCGAAGGGAAGGTTATCCCTTTCCTGAGCGTAGCGAAGGGAAGGTTATCCCTTTCCTGAGCGTAGCGAAGGGAAGGTTATCCCTTTCCTGAGCGTAGCGAAGGGAAGGTTATCCCTTTCCTGAGCGTAGCGAAGGGAAGGTTATCCCTTTCCTGAGCGTAGCGAAGGGAAGGTTATCCCTTTCCTGAGCGTAGCGAAGGGAAGGTTATCCCTTTCCTGAGCGTAGCGAAGGGAAGGTTATCCCTTTCCTGAGCGTAGCGAAGGGAAGGGGCCGGCCAATCTGTGATGGCCTGTATTGCTATACAATAGCCATACAATCTTCAGGGTTATCCCTTTCCTGAGTGTAACGAAGGGAAGGGCATGTTGTATATGCATATACACTATGGGCGGGCCCCACCACTATTGGCAAGAGTGCAGTGGCCGGGCTCCCGGAGCCTTATTCATCAATTCTAGTGGTGGATCTGGTATAGGCTCGTATCTTTCCCTGTAGTAGATAGGAACCCATCTTAGAACTGATTCTAATATATGGCGTATCTATCGCTTCTATAGTGATATCCACCCTATCTTCTTTATTCAGGAACATAGTATAACATCTCACATATTTTGGGATCTTTAGAACATCTATGGCTTACAGTAACAGATCGTAGTTTTTGAATCTTGAATCTTTCGAATCTATAAAATCTGTGACTATAGAAAAGAGATAGAATCACTGTTTACTCTATAGACGGAGCAATCAGGAATAGAGAGCATCTCTTCGATCCAGTGAATCTCAGTCTTTGAATCTATGAGGCATGTCCCCATGTCTTGGGAATTGATTCAAATGATGGACAAGGGATAATGTTCAGTGATGGGCTTTGCTATTGATTAGATGCTCTCTATTTCGCGTGCTCTCTGGGGTCCTAGTCGCAGAAGCAGAAGAGAGAGAGCACGCAGAGAGCATCTAATCATCGGAGCTATGGCCGGGACAGTAATGGATTCCATTCGAAGTAACGTAACAGGGTCCAATTCAATTATGCACCACCCCCCTTTAATAGTGAATAGTTCTTCGAGAAAAGGCCCCATCCCTCAATATCATGATTGGGTCGACCAGGCCCGATCATGAGTGAAATATCATGATCGGGTCGACCAGGCCCGATCATGAGTGAATGGGAAATCGAAAACGTACATTGCTATTTCAGCTGAAATACCTGGAATAATCATACCACTTCCACTAGGAGTAGCCTTTTTAGTGCTGGCTGAACGTAAAGTAATGGCTCCTGTGCAACGTCGAAAGGGTCCTGATGTAGTTGGATCGTTCGGATTGTTACAACCTTTAGCGGATGGTTCGAAATTGGTTCTGAAAGAACCTATTTCACCAAGTAGTGCTAATTTATTTCTTTCCAGAATGGCTCCAGTGGTTACATCTATGTCAAGTTCGGTTGCTCGGGCCGTTGTACCTTTTGATTATGGTATGGTATCGCCAGATTCGGACATAGGTATACTTCATCTGTTTGCCATATCTTCGCTAGGTGTTCATGGGATTATTACAGCGGGTTGGTCTAGTAATTAGGGGGGCGGCCGTTCGGTCGCCTATGATACTAAGGCCAATGGGTCAAAAATTGGTTTGTGCCGCAGGTGTTGAACGATCTACTCTGCACAGGTGTGGGCGGGCTAGGGATGGGCTCATTCACGAAACCCCAGTAAAAGCCCTTTCATTTCCTTATTCCATTCAATAGGGCCCAATAACCGTAGTTATGAGCTCTTCCGGGATCAATAACAAGAAGTGGGAGTCATAATAAAGATATGTTTCTCTTCGCACCCCAGATAGAGAGAGACGTTGGAAAGGAGTCTATATGCGAATCCGTAAATATGAAGAGCATGCCGCAAAAGTATGGTCCATGTTCGGTCCTTTCTTTCCGGAGCACAAAAAGAAGTACCTAGAAACACCCCCCCATCATGGTGAACCTCTCCTTGTGATCGGGATGAGGTAGGTGCCTCCCAGCCGGCGGATCGAATCGGAGTTTCCTTAGGTAGCCACCGACCTACAGTTATCCCTAAACTCCCGTGCTCGGTGGGGCCACCGGAGCGAACAAAGGTACGCTCGCTCGCTGTCCTGTTCTCTGCCGCGGACTGGGATTGCTCGCCAGCTAGGTCAGATCGGAGCAACATTGTATTGTATGGTATGGAAACATATTACCCATCTTATTCTTATTGGGGACAAGGGACGGAACGACCTCTCGATCTACTTACTGCAGCCCAGGACGTCGTCTAGGCGTTCCCGTCTTGTTGTTCCGATTTACCCACGTCATCTATCAGGTGTGGGGCCTAGGGCGTTGTCTGGGCCAAGAGCCATAGTTAGTTGCTGTTTCCGTTTCCATAGGTTGTTCTTTCTCCAGTTGTTGTTGTTGATACCGGCAAGACCCAGCCAGATGATATATCGTCTGCTGGTTGGTAGTGAGAGGACTCTTAGTACCCGCATACCCGGAAGGAGACCCGTGAGGGGTGGGTAGTGGGCGCTGGTTCGAACAAACAATCATTTTGTTCCTTGCTCTCTCTCAGCAGCGGGAAAGGAGTCTATCTATCTGCCTAGCTCCGGCAGATCTTCCCCAACGCAATCCACAAACTAGAATTCCGCGAATCCCATCCTTGGTGGATAAGTCCGACGACTCAGCAGCAGTGCGGAATGGAGTTTCTCGTCCGGTGGATCTTCGGATCCATAGTTCCGGGGAAAGGGGGCGATACATACCAAAAGGTTCGAAGAAGGAACGCGCAGTCTCTCACTTAACTCTTTTTTAATCACATATTCTAAATAGAGTTCTTTATAGACTGCAGCCTTCAATATGTTTTTAAGTGCCATCCCGTATCATCAAATATGTTTCTGATGCAAGCACCTCCCCCTATTCATTATTACCCCGTGCGGCGCCCGCCCCCCTATTCATTATTACCCTGCGGGCAGAGAATAGAGTGAGCCCTTCCCCGAAGTACCATGAGTGTGAAAGTTTCTTTCTAGGGTCGTTCCACTCGTGAGTTGTGCTGTGCCACTATTGAAGTTGCATCTCTCCCGCCCTGTGTATGCCTGTTCAGAGTGCCACTATGATGGCGCGGCGGAACGAGTGACGAGGGACAAAGTCGAGGTACGGGAGGGAGTGTAGTGAACGAACAGTACGAGTAGCAGCTTCACGTTGCTCCTTAGCTCCTATTCAACACCTCTTTTTTTGACAATAGTGATAGTGCCATCTCTTTCTTTTTTATTTACTAACGGACGGAAACAACTCATCAACAACAAAACTCTTTTTTAATCACATATTAGAAATAGAGTTCTTTATAGACTGCAGCCTTCAATATGTTTTGAAGTGCGAATCGATCTTTTTTTTCATCATTGATTCTTTTTTTAAATAGGGGCAAGATCTAATAAGAGAGGCTCCACTACCGTCTATAGTGTAGGGCCTGATCCAATAGTGATCTATCTTCTATTTATCACATATTTTTGAATAGGTTCAAAACTCTTTTTTAATCACATATTAGAAATAGAGTTCTTTATAGACTGCAGCCTTCGATATGTTTTGAAGTGCGAATCTCTTTTTTTTTTTTTTTTTTCAATAGGTCCGGAGAAGTCACTTCTTGTGGAGAGAGCGGACTTGGACCAGACGAAGGAACGAAACTGGAGCAGCTTATATGAAGAAAGAGCTTGCTGGTTACTTCGATCCCGGCTCGGTCAGGTAAAATACTGGGATGGGAAGGGCCGGAACATAGTTCGACCTCTTCTTTGACTCCGACTGCCGTGACGTCGTCCCCTGATTGAATGAAGAAGTGATTGGGAGAGGACTGACCTTTTCTTTGGTTATACCCGAAGGGCTATTCCTACCCCTTGCCCTATTCTATATATCCAGGTCGGCGGGCGTGCCTTCGGCTGGTGTTGAGTGGGTATTCGACCCACCTTTATATCACGGGACCCCGCCTATCGGATCTTCGAGTTGCTGATCACTAAGTACAACTTATGCAGGTCAAATCTTTCCATTGGAAGGGAAGGAAGGCGTGAGACGGAGCAAAAGACGCCAGCCACGGCTGCTTTCCCGGCATCGGTGAAGAAACTGATATCGACCACTGAGGAGCTATAAGAAAGTGGTTTGTGCCCGTTTCTCGAGGCATCCTAAACGCCTGTAATAACGAACTGAACATCTTGGGCTAAGCGAGTTTCGAGCAACAACTTTTGTTTTGAGGGCGAATGAAATCTCTTGTATGGGGCTGGGGCTTTGGATAGGTAGGGCAGAAGTTCGGGAAAGAAGAGTGAGCCGCGAAGAACAACCTCTCGTGCAATCCCTTTGGCACATGCAGGGTTCAACAACCTGCCGGCCCGGCATCTGGGGGGTTTTCACCTGCCTCCGGCTAGGTAACATAATGGCAATGTATCGGACTGCAAATCCTGGAATGACGGTTCGACTCCGTCCTTGGCCTCGGGTTCGGGGATTGGATCGCAGAGTGGCGAGCAAAGCTTTCACGAAACTATTCGCCCTTAATTCTATAGACTATAATATAATAGGCAAAACCAACTGCTCCAGCGAAACGACTGGCGCTTCCTAGCTAAGCTCTAGCGGAACAACCCAACGGAACCGTTGCTTTATCGGGTCACTTCTCTCTCGGAGGGACAAGGATGGATGGAAAGAGATGAATAGATAGGCTGTTGGCAATCATGCCATTCATGGTATCAACACTTGCCCACGTGCGTGATAGTATACCGGGGAACGAAACTGGTGCAGCAACCACTTCACGGAGGTGAATCAGCAGGAGTTTCTCCCACTTGGCGAGATATGTGCTGGGGAGACTGCAGATACCGATCGCCCAAATGAATCAATAAGGGGGGCACCAATCTCTTTCGAACCGGCTAATAATATTAATTAGATTCGAAATTAGAATCAATGCTTGATACTAGCAATAACTAAGAAGATTCAATAGCGATTAGATCCTTGATTCTAATCAATACGCACATCATATGAATTCTATTATTGATTCTAATAAATATTGCAATTCTAATAGTGATTAGATCCTTGATCCTAATATATGCTTGATCTCTCTAACCGGCTTGGATCTTAATCAATGTGAATATGTGAATAGCCATAGCGATTAGATCCTTGATCCTAATCAATGTGAATAAAAGGCACAGTGACAGTGATCAGGCCCTGATCCTGATTACTACAACAGAGATCTAGCAGTGGCCATGCCCCGTCTATAGTGTAGGGTAAACCCTTCCCTTCGCTACGCGGAGTAAAACTATGGGATGCAGGATTGAGCTAAGAAAGGAAAGAGAACACTCTAGTGGAAAATCCTATTGTGTGACGTTTTTCTATAAAATGTGATGAAAGAAGGGTCACTATGAAGATTGTGTGATTAAAAAAGGGTAAAATGGGTGAAGATTGTGTGATTAAAGAGGGTGAACTAGATTCTTCAACCCTGTGATTAAAGAGGGCACTCTATTATGAGCTAAAAAAAGAGAGAGAACACTATGCACTGTAGTGTGAAATCCTATTCTGTGATTAAAGAGGGCACTATAGAACTATGTGATTAAAAAGAGATCGGTGTCCCTCCCTTCGCTACGCGGAGTAAAACTATGGGATGTGCCTTCCCTTCGCTACGCTCAGGAGAGGTTTAACCTCTATCGACCACATGACTGTTAATACAGGGATGTTCTTAGTGCTAGATCTCTGTTGTAGGCTCTATAGTATTCTATTGCTTCTATCTTGATTTAGCCATAGTGATCAGGCTCTTGATCCTTTCGAACCGGCTAATAAATGAATAGTGATTAGATCCTATTATATCTCTTTTGATTTCTTTTGATCAAGATTCAATGCCATAGATCCTAATTATGGCATTTAGATTAGATTAGATTCTCTTATATAATATTATCTTATAGTCTAATAGAATATATTCTAAGAAAGAAGATTCTAGAATCTTCTCTTCTATAATCTAATATAATAGAAGAGAAGCTAAATGCCATAAAGAGAGAGAGATCTGTGGATATAGATAGGTCTATACATATAGAATAGAATAAAGGCGATATTTATGTAGATATAGGCGCACATGTATATAAATAGAGTAGAACTCTTGTTTTTTATTCGTTATATATATCTTTATTTTTTAAGGTGCACGCAGGATGGGGCGGGGATTAATATATAGCGGCCACCTCGGAGGCTGCTCATAGCGCTGACTCTACCCTTCAATTCTATAATGAATATTAATCAAATAGAATCTTATTAATCTATTAATCTTTAGAATGTTCTAGCTGCCCGCCCGATAAATAAATGAATAAGGTGAAAGCCAATAACCCTCTTCAATAAAGAAATAAATAGGGGGTCCCCTTTCTTTTGAAGAATTGCCACGGAAAAAACCTCGACAAAGGAACCGTGGGAAGAGCCAGAGGCCCGCAAGCAACCTTGAATTCCTTAATAGGGCGATAAAAACGTGTCAGTGTTATTGGCGAACGCGCTCCTGCATACAAGATCTCGATTACCAATAATGGCAACGGCATGAGAGTATCTAACTATTGGATTCAAGAGCAAGAGGATGAGGATCAAGTTCAACAACTGCTGGAATAACTGGCATGGCATCTCACGGTTTCAAGGCCATCCACTGCTTCAACCGCATAAATCCAAGTGCTTCTCTCTCTCCACGCAAGGATTTGGACAATTAGTCCCCCCCAAAACTTGCTATTATGGGCGGGGGGATTTGGCTTGGTCCTCGATCCAATATTCTGCTCCGAAAAAGGCCCACTATGAATAAAAAGGGGGGACACGGAATAGAATGCCAAGCTCTTTCAGGCACTCAATGGCCTGCCGCTACCTGGGCATGGCATGTTCCAATATCGAATGGCGGCACACTTAAAAGAGGTCATCACTACGCGGATTGGAAAAGCGCAAGGAAGGCTGGCTGCTCCTTCCCTTCGCTACGCTCAGGAAAGGTATAACCTACTGGAACACCGCTTCCTACTCTTACTGGAAAGGATTCATCGCTGGGATAGACGGGATAAATTTGAGCACATCGAACGGAGTAACGCAAGGGAACGACGGCACAATCAACAGGGCCAGGCCACTATCTAATGGCACGACGACCACTTTGATTCATCTATTCAATGGCGGGCGTCGAGGGCCGGCTAATGGACTAGACCACATTATAAAGGCAATTCATATGATCCACGAGGGCTAGAATCACGGTCTTTCATGAAACACCAACATAGCGATTTTGAGAGCTATACGTAGAGAGAGATTCACTTGGTGCCGGCAATCTCTTTCTCTATGGCGCACATCAAGAATCCAAGGCCTCTACCTCTAGGCAAGGGCTCCCTGCTGCACTACTAAATCCATACATTCCTCCCTACTGCACTAAATTCATACATTCAAGGGCCTCGAATCAATAGATAAAGGAGCAGAAACGGCATGCGTGCATTTTATAAGGGCGAGCCACTGATTCCAGTTCAAACAGGGGTTCAGGGATTGACCAACAAGGCTTCTACCTATCGAGATGCACGAATCAGGATCGAATTGAAACATCAGCTAGCAACAGATTGAAAGAGAATCTCTAGGTTAACCCTTTCCTTCGCGTAGCGAAGGGAAGGCACGAGGTTTGCTATTACGTAGTAAGTAGGGCACGAGGCTTGCTATTCCGTAGTAAGTACCCGCCCCGCATAGACGGGGAGATCTGGACTGATCGAACGGATGCTCTGCTGCCTTCCCCCTATCGAATGAATCAATAAGGGGGAGGGCGACGACCAGCATCAAAAGAGTTTTCCTCTACCAATTCTTACTCATCAAGGATCCCCGGCCTTCACAATCACCATAGTCCGGGCCAGGAATAGTGAATGCCGTAATAGCGAATAGCTTTACCATTGACCCAGCGGGATGAAAACGAAGCAATCTCTCAGCCTATTGGGGCTGATGGCAGTTTCATGGATACAGAGAGGAAATGTACAGATGATGGATGGGCGTCTCATTGGAAGAGAGAGGGAATGAAACGCGGAATAGGGAGCGTGATCACCAAAGAGAATTCCTTCTTTCTCTAAGGTCCAGCCATAAAGAAGGAATTCATAGGGCAGTGTAGTCCAGAACCAGCCGGATCACCCCTATTAGATCAATCAATAAATAGATGAAGGAGATACGGCGGCGGCTACCTGAATCAAGAGATCAATGAATAGGGAAGGGAAGCATCGTAGTGGCGTCTGCTGATCATCCCAATAGTGGGCCGGCCTTCCCGAATCGAATGCCTGGCTCGGCGGTCGGGAGATCCAATAACCGGTGACCCCCTTATTGATTGAATAGGCGATGGCTGATGCTGATGCTCCTGCTCGTCATTACCACTGCAATGACTTCGGCCAGATAGTGGTTAGGAAGTACTATGCACGGATCGAATAGAGTTTTTTTTTTTTTCAGGTGTCCTCCTCCCGAAGAGGAGGGAATACGAAGATCCGCAGGCCGCCCTCTCAATCTACTTACTATAGGGATTCGAATTATGATATATATAGGGCAACGGCGAGATCCTTGGCTGGTGGTGCAGAGCTCATCTATTTATTTGTTCAAGGATCCATTTGGGGTGTTCCCACTCCTTAGGGCTATCCGCTGCTTACGAGGCCGAGGAAAGGCTTATACTACCATAAGGAAGGTGGACAAAGCTGCTTATTCTTCCGGAGCTTGATCTGTTCCCTTATCATTCTCATCGAAAAAAGAAGATCAGATCACCTAATTAGATGAAGAAAGAGCTTGCTGGTTACTTCGATCCCGGCTCGGTCAGGTAAAATACTGGGATGGGAAGGTAAGGTATTCTATCTGCTGCTGGTGCGAGGCGGGAATACGACTGATCCAGAACGTGTGCAGGTTTTGAGAAGGCTCCTGAGAGTACCGGTGCAAAACCGGCTCATTCTAAGGAATAAGTGACCTGTAAAAGGTTCCAGCGGTCCGCAGCTAAAGAACATTAGAGATATTGATCAAAAGAGATACAATAGGATCTAATCACTATTCATCTAAGACAAATCAAGATAGAAGCAATCTATACCATAGGGCCTACAACATAGATCTAGCACTATTCGGATCCCTATGAATTAGAATCAAGGATCGAATGGCTATTCAATATTGAATTGATTCGAATCAAGGATCTAATCGCTATGGCTATTTAATATTTATCGATTAGAATCCAGGGCCTGATCACTATGGCTAAATCAAAATAGAGAGAGAGGCCATCGTGGATACACAAAAAATAGTGCATACAACGTTGACACTATTGTTAGATCCACGATCGGATCCCTTGACTAACAGTCATGTGATAATATAGAGGTTAAACCTTCCCTGAGCGTAGCGAAGGGAAGGCACATCCCATAGTTTTACTCCGCGTAGCGAAGGGAGGGACACCATAGAGATCTCTTTTTAATCACATAGTTTTATAGTGCACAGGGTTGAAGAATCTAGTTCACCCTCTTTAATCACACAATCTTCATAGTGACCCTTCTTTTATCACATTTTATAGAAAAACGTCACACAATAGGATTTTCCACTAGAGTGTTCTCTTTCCTCTCTTGTAGTGGCTCAATCTTCTTTTCTTCATAGTGTTCTCTTGCTTTTTTTAGCTCGATGTTGTTATAGTCGGATCAAAGTCGAGATCGGCCTGAAGGCACATCCCTTTCCTGAGCGTAGCGAAGGGAAGGACGGGATCTTGCTCTTTTTAGCTCGATGTTGTTATAGTCGGATCAAAGTCGAGATCGGCCTGAAGGCACATCCCTTTCCTGAGCGTAGCGAAGGGAAGGACGGGATCTTGCTCTTTTTAGCTTAATGGTTCTATAGCCAGATCAAAGTCGAGATCCAATTAGAGTGCCCTCGGCCTTTATTAAGAGGATTTCACACTACAGTGTGATCTTGCTTTTCTTAGCTTAATGTTTCTTTTTAGATAGTGCATAGTGTTCTCTCTCTTTTTTTAGCTTAATGTTTTTAGTGTGAGATCTTGTTTTTTATAGTGCATAGTGTTCTCTCTTCTTCAATAATCTATGAAACTTCAAGCTAAAAAAAAGAGAGAACACTATGCACTATTCATTTCTTCTTAAAAAGGGTTAAGAAGGTTATCCCATAGTTTTACTCCGCGTAGCGAAGGGAAGGAATTGGAGTAATTCAAAAAGTGTTTGAGAAACATTAAGCTAAGAAAAGCAAGATCACACCCGTCCTTCCCTTCGCTACGCTCAGGAAAGGGATAACCTTCCCTTCGCTACGCTCAGGAAAGGGATAACCTTCCCTTCGCTACGCTCAGGAAAGGGTTTACCCTACACTATAGACGGGGCATGGCCACTGCTAGATCTCTGTTGTAGTAATCAGGATCAGGGCCTGATCACTATGGCTATTCACATCCCTTAGGATCAAGGATCTAATCACTATTGAAGATTCTTAGTATTGATTAAGATCCAAGCCGGTTATAAAGATCAAGCATATATTAGAATCAGGGCCTGATCACTATCGCTATGGCTATTGAATCTTTCTTTCTTAGGATCAAGAGCCTGATCACTATGGCTAAATCAAGATAGAAGCAATCTATACCATAGGGCCTACAACAGAGATCTAGCACTAATCACATCCCTATGAATTAGGATGTTCCCTATGCATTAGAATCAGGGCCAGATCACTATCGCTATTCACATATTCACATCGATTAGGATCAAGGATCTAATCGCTAATTCATAGTTGCTATGGCATTTAGATCCAAGCCGGTTAGAAAGATCAAGCATCGATTAGAATCATCACCGGATCGCTATTCAATATTCACATTGATTAGGATCAATAATAGAATTAATATTATTAGTATCGATTAGAATCCAGGGCCTGATCACTATTCATCTTATTAGATTGATTAGGATCAAGCCGGTTCGAAAGAATCATGAGCCTTGTTCATAATTGCCATATTCAATCGATAATAGGATCTGATCACTATTGAGCCTATTAATATGAAATAGAGAAGGTGATACTTGATTCTAAAAAGAGACAAAGATCGACCATCATTTATCAAGAAGCATTCACATTCAATTGGTGAATGCGCCGTTAACAATTTCCCTATAGATATGAAGAAGAATCTTTGGAACGGAGGTAGACAGAATAACCTCGAATTGGCGAAAAGCCTAATTAGGTATAAACTCGACATTCATCCTTCCGAGCCGGGCAAATATACAAATGTACTCGAATCAGTGACCCGGCTGGATAATCTGATCCTAGCGTATGAAATGATTCAATCCGCGCCCGGTAACATGACCCTAATAATAGGGCTAAGAATCAAACCTTGGATGGTATAAGTGAAGTGGACCTGAGGGCTACCAAGCGAGGGCCGGCAGGAAGGAGCCGATCGGCCGGTCGGAAGCGGGAGGGAAGGAGTAAACCTATGCTACATGTGGGAAGGAACAAAAGGGATAGACCCCTATACAGTCGCTCCCAGCCCCCCCCCCCCAGCTAGGGGCTATCGAGTGATATGTATATACGGAGTGAACCTGAATAGGAGCCGGGCGGGGCAGAGAACCGAAGGCAGGATTTCGGCCAGGATAAGATCCTGTTGTCCCCGTCCAGCCTCGTGAACTAGCAAGAATGAAGGGAATCGAGGGCACACGCCATCTAGGATGCTCTCCAAGGTGAAGTGTTGCGGTCTCACTGAAATGTGATTGCTGCGGATGAGTCACCATCCATCCATCCCACTTATAGGTACGTTATCGAATTGATCGATTCTTTATGATCGGGAAAGAGATCGAACTGAGACCCGAGAACGGAGTATCAGGATGGCACTATCTAGTTCGGGACTCGAAAATCGAAGTAAGTCCCCTTTCGGAAGCACAAGATCCGGTTTCTGGGGTGGGTGCAATCTCTTATCAGATTGTGACTCTCTCTGCGAGACCGGGAGATATTCGAGAAAACTTCCCCAAGTATCTCCCGGGTCCACCGATTCGATTCAACGGGATTTTCCATCATTCCGTGTCAAATGGGGATGAGATGAAGATCGTTCCTGTTCCTCCCCATTCTTTCGATCGATATAGATAGGGGGGGTATTCCCTGCTGTTACCGGATACGACAAATAGGGGGGTTTTTCTCGTGAAGCTGATCGAGGAAAGCCTCCCGTTCCCGCGTCCCTATCCGAGAACGATTTCGGAGAGAATCGGATATTCTTACGAAGTATGTAAATTGACCGGTTACCTTCCCTGGAACTTAAACATGCGTCCGAAATTATGGAAGACGGATCCTGAGTTTCCAAGATTTTACTTTCCATTCTTTGAACATAGGGGAGTGGCGAATTGCCATACGAAAAGGAGTACATCATGGCGCTGGGCGACTAACCATATAAACCCCGTTCGTTAGCCCCACTCCGCGCGATCGAGGAGCGAATAGTGGGGGACTCTCCCATTCACTATCTTCCAACCCCCCCCCCAGAGCTAGATCAATTCGTCATGTTCCTCCAGTAAACCCCCCGTCACGTTCCGTTTATTGGGCTGGGCGAAACCCAGTTTATCCCTTTCCCGAGCGCCCTATTCCGGTTGAGGGGGGAAGGAGCGCGCATACGGCGTAGGAGCACTCGTTGCCGAGTTTTAGAAAGATTTATGCATCCGATCCCATATTCTACGTCCCTCTCCACGCCGTGGAAGGGGGAAGAGAAGCAAAATGGATCCTAATGAACCGGCGGCTGGTCCTGATGCCGGAATCTCGCCTTCGCAGATCGCCCACGCGCAACCAATCACAGTTCGACCGAGATTCCCATTCTTCAATAATTTCGAAGTCAAAGCCAAAAACCCTTGTAAATGAAATAAAAGATAGTGTCATCCGGGCGAAAGGTTGGCAGAGAAGTACCCCGACAGTGATCGGGAGCGATCGGAAACACTTCGACAATGACGTTTCGGAATCGAACTTTCGGAGCGGAAAGCGAAGCGATTGACAGAGTTTTTCTCTACCGTCACGCCGGCGCATCTGGAATAGCAAAAGGCGGGCGAAGGAGAGCAACATTATGACTAAGAACGACCCCAGCGAAACACCCCCCACTTACAGCTTGCTCGCTGAGCAAGCAAGCTTATAGTGGCCATGCTTGTGCTGGGCCCGGACCCTGCAACAAACGGAACTTCCATGATCATTTTCCCGTTACACGGCCAACATGTCATAGAGGTTCTGTAAGCTCCTCTTATGGTCCGGCAACTCCCTCGGACCAACAAGGATTGATCTTTCATTACCTCCTTCTTCATTACCACGGAGTGGGCCTCGGATCAATAGGGACCATAGACTTGTAAAGGTACCACCCCGTCCGGAGGACCGAGAGCGCAGGAGAGTTGCACGAAGGGGGTTCTGGCGGCTGAAGGAACAATTCTGAGATCCGGCTACTATTTCCGTAGTATGAATCCCTTTAGGGATTGAAGGCCCACCCAAAAAGTTGGATTTGTCCTGGGTCGGTATTAGAAGCAGCAGCAAGTGTTACAATCTCAGCTCAAATACCCAACCCTTCCTGAACCAATTACTTATTCAAGATTCATTACTTCTTGTTCGCATTAATTACTTATTGTTGGGGCCCCAACAATAAGTATGTAGCAGTCCCCCCTTTATCAATGAAGAAGGCGGAGCGCTATTGAATAAAGAAATGGGGGTGGGGGGACCGGGCTCGGGTTTTCCACTTTTTGATGCTCTACTACGAGCTAAAATAAATGGCGTGTCGAAAAACACGGTGAACTATGAACATGGTGGATCTCTTTGATGCATTTCTTTCTTCAATCAATAGTATGAATCCGATAGGCGAGGGCGAAGATCGGCCTGCTATTTCCTTCCATATGCGGTTCACTCGGCCCTAGGCTAATATGGGGAGCGCAGCTCGGGAAAGGGGTAACCTTCACCTGCCCTCGCCCCCGCAGCCCTCACAACCTGACCGCCCCCCTGCCGCATAACCCTACCGGGCCGGGGATGGGAGGAACACGGGCCCAGACACTTTGGGACAGCTCTCGATTGAAATGAAAGTATGGCCGGGCTGGCAGTGCACGGCAGGTCATGGCAGCTGAAAAAAAGAAAAACTAAGAATATGAATTAGATTCTAATTCATATTCTTAGTTTTTCTTTTTTAAAGATGAATAGTGATTAGATTCTATTGCATATTACAGCTCTTGATTAGATTAGGTCCCATACGGGAACGGTGCAGGGAACAACTCAGGATCACACCACTATCGATCAAAGGTGCAGGTAAAGGGGCAAGGGGACGCCGCTCACGACCTACCTACCTTTTGGGGATGGGACAAGGTGGAGAGCGGGATGGTACAAGTTGGGTAAACCGCCGCGCATCTCCGGGCGATCGTACGTGTCGGGAGAAGGAACCGAAGCACCCCAAGATCATACGTGCCGATCGAATAGATTCACGGCGCCTATTAGAAATTCCAAGGTCGGTCGCCCGGCGTTTCCTGTGGAGCGAGTGAAGTTCTCGGCCACGGCCTCCATAAAAAAATAAAAGCTAATAAGATGAATAGTGATTAGATCCTATTTAATATTATTAGTATTTATTAGATTAGCTTCCATGAATCAAAAAGGGCACGAAGTGTTGTCCGATCCGATAAGGTGCCTGCCTGCCAGTAGTGGGAATGTGAGTTCGGCATGTATCGTGTAAGCACGAATAGCGCCTTGGTGGGTTAGTGTGGAAAGAGAAGGTCTAGCAATGAGCGGATCTTCGCTCGCAGCTTTTCAAAACCTATGACCACCTTCACTAAACAAAATAGTGACTCATCTTGTCGAAAATCAATCCGGCTTCGAACCGAACTCCTATGGCGGGCGGGTGGATTGGCGACCCACCCTTAGCTGTTGTCGCGCTATCGAAGCAATTTCGCCAAATACTTGACCTTGTAATTCCATAGAGAATCGGAAGGAATGGCATGAAATAATGGAGTTCGGCGTGGCTCTGCACCCCCGACCTCAATGCGAAAATCGAAATCTTCCAAGTCGCGTCGCGCCCCCCTATTCATTACTTATCTATCCCTTGCCCTTCTCTCGTTCCCCTTTTGCGGAGCAAAAGCAACTGCAGCCGGCCACCTTAGATAGAGTGGCCGAAGGAGCACGGTTGGAAATCGTGTATGCGCTAATCCCACCTCTTCCGTCGAGTCAAGAGCTGGCTGGCTCATCGAGGGCAGTACGGTCCGATGGACACTGGGAAAATATTGCGGTCCGAGAACTCGCCGATCGGACACGAAATCGGATCAACATCGTGCGTGCCGTGCCGGGTGGGTGGGTCGCCCGCCAGTGCTTGGCTCGTGCGGTGTCGATGCAGTAGGCTAGGGATTGGGAACCGTTCGATTGCCCTGGGTGGGGGGGTGGGTCGCATGCTTCCCCCTCTCTGGTTCGGAGTTGTTTTGGCGCTCGCGCTTATTAATTCCTAATTCTTTAAGAATCCCCCCTATAATGATTTGATTGAAAGATGACACTAAAGATAAAGGACTAATTCTTGAAAGAGGACACTTCTAATTCTTGGAAAAAAAAGGAACCAATTCCTAATTCTTTCTTCAAAGTGTAGCAAACGTTACTCTTGGTCGTTCCTCCCGCCCCCCGTTCGCCTCTGTATAGCTCCCGAAGAGAGGTATTTTTCACCCTCCCCTTTGACTCATTCCATAGGGGGACTTGGTCTTTCCTTGCTCTCGAGCCCTATATCGAAAGAATGAAAAGGCAATCGTCGACTGGAGAGAGAGTACGTCTGCTGGCCACCATCCTCTAGGCCTGATAGGGCTGCATCCACACGGGGCTTGGCCGGACTACTCCATATCCGTTAATTACATGGTAATTGCCTATCTATTCACACACGTGTGGTCGCCGAAAACCGAAAGATTCGGTTTCTTCCTTACCCTTATGAATAAAGAAAGGTGTGGGGGAACACTTGCTCGCTTGCTCGAATGGACCCTATATTCATCTCTCCCTATTCGTACCTTTCGGGCAGCTCGCTCCCTATTAATTCCTTCTTTCCCTAAGGGCGAAGCCTCAGTATGGATAGGCTCTTTCGAGCTTTCCCCGAACCAGTTTGCCCGCATACGGATCAAGCAACGAAGAGAGTTTAGGTCCCGGGTCACAATAGGACACCACCACTTGACCCCCAGCAACAGAGAAGGCCATAGTGTCAACATCTTATGTTCGTGCCTTTCCTTTTCTCAGGGGCTGCCCATGAAGAGCGAAGGCGGCTACACGGTACACGATCCTGAGCAGTGTTTGCCAAGCGAATTGACGGGAGATCGGATCCCTGCTGCAGACGCGGATCCGGACTCTGCGTCACTTAAAAACATATTGAAGGCTATTGAAGAAGAGTTCACACCACTATTGTTGTAAAAAAGACTGAGAGCTTCACGTGAAGATTTCACACTATTGAAAAAACATTAAGCTAAAAAAAGAGAGAGAACACTATGCACTATCTAAAAAGAAACATTAAGCTAAGAAAAGCAAGATCACACTGTAGTGTGAAATCCTCTTAATAAAGGCCGAAGGCACTCTAATCGGATCTCGACTTTGATCCGACTATAACAACATCGAGCTAAAAAGAGCAAGATCCCGTCCTTCCCTTCGCTACGCTCAGGAAAGGGATAACCTTCCCTTCGCTACGCGGAGTAAAACTATGGGATGCAGGATTGAGCTAAGAAAGGAAAGAGAACACTCTAGTGGAAAATCCTATTGTGTGACGTTTTTCTATAAAATGTGATGAAAGAAGGGTCACTATGAAGATTGTGTGATTAAAAGAGGGTGAACTATATTGGATTCAAACTATGTGATTAAAAAGAGATTAAATTCTACTATGTGATTAAAGGTGCTGTGCGCCTCTCGTCCGGGCGCCGAGCGATCACATGCCACACACAGCGCTGAGCACGCTCATGCGCTGCTGTCGGGGAGAGGGAGCACGCAAAGGAATAGAGACGAGATTCGCACTATTCTGCAGCAGGGTGGCGACCAGGCTACCTGTCATTTATGAAACCAGCGCTGAGTGCCTATCGGACCTAGAGGGTGGTGGGGAGCGAGGGAAGGGATTGCTGCTGGGGAAGCTGGTGGAAGGGCACAGCCCTAGCGGGAGGCCGGCCTGCTATACTATAATGTGAGCCCATTGACGATAATGACTCCGTGTTCCTCACTGGGGGCCAGCTCCAGTGATTAATGCACCACTTACTTCTCCGTTGCCGAGCGGGCATGAAAGCTTTATTGAAAAGTACGATGGCCGGGCTTCGCCGATTGAGAATGTGAAATGCGAGGCTGTTTAATATTAGATATCATCCATCATCATCATACTTTGTCCATAAATCTTCGAGGAACGTGAATGAATAACTGAATAAGCCCCGTGTGCTCGGTTGCATTGAGTGCTTTGTCCGTTAGGGCAGAGATGGAATCTCAGGTGAATAAATGAAAGAACACTTTCGAAGTATGAGCTTATTGAAAGAGCGTTTCGGCTCCTATTCGATATCCACGGGAAGGAAATGAAAGAAGAATTGATTCGAATCCCTTCCCTTCCTATTCCTTCTTCCACATGTTCAATCTCTTTGAATTAGCTGCTGGGAGAAAGGGGAAATAGCTCAGTTGGTTAGAGCGCTGGTCTGTCACGCTAGAAGTCGCGGGTTCGAACCCCGTTTTCCCCGATCATGCCAAGTGGAAGAAGTCAAAGTTGCGAGATGGTCTCGTTGTACCCCATCCCGCTCTTCGTTGATCCCATAGCAGCGTATGTATGATCCTCTAGGCTCATTGCGAAAGGTCAGCTTGTCCAACCAGAAAAGGCCTCCTTCACAGTGACTCTGAATAGGGCCCGGGAGCTCTCCTTAGATTATGCTCGAACAGCGAACCTATTCAAAAAGATGTGATAAATAGAAGATAGATCACTATTGGATCAGGCCCTACACTATAGACGGTAGTGGAGCATCTCTTATTAGATCTTAGCCTCGGGTTGTGGCTTGGCATTCTAGTCTAGTCCGTGTCCCCGAAAGAGTGAAAGGAACGGATAGATGGAGTAGGCTTGAGGGAAAGGTCTACCAGTCCAGCCACCCGTAACCAGATCCGGATAGGAATAGAGAGTGCCGCTAGTGATAGCCAGTGCTTTCCAGCGATCAAAGATTCTATGAAGACCGTCAAGAAGAGATCTCCGTTAAGAAGAAGCCTTTGCCGGTGCTGACCGGCTCACCTTTATCTTCTTCCGAAGATCCCAAACGGAGATGCCGATAAGATAGGGTGCCCTATCCCCTCTTACATAGATATAGGGGGCAGAGAGTGAAGATCCCTGCCTTCCCTTCGCTACGCGGAGTAAAACTATGGGATAACCTTGTTGGAGCAGATCGCGTAGCTCGGCCTGCCCCCCCCTGAATGAATGGATGAAGCAATAGTGTCGGATCCTGTCAAATTGAGGAATGGTAACTGGAAATCCAGATAGCCCGGGGACGTAATAACCTTAATAGCAGGAGTAACCGGAATAGCCAATTCATTTACTAAAAGGGGCGCCGCCCAATAAAAGCCAGATGCTGAGCCGCCGGCATCCTATCCTCCGCATCCAGCCGCCCGCCAGGGCGCATTCTATTCTTCGGTTAGCGATCCGGCCAGCCAAATTGAGTAACTGGACCCAGTCGTTGGAGTATGAGCAGGTTATCGCGACTATCTCAGGTAGATGCTCCGTTGCCACAGCAGCTTGTGAAGACTTCGCAGGTTGGAACTGCTGGTTACGGGTAGCGCTAGGACTGTTTGTTATTGGTAGTGCCCCCTCTTTGCCGTATCCCCCTAAAAAACGGATGGACCCGTGGTCACGAGGGGTGGAGCTGAAAGGCGGGTTGGGAGGCGGTTCATTTCTCATTCTTGAAAAAGCAGATCATCAGTAATGAGGAGATATGCTGGCAATCCGTATGCACGCAAAGGCCTCATCTACTCAATTGCTGAGATAGATCACGCCGAATGGACGACCGGACGGGGCATCTTATGCTGTATGTGGAGAGATGGCCACTATTCATTCCGTCGAAATGCATCGTGTTAGAAAGAGCTAATGTACGCCGCCGATCGCCAACAAATCCCCTCCCCCATGTTGCCGTGTGGACATGTCGTAAACACCATATGGAATGGAAGGGATCTCGATGGAAATGTGGGATATCCACCCACCCCACATAGAAGAGCCAACGAAGAGTAATGAGAGATTGGGCAATGAAGAAGAAGAAGAAGGCTGGTCCACATATTTCAAGATCTGTTACGATTGGCTCGGAAAAGGTTTACGAGGAATGGGATTAAGAGGGAGGGGTGCTAAGCCACTTCGTGCTCAGCTATGGCTCATAGTAGCTATAACAAATAAAGTGACGCTGCGCGGAGCGCAGCGAGGCAAAGTAACTCGCACGCTCGTATCTTCCCTTCGCTACGCTCAGGAAAGGGATAACCTTGCGTGAAAGAGCATCTACTATTGTTTCGAACGATGAGGATGTGATGTCCCTTACGAAGTATGGATATCACCACAAGATCGAAACAATGACAATGGGGCCATCTATCGCGTTCCACAGGGACCATCTCGTTCCAGCTGCAGAGGAACAAGGGGATCGAAGAGGAGTCTTAGAGTTATAACTTCCCCATAATCTGTGCAATATATGTCGACGTATACCTTCCAATGAAGAAATGTAAGAACTATGAGGTTAACCCTTTCCTGAGCGTAGCGAAGGGAAGGAATATTTGAAATCTCGGACTTATAAAAAGGAACTTATTGGGAATATGGGGAAATCGGGGAATCTACCACCTAAATACCCTCCTCGTGCAGCAGCTACATACGGGACAGTACAAGGTGATAAAGCAACCGATCATTCTGAAACAAGCAACGATTCTTATCAATTTATCCAACCAGCCGAGCCGGACGAAACTGTTCAAACCTTTACTGTATCTGATATGGAAGCAATATTGGTATATAACACTCACGTTCCCTGTGCTATAGGATACAAATATGCTGGGGGCTTGGATCGGGATGTAAGGTGTTTTCCAGGAGTGAAGTGATTCTCGGAAGATCTTCCTGGAAACAGCTCTAGGGAAAGAGGTCTAGCAATGCTTTATCGCTATTGTGATAGTGTCATAGAGGCATCTGAAACATGTGATAGTAATATTCCTCCGCAATTTGCGCGATTTGATGGAATACTACTATTTAAATAGCTACTGGACAGGGAATGGATGAGTTCAAGACAATGATCAGGGAACGATCTACCAAATTACAATCTATGAGAGAGATGGGAAATAAGCTATCCTCTATGTCAGGGACTCTGCGAAACTCGGTGAACTAGCGGAAACGCTATGTCCCGAGCTGAATGAGAAGGGCGGCTCAATCCCATACGATGGTACAAATGAAGAGAACCTTTCGGCTCCGGAAAGGGATATATCCCATTTAGTACATCTCGAGCAAGATTTGCTTATTCCAGCTTATTTCATTTTTTTCTTATTAGCGCAAAAGCCAGGCGAATTACAGATTGCTTGATCCTTTTCTTTTTATCAGCTCCCAAAAGGCTTGGTGATTGGAAGAATTCTCATGTGGATTTATGTAATTGTCCCACTCCTCACTCTTGGAATCTATCGAACCCATTCTTATGGAGGTGGCAAGGCACAACTAATAGCAAGGCTTCGATCCGACCAAGACGGATTGATTCGTTAAGGATATTACGGAGGACACTGTGATGTTCATGAACCCGTCCCTGGACCAGGAAGAGGTAAAATGTATCATTACGACATGAACCCACTATATCCCACCGCTATGCAAATGCCTGTGCCTGCGGGACCTCCTAAATGGCATGGGTGGGGCAGATCTAGAAGATCTGTTTGGTTCTAATCGTTGGTAACATGAAGTTACAACATCTTCCACGAACACTATAATTTGTATAGTAGAATTTCCGTCCCTCCATAATAGGGATAGGGCCGGACAAGGACCTAAGCATTAGGGAGCCCGAAGAGATCCGCCAACCAACCACCGCCAGTGTCATCTCAATCACGTGGTAAACCCTTTCCTGAGCGTAGCGAAGGGAAGGTTATCCCTTTCCTGAGCGTAGCGAAGGGAAGGTTATCCCTTTCCTGAGCGTAGCGAAGGGAAGGTTATCCCTTTCCTGAGCGTAGCGAAGGGAAGGGGGGTCCTCTATTTCGTCACCCCCATTGCTGGTGGGTGATAGGCCACTCCCTGTGTATGGGAGTCTGCAGCTGAAAGAACCTGTACAGAGTGCATCTGATCGACCGGAGGTCGGTTCCCAAGGAGGAGTTGATCAGGTATTATCGCTTCTCTCGCGGCTCTCCCACCGACCTCCAGTCCCGGTGCTCACTCGATAGATCGAGCCTTATTACATAATATAGGATGCCGCCCCTACAGATAGAGATAGATCCTATATGATGCCGTCGCCACGATAGGATGCGATGGCGGTTTCTCCCGTCCCGTTTCCTTCCCTTCGCTACGCTCAGGAAAGGGATAATCCTCGTGGGTGGTTCCCCTACTCCAAATCCGGGACCAGATACCGTTCTATACGATGCTATCTATCACCGATATGATCATCGATAGATAAGGGAGGAGGGAGGAATGTTCACTCGAGATATCCCTAATCATTACCGTTACGTATTAAGATAGTGCCATCTGGCCCCCAGATCAGCTCCGAAATGTAGTATAGACTCTCGGATCAGCTCCACTCAGATTCAGACAGGCTCCCAGATCAGCTCTTAAATGTAGTATAGACTCTCGGATCAGCTCCGCTCAGATTCAGACATATATATGATGCCATCGATGTGACTGGGTCCGGAGAACGAGGCAATGGAGGGTTTCTCCCTTCCCACATAGAAGATGGTGGTTTTTTGTCCTTTCACTCAGAATCTGGATATGTCCACTCGATAGATCGAGATACCGTTACATACGATAGTGCCATACGATAGTTATATGGCCCACACCAGATCCATCCCGAGTGAAACCCTATCTCTTTCGGGGTAGACTTAATCCGATTCATCATTCAAGGATCCGACACTATTGATTCATTATTCATACAGATCCGATTAATTAATCAATTCCTCAATAGACTATGAAATATCCGATCCATTCATTCTTTTAAGATCTAATCCATTCATGTTGGTGGCTCGGTGGGCTATTCATTATCCCGGAAACCTATCCGGTGTTCTTTCTCGGGCGGGTATGGGTGGTCCTGGGTGGGCAATAAAGAAGAGATGATCACTATGAGAGATTAGGGAAGAATTAATAGATCACCGGATTAGGATAGGAGGAGATCCGGCTACTATTGGGTTGGGAGGTGAGAGATTAGGGAACCTCCAATGATCTGATCGGGAAAGAATGAAAGAGTCTTGATCGATACAATCGAACTATTACGATCTATATCTTACCCATGATCTATCTATTACCCATCTACCGATCTATATCCAATTGATCCCAACTCAAAAACTTGATCTCAACGGCTCAGAAACCCGGGAAAAATCATTGATCGATAGTGATTCGAGTGAAAACCAGTAGTTATCTCTCTCTATCCACCGATTCATAAACCAAAATCATTGATCGATGAGATATACCTATTGCACTATATATGGATATATCTCTTACCCATCCATAGATCTATATCCAATTGACCTCAGCTCGAGAACCCGGTTCAAAGAATTGCTCAAGGTTATCCCTTCCCTTCGTTACACTCAGGAAAGGGATAACCCTCCCGATTGAAAAACCCTATATATTCCGGGCAACCCAAGAGATTCTTGGGGCATAAGCTATAAGAATCTTCGGGTTTAGCCCCCGAATCCATCCAACAGTAGTATGGGCTCAACATCAAATCGCCGCATTTAATTATCGCTCTCCTACCTTTCTTATTAATGATTAAGAAGCGTTGAGAAAACGTCCGGAATCCCATTCTTATAACATATAGCCATCCGCCACATCAGATGAAAAGGAATGGTCCACAAGAATCAGTGTCCGGATCAATTCCAATGGTAACGTATCTCTTCCACTTCCGTGATGCCGATGGAGCAAGGTAAGATCTCCATCACCCATGACCACATAGTGGCCATATCTGATTGCTCATTCTGATAGGGCAGGATCGAGTCTTTTCTCCAGTGGGTAGGGGAGTTGCTCTCTTTAGTTCAACCAAGGCCTGGGCTTGGTGTAGAGGAGGGCTGTAGGGAGGGTTGGGGTTCCTCGTCTTCGTCGGAGGAGTTCTCGTCGTCGAAAGTTCGGCTCCGCGAAGTCGTCAACTAAAACCGGATGTCCATCCACAAAGATATATCCCAGCTCGCGATAAAAAGATCCAATGTCTCCCATCTATTTCTCAGCGTTTTTTATCACATAGCTTTAGGTCCATTAAAGAAACCTTCCCCTGGGTACTCCTCGATGCAGATATAACGCGTTTCGACAACATCTCTCGCGACTCACTACTGCAGACCCATCCGTTGCCCAGGAGTCCTAGGGAAATGGTTGGAAGTGTCCTCATCAAGGCTCGGTCAGTAGGGGGGGGGCGAGAGCGGAGGGGAAGGCGGCGTATCCATTCAATAGGGAATCAAGTGCTTTCTTTTTGGCTCGGACATTCCTGCTGCTCGCAAGGATGGCTTTCTTTGTGCGGCACCGGACTCAGGTGCCTAGGGGATCAATTATAGGGATCAGGGCGCATCTCTCTAATGAATGTATTCTCTCGCCCAGGCCAAGGTCGGGCGGGATATTGTAGAGGATAAGACACGAACGAGGCAATTTAAGTGCGGGAACCGTTCGTAAGGGCAGTCATAAGCATCTTCGGGAACGAATAAGAACGGTCATTCAAAGAAAGCAAAGAACGTGGCCCTTACTTCATTAATGAGAGGGGAGCCACAATGCGTGCAGAATGGGGGAGGGATATGCCCGGGAGGATCGATCTCTCCTTAAATGGAATGAATAGATAAATAGAGGGCCGGGCCCGTATTAGACGCCTTCAGAACTCGGCTAACTTTGCATAGTGCCCATCTCTCCTTTATTCATATTAATGGTGCAGTACACGCTCAACCGCTGGGCGTGAAGCGCGGGACGGACGATGGTGACCCGAACATCGATGACGATCCTGTGGAATGAGCGATTCGTGGCATTGCCCCGGGCGGTCGCAATAACTGGCTCTTTGCGGAGGCGCAGCCCTCGTTCACAGTCCCATTGAAACGTGCAAACCGGCGGGCGTCGAACCATATGCTTGGCTAGCCGACGTGCTGGATAAGCTGCCCTGGCCCGCTGATCGCATCGACGAACAAGGAACCTTTCAATTGGCGAGCCGCTAACTTATTATGATCCTCCTGACTAGGTGTGGTTCGCCGCTTACCGTTTTGACAACGATCAATTAGTTGGTGGCGATGGCAATGATACCCTTCGGTCGAGTCGGTCGGAAAATCACTAAAGAATCCCCCCCTATTTTTTCTCCATCCAATAAGCCCTTCGCCCAGAACTGACCAAAAAGTGGAAAGGGCCCGCCTCCACTCCCTTTCCCCCCCCGGAATATAGGCCTATACCTTAAAGCTGGGGGCCTCGGAACAGATAAAGCAGAAGTTTCAGTCACAATAACTCTATCTCTTTGTTCCTCCCCCAACTCTATCGGAATACGGATGAGATCAAAAACGCCATCATTGAGGCAAACAATGCAATAGCTTCGGTTAAAGCAAACCCCGAAATGGCATGACCAAATGATTGTTTAGCCAATGATGGATTTCGCGCCACGGGATGGATCGAGGAACTAAGGACGTTTCCAATACCGACAGCAGCTCCCGCTGAAGCAATTGTAGCTGCTCCGGCACCTATTAATTTTGCACCTTCCGACATATCGAGAAGTTTTTGTCTCGTTAGTTCCCGCTTCTCCCTCGGATCTATTTACTTATTTGGATTTTTCGTTGATTTCCGTCGACGTTCCTTTCAGAAATACCTGAACAGGCATACTCTCGAGATCGGGAGAAAATGAGAGGGAAATAGGAACATAGTACCTGGAGAAAATGAGAGGCTCTGGATAGATTGAGTTAGCTCCGGATAGATTGAGCTCTGGATAGATATGGAGGAATAAGGGGAAGGGGCAGGTCTTCTACAGGTTTGCATGGGCTGCGGTCACTGGCGGTGAAGGGGGGGGGGGGGGCGGCTGATGAGATCCGACCGATCCGCTCGTAGATGCGACATGTTAGTGAAAGCTACTGTAGTATCCCCCACGCTACGGCACGGTTTTGGGTTCGGCCCCTTCGGGTAGTATGAATCTTGTTCCATTTCAAAACCTATGACCACCTTCACTAAACAAAATAGTGACTCATCTCGTCGAAAATCAATAGTCGTATCTGGAGCCGGGCCCAGGGAGCGTTGCTGGGCGCCGGCGTTCTCAATACGAGCCTCATACAAAGCCCGTTCGCAGCCGGGGAGAATAAGGGGCCCTCTTTTCATGTCCCGCACCTCTTTCTTATTTAGAGCAACGCGGAGGCAACTACTTTGCCCCTATTGAAAAAAAGAAAGAGATGGCACTTATACTATTGAAAAAGAAAGAGATGGCACTAAAAAACATATTGAAGGCTGCAGTCTATAAAGAACTCTATTTAGAATATGTGATTAAAAAAGAGTCAACTATTGTTGTTATTGAAAAAGAAAGAGATTCGTGCAGCTAGTTCGTGACGTGCCGCTGCAGCTTCTCCGTTCGCAGACTCAGCCCGCTCGAACAGGAAGTCTCGCTGCTCCGTCCGTTCCTTCTTCCATCTCCGTACGTTCCTATTCGCTCTAATTGAACCTTTTATTGAGAGCGTATTTGCTCCAATTGAAGATCTTCGGCCATCTCTGCTTTTTCAAGCTCTATTCCATCATCATGTTGTTGTTCCCACTTTCCGAACCCATAAATAGCACCAGCTGCTGGCTAGACCGCCGATTGTTGTGGCATTGTCCTTGGTAAAGCGTGCAGCCTCCTTGACAGTTTCGGTAAGATAGTGTCATCTCGCGAATTCGTACGAACGTAAGAGAGTGATTAGATGGTGCTACTCCGGATCGGTCGGGGTTGAGGTTTGGGACCTGGTTCCTGGTACTTACTACTGCGGGTTTGCTTCAAGCCAGGGCCTAACTCGGAGATACGGAAGAGACTATTAAGGTGAAAGGCTATTGGAAGGATAGAGTATAGCGCCAGTAAGACTCGCATAGAGGATGGGCGCAGAGATGATGGCAATAATTAGGAAGCGGACCTTTTGGATATACAATGGCATTTCGGCCTTCTTCGAAAAGGTCCCCCCCTAAATGAAGAGATAGAACCAGCGCTTCGCCTTTGACTTGAATGGGGGTGGGGGGGGGCAATAATGAGAGGGCACTTTTTAAAGGATAGTGTCATCTTTGGAACCAATAGAATATCCCTAATTTCTATATGGCTCTCCCGAATCGACTCCCTAATTGGGAGGAGCGATCAAAATGAAAGGATGCCGGGATTTACGGGTGAAGCAGCCATATTGGGTTTGGCGGCGATCGAGCTTTGGAAGAAGAGATGCTATAACTATAATTATTCTCATCATTCCCCTTCAATTCTCCCGTTCTTAGGTCGATGCCCTCCATTTCGAGAAACCGTTATTGATACCACCAAGCCTTCTCGGATCGGTTCTGCGATAAAAGCTTTTTTCGTATCGGTGGTGCAGGGGACAAATTTTTCACTCACTGAGAAGTGAAAACCTGTGACTATATCGTCCCGAAGACGGATGCGACGGGAATAAATGGCATTTGGAAGTGTTGCTAACTTTACATTTAGGTTTCGGCATAACACAGCTTGCACTGTCTTTTCGCACTTAGGCGCACAGCGTGCCGTCTCATTTGGTAATGATTCTACAATCTCTGGCGTAATTGAACGCAAGCTGATCCTAAGTAATTGTTGTTGTTCATTGGATTCCGGAGAAACAACTTCGTTGGGATTGGGGAATTGCTGCAATTCTTTCTGAATAGCTCCGATTCTCCCGTCGAAAATCGCTTTGAGAGTATTACCCGAACTCTTCTGACTGGATATGATAAAGCCTATAAAACGACAAGCTACTATCATTTCTTCATTATATATTGAGATCTTCTTCGAGCTTAATACACGAATAAATAGAATAGCAGCAAATAGCATATTTCTCTCCTTCCTATTCGTGGAACTAAATATCATTTATCAACGTTATCATAACTTTTTTAGCAACTGAACGGAAGAGGTAGAAGATCTATTCTATATTATGGTCGTAAAGATAAGCTTAGGGTTGGACCTCCCAACAACAACCCGCATTTCTCTTTCCCATAGGTCCCTTTTCCCTCCCACCCCCATTGAAGTAAATAAGGGGGGGCCTTCTCTTTCTTCAGGGGGTTTGGGGGGACCTTTGTATTAATCTATTGGATACCCGAGGAACATGATCTTTCGAAGAAACAGCTTCTACGGCGATAGATAGGGGTCAGGTTCGGCATCTCTGCCCCCTGCCCTCCAAACGGTATGGGAGCCTTTCAGCTCATACTGCTCACACTCCTAGATCTTAACCCTTGGGCCGGTCCCCTCTTCCACCATAGTGTGAGCTGAGAGCAGCTCCGAAGAGCTGGGCTTACTACAGGTCACCTGATAGATAGGCGTCGTGGTGTTGTCAAACTATGGTATCTGCTTGGCCCGGATGCCCCCACCCACTGATCATAGGTTAAATCCAATCCCCTCTATTGAATGGGGTGAATCTTAGCTCGTTCCTCACCTTTTCCAGATGATGCATCTCCACATCCACAGACGGAGGGCGCACAATCGGACCCGAGCGACGCGCGCCCCAGCTAAGGTCTACGATCTTCTCCGCTCCTCCAGTTGCTCGGGCTTAAAAACGTTGTTTATGGCCTGCTGCTCCCTTACCTGATCAGTAATAGGGTCGGCCCGAGCGGACAGGCGTATAATCCACCGCCAAATCGACGGGACACTCTCTTCGTAGCGGTCCAAAGATTCTATTTGAGAGCCAGGGCATCTTGGATAGGTCATTTGAAGTAGGGAGTCTCGGTTCGTTGCGGAAGTTCACGATGCCTGGGCTTTTTGATCGATCGTAGAACCTTAGTATGTCTGCGTGCACCCCCTAAATGGAAAGGTGAAATTGCGGCAGTTTCTTTATCTATTCATTTGATACGGCGGGCGCGGCTTTACAGCTTCTAATTTGGAAAAACCTTCTGTATAAAGTTCAAAATGGTGAATTAAGGCAGAGTAGACTGATGATCCCGTAGTCATTTAGGCCGTTCTAAGGTTCCCCCCCCTAAAGAAAGAGAAAGGGGGGCCCCTTTTCATAGTGACCCCCCAATACCATACCCCCGACCCCCCTACCGCCGGCAGGGGGGGGGCGGACCCCTCAAACCTTCTAAGTAGAAGGTTTGGGATTGAAGTTGGGGGGTTCCTTCCAAGGGGGTGGGGGGGGTGTTCATCAATATGGGAATCTTCATAAATAGGAGAATCTTCATCAATATGGGAATCTTAATCAATATAGAATCTTTTCAAGATTCAAAATTCGAAAGAACTAAACCAAGACATATACCATGCAAATGCTCTTGAAGAAAGAAGATAGGGTGGATATCGAGATAGAAACGACAGATGCATGGCCACTACTTGAGCCAGGCCACTATTCTAAGATGGGTTTCTATAGACTATAGAGAATAGATACGAGCCATATACCAAATCCACCACTAGAATTGATGAATAAGGATCCGGGAAATAACTGGATTCGGAAAATAGATGGCACTATCGGGCGGGAAATAACTGGCCTAATAAGATAGGGTGGATGTGGCAAGAGGATGGGCACTGCTCTATACTATATAGGCTGCACCCACAAGGAGATACAAGCAATATATCCAGGTTAACCCATAGTTTTACTCCGCGTAAGGTTATCCCTTTCCTGAGTGGAACGAAGGGAAGGCACGGGCCACTCTTCTTATTATGGGGTTGCACACTGCACCCCAGGCCACGGGCCATCACTGTGCTGGCCGGCCCCTTCCCTTCGCTACGCTCAGGAAAGGGATAACCTTCCCTTCGCTACGCTCAGGAAAGGGATAACCTTCCCTTCGCTACGCGGAGTAAACCTAATAGTGTGGGATCTACTTCCCTTCGCTACGCTCAGGAACAGTGGGGATCTACTTCCCTTCGCTACGCGAAGTAAGGGGATTTCCTGGGGATCATACTATAATAGTAGAACATGCAGTGACATATAAAGTGGATGGCCCTTGCTGTTATAGGGTGGATGTGGCGTAGTGCATAGACAGTAGCCGGCCACTGTCTATGCACTGTGCCCAATAGTGCCTATCTCTCATGGCACTGGGGCCAGCCACTATCCACCGTGCCTTCACACCCTTCTATTCAAAGAAGATCGGGTGGATGTCTACACCACAGGCGGGCCGGGGCTCTATACTATTCACTATCAGATCCCCAATAGTACCAATAGAATAGTAGCCGGCCACTAGCAAAATCTTTCAAGCTATTGAAGAAGAGAGAACACTATGCACTATCTAAAAAGAAACATTAAGCTAAGAAAAGCAAGATCACACCCGTCCTTCCCTTCGCTACGCTCAGGAAAGGGATAACCTTCCCTTCGCTACGCTCAGGAAAGGGTTTACCCTACACTATAGACGGGGCATGGCCACTGCTAGATCTCTGTTGTAGTAATCAGGATCAGGGCCTGATCACTATGGCTATTCACATCCCTTAGGATCAAGGATCTAATCGCTAATTCATAGTTGCTATGGCATTTAGATCCAAGCCGGTTAGAAAGATCAAGCATATATTAGAATCATCACCTGATTCATCTAAGACAAGGATCATAGAAGCAATAGAATACCATAGAGCCTACAACAGAGATCTAGTTCGGATCCCTATGGATTAGGATGTTCCCTATTAATCAGGATCAGGGCCTGATCACTATGGCTATTCACATCCCTTAGGATCTAATCGCTAATTCATAGTTGCTATGGCATTTAGATCCAAGCCGGTTAGAAAGATCAAGCATATATTAGAATCATCACCTGATTCATCTAAGACAAGGGTCATAGAAGCAATAGAATACCATAGAGCCTACAACAGAGATCTAGTTCGGATCCCTATGGATTAGGATGTTCCCTATTAATCAGGATCAGGGCCTGATCACTATGGCTATTCACATATTCACATTGATTAGGATCAAGGATCTAATCGCTATGGCTATTCATATTGATTAAGGTAGTGTCCAAGCCAAGCCGGTTCGAAAGAATCAAGGATCTAATTGCTAATTCATAGTTGCTATGGCATTTAGATCAGGCCTATAACTATCTCGAACCGGATCATGAGCCTATTCATATTAATTATATATTAGCCCCTATTGATATTGAATGAATGGGGCGAGCAGTTGGGGGTTCGGAAATGGATTAGCGGGAGGGCGGCCCCACCCTTAAATAAAGGAAGGTGTACGATCCCTCCTTTCCCATGAATCAATAGGCTGGCTATTCATGCCCGTCCCCTTTCCATCTATCTTGCCCGGCAAGAAGAGTGATTTTCACCCCATTCAATGAAGAAAGAGACGGAGAGAGAACTGGCTTTTGCTTAGCTTATCGCCGGCCCTTTCTTCTCTATTGATTTCCATTTAGGGGGTGGGGAAGGACCAGAGTATCCGGTGTCACATTGATTCTTCCAGGCTTCCCTCGAATAGACTCGTAACGGACAGCTAGGAACAAAGGGTCACTCAATATCCGGATCAATCCGTAGTATCTGCCGTCTCTGCCTCTGCAGGTCTTTACCCTTCCGCTGTCGCCTTTACTTTTTCATAATGGAATGAATAAGCCAGCTCGCGCGTAGAGTGGCGTACAGATCCGTTGAGAGCGTCTGTTGTCTTTGTAGAGGAACAGTACGATCCCGGACTGGCCCCCTTCGCATGACCTAGAAAGAGATAGGTCCGTGCTACTAGAAGGCCTCTGAACTCCTCCCTCAGGACACTGTTGCCATGGGGACGGGGTAGCCCCGACTTCCATAGGTCCTTGGTTCAACCTCCTAATGAGAATTTAGGTCCTTGCGCGGGCGTCTCATCCCTCAGACTTGCTCTGTATGGAGTGCCCCGTGGTTACTCGAGTGCCGCAGAGGGTAATGCCATCAACTGCGGTGGGGCGCTATTGGCCGGCCCACTAACCACTCGCTCGCCGCTATATCCTGCTCGGGTCCAGCTTCGGCTCCGCGTTTCGAGTTCGTTATCCTAACCGTCTCCTCTGCTCCACCGGGCGGGAGCCTGGCCCCTTATTATTATTAGAAAGGCCTCGCTCCTCGGCTTTTCCCTACTGCTCTAGCCACGATATCGCTATAATAGCTCCTTAGGTAGCTCGCACCTAAACCAAATTGGCCTGTTCGAGAAGGTGCGGCTGAGCCAGAGTGGGCTCAGCAGTCGGCCTATGTATCCGGGCGCACGCGTAGAGGCATGATTAGTTCCACGAATCTCACTGCACTGACCATAGTAAACTCCTTCTCGTTGCACCGAAATGGAAGTCTGATTCAAACGACCAGGTACAGCATCACATTTGACACCTGAGGAAGGTACAGCCCGACTATGAGGTGCATCAGCAGATGTTACAATCATACGTAGATGAGTTCTGGCTGGTACAACCACTCGATTGTCCACTTCTAATAAACGTGATTGACCCAATTCTGGATCATCTTCTGGAATCGTATAACTGTCAAAAGTTAGTGACTGTTCATCGGAACTGTTATAGTCTGAATACTCATAGGGTTGGGTCGACGCCCAGTCCTTGTTCGGGTACATCCGCCTCCCCCCGAACTGTACTTGCAAGTTTCCCCGCAAAAAGCTCTCCACGCCTACTATTGACACTCGAGCAGTAGACTATTATAGAGTTAGGTGGTTCTCCCCCCTCTCAGGTATAGACCGTAATAGAATAAGAACGGTGGCCCTACAGACAACAGGGGGGACCTTTTTACCGTTCGATCGAGCCAGCCATAGTGAAACCGAAAAACAAGGTGAAACCCCCAAAACTTATAGTTATTATTATTAATTTCTTATTGTGTTCCACATTCTCAGTGGTTCCACACACACACGAGACACGCGTATGAAAAGGTATGGGACGACCAGTTAACCACGGAAAGCGAATTATATCCTATAGCCGTATTCTTAGGATGCTCGATAAGTGCGAAGTCAAAAGGGATGCTAGTCGGCGAAGTTGTAGGAATTCATCAATATGGGAATCTTAATCAATATAGAATCTTTTCAAGATTCAAAGACTAGACAAAAATTCAAAAGAACTAGACAAAAAAGATGTTAACTGCTATATGCTATAATGTTATAAGATAGGGTGAAGATAGATCATAGATCGGATACTATTTACTTTAATATTATCTCAGATATATCCTATTCTAAGATAGAGAACGATCCGAGCCAAGAACATTTATAGGAGCCTTAATACCAGATCCCCAATAGTGATGTTAGATCCACGATCGGATCCTGACTAACAGTCATGGAGAAATAGAGGTTAAACCTTTCCTGAGCGTAGCGAAGGGAAGGCACATCCCATAGTTTTACTCCGCGTAGCGAAGGGAGAGACACCATAGAGATCTCTTTTTAATCACATAGTTTTATAGTGCCCTCTTTAATCACAGAATAGGATTTCACACTACAGTGTATAGTGTTCTCTCTCTTTTTTTAGCTCATAATAGAAAGAGGGTGAACTATATTGGATTCAAACTATGTGATTAAAAAGAGATTAGGCCCGGCCTCCCTCCGAGTGCAAGTGCCGGATCCATTGGCTAAGGGTTGTCCTATACCGTGTGACCTATGGAACAGGGGGATCACCACGTGCCTTCCCTTCGCTACGCTCAGGAAAGGGATAACCTTCCCTTTGCTACGAGGGTTAACCTACGGGGCATGGCTATGAGATTAAGCCGGTTCGAAATAGTATTAGATCAGGCCTACAACTATAGAATAGTATTCAGGCCTAGATTTGAGGAGCCTTTCTTATCCAAAAGAGTTCGGATCCTTAAAGGATCTAATCACTATCCTATTAATCAGGATCAGGGCCTGATCACTATGGCTATTCACATATTCACATTGATTAGGATCAAGAATCTAATCGCTATGGCTATTCACATATTCACATTGATTAAGGTAGTGTCCAAGCATTGATTAGATCAGGCCTATAACTATGTTAGAATCAATCATCTAATGGCTATATTTCTTTCTTAGGATCAAGAGCCTGATCACTATGGCTAAATCAAGATAGAAGCAATCTAATAGTATAGAGACTATCGCAATTAGGATCTAATCACTATCCTATTAATCAGGATCAGAGCCTGATCACTATGGCTATTCACATCCCTTAGGATCAAGGATCTAATCGCTAATTCATAGTTGCTATGGCATTTAGATAGTGTCCAAGCATTGATTAGATCAGGCCTATAACTATGTTAGGATCAAGGATCTAATCGCTATTGATGTTACAGTTATTGCTAGTATCAAGCCGGTTCGAAAGGATTTAGGGAATATCTAGAGCATAGAATAGCTCGGATCCATATTCTTAGCCGGTTGTTAGAATCATGAGCCTATTCATATTAAAGAGTTCTCGGTGCCGAGCGTATCTTCTTCCAGGCCTGAACCCATAGCTTTCATATAGTGCCATCTCCGGTCCGAACACTCGCATTTCTTCAGGGGGGGGGGCATTCTGATCGCTTCTCGTACTATTCCCTCGTCCCTGACAGAATCTAGTACAAGGGGACGACGCATCGCATCTCCCCGCAAATCTTTCTATAAGAAGAATAGCGGTTAAGGGTCGGTCCGATCTTTTCCTCATCTGATCGATGATAAGACCGATCACGATAAACCAGAGTGGAATTGTGGAGTCCACTAGGGTTGGATCTTGTCCCGTCATATGCGGCGGTTTCGTAGGTAGATCCCCGGAATAAATGGTCAGATGGACCGGAATATTCACATTTCCCAATGAAGAAAGAGATTTATCCTTATACACAGACATATATATATATATCCATCTCTGGATACATATCAATTATCGCATTTCTATTATATTAATAGGTAAATCCTCCGTGACCCCGTTCCACCACCGTTCACGACATCCCTTGCTTCTCGCTGCGAACGGGACTCCCGGTGGAGGAGTATAAGCGCTGGTCCCCTTCGGTAAAGTGCTTGTGCCTGCTGTTACCTACCGCAGGACCTCCGTCCCCGAATGAGGAGGAGCAGGAACAACAGTCAATGGTTGTCCTCGTTCTTCTCCCGCCCGGTAGTTCCGCAACTACTCGGTTGTTGTTGCCAACGGGGATCCCCCATTCCGAAAGGTTACGGGGCCGGGCCGGCCCGTTGGGTCCGAAGTTGTATGCCACTGCTGTGGTGCCGATAGATTCACTACTTCAGCGCCGTTATCGGACATTGCAGGCTGAGCATCTATTTATCGTATATCGCTGCTGCCCACACCGAGGAGAGGGATGTGTACCTCCAACAACAACAAGAATGGAACCATAGGCTCCTTGGCTAGGGGAGCATCTCTTTGATCCGATAGGGGTATAGGTCTAACCACCTCAACTCCCCGTTTCTGGCATGCTACAGTCCCTCGAGTCTCTCGACGTCGGACGAGAATGGGAGATTATCCCCTATCATTCGGTGAGCCAGATGCTTTGCGAACCATAGAATAAGTAGTCCGGTGCATTTTGTTGCACTTCCATCACCCTCGTTAAGGGGCGCACTCCGATACCATTGATGTCCAATAGCTTTTATAGTAATGGCTGGATTGACTACTACCTCGTCCATTGAGTATAACGGAGCAAATGATGGTATAGCAATGAACATCGGAATAATACTAGGAAATATGGTCCGAATAATCTCTGTAGTAGTTCCATGAACAATCCTTTGCGGGATCGGATTGATTCTATAGTGAAAATGCCATGAAGCGCGAACCAACATCCATGATACGAGAACCGAAATAATAATTGGGAAAGAAGCTATATCATGATGTAAGTAAATTATTCCTTGCATCATAGGTGTTGCTGCGTCTTGAGATCCTAATTGCCATGGTTCCGCAGCATCACAAGAAGCGATTGTGAGGAATAGCCATTTTATAACAATCATTTGGTTCATTATTTCGTTATCTCCGACCTTTTGCTCCCGAAATTGAGAGACTTGTTTCTGCCGGCGGAAATCGCCTCATTCTTCTTCGAAATTGGTTCTACCAACTAACCAACAAACACGGGCGGAATCGAACCCACCCGTTCATATCCGCTCCCTATGAATTCCTATTATTGGTAAATAAATGGAAATTACACTCTTCGAAAGCAGCTTTTCGCACACCTTCCTTTAGGAAGAGAGTGCATTTTTCGATATGTAATTACGCAAACGATCGGAGCGGATTGCGAGAAACACATTATATATGATCCTCTGGGCGGCACTTCAATACTTGGTGAAACTTTGTCAAAGATTGGAAAGACTCGGTTCAATGTAAACTATTACATATCCATATCCCTTTATCCATTAAATAGATCGTTGTATGACATTTATCCCTTGATCGAAATCTAGATGCCTGTAAAGATATGTATGGTTATATCCACATATTATGACATATTTGTACATCTATGACATCTGTAAGGATGTATAGGTGTATCTATATACATACACACACATACAATGCACGATTTATGCATATCCATCTAGATACATACATTTTAGATCGACCTATATCTATAGGTCGATCTACATTTATATAAATATATATTGATCGATTCCCATATGAATAAATCGATTCATTGATATACATTTAGGGATGAGTACCTCAAGGAGATCTCTTTTTCTTCTTGTTGCTATTCATCTCCAGTTCAGATCGATCCCGAAGGCAGGTTTGTATGGTTACCAGTGAGTCAGCTCATTTATTAGGTTGTTGGTCTTGTTCGCTATCATTATTTGTTCCTGTGATGATCCATCTCATCCGTTCACTAATTGGGAAGAGATGTAAAATAGAATCCACGAGCTCTGCGCCTTTCTCGGGCCCGCCCCGCTCGCCGCTCCTAGATAAGAGCTATATGAATAGGCTCATGATCCGGTTCGAGATAGTTATAGGCCTGATCTAAATGCCATAGCAACTATGAATTAGCGATTAGATCCTTGATTCTTTCGAACCGGCTTGGCTTGGACACTACCTTAATCAATGTGAATAGCCATAGCGATTAGATCCTTGATCCTAATCAATTCAATAAGAGGCACAGTGACAGTGATCAGGCCCTGATCCTGATTACTACAACAGAGATCTAGCAGTGGCCATGCCCCGTCTATAGTGTAGGGTAAACCCTTTCCTGAGCGTAGCGAAGGGAAGGTTATCCCTTTCCTGAGCGTAGCGAAGGGAAGGTTATCGAGCGTAGCGAAGGGAAGGTTATCCCTTTCCTGAGCGTAGCGAAGGGAAGGTTATCCCTTTCCTGAGCGTAGCGAAGGGAAGGGCCTGATCCGATCTCTTCTCTATCGACCACATGACTGTTAATACAGGGATCCGCCTATTCTGATATTCTTACGGATCCGTGCCTTCCCTTCGCTACGCTCAGGAAAGGGATAACCTCAGGGCATGTTGTATATGCATATACACTATGGGCCCCACCACTATTGGCAATAGTGCAGTGGCCGGGCTCCCGGATCACTTCTGTCATTAATAGAGTGTGGATCTGGTATAGGCTCGTATCTTTCCGCCTGCAGTGTAGACATCCACCCGATCTTAGAACAGTGGCCTGGCCCGGCCATGCATCTGTCGCTTCTATCTCGATATCCACCCTATCTTCTTTCTTCAAGAGCATTTGCATGGTATATGTCTTGGTTTAGTTCTTTCGAATTTTTGTCTAGTTTTTGAATCTTGAAAAGATTCTATATTGATTAAGATTCCCATATTCTATTGATGAAGATTCCCATATTGATTCATAGCCACTTCGCGCTTTTCCTGCGCGCGCTATTGGGCCGGATCAGGAATATGCGATGGTTCAAGGCCCTTACCGGAGAGAAAAAGCTTGCGAGGAGCAAGCCCCCCGCGAGCGAATAAAGTGGACTGCGCCCGCAAGGCGAAAGGAGCCTCCCTCTCCCATCGACGATGTTCTTGCGGGGGAAAAGCCGATTCCGTTTGAACTAAAGATTCATGTGCACATGCCCTTCAACGCTTCTCCCTATTCGCGTTTTCCGCCCGCCATTGGCGCTTCGCTTTCCTTCATATTCGCGAATGATGGATCGTAGCGAATCATTCTCTTTATTTTGCTCCGTTGATTGATCGGAACTATTCCGAATTTGCGACAAGTCCTAGCATTAGTATGAGTTCGTTGACCGCGTAAGGGCAATCCATCTTGATGACGAATTCCACGATAACGAGAAATAGAAATTGATCGTTCGATGTCTGCTCGTTTTCCCCTCTTCAATTCCCAATGAACAACATGGTCCTGACCTATTATTTGTTCAATTTGGTCGATCTGATACTTAGTTGACTCATTAACCTTTATGTTATCACTGATACCTAATCGATAACGAACCCGAGTGGCTTTTTTAGGTCCAATTCCATCAATTTTGGTTGAGGCAATTCTTACTTGTTCGTTGGGAACTGATCTAGCTCCTGGAATATATGACATTATTGATTCTTGATTCTCCTGGTCCTCCGTGCCGGCTGGAATCATGGATAGGTTCGCTTTTATCGGGTTTTATGAGAATATTATTTCATTGGTTCCGCGTTCTTATCGATTCTCTCAAGAAGGAATAAAGTAGAGTCGATATCGGGTGGGGCCGTTGTGCTGCTTTCGCCGTCTCTTTCGAAACGGAGGTTCCCTACTCCTTCGAATCCTCCTTCGACGGACTAGATGGGTCATCAACCAACCCCCCCCCCATTCAACCACCGTACTGAGCCATGGGGCATTCAAAATCCGGTCCTTCCCTTCGCTACGCTCAGGAAAGGGATAACCTTCCCTTCGCTACGCTCAGGAAAGGGATAACCTTCCCTTCGCTACGCTCAGGAAAGGGATAACCTTCCCTTCGCTACGCTCAGGAAAGGGATAACCTTCCCTTCGCTACGCTCAGGAAAGGGATAACCTTCCCTTCGCTACGCTCAGGAAAGGGTTAACCACAGTTTTTTCGGGATTATCTGAACCAACTTCTTCATTATTGGAAAAATAGGGGCCGGCTCAATGGGTGACCGATCCCGATGTTTGGAAAGGAAGAATCGGACGGAGCCACTATTTATCTGATCCATCGGAATCTAGGTTGAGAGTTTCTAATACTCCCTCGAAATGGTGATGTGATCTGTGTGGTGGTCTTCCGTTTGTATTTGTGTACTAAACAGCGACGCATTGGCCATGTCTCTATAGTAAATTCGCACGCCCCGCTTCGTGTGCGATTTGGTTCAGGTAGGTCACTATTATGGTATGGGATACCATTCGTGAGACTGCAATAATCCACGGACCAAGCAAGCATGGGCGGCTTCACCCGCCGGACGGGAACGAAGAGGGAAACATAGCAGCATGTAAGGCGAGGGGGCATAGCGACGCTGCCGTTTCATTGGGCTGGAGAGGTTCCTAACGGAACGGCTATGCCAGTGAGTTATATGGGGGTTTACTGATCCACATATAATGAATGGCTATCGAGAGCTGACCTTTTTCTTTATTAGTTGCATCGAATGGGGCTTGGGGAAGATCGGGTCTATTGGGAAGGTCCATTGTCTGAGGAGGGAAGGTCTATCGGGTAGGGGAAGCATGGGTTAGTGTCGGGCATGGAGGAGGGATATTTTACCACAACCGCATTAGCTGTAACTGTTGATGGTGACCGCACTTCGCTGGAAACAATAGGATGAGTAACTTCGAAAGAATAGCGGCCGGCAAAGGCCAAGGAACAAGGAACCACCTGTTGGAATCTGGCACCCCCAATTTTGTTCCAATGATTAATAAGGGCTAAAAGCTAAGTCCTCGAGCTGGCCGAAACTTCACATGGCACAGCAGGCCGGTTCGGGTGATTCATTCGTCTATCAGGATCCGACGACCATAGTATCTTCCCGGGTTGGCTGGCCCGGCCTTCGTTAGGGCCGAAGGATCAGGTAATAAGAAATAAAGAGTGCCTTGGACGGGCCAGATCAGGTCGCATTAGTAGTCTACGGGGCCTTTCCCAGTCAAATATCCCCTGTTCCGTTGTCGCTCGTCCCCGCATATTCCCAGTCTCATGTGGCATCCGCATATCCCTTGGTACTTATTGTAGCTAGTAGTAACCCCCTGTACCCCTGACTCCGGTAAGGCGACAGGGGACAAGGAACCTCAGCATATCTGGGCTGGGCAAGTACCCCCCCTACGTATGATGGAGGCTAGCTCTATCTACGTATGAGTGCGTAGCTGACTCTGGTATGGAGGCTAGTAAAGGTACGTACGAGGGCAGGGGTAAGTGAGGAAGGGGTTCCGCTTGGCCCTTCGGCTGGGCTTCCTTCCCTCTCGATCGGGAGACAAGTGGTGATTCTTGCATCACGTTTTGGCTCTCGGGTAGGAGCTGCTAGCTAAGCCCCGATCGAGCACTACCAATATGATGCAGCACTACCAATATGTAGCGAGGAACGGGAACCCGCGAGATGATTTGGAGGAAAAGAAAGAGCCGCCTAGTTCCTGAACCAATTACTTATTCAAGGCCTCCCTTGCACCCCCCATTCAAGTAGTCAAAACGGGGGCGAAGCGGGGTTCGGGGGGGACCTTTCCCTTTCCCCTACCCCTTCTCGGTCCCATCGACTGGGAGGATCGCTGCGCTCTCACTATTGTACGGCTCTTTACTGGAAGGATCGCTACTCGACCGCAGATCGACTCGACTGGTCGCTCCTATGGCTATCGAATGGGCGCTCCTCTCGCTACTCGTCGAATGGGCTGGGTGGGAGGAAGCATCGCTACTGCACAGCAGTTCGACTCTGGTCGCTCCTATTGAATGGTAGATCCCTCGACTGGAAGCATCGCTTAACGACAGGACGGGAGCGCTTCTCGGTCGCTACTAGAACGGGCGGGCGCTACTTCTCCATCCATTCAGGGGGGGGGGCCGGAGAAGTTGATCCCAGTCGTAGTCGGTGACCCGGACGGCATGCGAACGCAGAGACGCTGGTCACTTCTGTGGCAGAAGTCGGAGAAGGTCAAAGTAGGTTCGGTTGGAGGTCCGGGCGGAGTAACGAATTACGAAGTAACGAAAACTGGGACGAAGCGTGGGATACGAATACGACGTAACAATACAAGGTACGAATCCCTCCTCCCTTTCAAGAAATGAAGAAGGGAGGGTGCCCAATCTGGGACCGGCAGTTTTGGCCCTTCCCGGCCAGCCAGACCTTTTCTGTTCATCAAATAGGAAGAACCCGCTCATCTCCGTCCGGTCTTTCCATCGCGTCAAAGGCGGGCTATTCCGGTGTAAAGGGATTCGAGGTTTCTAATCAACTCCGAAGTTCCAGTACAGTAGTAGGAGGGCCCTGGAAAATTGACTGAACCACCTCTTCCGAACGAAGTGAAAAACGAGAAGCTAAAGGGGCGAAAAGCATATCGGAGCGATAGCAAGCAGAATAGCGCTTCCGGAGAGAAGAGACGTCGTGCCCTTCCCTTCGCTACGCTCAGGAAAGGGATAACCTAATAGATTGTTCCGCTTATTCATTCTTGAAGAAGAAGGGGGTTTTTATCGAAATATGCTTAATCATTGAAAAAAGAAGAAGGAGGCCGAGCACCCAACCAGTCGATTGTCGAACGGCCAGACTTGAGCGCCGGCTAACCATCTCCACAGCTCTCCACTCCGGCCCCACCCCATCACAATCGGAAATGCTGAAAACTCGTTGAGAGTTCATCAACGCCCCCCCCTCTTTATGGTCCCGGACCCCCCCCCCGACCCCCCAAGACCTTATATTCGGGGGCCCCTCGCTGCGTTCAGGTTTGCGATTCAAGGGGAAAGCGTAAAGGCACCCCCCAACAAAGAGCACCCTCCCCTGCGTCCGTATAAGGTATAACTTTCGGGCTCTTTGGCGTAGAGAAAAAAGGATTTTCCCCCCGACATCTGGTCCAACCTGTAGTTGGGCAGAAGTAATAGAACCAGCTCCCCGTGACTCATTACCAGTCTTGGGGGCTTGAGGTCTAGCCGCCGATAGCTGTTAACTATGGAGCTATGCCTCTCAATATGTATTTGTATCAAGCGGGTTCCTCTCTACTGGAAGAAGACATTCTCTCAGATGGAAGAAGACCGGAGGCCTCTAGCAAGTAATGCGTCGTGCTTGCCCGGGAAAGGGGTGAGGTGGGCTCTTTCCATTTCCAATAGTGACCCCCACCCCCTACCCATTTAGGGTCGGCAGGGGGGGGACAATTCTATGGATCGAAAGGGGGGTCCCCGGTTCAGGCCCCTCCTTCATTTGAGATCCCAGCCTTCCTTCGACAGTTTCTCCCAATCTCGGGTTAAAGCATCTCTGTTCCCCTTATTCATTATTGGGATAAAATTGAGGGGAATCGACGAACAATTGGCCTCTTATCCACGTTATCATCCGGAACGCGTGCAATCCCTATTTATTGGTTTGAGCAGGAAAATCGAACGCTGAGGGTCCCTCTCTGAAGAGTCACTCTTTCACTCAGCCACCCGTTCGATCCGTTCTCCTTTTCCCTACGGTCTTCGTGACCCGGGACCTTGCCTTATTATCGCATTTATAAAGGTTGGCACTTGATATACCTTTTTGTCCCATCCGGTTTTGTTCACAAAGAATTCCCTTTGCCCCAACCCCCATTAAGGCTGCTCGGGACTCGTCAGAGGCGTGGTTTTCGTCAGTCGAAGGTCTGGAAGATGCTTTCCGAGCTGGAGGGAATAGCTGGGTTCCGGGTTCTCCAGCTGGCATTCGTAAGATAGTGTCATCTCCTTCCCTTCTCTACATTCAGTGGCAGGGGGGACCGAAAAAAGCGAAGCAGTCATTGGCCGGCTTCTTAATCCTTGGAAAAAATAAGGGGAAATTTTATCCCTTTTTAATCACAGAGTAGAAATAATAGTGCATAGTGTTCTCTCTCTTTTTTTAGTTCAATGTTTTTCAACACTTTTTGAATTACTCCAATTCCTTCCCTTCGCTACGCTCAGGAAAGGGATAACCTTCTTAACCCTTTTTAAGAAGAGATTAATAGTGCATAGTGTTCTCTCTCTTTTTTTAGCTTTCAGTGTTTTAAGGGAAAGGCATTGAATTTCATGGAGATGGAGGGCCGGCGGCCAGGGTAAACCTTTATTATAGATATAGGATGCCTCTTCATCATCGATGCAGGATCATCTGAAACATCTCCTTTGAATGCTATAGATGTACCTTTTCCGTTCCGGGTTCTCTCCATAAAGAGTGAACGCTAACTGACTTACCGCGCTGGAATCTGGGCCCGAAACGGGCCGAAAAGAACGAGGTGGGGAGAGGAAGATCGACCATTATTTATCAAGAAGCATTCACATTCAATTGGTGAATGCGCCGTTAGTTACAATTCCCCTACCTGCGAAATCCATCACTCGGTTATAGAGGAGAGTGGGAGTATAGGTTTGAAAGAATACCTCTTGCCGGTTCTCCCCTTTTTTCCCAATAATTAGGGTTTTCTGTGCAGAAATCTTATCTCTCTTTTCCGGGTCCAACTACCAGCATCCTATCGTAGTGCATTATCGAAAAGACCAGTGGTTTTGCCAGCATATCCGATGCTGATGCAATTGATTCTATCAAGTTCATTCCGGTAGTGCATAGGCTCGCCAGCGTCCCCGGCTTCTGTAGTCCCCTATGTTCGTTCCCTGATAGAGCCAGTGGCTAGTAGAGGTTGGGAATGATGGCTAGGGGTTAGGTAGCTGGCCGGAAGGCAGAGAGTAGTCTATATATCCGGCTCGTCCGCCCGGGCCCCTATCGGATGAAGAAGTAAAGAAAGGCAAAGATCTCGGGTTGGTTAGCTGGCCAGCGGGTTCAATTACCAGCCTCCGAGCCTCCAATGGGATGGTTGAGGGTTGAATCCTTGATTCCTTGCCCTGTTCAAGGAATCGAATTCTTTCTTCTTATTTATCCATTTAGGGGCGGGCTCCCGAGAAGCCAAAGTCCGGCCCCGAAACGTCAATAGGACCACCTATACGGGCCCCCTCCGCCTAATTCATCAATATGGGAATCCTCATCAATAGGGGAATATTCAATGCTATGAGAATCTTCATCAATATGGGAATCTTTTCAAGATTCAAAAACTAAACCAAGACATATACCATGCAAATGCTCTTGAAGAAAGAAGATAGGGTGGATATCGAGATAGAAGCGACAGATGCATGGCCGGGCCAGGCCACTATTCTAAGATAGGGTGGATGTCTACAAGATAGACGGGCCGGGCCACTACTGGCCCTATACCAGATCCACCACTAGAATTGATGAATAAGGATCCGGGAAATAACTGGATTCGGAAAATAGATGGCACTATCGGGCGGGAAATAACTGGCCTAATAAGATAGGGTGGATGTGGCAAGAGGATGGGCACTGCTCTATACTATATAGGCTGCACCCACAAGGAGATACAAGCAATATATCCAGGTTAACCCATAGTTTTACTCCGCGTAGCGAAGGGAAGGCACGGGCCACTCTTCTTATTATGGGGTTGCACACTGCACCCCAGGCCACGGGCCATCACTGTGCTGGCCGGCCCCTTCCCTTCGCTACGCTCAGGAAAGGGATAACCTTCCCTTCGCTACGCTCAGGAAAGGGATAACCTTCCCTTCGCTACGCGGAGTAAAACTAATAGTGTGGGATCTACGTTTCAAGATTCATAAATAGGATAATAGTATTAGTTATTTATGAAAGAGAAGCAATAAACGAAGGATTGATACTACTTCTATTTCAGTGCCAGAGAAACCAAATTAGTCCCTAGTGGTATCTCTCTCTCTACTGCTCGCATGAGTGAATCGTATATAAGGTTATAAGAAACAGTTCTTGTAAGCTGTTGCAGAAAGAACCTACTATGGGAGCTGGTCATGTCCGAAGTTGTTACTTTAATCGCAAGGTTATCCCTTTCCTGAGCGTAGCGAATGAAAGGCAGGGCTAGTGACTGGAGTGAAGCCGTAACAAGGTAGCCATACTGGAAGGTGCGGCTACCTTGTAAAGACGATTGCCCCGCCAATGAGATACTCCCTTCATTCTCCCCCTTCCCTTCGCTACGCGGAGTAAAACTATGGGTTAACCTATGTTGTTTACGAGATTTCGTTCTTTTGGGGTTATAGTCGATGATAGTCTATTTATCTCATCTCTACCGAAACACGGTAGTAGAACAATCTAAATCTTAGATCGAATTAGTGCACTATGCATAAGAAATAGAAGAATAAGAAAGAATTTCTTCTTTCTTTCTTATTCTTCTTTCTAATAAAAGCTTCCTATTTACAAAGAAAAGGATGAATCACTATCACTTTCTTATTAAATCCCAAGTGCTTCCTTCCCTTCGCTACGCTCAGGAAAGGGATAACCTTCCCTTCGCTACGCTCAGGAAAGGGATAACCTTCCCTTCGCTACGCTCAGGAAAGGGATAACCTTGTTCGTTCCCAGTAGTATGAATCCGTGGATGACACTAGTGCGGAGCTATAGTGAGCCAATCCTAAACATTGCTGATAAGTGTTCAATCTATGACATTTATAAGAGCCCTTCCCTGTGCTAGATCTCGTTTTCGGCCGGAGGCGGGGGCAGGGTTCGAACCTGCAGTCTTCAGGTCATGGGCCTGACGAGTCAACCAATTACTCTACCCCGCTTCCATTGTTCTTCTCATTATTCCTGTTATTACTATTCAACCTATTGATTATGATCTGAATGGGGCCCTATCCGGTGTTCGAATAGATAAGCCCATAGCTAGATAAGAGGGTTTGCCTTGATTGGGATGTCTCTCTATAGTAGAACCTGTGAATTCTGAGAATTGTTACGTAAGAGGGGGAACCTATCGCTTGCCCACATTGATAAAGGCATTGCCTATATATAGTTGTAGGCCCACGGTCATTACATACGATGCCCCACACCAAAGATCTTGTAAAGCTATTAAGAACAAGAGAGAGCACTATGCATTCTTATTCAGTTTTAAGAGAGACTTAGAATAGGATCCAAACGAAGCCTGTTGAATCCCTCGTGCGTGAAAGGTGAGAGCCGGCCACTCTCTTTCTTTCCCCCTTCCACTAAGAACCTCTAGCGGGTAACTTAACAACCCGAGGTTCCTGGAGGAGTGGCATTTACCATTACATATGATGCTCCACAGACACTTGCTGGATCCGGAAGAGTCACCACTATATCGTTATTTACTCTCTTAGAATCATGAGCCTATGGCAAGGTGCGAAGGTCCGGAGCTGAGGCCGTAATAATCTGTTTCGGGCTGGATAAGGTAATAATATGGTCGAGCGGCGCCATCCGATTGATTCGATATAGCCGCGTCCACCTCAATCACGTATGTAATAAACGGATCCAACTCCAAGGCAGGGCTAGGATAACGACAAAAAACGTTAGCTGGATCTGAATTTATCAAATTTGTCTCTAGTCAAGGGTTTGGTGAAAATATATGCCAGTTGCTCTTCGGTAGGCTTGTACATCAGCTCAACCTCTCCGTTCTGGATCTGCTCCCGGATGAAATGGTGGTGCACCTCAATGTGTTTGGTGCGAGCATGGAACACCGGATTCTTGGCAATCTTCAATGTACTCTGATTGTCACAATACAATGTAGTCGCCTCATCCTGATTCAGTCCCAAATCACCAAGGACCTGTCTCAACCAGATGGCCTCACAAGTTGCTGCGACTGCAGCTTTGTACTCTGCTTCAGTGGAAGACAATGCAACATTAGGCTGCTTCTTGCTGCTCCATGTGACAATAGCTGAACCCAAACTGAAGCAATAACCTGAAGTGGACCTCCTGCTATCAGCACATCCGGCCCAATCAGAATCTGAATACCCTTCCAGCCTGAGATTGTCGTTCTGGCTGAACTCCAATCCATAGTGCAGAGTTCCCTGCAAATATATAAGGATCCTCTTTGCAGCTTTCCAGTGGCTTTGCTTCGGCTCTGACATGAACCTCGACACCATACCAACTGCAAAGTAAATATCAGGCCTAGTTGTAGTCAAGTAAATCAAACTACCAACTAGCTGCCTGTACAAAGTGCCATCTATCTGGTCTCCATCATCCTGAGCTGATAATTTTGAACCTGTCTCCATGGGGGTTGGGGCAGGTTTACAGTCCTCCATTATGGATTTCTTCAGAATCTCCCATGCATACTTGGCTTGTGAAATCATGATTTTCCCAGGCTTTTGCCATACTTCTACTCCCAAAAAAGAGTAGAGTAGTCCAAGATCTGTCATCTCAAGAGTTTTATTGAGATCATCCTTCAGGTCTTCAACCTTTGAGGTATCATTACCTGTGATCACTAGATCGTCCACATACAAAACTACAAATATGACTGAATGTTCACCTTCAGCTTTGATGTACAGGTTTGGATCAGCTGGCGACCTCTCAAACCCGTTCTTCATAAAATACTGATCGATCTTAGAATACCAGGCTCTTGGAGCCTGCTTCAAGCCATACAAAGCTTTCTTCAAGCGGCACACAAGGTGTTTTCTTTGCCTTTTGCAACATACCCAGGTGGCTGCTCCATATAGACTTCCTCCACAAGATCTCCATTCAGGAAGGCACTCTTGACATCAAGCTGGTGTAGCTGCCATTTTCACTGAGCAGCTATTGCCAGTATCAGTCTAATTGTCACCATCTTTGCTACTGGAGCGAATGTCTCCTGGTAATCAATGCCTTCTGTCTGCTTGAAACCTTTTGCAACCGGTCTAGCTTTGTATTTGTCAACTGAGCCATCAGATTTGAATTTGGTCTTGTAGACCCATTTGCAACCAATCGCCTGCTGGCAATTCAACCAAGTCCCAAGTTTTCTTCTGCTTCACAGCACGGATTTCAGCATCCATTGCTGTTCTCCACTTCTGTTCATGGTAGGCCTCCTCAAAACTCGAAGGCTCATCAGCATTAAGCACATCTGCCATCAAAGCAAAGTTGACCGTATCAGGTCTCATCCTCGACTTTCGCTTCCCTTCAGTCTCGGGTAGCTGAGCTTCTGCTATGGTTTTCAAATACCATTTGGGGAGTTTATTGGCAGGTGGAGCGACCTCAGGCTGCTCTTCAGGCTGTGATTCCTGAGCATCTTGATACTCCTCCTCCTCACCTTCCAATTCAGCTTCAGTCGATGTACTGGCTGGCTCTTGCTCAGTCTTTGGCTCAACAAACTGCTGCCTCGAAGAACTAGATTCTGGCTGTTCCTCGATCTGCTTCCCTTTGTCTTGCCACATCTTCAAAGTGTCCAGGTCAGCATCCTGCTTGTCACCTTCTTCAAAGATGATGTCCCGAGTTGTATGCACCTTTCTGGTTGCCAACTCAAACACCCGGTACGCTTTGCTTTCTTCGCTATACCCGACGAGGATACACTTGGAACTCTTGTCATCAAATTTCTGACGTTTTTCCTTAATAGTGAAGCATGCATGCAGTGCTCCCAAAGATTATGAGATGGCTCACTGTTGGCTTTCTCCCTGACCAGGCTTCTTCTGGTGTCATGTTCCAGACAGCCTTCGTCGAACTCCTGTTGGTCAGATAGGCTGCTGTGCAAACAGCTTCAGCCTAAAAAGATTCTGAGAGATTTCTCGCTTTCATCATCGACTTGGCCTTTTCGACCAAAGTCCTGTTCATCCTCTCAGCAACTCCATTCTGCTGAGGTGTGTATGCTGTCGTCAATTGCTCTTTGATTCCGTGGTCCTTACAAAACTGGACAAAGGCTTTGGAGGTGTATTCTCCCCCATTATCTGATCTGAGGATTTTAAACCTCTGACCACTTTCGTTCTCCACTTTCACCTTTCATTCCCTGAAAATGTATAAGGTCTGGGATTGGGATAGACCCAAACTTTCCTTCCCTTCGCTACGCGGAGTAAAACTATGGGATTACCTCGAAAAATCATCGATGAAGGTCAATAAGTATCTTGCGCCTCCAATTGAAGTGGTTGGCATCGGACCACAGATATCTGAGTGGACAAGGCTCAGCTTTTCAGTTGCTCTCCAAGCTTTGCCTTTCTGAGATTTATCCCTGTGCTGCTTACCCATGATGCAAGGTTCACAAACATTGTTCATTGGTTTGAGTTTTGGAAGACCATGTACCATGTTCAATTTATGCATCAAATGTAGACAGGAGTAGTGCAAATGTCCCATTCTTTCATGCCACAATTGATTTTTACAAGATACATCAGCAGTTAAAGCTCTTTGGTTTACAGACTTGCCCAAGAGCCTATAAAGACCACCATCCCTGACACCTTCAGCTACGACTTTCCCATCACAGTCGCTGACAGTAGCCTTCCCATCCTTGAAGAGAACACTCATCTTGTTATCTTCAATCTGGCTGACGGAAAGAAAGTTCTTTCTCAATCCTGGCACGTACATCACATCCTCTATGTAATAATCCTCTCCATCAGGTGCGATGATTGGGACCTCTCCTATTCCCTCTGCCTTCAACACTTTATCGTCTCCCAATGTAACTGTCTGCCCAGTAGCTTCCCACATGTGTTTGAACCATTCAAACCTACCCCTTCCCTTCGCTACGCTCAGGAAAGGGATTACGTCATGTGCCTAGAAGCCCCTGAATCAATATACCAGACATCATATGCTTTTGGACTAGTTTGACCAGAAAAGTGCCCTGCCTGCAACTTTTTCCCCTGGTTCTGCTGATCACCCTTCTTCTGCTGATCAGCCTGCAACTTCCTACAATCTCTTTTAAAATGGCCTGGTTTGTTGCAGTAAAGTCTCATATTCAAAAAGTAGAAACATGAATATACTCCTGTGAAATAGATCAAATTATTCCATTTTCCCGTAAATGGATTCATCACTCCTCTCCCAAAAATAGAACAATTGATTCTCATCGATCTACATATTACTATTTCGTCCATGGCTTATTCCGAAATTCATTCAATGAACAAACTAGTATATGTGATATGAAGGAGTATTACGTGTTTATCCGGGAGAAATCGACTTATTTCACCCCCGGTTCTTTCAGAAGTGAAAAGTCTGGCTAATCCTTCCTCCCCCGTATCAGTCATTTATATACTTTCATTTACCGTCAAACAATAAAAATTGATTCTTCTTATAAATCGATCTTGCAATAACACAGTTTTGCACATTGGTTCGGCGAATTACACGTGATTCGAGTTGTAATGAGAGACATGGTCTGGTGTAATGCAAGGGGATGTCCTTCCAACGGGATTTCTATAAGATCTTAGGATCTATTGTATGTCCTATTCCGATATTTGAATCTTGTCCATCAAAATCTGGGTCTTTCTCATCGGAGGGTCGTTCTTTTCACTGATGCGTCGACAAGTTCGACTTCATCTGCTTGTTCCATATCCGAATTTCTTTATACTCATATTAAGTTTATCTAGATATTCCATTGAACCCCCAGGAACCTATCCATCTCTTATAACAAGGAAAAGGCTTATGTATTCAATTTGTAGAATTATGCCTTTTCGGGTCCATCTCACACGATTGCCCTTAGGGACAATCGAGTTCTTTGGAAGGAGATAGTGAACATTTCACAGTATTGGGAGAAGATGAGAAGGGGGAAATCTCAGTTGTCAGAGATTTGGAATGAATCTTCAAAGAATTGTAACGCGCGTCGATGCTTTGGTTCGTTATACAAATGATTCCAGGAGTAGGGTGAAATTGGATCGTCCATTCGTAGTATCCAGATCCATTTGTAGTACTGAAGAAAGAGAAAAAGGATCAAGTGACCATGGAAATGGATGGGTCAATCTCGCGGAGAATGAAGCTTCTTAATAGATGAACCCGACCAGTACTATGTATTTAACATATGGACAGATATAGAATTGATTCCGTTCGATAATATGCCGGATAAACTCTTTCCCCCGGAGCTTCATTCAGTAATATCTTTATCGATCCCGTGACAGGGATTGATCCGTCTATTAAAGACAAAAAGTGCTAAGGGTTATTTCCTCTGTGGTATGACTTTTGATTCAGGATCAAGACAGTCGTTCCATTCCGGGAATATGAATTGGAATTCATAAAGGTCCCAGTCGATTTGTGCCTTGTTGACCCCGGCATTGAGCGACAAATACTACTTATCAAGACTCAAGCAGGATTGATGGACAATATCAAGCGATCCTATAACTTCTGTTGATGTAACCGCGTTGATCGAACTGAACAAGTTTCTGGTCGCACCCCTCCCTAGGTCAATATGATAAAGACTCCAGGGCATCCCGTAATAGGAATCTTGAATAGAGCAAGAAACAATTCCTGTTCCAATCACGACGGTAGAACCAGCTGAACTGGGAGTGATCTACGGAGGATACTTTGAAGAACACGTTACCGACCGATCCAATGGACCAATCGGGGGAGAGAGGCGGACGTTTATACATTTCAGAACGATTTGCATAATGTTTAGAAGGTAACTGATCCAGGTTATTCCATCGGAAAGTAGGGGAGGAATCCGGAGATCTCATATTTTCCTTGGATAAGCCCACCTAAATCGGATCCTGATCTTACCAAAGAAGGTCCACATCAATTCAAATTATGGAATGATGATGAGCAATTGGAGCGGATCGGAATAACAGAATGAGTCCTGTACAATAATGGAGGAAATACCTAATCACTCGGCGGATGAATTATGCCAAGTTTCCGATCTGCCGAAGGGTGGTGAATCTATCGGAATAAAAATTCCAACCGAACGACTCGATCTGCTCATCTTCCGTTGAGACCTACGAAAGAGTCTTATTCTCGGGACGATGCCCATCAATTCTTCTCCACGTTATATACGTTCTCAGACGCGCTGCTGAGATGATATGATCGTACGTTTACCTTCGATCCAAGGTAACAGCCGAGTTTCCATGGGTAATTCAGAGAAGTTCTCGTGATCCATCGTACGTATTGTATATCTACAATCCAAAGAATTAATCCTTTTCGAATCTCACATTACTCGACGTTGATTTCCGTACATGCCATACGAGTATTCTTCTGGCTACTCCAAGGGGATGGCTGGCATCGAGCCTCTTTATTTGGCAATAGATTCCGTTCCAACTCTTAGGCATATGTTTAGATCAATAAGGATAGATCCGACGCATCCAGGAAAACACCCGAGACCACATATAGGTCTAAATAGAGTACACGTCTCTGATCCAGATCAAATGGGAAATCTTGATCGGATCGAATAGACCCCGGATCAGTCTTATCAGGGTTATCATATGATGAAACGTTATCCCATTCCAGATGAGATCGTTTCATTTCGATGAGAGATCAATTTGAATAAAATAGTTAGATTCTCTCCATTCATCCACCCAATCAACCTAAGTCTTATCGGGGTGCTCTAGATAGAATGAATTAGAATATGAATCGGTCGAAGTCCCTTTCATGGAAGTCGAGTTCTTGAGTATGAACTTCAGATAAAATTGTACCTAATAGTGGGAACTAATACAAACTCTTTGAATGAAGAATTAGGTACTCCAGAAATATGGAGCATGGTGGGGGGGGCTTTCCAATCCAATATTTGTATCTAATAAGTATGCTCATAATTCTCATGATTACAGGATGAACTTTTCACGTTTTGTCAGCAGTTTTTGGATCTGGATATGCTTTTAGATCTCAGAACCATTCAGAACTTATTGATATCTCGATAGGATCAAAGTGATAGAGAATATCGTGATCCACAAATTGTCCTCTTTTCCTACGGTTCCGGACTATCAATCTCATAAAGGCTGTTGATCAATACGTATTTCTTCGGATCTCGGGACATTTCGATGAACATTGTGCAAATCCGGGTAGGATATAGAATACTTCAATCTTATAGTTCATTTGATCTACGAGTACCTCTTATATGAATTACGGCCTTGTCCTTCGTAAATTATGTCACGATTAGTGACATTTCTGCGATACGAACTATTTAGATCGGGCAGATACCTTTCTAGATCTCCCTTGAGTCATTCATCACACCAGGAGTCCCCTGCATCTGTTAGACCAATGAGGTTCTGATGATCGATGCTAATTACTATTCGACCGAAGTTTTCTAATAGATCCAGACCTTACAGATGTACTGGGACAAATCATTGTGACCTTGCTTGGGGTTATCGGAGGTGTATTAATAACCCCTCAATAATGGGTGATAAGAGCATATCAACATGTCAGTCGTGTGTTACTGATTTTTATAGATCAATGAACAAGAGATCGATAAGTTCGATCATCTGATATCGAATCAATCTCGATCAATGAGGATCGATGATCTGCCCCGTTCTCACGTTCCTATCGATCTTCATGGGCATATGAGAAGAGTTTATATGATCCAAGAGAAGAGACTCTTTAGGACTGAGTCATAGGTAATAAGGGATATAAGGATAAAGAAGGAATATAGTAATACCAAAACTCAGTGGAACGTATAGGGCTATACGGGCTCGAACCGTAGACCTTCTCGGTAGAACAGATCAAAGTTCTTATTATCGAGATGACACTATGAACTGTTCCAAAAACCCAACATGCATTTCTCTTGCATTGGGCTCTTTCATGAACTGATGGATCGATCAGTTAGTCTGCCATTCTTTCCTTTCCAGAAAGATAATAAGATGGCTCCGTGTGCTCCAAGTTCTTCTTTTTTCGGAAGCAATCCCAAAGTGATTCAAAAGGTTCCCTCGACGTAGGTCTGCCTCGTTCAGACACAGATTGAATCCAAATAGAGTCTCTATCGCTCTGAAAGTTAAATATGAGACTCCATACACCTCAAAGTTCATAGAGCGACAAAGAATCTATTTTGAGGTCCCCGTATTGTACTCATTATGCCTAGCATTGAATGAACCTGAGATTTACCATATCAACTAGATCCGGAATTGGAATCAGATCGAACCTCATCCTTGTCATGCTATTGTTCTCCCAGATCGATCGATGGAGTAAGACATCAATATTTCACATAAGATCTATTTCGTGGATCGGATGAATCGATTCACTCTCTTGAAAAGCATTGGCGCACGTGTAAACGAGGTGCTCTACCTTGCTGAGCTATAGCCCTTGCTATTACTAATGATACACTATCATAACCAAATGGATCCCCCTTTGTCAAGGTGGATATTCCATGATCTAATACGCCCCGATCAGTTCGATCCTATTTATGCCAGGGGCATATTGTTTATAAGTTCAATTCCATTTAGAATGTTCATAGGTCCAACTCTATTTATGATGATAAATGACCTACTTAACTCAGTGGTTAGAGTATCGCTTTCATACGGCGGGAGTCATTGGTTCAAATCCAATAGTAGGTAAAACTTATTAGATACCAAAGTAGATGACATCTAATAAGTTTTTCTACTATTCGACAAGATTGGAATAGAGATAGTGCCATCTTCAATAATTATCCGAAATCCTTACATTAATTAGAGACGGAGGGCAAAATAGCACTGATAGCCTCTAATCGTGTCCTGGCTCTTCTGAGAGCTACATTAGCTTCAATCACTTGTCTCTTGCCTTCAGCTCGAGCTGGGTCAGCTTCAGCTATTCGAAGAGTTTCCCGAACCTCTCGAGGTAAACCCTTTCCTGAGCGTAGCGAAGGGAAGGCACATCCCATAGTTTTACTCCGCGTAGCGAAGGGAAGGATCGATGTCAATACCTTTCTCTGCATCATTTACCAATACGGTGATTTTATTATTGTCTATCCTGGCGAAACCGCCCATCAAAGCCATAGTCGACCATTGCCCATCGAGACGTATTTTTGTGATCCCTATATCTAAAGCTGCAACAATTGGAGCATGATTTGGTAATACGCCAATTTGACCACTATTGGTAGATAAGATGATTTCTTCAACTTCTGAATCCCAAACAACTCGATTAGGAGTCAGTACACGAAGATTTAGGGTCATTTTTCAAATTAACTCTCCACTTTGAAGTTCATAGCCTTCGCGGTAGCTTCATCAATGTTACCCACCAAATAAAAGGCCTGTTCGGGAAGACCGGAAAGGATCATTTTAAAACCTCTAATTGTTTCTACGAGACCTACATATTTACCCGGGGAACCGGTGAATACCTCTGCTACAAAAAAGGGTTGTGATAAGAAACGTTCAATTTCTCGTGCTCTTGCTACGGTTAAACGATCTTCTTCTGATAATTCGTCCAGTCCAAGAATAGCTATAATGTCTTGAAGTTATTTATAACGCTGTAAAGTTTGCTTGACTCCTTGTGCAGTTTCGTAATGTTCTTCGCCCACGATCCAAGGTTGGAGCATGGTCGATGTTGAATCTAAAGGATCTACTGCTGGATAGATGCCTTTGGCAGCTAATCCTCTCGATAGTACGGTAGTAGCATCTGAATGTGCAAATGTCGTAGCAGGTTATCCCTTTCCTGAGCGTAGCAAAGGGAAGGAGCGGGGTCGGTCAAATCGTCTGCAGGTATATAAACTGCTTGAATGGAGGTTATAGATCCCTCTTTGGTAGAAGGAATTCTTTCCTGCAAAGAACCCATTTCTGTGCTAAGAGTTGGCTGATAACCCACAGCAGAAGGCATTCTCTGCCTAATAATGCAGATACTTCTGATCCCGCTTGGACAAAACGGAAGATATTGTCGATAAATAAAAGTACGTCTTGCTCATTGACATCTCGGAAATATTAAGCCATGGTTAGGGCAGTTAACCCAACTCTCATACGAGCTCCTGGTGGTTCATTCATCTGGCCATAGACCAGAGCTACTTTCGATCCCGAGATATCTTGTTCATTAATTACTCCCGATTCTTTCATTTCAACGTAAAGATCATTTCCCTCACGGGTGCGTTCTCCTACTCCGCCAAATACAGATACACCTCTATGAGCCTTAGCAATATTGTTGATTAATTCCATGATGAGCACTGTTTTACCTACCCCAGCTCCCCCGAATAGTCCTATTTTTCCTCCACGGCGGTAAGGAGCTAAAAGATCCACCACTTTAATGCCTGTTTCGAAGATTGATAATTTTGTATCCAACTGTATAAAGGTTATCCCTTTCCTGAGCGTAGCGAAGGGAAGGCAGGAGCGGGTCTATGAATAGGAGATGTTGTGCGAGCATCTACAGGACCTAAATTATCGACAGGTTCTCCAATAACATTGAAAATTCGTCCGAGAGTAGCTCCACCAACCGGAACACTCAGGGGAGCTCCTGTGTCAATTACTTTCATTCCTCTCGTCAGACCATCTGTAGCACTCATAGCTACAGCTCTCACTTTATTATTTCCCAATGATTGTTGTACCTCGCAAGTAACATTAATCTCCTGACCAGCCGTATCTTGGCCCTTAACTATCAAATAATTGAAAATATTAGGCATATTGCCTGGAGGAAAAGCTACATCCAGTACTGGGCCAATGATTTGAACAATACGTCCCACATTCTTTTCCACAAGTGTGGGAACCCCAAGAGCAAGAGGATTGGTTCTCATAATAAGAAAAAAGGAGATTTGTTCGAATTGCTCGCTAATACTATTAAAAATGTTCGGTATCGAATCGATCAGTTCATGATGAATGAGAGTTACCACCTTGATCTACTTAGTGATATTTCGCTTCTCAAGTTCAACTTTGATTTTGAACATGAAGTAGATGGATAAAGATCATGAGAAAGTCTTCGATTTGTCCCTAACTATAAGCATTTAACCCCAGATTGCGTCCAGATTATCCATTCAATGCGGAACTTGAACCCTATTCATAATCTTTCTCTCATCGGTCGTTGTCTCTTCCTTTCATACGCACATCTATTTTGATTTCTTTTCGTCCCATATATATGCTTTTATATCTACAATCCACACATACATATATTATATATTAGGGTCAAAGGTCGATTCGGTTCTTTAAATCCATTAACTAGTCTAATAGCTGAAAGGTCCTTGGGTCAATGCATGGAGGAACTTGAAAAGCAAAGATCGGGTTGCGCCATACATAAAGAACATTATACAATAATAGTGTATTTGGCAAATCTTATTGCCCAATAACGGACGACTTGAGTTAGTTCATGGTTCCGCAGGAGATTCCTGTGAAATCCTTTCTTTACGTTCGATCCATGTCGAGCAGACCTCGTCCTTCCCTTCGCTACGCGGAGTAGGGATGTGCCTTCCCTTCGCTACGCTCAGGAAAGGGATAACCTTGCAAGAGTTAGTTGTAGGGAGGGACTTATGTCACCAAAAACAGAGACTAAGGCAAGTGTTGGATTTAAAGCTGGTGTTAAAGATTACAGATTAACTTATTACACTCCTTAATAGAAAACCAAAGATACCGATATCTTGGCAGCGTTCCGAGTAACTCCTCAACCTGGAGTGCCGCCTGAGGTTATATCTTTCCTGAGCGTAGCGAAGGGAAGGCACATCCCTACTCCGCGTAGCGAAGGGAAGGAAGCGGGAGCTACAGTAGCCGCTGAATCTTCCACTGGTACATGGACCACTGTTTGGACCGATGGACTTACCAGTATCGATCGTGTGCAAGGGGCGATGCTATGACATCGAGCCCGTTCCTGGGGAGGAAAATCAATTTATTGCCTATGTAGCTTACCCCTTAGACCTCTTTGAAGAAGGTTCTGTTACTAACATGTTCACTTCCATTGTAGGTAATGTATTTGGATTCAAAGCCCTACGAGCTCTACGCCTAGAAGATTTGCGAATTCCTCCTGCTTATTTCAAAACTTTCCAAGGTCCACCTCATGGTATCCAAGTTGAAAGAGATAAATGAAACAAATATGGCCGTCCCCTATTGGGATGTACCATTAAACCAAAATTGGGTTTATCTGCCAAAAACTATGGTAGAGCAGTTTACGAATGTCTTCGTGGTGGACTTGATTTTACCAAAGATGATGAGAACGTAAATTCTCAACCATTTATGCGCTGGAGAGATCGTTTCTTATTCTGTGCAGAAGCAATTTAGAAAGCTCAGGCTGAGACGGGTGAAATTAAGGGACATTACTTGAATGCTACTGCAGGTACATGCGAAGAAATGATCAAAAGGTAATCCCATAGTTTTACTCCGCGTAGCGAAGGGAAGGGCAGTATTTGCCAGAGAATTGGGAGTTCCTATCGTCATGCATGACTACCTGACGGGAGGTTTTACTGCAAATACCAGCTTGGCTCATTATTGCCGAGACAATGGCCTACTTCTTCACATTCACCGCGCAATGCATGCAGTTATTGACAGACAAAGAGATCATGGTATGCACTTCCGTGTGCTAGCTAAAGCATTGCGCATGTCCGGTGGAGATCATATTCACGCCGGTACTGTAGTAGGTAAACTTGAAGGAGAACGAGAAGTTTGGGTTTTGTTGATCTACTGCGTGATGATTTTATTGAAAGAGACCGAAGTCGTGGTATTTATTTCACCCAAGATTGGGTATCTATGCCAGGTGTTCTGCCCGTAGCTTCGGGGGGTATTCACGTTTGGCATATGCCTGCTCTGACCGAGATCTTTGGGGATGATTCCGTACTACAGTTCGGTGGGGGAACTTTGGGACTTGGGGAAATGCACCTGGTGCAGTAGCGAATCGAGTCGCCTTAGAAGCTTGTGTACAAGCTCGTAATGAAGGACGTGATCTTGCTCGTGAAGGTAATGAAGTGATCCGCGAAGCTAGGAAATGGAGTCCCGAACTAGCTGCTGCTTGTGAAGTATGGAAGGAGATCAAATTTGAATTTGAGACGATTGATGTCTTGTAATTGAGTGACTCTCCGTTCGTTCTCCTAATCGAACTCGGCCCAATCTTTTACTACAAAGATTGAGCCGAATAAGAATAGCGGGGCTGGCTGGGACGAGGGCCTTTCCAACCCGGTTAGGCAGATCTTTTTCCGACCCAACAAGAACTAGCCCCTCTTGTTGGTCCAATCCGAGTAATCCATTGTTTAGGGTGTCTCACTCTTACAGAATCTCTTTTTGCCGACTACAGATAGCCGCCGCTATAAATAGAAAGTGGTGATTGGCCGGCAGGAACGGTATGTCTATTTATTCCTCTCTCCGAGCAACGTCGTACTTCCTTTGAACCGACAACGCATCCCAGAGGTAAGCACTCGTGGAGGTACCGAAAACCCTATTCCCGAACACCGCTTGTTGGATGTGGACAGGTATCCTATCAGTAGCGGAGGAGGGGGAACAACGAAATACTGGTTCAAAAAAGGACTCTCTCGAAGAGTCTCGAGTGGAGCTAATTGAATCGATCAAACGTTCGGTCCTTACGGATACATTTGAGAATCTCCATCAGCCAATCATGGAAAGGAGGGGACTTGGGGTAATTGAGTCCCTAAATAAATGGATCAAAGAGGGGGCACTACTGGATGGCGAACACTCGGACTTTGCCAGCAGACTTGCCGAACTTCCTTCTCCTTCTCCAATGATTAGTAAGGGACGCTGGGGGCTCTTTTCACTGGAGTGGCTAGCCTTGAAATGAATAGGCGGAAGATTCCCTGATAACCCCACCCACCCCTTGTATGGTTTATGATGGAGGACTGCAATAGTGCCTCTCTCTCTTCTTTGGTCTTTCCAAGTCCTGTTTCAGGTGGTGAATCACACGTCTCCGAAACAAGGGAGGGTGAACTAGCGGGGATTATGTTCGGGGAAAAGCAACGACCATGCATAGGCGCCGCCATTGTTGACCCAAGGTTGAAATCTTGGTCTCACCTTGATCTGTGTTAGGACCCATTCATTATGGATCCGCTCCTAGATCGCAAAGAGAGTGCACTATTGTGGGTGAACAAGGTTGACTTCGTTCATTTGGCATGTATGAGCAAGCGGGTTTATGGTTGATCTATGTGACATGTCATCAGGCTTGCGGAGTTTCAGTGTGCTTGTCCCAGCGAGTGCTGGGCCGGTAAGTGGATAGTATGAATCGGTAACTGGAGGTAGTCCGAATCGGTGAACTAGGGCAATTGGAACTCGATCCGGAAGTAGCGATTCCGAGTATCCGCATTTCGAGTGCGAGGAGTGCGTGATAGGATGCATAATGAGGAAATGGTAGAGGTAGAATCTTCATAAAGGCCGGCCCACTATAGGCTAAGCCATTTTTTAGTTATGCTTTCCCGGTATTTAAGAGCAGGGCCGGCCACTATTGGTTTGCTCCAATGATGGCTTTTCACTCACTCTCATTCGTGCCTTTCCTATTGATCTTATCGGTTAGTGGATCTGCTTCATTAATGAATATACCGGGCCGAATCACAAAGTTGGTTCACTAAATCCCTCTTTCCCTGGAGGTTCCGGGTGCTCCTGGGGGGGGGGTGTTAACCCCTTCTTATTCGAAGGGGGTGGGGGGGGGGCGGAAAAAAAGAACCCTTTTTTATCTCTTGCCCTGCCGCTGAGCCCCGCAGAGCGAGCGGGCACCGTTTGAAGGCACATCCCATAGTTTTACTCCGCGTAGCGAAGGGAAGGATGAGGCGCCAGGTCGCCTCGAAGAGCATAGGGGGGATTCTTGTCGTAAGCTGCGCACTTCAGGCCTTGCTATAACCAACCTCTTTCACCAAATATCGAATTTCACACCGATGTATCGTTTGTTCACTCTTTCGACCGGGTCATCATGATACTCCAGAGGTCCTTTGATCTTTATCGAGCAAAGTGAGAGAAAGGTTTACTAAGAGATATCTGTCCCTCCGGTGCCGGTAAGGTTGGGACCGTGGTCGTCCGTCTCCGGTTTTTCGCCCGCCGGCCGATCAGATCTCTGAGATTGACCAGCCAGCTGCCCTATTTATTAATCTCTATTGAAAAGGAGTCAGCTGCCTGCGCGAGTAACCTCTGGCCCCGAGTAACCCTCTTCTAGGCCCCGCTGGACGACAGTCGTCGACGTTCCCCCCGCCCGTCGTCTGACCGTCCTTGTGATGGTTCCCTGGGATCAAATATTCCCACCCAGGTTTACGTTGTCACGATATTGACCGTCCGGCGCTGATGTACTATTGTCGCAGGGGACAGCTATAGGGATTTCCCTTTCCAACGCATATTCTGTCGTACTGGCATAGAGCTGTCTCGAACATCCCTGCAGATGATAGTCCCAGCCGCGCACCCCACTAATAATGAGAAAGAGACGATCGGAGCGTCAAGCAGCGCAACCCGGTTTTACGTCCGAAGTGCTCGTCCAAGGAGGGAGTTTGCTCGACCCCCCGAGACCCAACTTGAATCACCGACATAAACCCCCCCGGACCCAACATTAATTAGTTTCGAATGAATAATGAATAGTGCCGCCCCATTCATTATTCGGAACAGATTGAGGGCTATTGTTTGGGATTTTGGGGGACGGGGTTCTTTTCCGAAGAAAAGAATCACCCTGCTAACAGCCTTTTCCCCCCTTTCTTCCGGATTTTTCAGTTGGGAAAGACCCTTGTTTCAGTCAGAATTAGTCCCCGGCCGGGACATTGGCTTCCGCCAACAGTGAACTCTTAAGGATCGCATCCCGCGCATATTCCGCATTATAGCCCGCAACTGATTCAGCTTCCGCTTCTGGGAGATCAGAAGGAGCTCGATTAGTTTCTGCTGGACGAGGGATAAGAAACATAACCAATACGGGGAACAAGGGAATACCAAACCATATCTGCTTTTGCGCCATGACAATCTCACTCAAATTACGAGGACCTACACATATTGGTACGGTATACCGGGGTCCTCCCCCCGGTCAGGACCACACGTGCAAGTTTCCCTGCATGTGGCTCGTCCGTGCTCTCCAAGGGCCCCCCCTTGAATAGAAGCAATAAATAGATGAGGGGGCGGAACCTAACACTTTCGTGTTCAGAGACTATGGCATTCGCCATATCGTCCATCCCTAGTTGATCGGGGTGCAGTGAGTAGGCAGCGCCTACCAAGTTCGCCGCTTCAGGTTACCGCAGGTTAATCCCTTTCCTGAGCGTAGCGAAGGGAAGGTTCGCGTTGGAAGTCTTGGTGTTGGGGCAAGCGGCGCCGGCCGGCGTTGGGCTCTCAGCTCTATCTCGGCATCCAGCCGGAGGCAATTGGGTCTTGGAGCGAACTACTCATGTGCCGTGTTGCCCCCTTGATCGAACTATGAATAGAAGCAGATGAAACCAACTGCTCCTACTCCTCATATCATAGAAGTAACTCCTCAACGCTTCCCGGCTGCTCAAGTTTAGAAGTAACTCCTCAACTTGGACATCTTGATTGGTAGTGCCTATCTATTCATTCTAAAAAGAAGCTGCGTGAGGTTATACCTTTCCTGAACGTAGTGAAGGGAAGGAGGGTCCGCGGGGCCAGCCACTATTCTTCCTAAGATTGTTGTTGTTTGGGGTGATTCTTGCCGGGACAAGTAGGGAGAGCCATCCACTTCGAGAAGGCGGCTGGAGTGCCCTTTAATGCATGTGGGCGCCGCCGGAGTTACAATTCCCACCGGCGTGGTGGCGCCCCCTGTCAGTTATTCGGCCACTAGTACGGTCGGGAATATATTAGGATATAGACCACTCTTGTTATCCGGGTGGGTCGGGGATCTATCTATATGTTAGCTAGCGGGTTCCGGGGCTTTACTCATACCTCATATGGTAGTCCCGCTGCGGCCTCTTACCCGTCCTATCGTCATCTCTTTGGCCATACTTGTAGCCAGCCACGCCGCATCCTTCCCTTCGCTACGCGGAGTAAAACTATGGGATGTGCCTTCTCTATTTATCCGAAAGGCGGGCACTCATCAGTCAGCTCGGCCCCCTTGGTTCGCTCTTTCCTATGGAGCTGTGGTGCCGCGGCGGAGCCCGGACAGCTCCGGCGAAGCTGCCTATGAAAGAAAGAATAACCGGAACCGGGCCGGTCATCCCTTTACTTCGCGTAGCGAAGGGAAGGAATAACTAGATTCATGGCCAGCAACTCTCTCTATTCATTAATAGGGGCGCGCATTATCATCACCTACAGCCCTTTACTCTGCCGAGCACTTCCACGAAATGAAAACGGGCGGCATCGTCGTATGCTCGACATTTGTTGCCCTGGTGTATATACCGGAGTACATTTATGGCCGATCTGTCACCCATACATCCTTGGCCAAGCCCCTATTACTCTTAATTAATAGTAATAGGCCCCCTTCCCTTCGCTACGCGGAGTAAAACTATGGTATAACCTAGGTTCCGAATATTCCCGCAGTGAAGATTCGGCCTATTACTATTAATTAATCGTCCCCACTTTTCGAAAAGCATGGTTCTTGTCGTTTAAGATAAGTTCCATCCGTTGGGTGATCCCTTGCTCTCACGTTCGAGTGTTTGCTCGTCGTTTAGGCCGGTGAGTGGCATTTCTGCTCATTGCAGCCACCCCCGGGGGTTATTCGCACCTGGATAGTATCAGGACCCTTGTGCCCCGCCCGGGCTGCCTTTTCCGGAAGGGGCATCCATACTATGCCTGCTGTTGCAACTCAAAATTAGCCCTGCGACGAGACGCGGACATTACCCATGCTGCGGTTCCCTCCGGTCCGTTCCCGGGTCGGGTTAGGGTAACATCCGAGCGATTGCCTTCGCGGATCCAAACGCGCTCACGAGGCGCACAATAATAATAGGACCAATAGATGCTTCGTAAGAGACCATTTGAGCTGCAGATCGTAATGCTCCTGGAAAAGCATATTTCGGATATGGAGGAGTTCCAGTTTCCAATAATCAACGAGAAGATCATACCCCCCAATAGTGGCCGGCCCTCTATGAACCGTACGAGCACGTCCTCCGTCACCCCCCACCGCGCTTGCGGCTCTCTACCCCAACTTGCTCTGGCCGGGGTCTTCCCCTTTTATTATTCGGGAAGCCCCCCAGTAATAGGCCCCCCCCCTTTTTCTTAGTAATTAAGTGGTGGGGCATGGGGGGGGCGGTATCTGCTTGAGACTGATAGAAAGCATATCTCTTTCGATCGCGCTCCTTCCTGACCGAACCCCCCTTCAATCCCCCAGATAGAACCTAAATAGGCCCCTTCCCCATTGATTCCTTCAGGTTCCCCCCAGAACCGGAATAGTGGGGGCCGGCCGCCCTACCCTTTTAAGAACGTGAAAACGCCTGGCCCTGACATAATATCGTATGCATATATGTTCATATACGATCACACTCCCATGCTTCCTGTTGGTAAACGAATCACCAACCGAAACCCTATATCTCTCTATACCTTTACTACTCGTACAAGGGTCTATTTCTGGATATGGGAAAGGGAAGAAATAGAACTAAATAAATGATTCCTCAACCGGATAAATTCACTTATTCCACACAATTCTTCCGGTTATGCCTGATCTTCTTCACTTCTTATATTCCCCCATGCAATGATGGAGTACTTAGGATCAGCAGAATTCCCAAACCACGGAACCAACTGGTTCCGCACCAACGAAGGGGGAACAACATCCGGAGCAACGACCCCAACAGTTTGGAAGAGATTTCGAGAAAAGGTTTTAGCACCGGTGTATCCCATATGTACTCTAGTTCATTCGAAGTATCCCAATGGTGTAACGCCGTCGACTTATTGGGGAAAAGGAAGAGAATCACTTATATATCCTGTTTCGGAGAAATAAGTGGCTCACGAGGAATGGAAAGGAACATTCTATATCTGATTTCGAAGTATCCATATAGCACTTATTCCAATCCTATATCTGGATGGAGGATTCCTTGTAGGAATGACATAATGCTGATCCATGTTTTACACGGCCAGGTAAACATCGTTTGTCAAGTGGTAATTCCCTGGTCGTTTGGAAGAGAAACCCGGGACAGACCGTTTCTTTATTTGTTCGATAAGGGCGGGCGAAGCGTGGGATGCAAAAATCGAGTAGATGCACTACAAGGAGAGGGCCCCTTTCCGAATCGCCAAAATTGTGCGTGGGCGGTGTGCGACCCGATCTTTTGGTCTATGAGGGAAGATCGCCTCGGATCCTGCAGCAGTTCAATAAAGAGCACAAGCACTCCGGTCAATGAAGTGCAAGGCTTGGTTTAAAGGTTAACCCTTTCCTGAGCGTAACGAAGAGATAGTACACGTCAATCCTGCGCGGGAAGTGCAATGCAATGTGGGAACTCCCCAAGTATGTACCTATCCATTGGGTCATTATTCACCGCTGGTTCCCGGTCTACGATAGGATATCCATTACCCCACCGCCAACCCCGGGTTGCTCGGATATTGCTATGTGATAGTAGTGGGTCGGCCTTCGATAGGCCTGTGTCGCTGCTGAGACAGACGGAATCTTGGTCCTGGCCTCACCGCCCGCCCCATAGGATATGCATGGAGACACATACTCCCCCAAGGCTCACTTACCTAACCACGGTAGTACAGCTCTTTCGTACACGTTCACTTGCATCACATACACAGGTGCTCTCTGGACCGTGCAATAAGGTCACCCATAACACGGCTCTCCCACTTGAGTGAAGAGTGCACTATGGGAGATGAAGTACTCTTATCCAAACCCAGCAGGGTTATCCCTTTCCTGAGTGTAACGAAGGGAAGGGCTCCCGCATTTAGCTTTAGCTGTCTCATTATTGCGAGAGGGGTATTCTTTGGAATTCATGTGATCCGGGGGAGTGCTCGGGTCGGGAGTCTAGTAAAAGAAGGGCAGAATCCTGGTGCCCTTTCTTTGAACGGTAGCCAACACACGTCAAACGAACGACTCAGGATGCTATTCAACAGGGAACAGATTGGCCGCGCGATCCCCTTCCCTTCGCTACGCTCAGGAAAGGGATTACCATTGTGCTCTGGTCAAATATGGTTAGAAGGGGATGCCACCCATGGCCGCATTCGACGTGACAGTCAAGCGCAATTGCCAGTTACCCGGCAGATTCACAATCTTCGTTGTCGCCATCTGATCAATCGCACGCACCTCCATACTCCCCATACACATTGCGCTTCCATGTTCCAGCTAACGTTTTTTGTCGTTATCCTAGCCCTGCCCTGGAGTTGGATCCGTTTATTACATACGTGATTGAGGTGGACGCGGCTATATCGAGTAAATCGGATGGCGCCGCTCGACCATATTATTACCTTATCCAGCCCGAAACAGATTATTACGGCCTCAGCTCCGGACCTTCGCACCTTGCCATAGGCTCATGATTCTAAGAGAGTAAATAACGATATAGTGGTGACTCTTCCGGATCCAGCAAGTGTCTGTGGAGCATCATATGTAATGGTAAATGCCACTCCTCCAGGAACCTCGGGTTGTTAAGTTACCCGCTAGAGGTTCTTAGTGGAAGGGGGAAAGAAAGAGAGTGGCCGGCTCTCACCTTTCACGCACGAGGGATTCAACAGGCTTCGTTTGGATCCTATTCTAAGTCTCTCTTAAAACTGAATAAGAATGCATAGTGCTCTCTCTTGTTCTTAATAGCTTTACAAGATCTTTGGTGTGGGGCATCGTATGTAATGACCGTGGGCCTACAACTATATATAGGCAATGCCTTTATCAATGTGGGCAAGCGATAGGTTCCCCCTCTTACGTAACAATTCTCAGAATTCACAGGTTCTACTATAGAGAGACATCCCAATCGAGGCAAACCCTCTTATCTAGCTATGGGCTTATCTATTCGAACACCGGATAGGGCCCCATTCAGATCATAATCAATAGGTTGAGTAGTAATAACAGGAATAATGAGAAGAACAATGGAAGCGGGGTAGAGTAATTGGTTGACTCGTCAGGCCCATGACCTGAAGACTGCAGGTTCGAACCCTGCCCCCGCCTCCGGCCGAAAACGAGATCTAGCACAGGGAAGGGCTCTTATAAATGTCATAGATTGAACACTTATCAGCAATGTTTAGGATTGGCTCACTATAGCTCCGCACTAGTGTCATCCACGGATTCATACTACTGGGAACGAACAAGGTTATCCCTTTCCTGAGCGTAGCGAAGGGAAGGTTATCCCTTTCCTGAGCGTAGCGAAGGGAAGGTTATCCCTTTCCTGAGCGTAGCGAAGGGAAGGTTATCCCTTTCCTGAGCGTAGCGAAGGGAAGGAAGCACTTGAGATTTAATAAGAAAGTGATAGTGATTCATCCTTTTCTTTGTAAATAGGAAGCTTTTATTAGAAAGAAGAATAAGAAAGAAAGAAGAAATTCTTTCTTATTCTTCTATTTCTTATGCATAGTGCACTAATTCGATCTAAGATTTAGATTGTTCTACTACCGTGTTTCGGTAGAGATGAGATAAATAGACTATCATCGACTATAACCCCAAAAGAACGAAATCTCGTAAACAACATAGGTTAACCCATAGTTTTACTCCGCGTAGCGAAGGGAAGGGGCAAGCTATTGACGATCACCATAAGGCCAGGCACAACCTTGGAGAGAGCGGAGCTTTCAGGTATCCGGTCGGATCGATTCGGTTTGGTACCTGCTCGAATAGGCATTGAACTCAACGGGAATTCAAGTCATTCCCATTGGTGTGCCCGAATGGTCGTCGTGATCTAGCCTCCCTTCTGCTCCATTCATTTCTCCATTTAGGGGCGAAGCCATTAGAAGCCCCCTCCCCCTTCCTTCCCGATATGGTAGCCGGACTAAGCCCGGGAGTAGCAATGAAGTGCATCCATTGCCCGTATATAATACATAGTGCCCCCCCGGCACATCAGTCCGAAGAAGGTGCCTCTGCATTCCCCCTTCGAGTCCTTGGCAGTGCCCCCGGGATCGATATACCTTATCTCTGCGGCTCTGGGATTGTGAATGGTCGTAATCTAACCCCCTTCTCTCTAATGGTCGAAGCGTTAGATCAAAGGAGGTGGAATGGGAGTGTCCTGTCTAATTCGAAAGGTGGAAGCGCCGTTGCTCGGCATTCTTTGCCGGGTCTGCGCCGGTCCCCCTTACCGGCATGAGCGTACTGGTCCAAAAGGAAGTTACAAGGCGGCTGGGCCAGGGGGAGCCTGGATGTGGTAGCTACACGGGATACTAGGCTCACACTCGGTTATTCTTCTGTTGCTGGTGAAGCTAGCTCACTGGAGCTGGTGCGGCTGCGGGTGCGTTTTGTCTTTGTTCATGCGTGTTCCCACGATCAGAGAAGTTTTGTATATAATCGCAGATGGCAGCCGGGTGTTGAATCCTTGATTTCGTCCCATCCCCAATGTGCCTTGAAAAGACCTTGCCGCTTGACCGGTCGAAGCACAAAAACTACTCATTTCCTTTTCCCAGCAGTAAGGTAGTATTCTTTTCATGGGTAAGGCACAAGCAACCCATCTCAACTTAACGGTCATGGAACCCATGGCATAGGGAATGAAAGGTAGATATAAACGACGCGAAGATCGCGGTCATGGAGGAGCATGAAGCACTTTCACAATAGCTGGAAGCGGGAATGGAAAGACTTTATCTAGCACCAGCTGGGAAGAGCTTCAGGTTCGGCGCGAACAAAAGCCCAAATTTCGTTATTCACATTTCCAAGATTCGATGATAGTGATCAAGGTTATCCCTTTCCTGAGCGTAGCGAAGGAAAGGACCGGCGATGGCCGACCTGGATTCTTCCACTAGCACTTGTAGGGGTTGTGTGGCGGGGGGGTGTCCGAGGTGCTTTGGCCGTGGCTTACTTCTCAGCCGTTCCACTCGCTGATTCGATCGGCCTTTATAGAAGAAGGGGAACGAGCTTCGTCAAGTGCAACCGACTCACCGCCCACATTAACATTCGTGGAATCAAATTCCGGGATCATATACAACCCTTTTCCGTCCGATCGTGGGCGCAGTGAGAATTGTAGGTGGAATTCACCCACCACCAATTGGCCCCGGAAGGGCAACGGTGGTAGTAATGCAGGATCCGGGCCGGACCTTGAATAGAAAGAAATAGGGCGTGTCGGAGCTGGAAAAACCTTCTGTATAAAGTTCAAAATGGTGAATTAAGGCAGAGTAGACTGATGATCCCGTAGTCATTTAGGCCGTTCTTTGGACAAGCTTGCTTCTGCTCCTTTCAGTTCCTGCTCCTATAGAATAAGTCACCGTAAACGGGGGCAAGCTTACTCAAAAGAGAAGTTTCTCCTTTGGGCATGAGTTGAACAGAATTAAGAGCCCTTAATGAGATAGTCGGGACGGACCCGCTACGGAAGAGTTTGACGATCCTTTCTCTGTAGTAACACCACCCGTCGAAGCCCGGCGCCTACCTTATAGCTATATAATTAAGGGGCGGGGGCGTGGGCGACGGGTCCTTTTCCTTCGTGGTCCTTTGGACTCCTTATATATAGGAGATCTCTGTTTCCAATAGAAAGATCCGTCCGCGAATGCAGTTTAGCCCGCCCGTGGACCCGTTCCGTTCCCGGTGGGCCTGTTGTTGCCCCCGCCCGCTGCTGGTGCACGACTGGAGTTAGCTCTCTGCGAAAGGCGGCTAGGGCATCGGATCTCGGCCGCATCCTTCAAAGATCGCCGCTCTCCCCATTCCTCCTGTGCTTCACCGGCCCGTACTCGCATAGAGGGAGCTGCAGCGACGTTTACCTGGCTAGGTAAATCCATCTTTAGCGCAGCCGGCCACGAGAAACTTATCTTTTGGGTTCGGACCGGCATTTCTTTATCGAATCGAAGATTCATCTATCAGCTCCATCCTTCGGCCAGAAGCAAGCACCCCTACCTGAGATCTCGGAATGCAGGAAAACTCCTCAACTTGGACATCTTGATTGGTAGTGCCTATCTATTCATTCTAAAAAGAAAAGGGTCGAGCTATCGAATCAATCTTTCTCGAACCAAAATGAAGAGATAGGCACTACCAATCAAGATTACAGATTGCTTGATCCTTTTCTTTTTAGAATGAATCAATTGTCAGGGCTTAGAAACGATAGGCATTTGTCAGTAGGCGAAGCTTCCCCGAGCCTTTCTTTTTTGGGTAGGCCAAGGACGGAGTCGAACCTTCCGGGATTTGCAGTCCGATACATTGCCATTGTGTTACCCAGCCATTGGACACTGGAACGTCAACGGATACGTGAATTGATCACGAAAGAGGCATTTGTGTTCTTTTTACCTTGTTCTGTGTTGCCCTTGTGGACGGAGAGGCTCGAAGGCCTGGCAGAAGCCAAACCTGGGTTGACTCCCCTATCTATTTATTACCTGGTTCAAGGGGTTGGCGAGGACACTGCTAGAGCGGCCCGACACCGAACGAGCCTGAGCGATATCCTTCAATTCGCTCATGGGGAAAGGGAATATGTGGGAAGTACTAGGAATTGAACCTAGCGATGAGGGCGCTCATCGGATCGGCCGGTCTTCGGCCTATTTCCACCACTTATATAAATATATCATTAATATCAACCGGTCACATTATTATGTAACGATAACGGAGATGTTTCACTATCAGTCTCTTCCATTAAGAATAGTAAAAGACCTTCGCCAGCCATAGACCTTCTGAGCTGAATCCTGGACGTGCCAGGCTTGGTTTGGGCACTGCAGTACATATGGCTATGGCGGGGACGACGCACTCTTATTATATGGAATGCTTCATTCATTATATAGAGGTATCGATCCAACCAATATGGGAGTCTCGATGCAGAACAACCAGCTCGAGTTTTTCATCCTCCCGTGTATGTCCGGTTTACTGAATGATCCTAGCAGGGAAAGTCAATAAGGAGTGCCCCCTATCACTATTTAAGTAGCAAGCGTTAGCGATGGACCAGGTAGGGAGAGCTGAGCTGGTTGGTGACCAGTCGAGCATCAATCTAAGTCTCTCGCTCCCGCGAGGCGATTGGCTATCATCGGAATGACCTTGCTTGCCCCATCGCTACGCTCGGGTCTCCTCATCAGAGAAAGAATAAGCTATCAGGCTTCGGGGTGGTGCCTTCGCGTTGCTCAGGTGAAAGGCATCTCCTTCGGGCTCGGGTTTGAAGCATATCCGTGTATCCGACCCCCAGAGGCTCAGAGACATAATTATGCCATAGGGTGGTGGGTGGTTTCCTTCTGTGATCTAGCTAGCGGGGAAAGATAGTTAGTAGATAAGATGGAAGTAAAGGCCGGCTCGAAAAGGAAGTGGATCACCCAGACCCTATCATCGAAATGATCGAAACCGATAGTGCTATCTCCACCATCCAGATCCTGCAGCCCCTCCCGAATTACTGCAACGATTCCCCCTTCTTCCCAATCATTGATATAATAAAGGCAAGATTCACTGCAACGAATCACTGACCAACGGAAGCAGCACCGAGACAACCACCCAATCACTCACCGGAGCGAAGCACTGAAACCTTCTCCTCCACCAACGATCAGTCAGAGCCAAGCGACCACTGATACCGACTCGGTCGAGCCGGGTTGTTCATCCTGAGCATCAATAAGATCGATTTTGCCCGGGCATATTCAGTGGAATCGCCATAAGCGCATCGCACCTATACGTGCTCGAAACTACTGTACCGGGGACACCCCATTTATTGATAATGGATAAGGAACGGCACAAACACAACGGAACTCTTCGGATTCCTTTTTTGCGAAGCCGAGAAGCGAAAAAGAGCGGGGGGGCACCGCTCTTTGTGCGAACAGAAATGCTAGGTCCTTCTTCGAAGAAAAGAATAGCGTCGGTCCCGGATCTTTCCCATCATCCATTTATCCGATTCATTATGTCAATATTGGCTTGGCTAGGTCGGGAGAGAGACGACCTTCCGCCGCCTGTGGTACGCCAAAGAGCTGCTACTATTGTTTTGTTTCCAGAGCGTGCGATTCATTCCAAAGAACCCAGGGCCAGATAAGCCCTATTGATCAAAGTTCAGATCTCCGATCTTATTTTTTAAACAAACGAAAGAGATCAGCTCGTGCTGCTGGACGTTGCGGGCAACCTTCGGCCTTCAACGGCCCACGTACATGATAGTACCTCTGGAGGAAATCTCTCAATCTATATCCAGAGACGTACCTATATCGACTTGTACATAGAGAGGAGTCTATAGGCACATCTATATTGCCCTAATCATCTCGTTCCCCCCGGTGCGAATAGAATAGAAAAGAGTGCCGTGTGACACTCCCGTTCGGAATCTGTGCGAGAAGAAGGGTTCTTCGTACGTATATGACTTCCAAGATCATTCTCATGGTTTTTAGTATGACCCTGTCCCATAGTCAGGGGGTCGGAGCTCGCTTCGCGACGCCTTGTCTAGGTATACTTCCTCTGTCGCGGAGAATTGGAACCGAAGACTTATAATACTGCAATAGAGTGGCTGGCCCCGCTGAGATCCCGTCCAGTCTTTGGCGGCCCGGGCAGGGGCAGGGGTGAGGTTTCCCCTCGAATCAAACGGCGGGCGGGTGTGATCGGATGTTTCCGTGAGCAGTAAGCAGCAGATCTCTATCCAAGACCATTTGGTGAAGCTGGTGGTTCACGCGACCGGGCCGGGCCTGATTCGCGCCGCGCGTAGATCCGGTCGAGGTGGTTTTCGTTTACCAGCGCGTAGGTGGTAGAAGTTCCTGTGACCGAGTGTTTCTAGCCCCTGTGAACATCTTTTCTGAATGTCTTAGAGAGGGCCTCTCTAACCGGTGAAAAGTGGTGGGTGTCCACTCACTTCGGCCATTCCTGGCTCGGCTCCGATAACGCTATTCCGGGAGGAGTCGGGATAAGGGCACTGGATCCCTTCGGACCAGGAGAACGTGTGACGCTGGGTTGGGGTTTGGTGAACCAACTGGTCGCTCCTCTAGTTTAAGTATCGGGCCTCTTTTTTGCACCCGCCGTTGCCCTTTCAGGGTTACACCTTCGGAATACCCCTCCAAGGAGATCTATTTCGCTCTACTCCCCCCAATCCTAACTTTACGCCGAGGATACTCTCCGTCGTGGAATTGGACCAAGGGGAATCTCCATAGAAACTAGCCCGCGAAAGATTCCGCACGTAGGAGATCGAGACATAGCCCGTCGCCATCGCTGAAGGATGTTTGGCGAGGAGGGGAGGGGAAAGATGTATCTATACCTATATAGAACGATACGTACCTCTATATACTTGTACATATACAGGGTATATAGATAGACAGGTATTACATGGTCTCGTTCCCCCCCCTATTCATAGATTGACTAATATTGCCATATCATATGGATAGAAATGATAATTTGATGCAATATTCACATACAAGTAGTGTTGGCGGGAATAACATATATCGGTAGTTGTCCGGTCGTACCCGAACAATAATATTCCAGGGGGAAATGCACCTAAAATCAAATATTTCGAGCCGGCTTCCGTGGAAAATTCAGAGTTCCTCTTTGATGCTGCGATCACATAAGAACATAAACTTTGAGGCTCAATAGCTAAATACATGGCAATTGAATCATGAGCCGGGATCATAAAGAGCGTACTGCGAGTAGGAAGTGAAATTGATGCAATGGATTCAGAAGCATCAAACCTCTCTTGTTCGAAATAATCGAAACACATAAAAATGGTACCAGCCGTGCTTAATAATGGGAAGATTTGGCGGAAATATGTGAAATTGTCTTTCCTAAAAAAAGGATTCCGGGAGAAATGGGCAATAGTTAGGAGAGGTGCGCCAGCGGCGAGCAAAAGCATGGTTATTAGATACCGAAGTAAACCCCGGCCAGGACCACACATGCGAGTTTCCCTGCATGTGGCTCGTCCGTGATAACTCATTCAGATTTGCGCGAACTAGCGGAACCGTAGGATGCTCCCTCCCGCATGAGCGAACCTTTTCGGAACTGATGATTTGTGGAGTCTATGGCATATGCCACTGTCCCAGCCCGGATCTAGGTTATACTGATCATGTCCAGACGCCTTCGAGTTCGCCCCGGAATTACCAACAGTTGTACCTTGTCCTCGATTCAGGGGGCAGGGCGTCTTTGGCTTTACGGGAGAAAGCCCCCAGATGAAGGAATCAGATCTCGGCTCCGGAAAAACAACTCTTTATCCCGCCCGCCCGTGGAGGGGACCTACCTTTGGGATATCATAGTGAGGCTCCAGTGCGTCCACAGAAGAGTCAATCGCAATGCATCTTGTTCAGCGGAGCGTAGCCGGCATCCACTTGGAGTCGTCCATTCCATAGTGGTGCCTATTCCTTGTTGCATGTCCAGGGCATATTGAGCGCAGCTAATATGCGGCCGCCTATTATGCGGAAATAGCGCAGAAGGCACCCACAGGAGTAACCTAAAACCACTGTACGGGTTAGGAGGTCAGCTGTTCGGCAGATCAGCATATATTCCCCATAACTCATAGGGTAGATCTCTTGCCTATCCTGTGCTCGATAAGGTCCTATCCCGCCAGTTCCTCGGCTGCAATTGGTATAAATTGGATCTCTCAATAGTAATCAATCCCACACTGATTGATTTAGGGGTTCCCTTCGTAGTATGAATCAATTGGTTCCATTTAGTTGTCTCACATGATACTCGGGGTATGTGCCCAGTATTTAAACCCGCATTACCCTGATTCGCTCATCCATTTCCGATGCCCTTTCCAGACGCGGCGCAGCACCAATTACATAAATAGAAAGAGTTCGGGGGGCGGGGACGCGCGCGCTGTTTCCAGGACATCGCATTATCATCTACCGCCCTTTCCTCCCTCGATTCAATATTCGATGAAATAATAGGGCTATTCACGCATCGTCGTATGCTCGACTTCGGTTGCCGGTGCAATAGGTAGGAGTACATTATGGCAGGATCAGTCACCCTATTGATTTCCTTCAAGGGCGGGCAAACCAAACCCTCCTCCAATAAGAGTTGTGCTATGCCCCACTTCTCGCCCCGATCCCTATGGAGCGAAAGAGCAGCCTGGTGATCCCTAGGTTGCAGCACGTTCGGTCGTTTACTCCTCGCGCCGCTGCCGCCGTTTCTGGGACCGACCCACGCCAAACCTGTTAATCACAGGTACTTCCGTAGGGTCGGTCGCACATTAAGAATAGCGTTCGGACTCATGTGCCTTCCAGAACATCCTAAGGGGAGTTACCTTGCTCCTGTTGCGTACGATTAGCCAGCCCTGCGGCGGCAAAACGATGATAGTACCCCCATGCTACGGTTCCCTGCGGTCCGAACCCGGCGCCGCATTAGGTGAGGGAGCTATTCCGGGCGATAATAGCTCCTTCGCACGCATTCCGAAGCGCGCTGCCCTCCCAGGCGCACAACACCAAGTAATCCAAGCCAACCCACATTCCTTACTAGCGGTGGATAATCATATTTCTTAGAGGTACTAAATACAACTCCATGAATGAGCAAAATTAGGGTTGCGTTAATGAGAAAGATCTCTGGGAAAACCGCTGAAAAGAGATTGAACATGTGGAAGAAGGAATAGGAAGGGAAGGGATTCGAATCAATTCTTCTTTCATTTTCCGATCGGTTGTTGCGACGCAGCACTGAGTTACTTACGGGAGGAAGCAGCACTCTGGGGAGGAAGAACACTTCCAGCAGCTAATTCAAAGAGATTGAACATGTGGAAGAAGGAATAGGAAGGGAAGGGATTCGAATCAATTCTTCTTTCATTTCCTACTTGGTCGGTCGGGGGTGGCCCGGGCGTTAGCCAACACAAGCGGGAGAATGCCTACGCATTTCCCCCCACAAGCCGGACCCTCCCGGTCCTTAAGAGAATCCTGATTCTCACCCGTTCCTTATCAATAGTTGGGGGCACCGAATAAGATCTCAAATCACTCCTTTGGTGGCCTATATTCGAATGACCCCATATTTCAATAATAGAAGCCATGGTCTCCCTTCTGATTCATTCATTCATTCCATTTGAGGGAGAGGGGAAGAAGCCTTTTCTCCAGCACTCATCTCATGATGAGCATCGAAAGAGGAGATATTTTGGATGGATGGAGTGGTCGCCCGCAAGGGGGCGTTGCCTTTTCTCTCGTAGTAGCGACAACTCCCCTTTTTCTTCCAGGAATTCATAAGGCGGCCAAGAATGAAGAAGGTTACGCTGCCTCCGAAAAAACCCTGCTTCCCAACAAGGCTTTTCGAAAAAGCCTTGCTCCAGCATTATGATCATGCCCGAAATCTCCAATACCATGAGATTGCCCGACCGTTGAGAGATTTTCTCATTCAAGCTCGAGCTCCTACTATTGAGATTGAGATTGAGATATAGGGCCCAGGTAAAGCGCTAATCTTCGGAGCGCTCCCCTCCCCCTGGCGTATCTGTCCGTACCGGCGCCTGCAGGAAGTATCAAAATCTTACTCGGACTAGCCCAGGTTTGGTCAAAATATCCATCGGACAGCTGGTCAGTGGTGGATTGGCAGGAAGAGCCTTGTTTGGTCAATGCCCAGGGATTCAGTGATGTTATCCCTGCATTGCTTATTGTCCCAGTGAGGGATATTTGGTTAGCTGTCGAACCTTATCTAATTAATCTTAATAGGCTCATGATCCGGTTCGAGATAGTTATAGGCCTGATCTAAATGCCATAGCAACTATGAATTAGCGATTAGATCCTTGATCCTAAGGGATGTGAATAGCCATAGTGATCAGGCCCTGATCCTGATGCATAGGGAACATCCTAATTCATAGGGATGTGATTAGTGCTAGATCTCTGTTGTAGGCTCTATGGTATTCTATTGCTTCTATGACCATTTAGCCATAGTGATCAGGCCCTGGATTCTAATCTATACTTGATCCAATCAATGCTTGGATACTAGCAATAACTGTAATAGGGATTCTATTATTGATCCTAATCAATACGTAATAATATGAATCAGGTGATGATTCTAATTCATAGGGAACATCCTAATTCATAGGGATGTGATTAGTGCTAGATCTCTGTTGTAGGCTCTATGGTATTCTATTGCTTCTATCTTGATTTGTATTAGATGGATCCGAGCTCTTCTATGCTATAGATATTCCCTGAACTTAGATGGATCCGAACTCTTTTGGGCCTAAGAGAGGCTCCGCAATCATCTAAGAACATAGTTCTAGGCCTGGCCTGAATGCTCCGTCTATACCGTAGGCTCAATGCCATAGCCATGCCCCGTAGCAAAGGGAAGGTTATCCCTTTCCTGAGTGTAGCGAAGGGAAGGTTATCCCTTTCCTGAGCGTAGCGAAGGGAAGGCACGTGGTGATCCCCCTGTTCCATAGGTCACACGGTATAGGACAACCCTTAGCCAATGGATCCGGCACTTGCACTCGGAGGGAGGCCGGGCCTAATCTCTTTTTAATCACATAGTTTGAATCCCGAAGGGAAGGAGAGTATAGTACACGTCAATCCTGCGCGGGAAGTGCAATGCAATGTGGGAACTCCCCAAGTATGTACCTATCCATTGGGTCATTATTCACCGCTGGTTCCCGGTCTACGATAGGATATCCATTACCCCACCGCCAACCCCGGGTTGCTCGGATATTGCTATGTGATAGTAGTGGGTCGGCCTTCGATAGGCCTGTGTCGCTGCTGAGACAGACGGAATCTTGGTCCTGGCCTCACCGCCCGCCCCATAGGATATGCATGGAGACACATACTCCCCCAAGGCTCACTTACCTAACCACGGTAGTACAGCTCTTTCGTACACGTTCACTTGCATCACATACACAGGTGCTCTCTGGACCGTGCAATAAGGTCACCCATAACACGGCTCTCCCACTTGAGTGAAGAGTGCACTATGGGAGATGAAGTACTCTTATCCAAACCCAGCAGGGTTATCCCTTTCCTGAGTGTAACGAAGGGAAGGGCTCCCGCATTTAGCTTTAGCTGTCTCATTATTGCGAGAGGGGTATTCTTTGGAATTCATGTGATCCGGGGGAGTGCTCGGGTCGGGAGTCTAGTAAAAGAAGGGCAGAATCCTGGTGCCCTTTCTTTGAACGGTAGCCAACACACGTCAAACGAACGACTCAGGATGCTATTCAACAGGGAACAGATTGGCCGCGCGATCCCCTTCCCTTCGCTACGCTCAGGAAAGGGATTACCATTGTGCTCTGGTCAAATATGGTTAGAAGGGGATGCCACCCATGGCCGCATTCGACGTGACAGTCAAGCGCAATTGCCAGTTACCCGGCAGATTCACAATCTTCGTTGTCGCCATCTGATCAATCGCACGCACCTCCATACTCCCCATACACATTGCGCTTCCATGTTCCAGCTAACGTTTTTTGTCGTTATCCTAGCCCTGCCCTGGAGTTGGATCCGTTTATTACATACGTGATTGAGGTGGACGCGGCTATATCGAGTAAATCGGATGGCGCCGCTCGACCATATTATTACCTTATCCAGCCCGAAACAGATTATTACGGCCTCAGCTCCGGACCTTCGCACCTTGCCATAGGCTCATGATTCTAAGAGAGTAAATAACGATATAGTGGTGACTCTTCCGGATCCAGCAAGTGTCTGTGGAGCATCATATGTAATGGTAAATGCCACTCCTCCAGGAACCTCGGGTTGTTAAGTTACCCGCTAGAGGTTCTTAGTGGAAGGGGGAAAGAAAGAGAGTGGCCGGCTCTCACCTTTCACGCACGAGGGATTCAACAGGCTTCGTTTGGATCCTATTCTAAGTCTCTCTTAAAACTGAATAAGAATGCATAGTGCTCTCTCTTGTTCTTAATAGCTTTACAAGATCTTTGGTGTGGGGCGATAGAGAGCTGTGCCACTCTTTCCCCCTGTTGCCGGTTCCAGTTGAACGAGCCGCCCATAAAAGATGTATCCGGAAAGGGTGGGCCGGCTGCCCTATTTCCTTATATCTAAGAGCCAAGCTTGGTTATTGCGGATCAGGAAGAAGCCCCGGCCGGGTGTCGTGCCAGGTTCCAGTTGGGGCGCATGTGTGAAGTGCTTGATGTCGGTGTTCCGTTCCCTTGTATCACACTGACAAATGCTTTGCGGTCAGGTACGAGCGTTCGGAAAGAACAAAGGATCGATAAGCCGCCTTGGGTGAGTCGTCATCGGAAGGTGTTGGATCTAATAGTATAGTAAGCCCCTCGATTTCCCTGGCATTGGCATCATGACGAGATGGAGGTCAAGGAGCGGACCCCCCTTTCCCTATCAATAGAAGTAGCGATAGCCGTGCGTGAAGGAGCGTGAGCGTAACGAGAGCCACCCGCTGAACAAACTAGTTTTTGAATCTTGAAAAGATTCTATATTGATTAAGATTCCCATATTCTATTGATGAAGATTCTCCTATTTATGAAGATTCCCATATTGATTAATAGGTTCCATTGATTCATCTATTTCCAATAGGGGCGGGCAAATACGTTTCCGGCCCTGCCCCCTTAATCAATAAGTAATTGATAGCGATGGTCAGCTGAGCTCGAATTGGCAGGGGTAGCCGGTCGTCGGCTAGGGGCTCTGGCCGGCAACGAAGCTAAAGCTTCACACTGGTCCACTCGCAACTTACACCTTTTTGGCGAAGCGATACCAGTTCCAACTATATGAATGAATGAAGAAGGGGGGTCTTGTGTTCCCTTATCTATTGATTGAAAAGATCTATCTATTCAAAAGAACACTTCCAACTGTTCCAACATGAAGGGACAATTGCAATACTCCATATATAACCCCCTGTGTCTTGTTCTCGTCCTTATCACATTTTTGGGGTGGGCGAATAGCGGTTTACGCCTCGTGCCCTCTGGTCTCAGATACCTGCAACTTTATCTGTAAGCGGGGAACGCAGGGCAGGATGGACGAGAAAAGCGGCGAGAAGGAGACAAACCCTCATCTTTCTACTTCGTTGACTGGTTCGTCGGCTGGTGATCAAGCGAGCCAAGATCCGATTCGTCAATCGACGAATCGCCCGATCGTAACCTGGCAAAGAAGAAATAGACGATGGCAACGCACCTTATATAATGGAAGAGGGGGGGACAGCTGACCTTGTACGCATCCACAAGCAACTGCCCGCACAAGGAATAAGCGCACCTCTTCCCTCTTATTACAAAAAGCCAAGCCCCAAAGTCGTCCCCATTCTTCAGTTATGAGCTCTAGCGAACAAATCTGATGCGTGAGCCATGCTTTTTTTGGGAGAGAGAGATGCTGTGAGCCAAGCGAACAACATTACTTAACCGAGCGATGCCTCGGCACTCTTCACCAAGTGGAACTATGTACTATCTCTACCGAGCCAACCGCCCCTTCCCCCTCCTATACTTGGCTGCTCTTCGCTCACCAAAGCGGGACGAGCGAAGGACCTCATTCTTCCTTTTCGGCGGGCGGTAATAATGCAGTGATTCAAGCCCGGGTTGGCTTCGCCTTCCCAATTCAAAGTTGAATACGGCACTCCCCTTAAATGAAGAGAGAAATAACTGACGCTGAAACCCACCCCGGAGCTGACGCTAAAGTCCCCTATTCATTATCGGAACGAAATTGAGGGGACCTCCTTGTTCACTCGCTCGCTCGCATCCTTGCAACGCGGAAGGAACGTTCTGATAAGGAGGCTTCGAGAAATAGCCCAACCCCTAAATGGAGAAATAGGGAATGAGGGGTCCTAAATAAAGTAATAAGAAATAGGAGCAAAGGGACCGGGGAACTTCGATTACTGAGATGATCCATCTACGGAGGAACAGCTTGGATCACGATAGCAGAACGAGCGAAGGATCAAGTTTGCCCCAACAACACTAGAACCTACGGGCGGGCATTTTCGGGGAGTAGCCCGCTTCTTCAGACACTTTACTTTCATTAAGGGAGCCATTGAAAGGTGACTGGAACACCAGAAACGGAGACTACCCAAGCTAGTGATAGAGGCAAGAAGACTTTCCGGCCAGGTCCCATTGATTGATCATAACGATATCGTGGAAATGCTGCACGGACCCATATATATAGAAACGGGAAGAAAATCACCTTGATACTAAACCAGATCGAGCCCGGGATCTTCTTGGAAATGGGAAGATCTGGGATAGGCGGCCGACCTCCTGGAGAGAGCAATGTACATGGACTAGGTGAGTAGGGATGCAGCTCCGTGGACCGCTCGTCGGGCCCGATAGGTGGTGGTATCACACCCTTCTCAAAGGAACCGTACGTGACACTCTCGCGTCATACGGCTCCGTCCCGGGAATCTTGAGTATCCTCCCCCTTGGCCAACGCAACATCTAGGTCCTCGAACCTGGTCTTCCTCGCAAATAGAAGTGTCCTCTTCATTCATCTCTTTATTAAAGGGTGATTGGCACTGGATCTTTACTTAGGTTATTCGGGCCGGCCCGCAGCCCCCTTAAATGGAATAAATGAATCGATCAGGGACGGAACGAAAGAATATAGCAATCTTTTCCCCAATACAATACAATACAAGAATAGTGCCTTATCAATTATTGGAAAAGAAGGGGGCCGGCTTCTTCATTATTGGAACGAGATTGAGGGGCGTTTTCCGCTCCGTCCGAACACTTTTGCGTTGGATGCGTCGAGACATTGAGAAGCTCCTCCGGAAACGGTTACCGAAAGGATCCAAAAGGCCAACTTGCATGCATGGCGCATCTGCATGCTCTATCCAAGGGTGGGTGGGGCCGCCCTCCCCACACCCCCCCGCGCAACAACGGTTCAGACCGATAGATCACGCTTCGTACATATCGCATGTACACCTGATATAAGGTCTTGTACGCGTGCTCCTTGTTGTTCAGATCTTGACTTGTAAGGAATGACTCTGGTCCGAGCTTCCTAAGCTCTATGCTGTTGGGGAACTCGGCAGGGGTCTTACCACCTTCTTTATTGACTATATGTGAGTCTTTGGAGTACTTTGGGATTATCTTCCGCGCCGAGGATTTGTGCTTGTGGGCAGGGGTGAATACAGCGGACCAGCGGATCTGGTAGTCGACAATCGTTCGGACTTGATAGAGGTTGTCGCAGCACCTATGGTGGGACAGAGGACTTATCGCGACGCCCGCGAACCGATTTACGATGTCTTCGTCGCTGACGTTCGTCAAGCAGGCCACGTGGGTTGGCCAGGGTCTTCTCCGGCTAATGATACCTCGATCCCGAAGCCTTTGGAGTATCTTTTTCATAGGCGCCTTTATCTGTATGGGTAATTTGCTGCTGAAAGATCCCGTCTGTTCCCAGTGTCCCCCTCCTTCCCCCGCCGCCTTCCGACCTCCCAGCGCTTCTCTGGGAGTATGCAATGACAACTTCCAGACGCTCAACGATTTGCCCGATCGTGAGACTGCCTGTTGAACGTCTGATGGCACGTTGCTCCGACCTGGGCTATGCAACAACAAGATTTCCCTTGATCCTTGCCGGATGTGCTTGACGGTCTCCCATAATACGCTCGCGCTCACTCGGGGACTTCTTACTCCAGCTGTTCCAAGAGTCTCCGCCAGTTGAACCGCGTCCTGTAGACTCCCTGTTCCGCTCATCCCCCTCGTCAGCTGTTGGATCAGGATACTCCTCCCTAGGTCCTCTAACTCGGAATGGATGGCGGAGCGTAGGTGGGGAGCTGTGAGATGGATACGGTGCTTTACTCTCCGACGCTTCTCCAGCTCTCGCAATAATTGTATGGGAGTCGTCCCCGAAGGGACTTCCCGAATGACCGTACCGGGGGATTCTACCGTACTCCGTGCAGCTATGTAAGTTGATCTTGCAGAGCCTACCTCAAGGTTCGGGCCGGATTGTAGGAAGTGGGTGATACGTTTTTGGATTCCTCTTATAAGCTCTACGGTACCCACGATTCCCAGTGGTAAGTCGTCGGCATATCGCGCGTAACAAATCCTGATTAAGTATAGGTCATTTAAGTGAACGGGGGATAGCCCCTGCTTACGGGCTAGGCGTCTTTCTAACCTGATAACTGGTATCGCCTCCCCGCCCAGCTCTATCAGCAGGCCCCTTCTCTTGCAATACTTAATAGGGTCTTTCATGGAGAACGCTACCCTGTTCTTCTTCTTATTAGATAAAGGGCGTTCTCTACCTTCGGCCTTTCTTCGTTCCGGGGTCAACCCGGCGGCTTCTTTACGAATGAGGAAGGCGGCGCAAAGGAGGCTCGAGGGCTTGTTAGAGAAGGCGGCAAGGGGGCCCCCCGACGAAGGGGGGAAAACTAAAGGCGTTTTCTGGTCTCCCCTTCGTCGGGGGGTGCTTGTGGGGGGGGTGTGCCACGACAAAACAAGGGAATAAAACGCCGCTTTGCGCTGGATGCTTTTTACCCTCCCCACAACGATGGCTCTGTTGTCTCCGGGAGAGTTGAAGCTTGCTTCTTCTCCAGAGTTTTCTTGGTCATCAATACGACCTGTCTTTAATGGAACCAATTTGATTATCTGAACAATCGGAATTTCGTGCTTCTGTCGGATCCTCTCCATCTCCTGATCGAGCTTGTGTGGGTAGATGTTGCCTGGTAGGGCCGATAGTAGTACACTGTGTGGGACGGAGGAAGGGCGGCCACCCTTCTCACCTCCTACAAGTCGTCCGGCGGAAAGCAGTTTATGAGTGGGGTAAAAGAACTTGGGATCGTCGATCTCTTCCTTAAAGATTGAGATGAGTCGATGCCGGTCGATGGTGTGAAAACACTTTAGGATGCCGAATTCCAAGAACCAACGAGAGGTTCCCCGCTCTTTTTTTATCCGTATTAGGGCCGAGTGGCAGCCTCGACCCGGGCGGAAGTGCGATGTGTCCGGAAACTCGGGATCGTAAATGGATTCGGGTACCGCTCTTATCGCCTCTTTAATGATCTTTTCTATCGGTACTACTACTGTGAGCGGTCTGGACTTCAACCCCTATTTATTTCTTCCTATTGGAAAGGGGAGCAAAGCCCGTTTTTTGCTCCCCCATATATTTCGATAGCTGAAAGGGGCCCTCCTGCCGGAACGGATCGGATTTATGGAAACAATCTTTCCGGAATTTAAGGAAGTAGTATCATCACCCTTCTCGCGGGCTCGAACAAGGCGCCTGGCAAGAGGAGGCGGGGCTCTGGGAGCCGAAAACCATCTCGTAAAAATGAGCCAGCCGGGTGTGCCTGGTTTAGACCTGATCCGCGTTAATAAGTAAGGGGAGGGACGCCAGTAGCAGTATTTTCGCAATAGCAGCTCTGAGGAAATGGGTGCGCTTCGCCTCCTGCCGTCGTTTCAGTGACTCATAGGGCTTCGCGCCCCTCGGACTGGTGTCGTCTACCACTTCATGATCAATGAGTGAGCCCGGGACCGGAATGATTATCCCTGTCCGATGGGTTCACATCCATCCCTGGATGTCGTCGGGTACTGTTCACTTCCCCGCCATTCTTGTAACCGTCACCTGTAATCCGCGCAGGTGTGTCCGCACCCCCTGGAGTGGACGAGAAAGGATTTCTCGGAGCAACCCTCCCTGGTTCCAGACCCAGGAGTGCACTTTCCCGTATGAGCATTCGGTACATGTATAGGTCCGTGGAAGAGTTACAAGGTCACCACTACTTAGGATCTCCCCCCTAATCCTAGATAGGTCGTCCGAGGGTTCGCGTCCATTGCTGTGCTTACACACTAGGCTACCCTTCTCCGAAAGCTTCGCGGGACCACCTACCACTAGTCTCCGGATCGCCCGGAGGGGTTTACTGCACAAAAAGGCCCGGGGACGCTGGCTCCCGCAGAGGGAAGCCCAACGAATGTCAGATGCAAAGCTCCGCACCTCATTAAGATCATATTGGCATACTCCCCTGGGGAGAAAGGAGCAGACCCCATTGAAGACGGGAGTAAGGTACAACAAGGCCATTTCCGTCCACCGCCCTTCTCACAGAGCCGTACGTGGACGTTACCGCTCATACAGCTCCCAGCCAGCAGTCAGCCCCTACAAGAGAGAAAAGTGTGAATGAATCGACAAAAAATCGAAGAGTGAACATGAATTTGGTTTTTCAGCAATAGCATGAGAAGAGCATCCCTGTAACAAAAACCTAAGGATCCCCCCCTTTGGAGTAGAAGGGAGCTTCGTTATATCCGAGGGGGGGGGTGAAGGTATTGATCTGGATAGCTCATAAATCCAATTTTGTTAATAATAAAAGCCCTTCGCTGCGCTTTTTGTTAATAAGAAAAGCCCCCCCCGGCCCTATTTGATTTATTATGCCCTATTTCATTCATTATTATTAGCGCTTCGTTCATCTTCTCGGGGGGTGAAGGGAAAGGTTTACATAATTTGATCCTCTTTCTATCACTATTTATACTCTGTCAATAACGACGATAAAAAGAGATTTTCGCATTATTCATGATATAACGATAACACTGTGTCATTCTTCAGATCCTCACCTTCGCCTTCAATGAAATAGGGAAAGAAATAAGGCCTGTTAGCATGCCACTGCCTGCTGTCAAATCATTGTGTTCGAGACATCCCCCTTTTTACTAGGAATTAATAGGGGAGGCAGGCCTAAATAAGAGCCTTTCTGAACCCACTATGCAGCGAGGGTGAACGGAGAGCACGATTGACCAGTTAGCACACCACAGCTTTTCAATTCCACCAGTGTTAAGGACGGAGCTGTAATAATGAGTAAGAGGAACTTCGAAATCATAGTATCCGGAGCTATTAATCAATATGGGAATCTTTTCAAGATTCAAAAACTAGTTTGTTCAAAATAACTAAACCAAGACATATACCATGCAAATGCTCTTGAAGAAAGAAGATAGGGTGGATATCGAGATAGAAGCGACAGATGCATGGCCGGGCCAGGCCACTATTCTAAGATGGGTTTCTAGATAGATCATAGATCGGCCTGCTATTCCCTTTCAATGCCATAGAGTGGCCATATCCTATTCTAAGATAGAGAACGATCCGAGCCAAGAACCTTTATAGGAGCCTTAATACCAGATCCACACTCTATTAATGACAGAAGTGATCCGGAAAATAACTGGATTCGGGAAATAGATGGCACTATCGGGAATCATAGATGGCACTATTGGGAATCATAATAAGATAGGGTGGATATATAATAAGATTGGGTAGATATAGACTGCACCCATAAGAGATACAAGCAATATATCCAGGTTAACCCATAGTTTTACTCCGCGTAGCGAAGGGAAGGCACGGGCCACTATCCTAAGACACAAGTTATATACACTAATCTAGAAACAGGCACCAGGCCATCACTATGCTGGCCGGCCCCTTCCCTTCGCTACGCTCAGGAAAGGGATAACCTTCCCTTCGCTACGCTCAGGAAAGGGATAACCTTCCCTTCGCTACGCTCAGGAAAGGGATAACCTTCCCTTCGCTACGCTCAGGAAAGGGATAACCTTCCCTTCGCTACGCTCAGGAAAGGGTTTACCCTACACTATAGACGGGGCATGGCCACTGCTCCGTCTATAGATCTTGTTTCCTCTATAGACGGAGCAATCAGGAGGAGCCTCTCTTAGATCCAAGATCGGATCCCCCTATATAAGAGCCTTTATTAGGTCCAAAATAGTTCGGATCCATCTAAGTTCAGGGAAGATCTATAGCATAGAAGAGCTCGGATCCATCTAATACAAATCAAGACAAGGGCAATAAATACCATAGAGCCTACAACAGAGATCTAGCACTAATCACATCCCTATGAATTAGGATGTTCCCTATGAATCAGGATCAGGGCCTGATCACTATGGCTATTCACATTGATTAGGATCAAGGATCTAATCGCTAATTCATAGTTGCTATGGCATTTAGATCCAAGCCGGTTAGAAAGATCAAGCATATATTAGAATCTAGAATCGAATTCATATTACAGTTATTTCTTCTAATTTAGGGAATATATCGCAATTAGAATCTAATCACTATCCTATGAATCAGGATCAGGGCCTGATCACTATGGCTATTCACATATTCACATCCCTTAGGATCAAGGATCTAATCGCTAATTCATAGTTGCTATGGCATTTAGATCCAAGCCGGTTCGAAAGATCAAGTATTTATTATAATTGAGTGAATATCTATATAATAGAATAGTTCGGATCCATCTAGATCAAAAAGAATCGAAATCGATATTGATCAAAATAAATCAAAATCGATATAATAGGATCTAATCACTATTCATCTAAGACAAATCATGATAGAAGCAATCTATACCATAGGGCCTACAACAGAGATCTAGTTCGGATCCCTATGAATTAGGATGTTCCCTATGAATCAGGATCAGGGCCTGATCACTATGGCTATTCACATATTCACATTGATTCGAATCAATAATCTAATGAATATTCTTAGTATTGATTAAGATCCAAGCCGGTTAGAAAGATCAAGCATAGATTAGAATCATCACCTGATTCATCTAATACAAATCAAGACAAGGGCAATAGAATACCATAGAGCCTACAACAGAGATCTAGCACTAATCACATCCCTATGAATTAGGATGTTCCCTATGAATCAGGATCAGGGCCTGATCACTATGGCTATTCACATCCCTTAGGATCAAGGATCTAATCGCTAATTCATAATTGCTATGGCATTTAGATAGTGTCCAAGCATTGATTAGATCAAGCCGGTTCGAAAGAATCAAGGATCTAATCACTATGGCATTTATTACGTCTTTATTAGAATCAATAAGATATGGCATTTATTACGTATTGATTAGAATCAAGAATAGGATTCATACTCTATTTCAGTTATTTATTAGAATCAAGGATCTATGGCATTCAATCTGATTAGTCTTTATTAGAATCAAGAATCTAATCACTATTCATCTAAGACAAATCGAGATAGAAGCAATCTATACCATAGGGCCTACAACAGAGATCTAGCACTAATCACATCCCTATGAATTAGGATGTTCCCTATGAATCAGGATCAGGGCCTGATCACTATGGCTATTCACATATTCACATCCCTTAGGATCAAGGATCTAATCGCTAATTCATAGTTGCTATGGCATTTAGATCCAAGCCGGTTAGAAAGATCAAGCATAGATTAGAATCAGAGCCTGATCACTATCGCTATGGCTATTGAATATTCACATCGATTAGGATCAATAATAGAATTAATATTATTAGTATTGATTAGAATCAAGGATCTAATCGCTATGGCTATTCACATATTCACATTGATTAAGGTAGTGTCCAAGCATTGATTAGATCAGGCCTATAACTATGTTAGAATCAGGGCCTGATCACTATCGCTATGGCTATTGAATATTCACATTGATTAGAATCAATAATCTAATTTAGATTACAGTTATTTTTTAGGATCAAGGATCTAATCACTATTGAATAGTTGCTATGGCATTTAGATCAAGCCGGTTCGAAAGGATTTAGGGAATATCTAGATAATAGGATCGAATTCCTATTGGCTATTAATCTATTTACTCTCTTAGAATCATGAGCCTATGGCATTTAATGATATAAGGTTCGATTCGGAAATAACCTACATCCATACATACAGCTCTTTGAATGTTTTTGCACTGCCCGCGGGGGTGGGGGTTGTTTCCGAGGCGCATAGATGCTTCCCTGCCCTTTCCCGAAGCGGCTGTCCCCTATTCTTTTTCAATAATTAAGGCCCCTATCATTCAATAATCTTGAATTAAGGGGGCCTCTACAGAAGCCTCGATTGACTACAGAAGGAAGCAGCCGGCCGTGCTATGGCGTCTAACGCCGCCTATAAGCAAGTAAGTTCTCCGACAAGCAAGAGCGATTTCGCAAATCGCCCCCCCGACCCGGAAATGTAACTCTATAAATAACTTATTCAACAATACTCTATTAATTAGAGAGATTACTTGATCTGTTCACTTTCCAGAAAGTGCTTCTGGCACAGCCCAATACGAAATGAATAATGATAAGAAATCCGGACAGGAACTGAGAGAGCACTGCGTCGTTCCCCTTCCAAGGTCAGTTATTGATCATGGGGAGTATACGACTGGACCTACGGAAAGAGAGATTCCTATAGTTGTTGGATATTAAATAGCTATCTGCAATCCCTTATTCTCTTTCTGGCAATAGTCCAGACTTCTCCGTGTTCACGGAATGATAGTGATGGAAGGCTTTTCCTTCTACTCCGCCTCTATTACTGGACCTAAATGCTACTTCATCAACGGTATCGATCCGGAGGAATCTTTTCTCTTCCAACCCGTATCTGGACAGAATGGAATCTCATAGTGGACTATTGATGAGGAGGCTGAGACCATGGGATAAGGAACCGAACTTGTACTTGGAGAACCCGATGCTGGGGAAGTAAGCCAGAACCGGAGAGCCTACGATAACGTAATGTAAGATGAGGGACCAGAACCAAGGCCAAGCTCTCGGAGCAGGGAAGTACCCACCACCACACTAGTGGGCTCATCTTATCGCACTCTAACCCGGCCGGGAAAGTTGATCGTTCGATCGATGCTTCGAACAACTGGGAATCATCGATCTCACTTGTCAGAAACGACGAACAACAACAGGATTCGAACTATTTCGATCGATCTCATCAACAACTTTTGTTCAACAAGGCTTATCGTTCGCATTGGTGCGGGAAGCACCAATCTCACTCGTTGGGTTCTCCCTTTTTCATTGAGGTAAAACCGAGAGAAAGGGGAAGGCTTTCTCTCGCTATCGGTCATTGAATGGCTGTAAACAGACCTCTAGGGATTCCCCTTTCTCTCACGGTAAGTGAAGCTCGGGTAGCTCGCTCCATTCCCGGTCAGGGTTGAACCAACAGCATCCCCTGAATAAATGGGAAAGGGCGAACCAACCACCCTTCGATCTTCAGTTCCAGTATCAGTTCCGGTTTGAACCTCGCTTTGCTCTGAGGGGCTCCAGTCAGTGGTCGATCTTCGGAGTGAAGCGATCATTTCATTTCCCCTGCCATGGAGGGCCAACCACAGGGCTGGCCATCCTATTGAGTTCCGGACCCGCAGGGTTCGGGTTACCTTCCGAATACCAATTAAATAACTGGAGGCCGGCGACCACACAAATGCTATATGCAGAGATATAACGTTAAAATCATTGGCCTTGGATCGGCACAAGAAAGACTTCACCCATTTCGTCCTAAGTCCTCGTCATTCATTGCTTTGCTACGAGGAATCAATAGCTTTGTCCACCAGAACAAAATCCCTGGCCTTTGCTGCGATAAGCATTTGTTACTTGGCCCAATCGAAGCATCCTTGGTGATCCCTGTACTGGGCTTGTTCCTGGTTCTCACTATTTCTATTTATCTTATCCGGGGTAATAACACAATTCAAAGGTCCTCATTCCCCACAAGATCGTTGGTGGCAGAATCCAGCTGGTTCTACATGACAGAATCTCATATGGTTGGCAGGGTAAATTGCTGAATCAATATCTTAGCCGAAACCCAGCTCCCCTTTTTTTCTCATAATTAATACGGTACACACCTCCTTGACGGGACCAAAGATAGAGGGGGCTTCGCCGCATTACTTTTCCTTAGCGGCGGCTTCGCCATCACACCCAACGGATAAGCAAAAGACTCTCTCTTTTGGTAGGTAAGATCCCTCGCTTGACCGAGCGACCGGAAAAGCTGTGCTCCTTTCAGTATAGAGTTCGGTAGGCGTCCGTATCTGGAAAGAAGATGTCTGTGGACTACACCTTGCTCCCCGCATGCTCGGCATGGGTTGCCCTTTCTTGAAAGAAGTGGTTCGCATAGCTCCTCGATCTCACCGATATCGTAACATCATCGATTAGCTTTCGGTTTCTTTCCGAAGTGGGTGAGGGTGATTCCGAAAGGAGTTGATCTTCATCTATTCATTTCCTTATCTAAGGGGGGGGATTCTGAAAGGAGTTTATCTTCGGAGAAAGGAATCACCCTCACTTATCTATTCATTCAAGGGGGGGGAACTCAGAAGGGAATCACCCTCACCCTGCTACGAGCCTCCGGCCCTCTTGTTCCACTCGAGGTGTCGGGACCCGGCAGAGCAGGGCATTCTTAAAGATATATTCTCTGCTATGAGCCAATATTTACTTCGGCTCGGCCGAAACTTAGCACTTGGTTGGTCGGGTTGGGAAAGCGGGGTTGGGCGTGCTCGGGCGGTTCCGTAAACAAAAACCTCAGCAAGGCGTCCTTTATCTATTAATTTATCCAAGGTCCTGAAACGCATTTATAACGCATATGCGCCTAGCCTAGAGTCACGAATCATCCCTCTCTCTCTCCGGCCTCTTTCTTCCTTTCTGGCGGCCACTTTACTTCAATTAAGGCCCTCGCCCTTCCCTTCGCTACGCTCAGGAAAGGTATAACCTTGAAAGAATGAATAGATAGAGCTACAAGTAGTTGCTCGATCTCTTTCTTTCTTTAAGGCGGGCGCACCCCCCACAAGCACCCAGGGACCTTCTCTCAGCTCTCGCTCCCTATTGAATTCATGAACATGAACTAGCTCTTGCTGAATCGAATCCTGTGTCCACGGCACAGAAGTAGGAGTTGACCGGAGAGAGAGGGACGAAACCTCTTTCCATTGATCATTGAATGAAGGAAGGGGCAAGGAATCTTCCTTAGAATAGTAATATGGGCACAATGTTTCGGAAGGAGAAACATCGGAACCTAGGATGACCACGTTTGTGGTAACTGTGTCTTAAAATCTTTCTATTGAGGTTTTGGGATGAGCACACTCAGAGGGAGAAGGAAGCTTGGTATCTCGAGCAACCGGACTGGCCGGGCGGTGTATAGACTTTTTATTAGTGAAACTCCAATTGGACGAGGAATGGATGAAGTGACAAGAGGGACGAGTAAAGGAAGTGACCTTTCTGGGACAGATAGAGCAAGAACATGACGAAACGGTAGAGCAAGCGACCGAATGTTTTGAAGAATCCGTCATATAAAAACGAGAATGAGGGAGCTGAGAGCGACGAGGAAGGTCATGCAATGACCGATGGATCCGATCTAGCATTCCGCATGGCCCGCTTTACCAAGATGGCAAGCGAAAGCGAGAGGACCGCAAATGAGTAGGAGTGGGAGCGGCACCGGCATGAATGAAGTTCCATGCAATGACCGATTCGGCCACCAATAAGGCATTCTTTTCCCCAGAAATGCGGAGCAGATTTGTCATCTCATCAACGCAAGCGGGGGAAGAGCAGGAATGCAGGAATGAATGCACTCCCAAATACGATAAATTTAAGTTAGCGACGACCGGAACTCTCATGAAACTTATAATGGGATCTTAATTGTTCACGGAGCTACTTTCACTTTATTAGTAGCGAAGGGCATTCAACTCTCCTCTCCCGGGCATAGCGAAGGGCTAAGGTTAAGTAGTGTTGAAGGTTTCTTTATCTGAAGTGTAAATGTTCCATTAAACCCAACCCGTTAGCTCCTCTTTCCGGTATCCGCTCACGCTTGCAGGACAGGGGTCTTCCTTCCGTTGACTAAGAATCAGATTTCACCGGAATAAGAAATCGAATCATTGGAAGAAACAGCTATTGACTCTCCTCTCCACATTATTGATCCTGCGGAAGCAGGCCCATTCTTCTTATTGTAGAGGCGAGCACTCTTCTTTCTTGGTTGGCAAGCAAAGTGACCACGAAACCATCTCTAACCAATGAACCAATAGTAGTGGCGAGCAGCACCGGTTCTACCGTACACTCCCCTCCCTGGAACAGGGAGATTGATATCGCAGTGCGCTTCAGATGCTTTAGACTCCATATTGGGTTCAGGTTCCCTTCTCGTCCTCCCGCACGCTTTTCGACCACGCTGCGCAGCAAGTAAAGACGTTGTGGTACCTTCCCCTTCAGGATAGGTCTTGCCATGGCGGGCACAACCCACTGATGCGACTGGGGGAGCAACAGGTAGAGGGGATACTTCAGAATCGACGGCTCCCGAACGGAACCCTTATCTATTTGAATAGGAATAGGGGCGGGCCGCCCTTCCCTTCGCTACGCTCAGGAAAGGGATAACCTGCAGTGCCGGGCCCGAATCGCATTTCTTTCTTTCTTTGGGCGAGTGAACGACCCCGGTTGGAATTGGTATGAAGGCGGGCAAGATGATTTTGGGTCGAAAGGGTAAACATTGCTGGGGTCCAGAGAACGTGTATCGATCGGAACATGGATGGAACTGCTGGTCACCACCGGTCAATTACATATACAATGTGAGCGGGCGATGGCGACGATCCGATCTGGAAGAGATAGCCGAATCCCTTATTCCGTAGAGCTCTATTTTCTGGGTAAGTAAATAGCCGCCTTCATCTTGATCCCCTAGTGCTGCGATACCTTAGCTTGGGCCTTCTGTCCTTGCAGGACTTCCTAGGTCTGTGCGCCCGCCTTCAAGCAGTCAATTTTATAGTAATAGCAGCAGTCATCGGTTGTCGTACCTTTGTCCTTGCAGGACACGGGTGCTCGCAGGACATCCTATTCTAAGAAGCCCGGACTCTTCTTAAGAAGTCGGTGTTGGCTGTGGACCTCAGTCATGGCAGGGTCTTCGATTGGATAGTAGGGGAGTTTTTCGCATATTGGATAGAAAGCCGCCCTATAAGTGTAATGTCTGGTCGTGATGAAGCGTTTGGAGATGAACCAACTAATTGTTGATCTACTTTGATCAAACTTGTCCTTTATGTGCTAGCGGAGATTTTCCATCGGATAAATCCTTAATAGGGGGGGACGGGAAATTCTTGGTAGAGAGATGGCACTATCGATGGCCTATAAGCAGAAGAAAGCCTTCCTTTAGACCGCCGGGGTCGTTCAATCGATGCAAGCATCGATCTCACTCACTCGTTCGACTGCCCTTCATCTTGGCCCGGATCCAGCTGAGTCAGCCATCCCTTACCTTGAAGTATCCCCACCCACCAGCCCCTGTCAAATAATCATCGTCGAAGGGGCCATACCCTTGCCATTTCAGTGGAAATGTATCCAGCATCAGTCGATCCCGACGTGAAAAGCCATCAGGTCCATCTTCTAGGTGAAAGGGTGAAAAGCCTCCTTCATCGTCTTGAACCTCAATAATAAGAATCGTGCATTTGAGTGAAAGTGGCTAGCCAGAAAGATTTAGTGAGAGATCTTGTTGAAATGCCCAATCGCAGTTTCTTCAATTTTGCGCGAAATGCCTATAACCACTGTGAAAGCGGGTTCCTTTCCCGGAGGAAATCTTCGATTCTTTTTCCCTACTTTAGTGAGAGAAGTGACCCTCGGCTTTTGCTTCCCAACTTTCAGCTTCTTAATCATTGGAAGAAAAAGGGGGGGGTTATTAATGATTGGCGAAGGTCTCCATGAGGGTGGCGGGGCGAACAGGTAGGTTTTGTTCCGATTGATCGATGGCCCGGGCTGTTTGGTCAAATTGTTAATTAGCTCTGGGGCTTAGATAAATAAATAATTAATAGGGGCAGTTATATAATCAAGGAGATAGGCCACTATCATGATTCTAAGAAATAACTGAGATATGAATTCGATTATAGATTCTAAGAAATAACTTAAATATGAATTCGATTATAGATTCTAAGAAATAACTTAAATATGAATTCGATTAGATTCTATAGATATTCCCTTAATTTAGATGGATCCGAACTATTCTATTCTCTTGAATCTAATCAATGCTCCTCCTGATTGCTCCGTCTATAGAGGAAACAAGATCTATAGACGGAGCAGTGGCCATGCCCCGTCTATAGTGTAGGGTAAACCCTTTCCTGAGCGTAGCGAAGGGAAGGTTATCCCTTTCCTGAGCGTAGCGAAGGGAAGGTTATCCCTTTCCTGAGCGTAGCGAAGGGAAGGTTATCCCTTTCCTGAGCGTAGCGAAGGGAAGGGCCTGATCCAATAGTGATCTTACTGTTGCATTTATCGAGATGACACTATCTTAGTCAGGGATCCGGCACTATCACTATCGTGGATCTAATACTAAATGCCATGCGATAGGATATAGTATGGATCCGATCAGTCTATAGTGTAGACATCCACCCTATCTTAGAATAGTGGCCTGGCTCCTGATAGTGCCATCTATGATTGTGGGCATAGTGCATAGACAGTGGCCGGCTACTGTCTATGCACTACGCCACATCCACCCTATAACAGCAAGGGCCATCCACTTTATATGTCACTGCATGCTCCACTATTATAGTATGATCCCCAGTTAATAGTGCCCTCTCCTGAGCGTAGCGAAGGGAAGTAGATCCCACACTATTAGTTTTACTCCGCGTAGCGAAGAGAAGGGGCCGGCCAATCTGTGATGGCCTGTATTGCTATACAATAGCCATACATCTACCCTATCTTCAGGGTTATCCCTTTCCTGAGTGTAACGAAGGGAAGGGCATGTTGTATATGCATATACACTATGGGCCCCACCACTATTGGCAAGAGTGCAGTGGCCGGGCTCCCGGATCACTTCTGTCATTAATAGAGTGTGGATCTGGTATTAAGGCTCCTATAAAGGTTCTTGGCTCGGATCGTTCTCTATCTTAGAATAGGATATGGCCACTATATGGCATTGAAAGGGAATAGCAGGCCGATCTATGATCTATCTATTCACCCTATCTTAGAATAGTGGCTGATCCTAATATATGGCGTATCTATCGCTTCTAGAGTGATATCCACCCTATCTTCTTTCTTCAGGGGCTGGCCACTCTTATAATATATGGCTTGGTGCCTGCTTATAGATTAGTGTATATAACCTGTGCCTTAGAATAGTGGCCCGTGCCTTCCCTTCGCTACGCGGAGTAAAACTATGGGTTAACCTGGATATATTGCTTGTATCTCTTATGGGTGCAGTCTATATCTACCCAATCTTATTATATATCCACCCTATCTTATTATGATTCCCAATCCAGTCCGATTACCGAATCCAGTCCGGTTACCGGATCCTTATTCATCAATTCTAGTGGTGGATTTGGTATAGGCTCGTATCTTGACCTGTAGCCACCCATCTTAGAGCATTAGAACATATATAACCACATTCTTTTTGTCTAGTTTTTTTTAATTCTTCGAATTTATAAGGGTATATATTCCCTAAATCCTAATAAAGACTAAGAATAGTCATTATATTCGATTCGATAGATATTACCTAAATACTAAGAAATCCTTGATCTAATCAATACTTGGACACTATCTAAATGTCATAGCAACTATGAATTAGCGATTAGATCCTTGATCCTAAGGGATGTGAATAGCCATAGTGATCAGGCCCTGATTCTAATACATAGGGAACATCCTAATTCATAGGGATGTGATTAGTGCTAGATCTCTGTTGTAGGCCCTATGGTATAGATTGCTTCTATCTTGATTTAGCCATAGTGATCAGGCCCTGGATTCTAATATCTATTGCAATTCTAATAGTGATTAGATCCTTGATCCTAATAAATACGTAATAATATGAAATAGTGATTAGATCCTTGATCCTAAGGGATGTGAATAGCCATAGTGATCAGGCCCTGATCCTAATATATGCTTGATCTTTCTAACCGGCTTGGATCTAAATGCCATAGCAACTATGAATTAGCGATTAGATCCTTGATCCTAATCAATACGTAATAATATGAATCAGGTGATGATTCTAATTCATAGGGATGTGATTAGTGCTAGATCTCTGTTGTAGGCCCTATGGTATAGATTGCTTCTATCTTGATTTGTATTAGATGAATCAGGTGATGATTCTAATATATATTGCAATTAGAATTCAGTGATCAGGCCCTGGATTCTAATCGATACTAAGAAATGAATTAGATCCTTGATTCTAACAACCGGCTAATAATATTAATCAGGTGATGATTCTAAATGCCATTGCAATTATTCATTAGCGATTAGATCCTTGATTCTAACATAGTTATAGGCCTGATCTAATCAATGCTTGGACACTACCTTAATCAATGTGAATATGTGAATAGCCATAGCGATTAGATCCTTGATTCGAATCAATTCAATATTGAATAGCCATTTGATCCTTGATTCTAATGCATAGGGAACATCCTAATTCATAGGGATGTGATTAGTGCTAGATCTCTGTTGTAGGCTCTATGGTATTCTATTGCTTCTATCTTGATTTGTCTTAGATGAATAGTGATTAGATCTTATTAGATCGATTTTGATTTATTTTGATCAAGATCGATTTTGATTTCTTTTTGATCAATATCTCTTTCGATTTTTTTTTATCTAGATGGATCCGAGCTCTTCTATGCTATAGCATTTAACATATCTTCGATTTGTAGTCTTTGAATCTTGAAAAGATTCTACTCTTTTTTCCCATATTTCTGAATCTGGTGAGTGCCCCGGCCGCCGCCGGCTCTACGCACCACTGGGGTCCGGTTCGAAGATATCTCTCGAACGAAGTGATAGGAAGAGGACACTCGGCGCTGGCGGGAGAGTTCTTATCTCTTTATTACACCCTTTCGGGATCAAAAGGCGGATATAGATTGAAGTAGTAAATCATCTGCCCGCCAATAAAGCAGCAGAGGATATGGGTCCGATTCCCGTTACACGCGATGTGGTTAAAAAGACCGATTCAACGAAATATGCCTGCATCAGGATCCAAAACTTGTCGTCCACTTTCAGGAAATGTTCGGAACAAAAAACTTACAAGAATACAACGCCGCATTCCCCGAAGATTGAGGAGCAAGAGAAGATCTATTAAGAAGAATATTTATCCGAGACAAAATCTTAACAGTTACATAAAATTACAAACTATACGAAAGTTGCCCCTTTCTCATGGAAATCTACCCATCATAAAGATGCACGGAGGAACAGAACGAACTTCATATATACCTTTTCTATTCAATCCAGAAACAAGATCGGACGTTATTCCGGTTCGTCCCCATTTTCGTGAAACTATTCCTCAAGCAAGGCAGCCGATAAGTCATCGAAAGATTCGTGCGAATAATGAAATGGTCAACATTACTCGTTCTAAAGTGTCCCACGGCGATCCAATACCTATTAAAGATAATTATGTAAGAACCATGGGGAGAGAAATAATTAAATATTCCTATACCGAAATCTTAGTAAATGGAATAATGAGGAAATCTCTAGATCACCCGGAAAGAATGTGGAGAAAAACCGAAACAAAATGGTTCCGCCTACTGAAGAAAAAAAAAGGGTGCCGCCTCCCACCAAAATCCTGGTTCTCGCAACAGTTGCGTTCTTCTGTGCAAGAAAAAGACTTGGAGAGAGAAAATCTTTATAGATCCGAAAGAGTATGCTTAGGCAGTTTATTTGCTGAGCACAGCAAAATGAAGAGAGATTTGTATCATTTAAAATCCTTATTATTACTGAAGAGGAGGAACGGAAAGAACCGAAATATTCCTGCTCGAACAATAAGTCTTATTGTTGGTAACGGAAATCTCTATAGCAATTCAACTCATTGTTTCGAATCCCCTTATTGCAATACTAGGAAGAGAAGAATCAAAGGGATCAAACTACCTACTCATTATTCGGAGGTCAATCATAGGACACCGAAAGCTGTGGTATCTTATGGACCTGACATAGGTCACATCCCTCATGACATGAGATCGAAAGATCCAAACCTTCCCCTTCGGAGCAGGAACGAACGTGGCCAAAACATATAAGAATTCATTGGCGCGCTCATAGATAGACTTTGTATCTATTCATCCACGTATCTATCCGGCCGGATAGATAGAGATAGATCCATATAGATCTTTATCCGTATCTGTACAGGTAAATAGGTATGTACATAAATACACCCTAAATATATATACACATAGGCAATGCATATTTGCACATATACACACCGATGTATATATATGTATGTATCCATATATCCATGTTTCTATCGGGGGGCGAAGATCCAATGAAAGATTTGATTCGTCCCGTGCATTGGAAAAATTGGATTCGTCGTCCTATGCATGAGGTAAGGGATATCATGCGAAACATAATAGATCTCCTGGGTGAGGGAAAAACTGACTCTCAATTGTCCCATTCTCGTTCGGTACGTGGGATTTTCCGATAATCGATCGTCTTTCATTTAAATAGTGAGTAGTTTCTTCCCATAGAATGAACCTATTATTGATCAAGTAGGGGTAGAACTAAAGGAGCTTGCCAGGAAAGAATCAATTCTCTTTCTTTTTTAATAACAACAATAGTTCACTCTTTTTTAATCACATATTCTAAATAGAGTTCTTTATAGACTGCAGCCTTCAATATGTTTTTTAGTGCCATCTATCTTTTTTTCAATAGGAGAATCCCTTTCCTGAGCATAGCGAAGGGAAGAGGCCGGGCCACCCTGCAGGCTTCAGTAGTTTGTTCCTTTCTCTTCCCGATCTTCTCCGGTTCTTTTTAATATTAATAGGCTCATGATTCTAACAACCGGCTAAGAATATGGATCCGAGCTATTCTATGCTCTAGATATTCCCTAAATCCTAACATAGTTATAGGCCTGATCTAAATGCCATAGCAACTATGAATTAGCGATTAGATCCTTGATCCTAAGGGATGTGAATAGCCATAGTGATCAGGCCCTGATCCTGATTACTACAACAGAGATCTAGCAGTGGCCATGCCCCGTCTATAGTGTAGGGTAAACCCTTTCCTGAGCGTAGCGAAGGGAAGGTTATCCCTTTCCTGAGCGTAGCGAAGGGAAGGTTATCCCTTTCCTGAGCGTAGCGAAGGGAAGGTTATCCCTTTCCTGAGCGTAGCGAAGGGAAGGTTATCCCTTTCCTGAGCGTAGCGAAGGGAAGGTTATCCCTTTCCTGAGCGTAGCGAAGGGAAGGGGCCGGCCAGCATAGTGATGGCCCGTGGCCTGGGGTGCAGTGTGCAACCCCATAATAAGAAGAGTGGCCCGTGCCTTCCCTTCGCTACGCGGAGTAAAACTATGGGTTAACCTGGATATATTGCTTGTATCTCCTTGTGGGTGCAGTCTATATAGTATAGAGCAGTGCCCATCCTATTGCCACATCCACCCTATCTTATTAGGATTCCCAATAGTGCCATCTATGATTCCCGATAGTGCCATCTATTTACTGATAGTGCCATCCACCTGAATCCAATAGAATAGTAATGCATAGTATGGATCCGATCTATGATCTATAGTATATAGAAACCCATCTTAGAATAGTGGCCTGGCCCGGCCATGCATCTGTCGCTTCTATCTTGATATCCACCCTATCTTCTTTATTCAAGAGCATTTGCATGGTATATGGCTTTGAATCTTGTCTAGTTTTTGAATCTTGAAGAGATTCTATGTATTAATATTCCCATATTTATTATATGCAGCAGCCGCACCCGATTCAATTTATGTTACGACGACCGATTCGGTCCTTTGAGGCATTAGAACTGACTGTGCTTCCACGAGCTTTAGAGGGACCGAAATGGATGAGGAACTGGTGGCAGTTCACGACCCACACACACGCTATCGACCATCGACTTTTTATGCCTTTACAATAGGAATAGTAATAATAAGCCGAGGGTATCGAAAGAATTGAATTGCAACGGGTTCAGTTTGCCACTTCTATGGCCCTTTCGTGCCGGGCGTTTCTTTCCGAAGTTTCCCACCCCCGGAGGGTGGTTCTGGAAGGAGAAGATAAATCGATTTCTCCTAAATCAATATCAATAGAGTGATTCTGAAAGGAGTTTCTTTTCTCCGAAAATAATAACCCACTCCGAAGGAATAAGAGGGGCTGGCACTGGGGGGGAAACGGGGAAAAGAATCACCCTTTTCCCTAAAAAAAAGCGCTTTACCTCATACAAGCAAGAGGGGGGGAAGGGGGGCCCGCGCACGAGACCAATCAACCAATGACCGCCAGCTTCCCCTTGACCTAAGCCTTTCTGCGAGACCCTTATTCATCAACATCAAAGAGTATATCCGGCCCAGCTACCTAAAAAGTCGAAGGGCTATCTAATAGCTATAAATAATGGGAATCCGACCATTCATTGACCCGGCCTTTCACTTAATCCCTTTCTGTCATCGAATGAACTGATTCACCAAACCGAACTGGGAGGAGATGCCTGAAGGACCAGTCAATAAGGTGTTCAAACCCCTCCTCATCACAAGGTTATCCCTTTCCTGAGCGTAGCGAGGGGAAGGAATGATCACAATAACCTGTCTTCAATGACGAAGGAATGCAATCATTCGCGAAGCCAACCCATCGATACAAGGTTTATTTATCTGATCGCATACGAGCACCCAACCACCATATAATTGAATAAAGAGTTTTGGTCTATGCCAGGCTCCTTCAAGACTTTATTGATTCGAAATGCTGAAGGGTAAGCCATAAAGAAGTAATGAATAGGGGGCTCCTCATTCGTCTTTATCGGATCTTGCAGAGAAGGCTCCCTCTTCCAGTCCTCGTGTTCGACCTCTCAGCATATGCATTTTCACGGTATCATTATACAATGTGAATCCAAGATTATCATTAGATAATGGGCTTTTTCAGCTAATCGATGACAAGAGATGATCGATGCCTTGATAGCTTCCTTGCCAAGCCTTCTCTATGCGCTCCTCTTTTTAGAATGAATAGATAGGCACTACCAATCAAGATGTCCAAGTTGAGGAGTTTTCCTGCCGGCTTCGCTTCATCAACCGGTGCAGGCTCCTCATAATCGTCATCCTTTTGAGCTTGCATCTTGCCCAGAGAAGTTCTGTATAGAATATCGTTATTGGCTATTCGTCGCTGGCTTCCCGCTCTTAGCCCGCTATCACAGGGAGCCTGCTACTCTTCGAAAATACATTTCTTACCTCTTCTCAGTGAGTCGGATCGAGCCAAGCTGTTTCGGTCGACCATGATCTAAAGGCTTAAACGCCAACACGCGAGGATTTGATCCCACTTCTCTATCTGTTTAATAAGTCAGGGGAAGTCAACTACCAAGCCCCAAAGGGGCAGATAGCTGGTATTGGGCATTGAAAGCTGATGAGAATGATGAGGCAGCTTCTTCTAGCTCTCCCTATTCCTTTCTTTATTGAATAGGGTTTTTATTCCCCCGAATAAATGAGGTCCCCCCGGCGTAGCGCTTCGCCTAAGCCTCAACAATGAGTAATTGAAACAGGATCTTTCGGTTGGGGGAGAGAACAAAACCTATTCAAATTCACTATAAAGAGGCACCCCCTAAATCGATTTCTAATAATGGATAAGGCACCACTCTTCATTCTTCGAAGAGGGGGCACTACTAATGTTAGGGGTTCGGGGGGTAAGGTGATTCAAGTTGGGGCAAATGAGATATAATAGCAGCGGCCAATGTCGTTCCTGTTCTTTTGTTTGCACGAACCACCGGATTCACTGGAGATGCGTGCGCCGCTCGAGTGTGCTCTATAATAATAATACGTCGTATCGCATAGAGTGTGTGTGCCCAGGCCAGTAAGAGGAGTTGTACTATTGTACTACAAGGAGATGAAGCGGATGAGATTAACATGAAGAATACGCAACAATACCCGGGGTTGAATCTTCAGTGGTTCGTTGTGTTCAATTCAGTTTGAGATGAAGCATCATAGTTTGAGAATAACCCACTGCCACCCTTTCAGGGTTGGTATAGTATCGCTTTCATACGGCAAGAGTCATTGGTTCAAATCCAATAGTAGGTAGAACCGACAAAGATCTGGGTGGAACCAATGAACAACCAAGTTTCCGCCCTTCTTTTTCAAGAATTGCGCAGCGTGACAATGGCGAGGAATGAGCGGAATGGACAGTTCATTCGAGCGCATCTCCGATCATCGGTCAGACTTGCCCTTTCCCGCCGCCTGGTCGGGCAGGGAAAGGGAGAAGAAGCTTGCTTCTTCGGCGAGCGAACAGAATCGTGCAAAAATGCTATCCCTACCCAGCATAGCGAAGATGATCCTAGTAATGTGGTGGTTTTATCGGGTATGAGCGGAGGGTCTACTAGTCAAGCTACTCCTTCACGGTGGAATACCATGTTTTTATGTCGAAAGCTCCAAAAGTATAAATATTAATAAATAGGCAATCCTATTATCTATATTTTCCCATAGTTGTTAACACGTGTTCAACAAATAAAAACGCAATACGGGAAGACAACAGGATGACTGGGGCATGACCACGAACAAAAATATTCCTTCCCAATTGCCCATTGGATAGGAAATAAGAAAGAAAAGGGGCCGGCCAATCATAGAAGGGAAGGGGGAAAAGCCAAGGAGACTCTCGTTTTCATCTCTTCGACGCATCCAACGCTTGTTCCCATTCATCTCCTCGACCGGCCACCTTATTCATTGATTTATCCCGTTCGGGCGGCAAGATTCATTACGCGCGCGGATTACCCATATCACTGGGGACGAGATACTGAGCGACATCTCAACACAGGGCGTCCAATCAACGATTGGACAAGCCGCTACGTTTCGGTGAGATCTTTTGATTTCTCCCTGTCCTCCTCCTCTTCTTTCTCCTTGTGGGGGGACCGAATCCTATTCTTCGGAGGGAAGGACAAGAGTACCCCACTATCCTCCCCTGACCTAGCAAGGCGGTTTTTAGCTTGGACCAACATCAAGCGGGAGATGGAAATATAGATCTTCGTTCTTCTCGCTGATTCCTTATAGCATCTCGTTCGAGCAAGGGCAGAAAATCCCTGGTACATTACCCGTAAGAACACCACTTCGGCATGTTCAACCATCCACCACGCCCATTCCGGGCGGGCAGCCGCCCTTCGATTCCATGAATTGAACACAACGAACCACGATTCAACCCCGGGTATTGTTGCGTATTCTTCATGTTAATCTCATCCGCTTCATCGTATCAATTTAGCTCCTAAGTATGGGCGGCACAAGGCCTGGCATCCCTGGCAAAAGTGCTAACCTGTGCCAATCACCCGAGCGAGCCAATTGAAGGATGAAGCCGGGAGAACCTACCACGAGTTGACCCGGTAACTCGACCGAAGAAACAACGCGAGCAGCCAGCGGGATTTATGGCGAAGCTTGCTGAGCAATCCGTAGCGGGCCAAGCCAGGCATGGAAAGTAAATGGAGAATCTGGGTCAAAAGCCGAACCAACTCTTTATTTTTCGGTTCCTTCGGAGTAATAATTAGTTACAGGGTTCATTGACTTGGTCGGATCGGTCCCTGGATGACAAGGATCGGTCGGTTCACTCCGATATTGATTCCGAGTCTTGCTCGTAGTATTAATCGAAGGACGCCCGGGCTGGCTTGCTTGCTTGTCGAGTAATCGTCCGCTCATTCATTATTGGATAAAAAGGGGAATCAAAGTTGACGGTATTTTACTGTCCGTTCAAGCTTTTGAGTTGGCTGGTAAAGGGCGCAGCTATTTTCCCGCTCGCTTTCGCTGCTGTTCCCGGCGAAACTTAAAGATACGGTCGAGTCACCATATATATATAGTATTTACAAGTGACCAAAGTGCTTTGGTTGAAGAGTGGAGATCATTCCCAGCAATTACCTGCTCACCGGTTGGTTCTCGTCAAAAGCAGCCAACGCAAGGGGTAAGCTTATTGATTGGTGAGTGTGGACATTAGTTGTACTGTGAAATAGCGAAGTGAATATGCCCATTTCGTCCAGCTGTGAACAAGTGGATCGGAAATAGATCCTTGGAATCAATGATCTCAGTCATTCTATGAACTAGGGTAGCCGGCGCTCAATAACTGCGCCTGGGTCATACCCTGATTAAGCCCCGCATGCGTTAACCAGAACAATAGATTTCCTGCTGCTCATTCATCGTCCGGCTGCCCGCCCCTCCGCCTTCTGCCCCCGCCCCGAGAGAACCACCGAATAGATTGATTCGGGAGATCCTGCTTGGGGAGCTGGCGAAAGATGCCACTTGGTCCGCAGAGCGTAGCGAACCTGCCGCCTGCGTTTCCTCGTTCACTTCACTTATAAATGCTCCTTATCCCTCCAGGGGCTATGTCTATCTCTAGTTCGATCTCCTTAATCTATCTCCAAATCATTGATATTTCTTATTCTCTCCGTTGTTCCCGATTAAGTTGTTGAGAACCGAGTGGAACAACTCTGCAGCAAGCATCCCTGAACCGTGGGCCAAGAGATCGAAGATTGAAACGTCTTCCTTCCGGGCTTGGGCCAAACCAACTTATTCTTGGTGCAGGTCGGCGGGCAACCATGTGAACGCCGACGCCGGCCGGTTATTGAGCCCGGATAACCCTAGGCAGAACGCGCTGCCTAGCGGGTAGGGTGACGGCTGGGCGAGTGCCTGCCCCAGATACTGTGGAATGCGCCCCCCTTACTCGAGCTTTTTGCGCTCAGGTCCTCCCTGCCCCTTTAGGTTGAGAGCGGCAAGCCGCCTTGGATAGAGAAGTAATTAATAGGGCGAGGTGCCCTAGGAATACAATAAGAAGAAGGGGGGCCCTCTTCCGACGATGATATAGCAGCAGCAATCTCTCGATAATCGGTATTATTATTCTATTGCGAAAAACAGTGTGGATGGTCCGGAGGAGAAAAGGGAGGGAGGGCGTCGCCGGCTTCTCCCAACACCGGCGGGGCGGCTAACTCCCTGGGTAGGCTCCTACCAATCAAAGGTAAACTCCGCATGCATAGTTGATTAATAAGATATCTTCCTAATTGACCGGAGATGAAAGCGGCGGAGAAGTAGTTCAATAACACATTGATCGGCTCGATGAACCAGTCCTATTCATCGCTATATCGAAATGAGGGGCACACCTATGCCATACCCGTTGACTCGTACACAACTGGGACGCTTTACCCTCCTTTCCCGGAAAAGAACTGGTATCCGGTTTCCAGCCAAGCAGTACTCGAGCCGGGCCCCCTTTTTTCAATGATTAATAAGGCGCAACTATCAAATAAAAAGGCGCATCACCTCGTCGAGCTGGCAGGGCGAGCATCTGGGCGGGCCCAAGGTCGACAGGTCCTTCCTCCTTTAAAATGAGAGTATCTGACCTTGTTAGTTATCGCCCGGCCGAGTTGCATGTTCAGAGGCTCGTGAGACGACTCCCGCTCCCAAGCTCTCTCTGAGTATTGTCACGAACTCGTACTGTGTAGGTGCTCGGGCATAATCTCGTCCCTCCCCGGGGTAAACACTCAGTCATTACTATGCCACCCCTGACATAATCTCTTCCATAATACAGGACATAGTAGTCGTTCCATTGCTCCGGATCGGCTGTCACGGTTCTCCCGATGTACTCGTTCATAAGCCTTTCCGCAGCCCCCCCGCACTCTCATCAGCGAGACGTGTGGCAGCTCCGCCGGGGCCCGGCCGGCGGCCGGCGGCGCGGCGGGGCAGCCGCCGCTCCTGTTCCGTTACCGTAACATGGGGCAGCAGTAGTTGTTGAGCTGTGCTACTTCGCTCGCTGGCATTTCTCCGGCAGCGGTCGAAAGGCTGAAAAAGGTTGGCTAAAGCTCGGGCGGGTTGGAGGAAGCATGTTGTCTGCTCGCATCGCTGCGCTCCCATATTAGCTGAATGAATAATGGGGAGCAGGAAGGACTTACGACGCTTCAAACGCAGGGACTGCAGGTACTATCCGGCCGGTTAAATTTAAGCTTAGCCGCCTTCGGGCCATATTCACGACAATACCCACTTGCGAGGCCCTGCTCGAGCCACCCCGCTTGGCTCTACGAAATAAGGGTTCTTCCCATACCCATCACACCCCACTTCCCTTGCCGGGGGCTGTTCTCGAGCGAGGTTCCACCCAGTTTGGATTCATTCTACCCTAAATGAATGAATAAGGGATAAATAGGGCAGGTACGACGATTCGAAATATTGGCCTGTTCCACACACATGATCCTCTTTTACGTGAATCGATCCGACCAAAGCTGGATCACCCACCTTATCCACCCTTCACTAATACGCGCTGATCAACCGATACCTTGTTCAACTACTAACGTTGAGCCATCGCACAGCGCATGCGCCGCCGCCCCTTCCCTTCGCTACGCTCAGGAAAGGGTTACCTCGGGAGCACTGCGAACAAGCCAGTCTCCTCTGCCAAGCCAACAAGCTAAACTCCTTGCGGCAGCTTTTCCCGGCCCCCTAAGGTTTAGGGCTCGTAGCAGGGTGACTCTTTTCTCGAAAAGAAACCCCGGACCCCCAGAGGACCGAGGGGGGAACCCTTCTTTTCCGAAGTTTCTTTCCTCTGTGGGTGATTCCTTCCCCCAGGGGAATTCCGGAGTTTATCTCCTCCTTCCGGAACCACCCTCACCCTGAAGCTCCTTCCAGAATCACTCTCTTTATCCATCTATTAAGGGGCCCTGAATCCCCCCCCATGAATCACCCTGCTACAAGCCTTTTCCTTCCCGCGCCCCTCTGATATTGACACAGGGTGAGAGCCACCACTTCGGGGAATAGCCCAACCCGTTTACCCCTACTCCACTTTATTCGTTTCACGGAAGTGAAGCGGGCTACCCACTCCGTGGCGCTCGGGTATAACCCGAGCGAAGCTTTGGGCACTTTATTTTCAGTTGCTCTTGTCAGGTTTTGTCGGGTCCGGGGGGATGCCTCCTCTCCCTTCCTCGAACGTATTCATCAATATGGGAATCTTAATCAATAGGAGAATCTTCATCAATAGAATATGGGAATCTTAATCAATATAGAATCTTTTCAAGATTCAAAAACTAGTTTGTTCAAAATAACTAGACCAAGACATATACCATGCAAATGCTCTTGAAGAAAGAAGATAGGGTGGATATCGAGATAGAAGCGACAGATGCATGGCCGGGCCAGGCCACTATTCTAAGATGGGTTTATGTCTACACTACAAGCGGGGGGATACGAGCGAGATACCAGATCCACACTCTATTAATGACAGAAGTGATCCGGGAGCCCGGCCACTGCACTCTTGCCAATAGTGGTGGGGCCCATAGTGTATATGCATATACAACATGCCCTTCCCTTCGTTACACTCAGGAAAGGGATAACCCTGAAGATAAGATGGATATATACGAATCTATAAGCAGGCACCAGGCCATCACAGATTGGCCGGCCCCTTCCCTTCGCTACGCTCAGGAAAGGGATAACCTTCCCTTCGCTACGCTCAGGAAAGGGATAACCTTCCCTTCGCTACGCTCAGGAAAGGGATAACCTTCCCTTCGCTACGCGGAGTAAAACTAATAGTGTGGGATCTACTTCCCTTCGCTACGCTCAGGAACAGTGGGGATCTACTTCCCTTCGCTACGCGGAGTAAAACTAATAGTGTGGGATCCCCTTCCCTTCGCTACGCTCAGGAAAGGGATAACCTTCCCTTCGCTACACTCAGGAAAGGGATAACCTTGGATCAGGCCCTTCCCTTCGCTACGCTCAGGAAAGGGATAACCTTCCCTTCGCTACACTCAGGAAAGGGATAACCTTCCCTTTGCTACGGGGCATGGCTATGAGATTAAGCCGGTTCGAAATAGTATTAGATCAAGTCTTTATTCTTAGATGATTACGGAGCCTTTATTCGATTCAATCAAATAGAAGAGTTCGGATCCATCTAAGTTAAGGTAATATATATATATAATAGGATATAATCACTATGGATCTAAACTACGACAAATCAAGATAGAAGCAATAGAATAGTATAGAGACTATCGCAATTAGGATCTAATCACTATCCTATTAATCAGGATCAGGGCCTGATCACTGTCACTGTGCCTTTTATTCACATTGATTAGGATCAAGAATCTAATCGCTATGGCTATTCACATTGATTAAGGTAGTATCCAAGCATTGATTAGATCAGACCTATAACTATGTTAGAATCTAGGATCTAATTCATTTCTTAGAGTGGCCGGCTCTCGAACCGGATCATGAGCCTATTCATATTCATTAGAATTGGAACGGGTGTGTCTTCAAGATCCGAATAGCGAAAGGTTGGCTTTGCGATCGACATGTGGACTTACGGACATCCCAGTGTAATTCTTTCTGTGCTTGAAGGGCACAGAAGGGTTGGTTTGCGATAGGCAGACCTCAACCTATTGATTTCGAAGTTGGAACGGTCATGTGCCTATCACTTGGTTCCTTGCGGAACCCTTCTTAGGATGTTGGGAGGGGATCCGGGAGGTTGGCTTTGCCAACGCAGCAAGTGCGGAAGGACTGCTTGGTCCGCTCCGCAAAGCTGAGCTTTTGCTCCGAGCAAAGAGCTTGGCTCCGCGCCGCCAGCCGCTCATTCCTATTTCTGTAATATGACATATCTAACGAATCCCCGAGCTCCGCAATAGCTTTGCGTTATTTACCAGAGGCGCTCGACGGGAAGAGGAAAGAGGATGTATCATTCATCCCGCTCCAGTCTTCTGTGTGTCATCATCATTATATACTATAATTCATCGCATATTATGCTATATAATCCCTTGCATCGCACTAGGGAATTCCTTGATAGTTCTTTTGTTAGGTCTTAGGTTTAGGCCCGGGGCCTAGACCTCCTCTTTTTCGTCAATTGAGCCGCTCAGGAAGCACTAGATTCTTCCTCATCCTGGCCCACCTGTCCAGATAGGAGTTGTTGCTCTTTACGAACTCGTACAATCGATGCCACGGAGATAGTCAGCTCTATTACCGAATAAATAGGTGAACGAGCGACGATTTGACACCAGATATCTGGAGGTGTGGAAAAAGCTGCTGTGGGAAGCGGAAAAACCATGAAAAAACGACGATTTTCCGTGGAGGTTTTCACAGAAATACCCTTTGGCTCTGGCGAACGGATCACAATTACGGGTACTTGGGAGCATATTGATGAAATGAACGAAATACGAACAGTTGACATAGTATGGTCAGAAATCTTAGGTTGTGACTTGATCATGAGCAAATCAGTTGATGTTGTACCCACAAAGTATGGGAAGTGCCAAACATTGGGAACTACCCGGGAAAGAGTTAGAAACAAGAACGAAAAGAAGCGAAAACCACTTAAGTGGAAAAATTGATTGTATTTCGTCCTTCGTCCTCCATAGCAACTGGGGATCGAGGAGCACCAAATTTGATAACTCATGAAGGGAAAGACGGAGTAGGAGCATGCTATTGGAGACGTAGTAACATATGTTGAAAAGGCCTCCGTTGATTGTGTACGAACGGGATACGGGTCCAAAGGCAGGGTCAGAGAGGGTTTAGCTGATGGAAATATTGACTCTTCCGGGAACCAATGACGCGTAAACCATGTCGAACTAGGACCAATAAATATCCGAACGGAACGAATTCTAACTTCTCCCGGAATAGTTTCCGATGCAAAATTCATATGATATGGATGAAAAATTCATATGACATTCTGTCGCTCGTCCAGCGGCCGTCCTCACCGGAACAGCGCCAACTTCGAATCTCCCTTCGAAGGACCGGAACTTTGGCCATTGTTTCTCCTCGACCAAGACATGATCAACTGCATAAAGCACTTGGCGAGCGCCTACTAAATTAAGAGATTAAATAGGCACCGATCATCATTCTGGTATTCGTAATATTAGTACTATCGACCTTTATGTGAGGGAAAGAGCAATTGTATGGCGCTACCTTTGATCCGTTGGGATCAATGTTAAAACTTCTGAGTATCCCCTTGAAATGGTGAGATGTTCCGGAGCGGGCCGCTGGTTGCCTGTTCGGTAGTTTCGTCGAAGCCACCAGCGGGTTCGAGGAACAAGCAGGAAACATGTGTACATAGAAGTAAGAAACTCGAAGCCGAAACCGCGGAATGGCTTTCAATAAGTAGGCCCATGCATCCGATCAGAGGGACTGAAATGAACAAATGAATAGGGGAGGACGGGAGAGCCCAACGGATCGAAAAAGCTTCCTCACGCACGCACAAGTAGCTTGAAAAGGATTTGCTGAGATGTATCCGTATCGTACACGAAGCACTCCAGTTCCTTTCCCACCCGAGTGCGGTTCATTAGGGAACCTAGAATCAAACCCAAAAAGCCCAACGAGAAAAAGAGTTTACAACTCGGATTGCATAGAAGACCTAAAAGGAGAATCTGTAGGAATAAAAGTGAATGAATAAGAGCGAAAAGCGAGTTCTTTTTCGTCTCATCCAAGTTGTCCTCTGTCGCCATCCCGTTACGGGTTCATGAATGGAAAAAGGGTGCTGGAGTAACCACTAATGATAGGGCAACAATCGGGGGGGAAGGACGGAAAGAGCGATGCCTACATTGAATCAATCGATTCGTCATGGTAGAGAGAAAAAACGGCGCACAGACCGTACTCGAGCTTCGGATAAATGTCCTCGCAAGGAGTACGCCCGCGTGTTCCGACGGGAACACCAAAAAAACCTAATCCAGCTCCACGTAAGATAGCCAAAGTACGGTTGAGCAATCGACATGATATATTTGCTTACATTCCGGGCGAAGGTCATAATCTGCAGGAACATCCTATGGTGTCGATCAGAGGAGGTAGAGTGAAAGATTCGCCAGGTGCGAAATTCCATCGTATTCGAGGAGTCAAAGATTTGCTGGAACTCCGGGTCGAAAAAGGGGCAGATCTAAATATGGTGCAAAGAGACCCAAATCGATACGAATAAAAGACGAAAAACCAAAGATTCTAATAAATACTTGATCTTAATCAATGTGAATATGTGAATAGCCATAGCGATTAGATCCTTGATTCTAATCAATACTAAGAGATTCAATAGTGATTAGATCCTTGATTCTTTCGAACCGGCTAATCCAGAGCGGGGGGGCTTAAAAGGGAATTCGAGTTTTCCCCTTTTGGGTGGGATAGTACCGGGCCGCCCGCCCTTCCCTTCGCTACGCTCAGGAAAGGGATGTGCCTTATCAACCCTTTTGTGTTACCGACCGGGACGAACAGAGGAGGTGGGGGGGAACGGAACATTTCGCTTTTATGCGCGCGCATATTGCATTATATAGATAGATTGGCCGAGAAGGATGAGCAGAAGCAATTGCGTGATAGGGAGTTGGCCGAAAAAGATGGACAGAAACAATTGCATAATATAAATTCATCGGCGGCCGGGGGAGAGGGAGGGCTTTTGTCACCAAAACCTAGGGGCCGTAGGGCGGGCACATACAATCTCTTGGAGATTTTGAGCTATATCGGGGGATTGGATGGTAAACAGAAACAATTGATCAATAAGTCAGTCAACTTTCGCACGATCGATGGCAAAAGAACGAAAGCTCGTGCTATTGCTTATCAAACTTTTCATCGCCCAGCTCGAACTGAACGCGATGTGATCAAACTTCTGGTTAATGCCGTAGAGAATATAAAGCCCATATGCGAAGCGGGAAAAGTAAGAGTCGCAGGTACTACTTATAATGTACCTGAGATTGTAGCCAGGGATCGTCAACAAACCTTAGCTATTCGTTGGATCCTTGGAGCAGCTTTCAAGCGACGTATAAGCAACGGGATAGGCTCAGATAAATGTTTATCTGCTGAGACACTGGATGCTCACCGAAAGAGGGGAATTGCACGTAAGAAAAGGGATGATCCTCATGAACCGGCTTCCACCAATCGAAGTTTCGCGCATCTCAGATGGTGGTAAACTCTTCCGAGTGTGATAAGCTGGGCCCTGCAACAGGGTGGAAACGCCGCAGATAAAGCTCATCCACGGAACTATCGCTTCTATCTCTCATTCGTTATCATATGTGTAATTACATCTATAACGAGCAGCGTGGGCGGGCAAAGCAAAGAGCCTTCACCCCCGGGGGGGGCGAAGCTCCCCCCCCCCTGAATGAGGGAGTAGTGGGGAGCCTTTTTCTCTATAGTGACTCTGAATTCATGGGATCAACTGAAAAATGCACTTCAAAGGGAGGGAAGCTAGGTTTCCCCATCATGGTCCCCCCGGACCGGGTCTCGGGGGCGGGCCGGAATATTGATCTCCAAATTGGCACTCGTGTTCTTCGTTCCTTTTCATTCCCTGTTCTCTATGGTTGGTTAGAACCTCGAGGGAATGTAATCCTCGCCCTCCATATATATATGGCATTTGTTTGTGTCCCGAGATAGAATCAAGGAGATAGGCCACTATCATGATTCTAATGAAGAACTGAAATAGGGATACGAACTATTCTAATTGCAATATCTTCACTAAATTCTTTCGAACCGGCTTGGCTTGGACACTACCTTAATCAATGTGAATAGCCATAGCGATTAGATCCTTGATCCTAATCAATGTGAATAAAAGGCACAGTGACAGTGATCAGGCCCTGATCCTGATTACTACAACAGAGATCTAGCAGTGGTCATGCCCCGTCTATAGTGTAGGGTAAACCCTTTCCTGAGCGTAGCGAAGGGAAGGTTATCCCTTTCCTGAGCGTAGCGAAGGGAAGGTTATCCCTTTCCTGAGCGTAGCGAAGGGAAGGTTATCCCTTTCCTGAGCGTAGCGAAGGGAAGGGGCCGGCCAATCTGTGATGGCCTGGTGCCTGCTTATAGATTCGTATATATCCACCTTATCTTCAGGGTTATCCCTTTCCTGAGTGTAACGAAGGGAAGGGCATGTTGTATATGCATATACACTATGGGCCCCACCACTATTGGCAAGAGTGCAGTGGCCGGGCTCCCGGATCACTTCTGTCATTAATAGAGTGTGGATCTGGTATCTCGCTCGTATCCCCTCGCCTGTAGTGTAGACATAAACCCATCTTAGAATAGTGGCCTGGCCCGGCCATGCATCTGTCGCTTCTATCTCGATATCCACCCTATCTTCTTTCTTCAAGAGCATTTGCATGGTATATGTCTTGGTTTAGTTATTTTGAACAAACTAGTTTTTGAATCTTGAAAAGATTCTATATTGATTAAGATTCCCATATTCTATTGATGAAGATTCTCCTATTGATTAAGATTCCCATATTGATGAATACGTTCGAGGAAGGGAGAGGAGGCATCCCCCCGGACCCGACAAAACCTGACAAAAACAACTGGAAATAAAGTGCCCAAAGCTGCGCTCTATTCCAGTGTGAGTATCCGGAAAAGTTAGTTCCACCGGTATAACTCCTGGGACATGCTAGTGTACTATATGACCGCTTAATCCGTACCAGAATACGATCGACCTTCACGATCATTCGGCATAAATAGGTGATTGTTTAGAGGCCAATCTTCATGGTGGTTCACCGGAGGTGGGGGCTAGCTCCCCAATGTACGGATCTGGAGGTCCTACCGAAGTAAAGGGCTTAAGGTCCCCGTCCACGCCGTCCGAGCTGGCACTGACTTTCGAAGCAAGACTTGAACATGAGCACGTGGTTCGAAGAAGCTTTCGATTCGGGTCCAGTCATCATACTTACTGAGCTCTACTTAAATGATCCTTCGTCTCCCCCCCTATTTATTTAAGGTTTTGGCGGGCAATCACAATTCTTCCTGTTAGTAAGGCCTCTACATATAGATGAAGGAGCCCCTCTAGGGATCCTATGAGCATGACTCGACCCTCGGCCTTTTGAGGGCTGGGTACAGGATGGGCCGGGGTTGAAGATAGAGATTCTCTCGCTTATCCGTGAATTATTAGTACTTATAAGGGACGGACCATGATTGGATCGGGCTTACACCATATTTAGTAATCCCCTGCCCTCCTGTACGACGGTGTCTCGAAGGCCGATGCAGGCCTGTTCTTTCTTATTGGAAATAAGAGGTTAGTGTCCCAGTATGCACGAGGAAGGGCTACAGATTTGATACTTGTAGTAGTGGTGGGCGGATCGGGAGATTTTATACAGCTATTAGCTACGGACAGATTATCCGTACGTTGGTTCGTGAATGATCGTTCGCTCCTCCTTATTTCTTTATTTGAGGGAGTGGAGGACCCCACTTGCTACCACGAACAGACTCATTCTGTGCAGACCCATCATTCCCATAACCGGATTACGAACTGAAAAGATTAATGCCTTCATAGCCTCGCTCTTTGCTTTCTTCGGATTTCATCCATGGATCAAATCGGGTTGTCCGGTGAGATAACAGTAGTAAGAAGCCGCCTGGTCCAGGGATGCGGTAGGTTTTAGTGAAGTGGTCCGTTCCGTCCCGATTCGAAGTGCATTTGATTTTCGATTTACCATTAGAGCAGTGATCCGAAAGCCAAGTTTTGATGATCCACCCGGATTAACGATGGGGTGTCGTTGGTTTAGTGAGTTTCGTCGATGCGGGGCCATGCATGTTAGAGCATTTCCTGGGCCATCCGTTGAATAGCTATTGCTTTCTGAGTAGAATGAGTATGGAGTGAATAAAACAGCTGGTGTTTCGGCTCCTTCCCCGAATAGGGAAAAAAGGGTATAACCTAGCGGCGGGAAAGTGGCCGCATTATCGTATAAGTAGGGGGGGCCCCTCGCCAAGCCAAGGGACTGCCCCCCTTATTCTTACTATTGCTGGTCGATGCTATTGAACTCACCAACTACGACTTGATCGAGAGCCCCTGAGCCTACTGGAGCTATACCTCCGGATGAGCCCGCCCGCCAGGGGGGCTTCGTTTTCAACTTATGTTCGATCTACCAGGGCGGGAGCGAAGGATCCTTGATCTTCGTTGTATACTGTTCCATTAGAAAGACTTGACCCCCCCCTTCTTTTTCATAATGAATAGTGCCGAAGCGATCGAGAGGGAAACGGAGGCAGAAGCCGGCTCGCTCGGATTCTTTCATTTCCACTGATTTCCCCCATCATCATCCAAGCCTTTGACTCACTGTGGATCATAAAGTCTTTTCCCTTCCCCTCTCGCCCAGCGAGAGACCTTCGCTTTACCTATTGCATTAATCTATGTGTTACGAAAGAGTCATATTCGAATCGTTCCAGTGGTCTTTATCGGTTGGTTGATCTCATATCACTATTCATTATGAAAAAAAGGGGGGGCGGTGGCTGCGCTACCATCAAGTATTAACGGATTTTCGGATCGGACTTGACCGCTACTCCGTGCGCCGAATACAAATGAAAGAAGAGGCGCCCCCCCCCCTCACTTGATCAATAATAGGGGAAATGCCTGAACCTCCGGGTCTCGTGTTAGGTCCCCAATCTAAGCCCAACTTCCCGGTCTGTTCGCATGCATTCACACTCAATCCATCGCTACAATTGGGTCGGGAGATGATGCCTTCGCCCGCCCCAGCAGAAGCGGGCCTTATTGACCTGATCCAATTCACTCTTATGATGATTAAAGACTAAAAGTGCTGGATCATCATCCGGACCAGGCTGAATACCCACCCCATCACCCGACACCAGAGCGTCCCTCCCTGGTCACCCCGTCCTTGAGCAATATGCAGCTATTGGATGGACGGCTGAGCAATTACCAGTGAGAAGCTTACCGGATCGAGCGATCGTTCAAACCAATGGCTACGCGGGATAGATTGATACCTTCTCAGGCCATGTGATATATTGATTCCCGCACCGGACGAAGCCAAGTTGATATACGAATCAACGCACTCATTGGCACCTTAATATTAATAGGCTCAATTAGATTATAGGTTACATGATAGCGCTTCAGGATGCAGTGGGGACCTGGGCGAACCTGACGACCAGGACAATTGATCAGATCTGACCATGGCCGGACTGGAATAAACATAAACAATCCGATCGAATCTGATTACCTAGGGACACGAACGGAAAATAGGATTAAACCCTTTCATTCATTTATTTGATAGGGAAACGATGACAGTAAATCCCGATATTACGATACTATGGGAAAGGGATCGAAAAAGATTAGTATTTGGCCCTAGTTGGCAACTTAATTTGACTGGGAAACTCAATCAATAGTCGGGGAAGAGGGATCATTCTCACATCGACCACCCCATACATGAAAGCTATTGGCAGGGGTATACCTTTTACGAACGCGGAGAGGAGAGAGAGGGGTATACCTTTTACGAACGCAGGGAATAAAAGGGACCGATAGGCCGAAGCAAAGGCTGGGGCTTGGGTGGGGAATTCGACCAATCGGACCGATCGATATGATCCTTTTGTCGACCGATCCGAAGCTCTTTGATTGGTTCATTAGCTTCTCTAATCCGACTATTTAATTCTAAATTTCGAGCAGAATGATGGGGTGGAGGGATAAAAATCATTAAGAATAAGGATGGGGTCCGAATCTTCATGGATATGAATCGACTGTGGAAGCATAAGAATAAGATCCAATATTTCCCCGGGTCTCATCGGAGCTATTCCTAACAAAGCTCTTAACGAAGCTATTCATTTCTATAAATTTCCAAATGAAAAAGACGGATTCATACTACTGGGAACGGCTAGCAGCTAAAGGATCAATCTTTCCATTTTCGTTGATCAATTGGTGTTTTCCCAGGAACGGAAATTACCTCTTGCTCGTTGGCGAGAAGGCCGGAATGGACCGAAAATCGATAGCTTGAGCTAAAATCCGGGCCGAAAATCCATAGCTTGATCAGCTGCAGGCCCGCAGTTCGGACTTTCAATCTGGGTGGCAGATTCATCAATATGGGAATCTTCATCAATACAATATGGGAATATTCATCAATAGAATATGGGAATATTTATCAATATAGAATCTTTTCAAGATTCAAAAACTAGACAAAAATTCGAACTAGACAAGATTCAAAAATAGATGTTACTCTATATGCTCTTGAATAAAGAAGATAGGGTGGATATAAAGATAGAAGCGACAGATGCATGGCCACTACTTGAGCTAGGCCACTCTTCTAAGATGGGTTTCTATATGCTCCAGGTCAAGATACGAGCGAGATACCAGATCCACCACTAGAATTGATGAATAAGGATCCGGGAAATAACTGGATTCGGAAAATAGATGGCACTATCGGGCGGGAAATAACTGGCCTAATAAGATAGGGTGGATGTGGCAAGAGGATGGGCACTGCTCTATACTATATAGGCTGCACCCACAAGGAGATACAAGCAATATATCCAGGTTAACCCATAGTTTTACTCCGCGTAAGGTTATCCCTTTCCTGAGTGGAACGAAGGGAAGGCACGGGCCACTCTTCTTATTATGGGGTTGCACACTGCACCCCAGGCCACGGGCCATCACTGTGCTGGCCGGCCCCTTCCCTTCGCTACGCTCAGGAAAGGGATAACCTTCCCTTCGCTACGCTCAGGAAAGGGATAACCTTCCCTTCGCTACGCGGAGTAAACCTAATAGTGTGGGATCTACTTCCCTTCGCTACGCTCAGGAACAGTGGGGATCTACTTCCCTTCGCTACGCGAAGTAAGGGGATTTCCTGGGGATCATACTATAATAGTAGAACATGCAGTGACATATAAAGTGGATGGCCCTTGCTGTTATAGGGTGGATGTGGCGTAGTGCATAGACAGTAGCCGGCCACTGTCTATGCACTGTGCCCAATAGTGCCTATCTCTCATGGCACTGGGGCCAGCCACTATCCACTGTTCTAAGAATGGGTTCATATATGCTCCAGGTCAAGATACGAGCGAGATACCAGATCCACACTCTATTAATGACAGAAGTGATCCGGGAGCCCGGCCACTGCACTCTTGCCAATAGTGGTAGGGCCCATAGTGTATATGCATATACAACATGCCCTTCCCTTCGTTACACTCAGGAAAGGGATAACCCTGAAGATAAGGTGGATATATACGAATCTATAAGCAGGCACCAGGCCATCACTATGCTGGCCGGCCCCTTCCCTTCGCTACGCTCAGGAAAGGGATAACCTTCCCTTCGCTACGCTCAGGAAAGGGATAACCTTCCCTTCGCTACGCTCAGGAAAGGGATAACCTTCCCTTCGCTACGCTCAGGAAAGGGTTTACCCTACACTATAGACGGGGCATGGCCACTGCTAGATCTCTGTTGTAGTAATCAGGATCAGGGCCTGATCACTATGGCTATTCACATCCCTTAGGATCAAGGATCTAATCGCTAATTCATAGTTGCTATGGCATTTAGATCAGGCCTATAACTATGTTAGGATTTAGGGAATATCTAGAGCATAGAATAGCTCGGATCCATATTCTTAGCCGGTTGTTAGAATCATGAGCCTATTAATATTAAAAAGAACCGGAGAAGATCGGGAAGGGAAAGGAACAAACTACTGAAGCCTGCAGGGTGGCCCGGCCCCTTCCCTTCGCTACGCTCAGGAAAGGGATTCTCCTATTGAAAAAAAGAGAGATGGCACTAAAAAACATATTGAAGGCTGCAGTCTATAAAGAACTCTATTTAGAATATGTGATTAAAAAAGAGTGAACTATTGTTGTTATTGAAAAAGAAAGAGAATTGATTCTTTCCTGGCAAGCTCCTTTAGTTCTACCCCTACTTGATCAATAATAGGTTCATTCTATGGGAAGAAACTACTCACTATCGAAATGAAAGACGATCGATTATCTACCCAAGAAGATATAAAATCCCACATACGAGAAAAGGTCACAAATATAGTTGGACCAAGTAACA